GATGTAGATGTGCTTCGGTGACAAGGAGCTTTTGAGTCAGAAAGAAGTTTCTAGTTTGAGAGTGGGGTTTTTTATAGATATGTCTTTCTGAGTAAAAGAGGTATGGAGCTGGGTCTGATTGAGCATACATACATATGAGAATAAAATGGGTATTACGTTGGGTCTATAAACAAAGAATCCAATCTTCCTCCGTCAACTGGTAGCAGGCCATTCATTGAATTAGCTGGGTATATTTCTTTGGCATCAAGTTAATATATAAACTCCGCTATTAAATCAATCTACTACGAGCCGTAATGCTTCTTTCACTCGTCGGGCATAGCATCTCACAGAGAAAAGAGAAGTGTGCATAGATTACTTATTTCATTTTCGAATTTAGGGTTGGTCCGTATTTCCGATTCGTACATATTTAAGATTATTGGAGATAAGGAAGATTCTGAGGCTAGAGATAGGGTTTGTGCCTGTGTTAGATAGAGCATCTGCTTCTGTTTCAACAAATAATAGAGCATCTAGAGAAAACAAATGATATAAAATGCAGCTTTTAATAAGTTTCTGATCCGTGCATTTATTGATAAAAAGGATCAGTGCCTATCAAAATCTCAGTAATTGGCTTTATGGGGTGGACCGCCCTCTGGGTTCTGAGCTTTTACAAGATGGACGGACTTGAGGCGCGAGTATCAATCACAGCTTCTAAGCTTGGGTACTGCCTTATAAACACTTGCATTTTGGAAGCAGCTCGCATCACATTCAAAAGTCTCCTTGAGGAGTCTTTGATAATGGATTGTTCATATTTTATTCTATTTTTATGTAATAAATATAAGTGAGAATTTGTGCCTATATAAAGTTGAGTTCAAATGCCGAATATTATCGTCTAGAAGCAGCAGCTTTTGAGTCCCTACTTGAGTTGTGTTTTATTGGGAATATAATACATACATATTCTAGGTATTGAGCTAGGTTGGTTGATGAAAAAACCTGCTTCGTGTCACTACCTCTGTGTCTGAAAATAACTGACTCAAATCCTCGCACTTGACCAAATCTTAGTAGTAAAAAAGAGACTGGCCTAGAATATTACTTACCCGCGGACTCTACGATAGATGACTTTCCTTAGACAGGTAGCTCAGGTTCTTATATGCAAAAAGAAAGACTACTCCACCACTTCTGGAAAGCCAGCCCTTACCTCGAAGGAGAGAGATTTTCCTTTTTATTTCAACAATAACGTATTGCCAGTTCTTCATTTATTTTTTAACTCTTTTTTCCTGCTATTCAAACCAACTCTTCTTTTTAAATCAAAGTCGTCGTCGTGTATCTTTTCTCTCAAATCATAGCTATCAAATCGTATATCATAATCTAGAATCTCTTCTTTTACCAGCTAAGCTTGTTAAAGATAAATATATGTAGCTGTGAGTCTTGTTACAGATGAAATATCTGTAGCTCGTTCAAAGCATACAAATCTATCTGCTGTTGAGTCCCAATTGTCATATATAGTTTGAGTGAGTCTACTCGGTTTGTTCTTAATACGTGGTGCGCCTTAGAATAAAACAACTTCATACGAAAATTCATGTGTCAAAAATGAGTCAAAAAGGATTGATTGAGAAAATTAGATTTCCAATATTTTTCTCTGCCTCGACTTTTTCAACCTGCCTACCGAGTCGAGTCAAACGATTAAGTATATAATTTCTCTTATTTTATGAACTTAGTTAGAAGAGCCACCTTCTTCTAGAAATGGATCTACTGCTCAAAGAGGGCTTTGGTGAGCCATGCCATAACTTGCCTGTGTTAAGCATATAGCTAGAGGATCAAGTCGGAACAGACGACGAGAGAATCACCGAATGCATTCTTTCCGCTTTCATTTCTATATAAGAAATAATGAGAGAGTTCTGACGATTCATCCCCAGTATACTAAGGTGAGGCACAGCACATTAGTTACAGTTCTAAAATTAAGTAAGGAGTCTTACGCTTTTCCCAACACTCATACTTGACTGACTACTCTTTCCTTAGTCACAAGACATTCTAAGACATCCACTACTATTTCCGGCTTGACCTACTACCTAGTTACTAGTCTGATCTGCTTCCCCTGCTACTCACGAATACCTACTTACTTGATCGATCTAGTCACATCACTGCCCTACTTTCCTTTCCTCATTTTCACTACTTTCCCTAGTCCGTCCTTCTCAATAAACTAAATAGTAGCTTACACTTACATATTACCCATCTTTACTTAATTACCAAACTGTAAGAAATGCCAATACGTCGGTCCTATGTTGACTTCCCATAGCCCTCCGTAGAAGAAGCCTTATACCGCGGAGTAAGAATGGAATGCTAGAAGAGGAGAAAACACATATTCGAACAGTTTGCTTGCTTAGACTTGCCCTACACTCTTACTTATTAAACATTTGCTGATAACAGTTTCGTTAGACTAGAAAAGATTTTCACTCCTGGTGAGACATGCCTATTTTACTTAGCTCCCAAGCCCCACCTACTTGACCTAGTTCCAATCAATCATCTACTTAAGCAGCTTATTGGTTCACTTCATAATTACACCCTCCTTTACTTTCATTTGTTAAGCATTTCCATTACTTTTTAGTAGGAAAGCCCGCTAGCTCCACTTGGCATACTTAAGTTTTCATAAGTTTAAGTTTAGGAAATCCCGTGTTTTTTGTCCTACTTGTAATTTTACTTAAGAGCAAGTCTCCAAAAATGAAAAAAAGGTAGGATGGATTAGGCTAATGATTGATCAGTACAAGGCTAAGCAAAGCACATAGTTATATCAAGTGATCTGGTGGTATATTGACATGTAGCTATGAGTAGTTATTCTAGTGTTTTGTGTGGAAAAAGATTTTTATTATTATTTCTGAAATCATCTTTTGTATTTGATAGCATAAAGTTTTCTTATTTGTATAGGATTGAATGCTCTACGATCTTTTGTATGCATGTATTTTTCTAGCTTTTTCTTTCATGCTCTTTTTTTTCTAGTCAACATGTGCTCTAGATCAATACATCAGTAGATTCACTTGCTGTACCAGTGGGTGAACATAGCCATACAATGAGTTTACTAGCTCTAGTGCTATACCAGTAACTATACTAGCTGTTAATAGAGTATGTAGAATTTGACTAATAGATTGACTGATCGTACCAGTCCCTTTAGTAGCAGTGGATTTCATTGTTTTCCCAATTTACTAGCTGTATCAATGTCTATTATAGTAAGTACAGAGAACTGGCGCTTTTTGTCCGGTGAAATTACTAGCTGTACCAATGCAACGAGATCTCGCTCCACTACACTTTCAATTTTGCTTGCAATTGCTTATGCAAGTCTGAGTCCTTATTTCTATAAGGTCAATTTCTCTATCACTTGAAGACTTCTTTTATTTCGCTCTTTATTTTATCAAACTACTACTTATAGTTTTTATGTTTTGTCAACAAGAGACTTAATTTCTTATTGATTTTCTCATAGCCATTTTGAAAAATACACACATTTTGGCAAGCGCAGACACAAGGCTAACATAAGTTTTCTATGGGGCAACTCTTATTTTTTGAAAGGTTCACCGTTGGACACGAGCGTACCCAAAATATATGTAATTATCTAAAACTAGAAAACTAGAGTTTTCTCAAAATTATCCAAATTTACGAGCTTTCACACTTTCATCCAAAATTCTAGAAGCTTTGTTCCTAAAAATTCTTTGATTTGATTTCTTAGTCAAACACTCATTGTCCAGCTAATATCATTTTCGCACTTTTTAGTGCCTCTGCAAATACATGAAGAGAAAGGACAATCTCACCTTCAGCCTCTTAACTTGTATATCCAAACTCGGCCCGGCAAAAACTTCAATTGGTTTGAATTATGCATAAATCAAAAAACACTAATGCGCCGCATAATAGTTCAGAAAAGGTAATTGGGAGAGGAAATATATAACACCAGTCAAACTGTAAGTCGACAACAAGACACTAAGCCTGCCAGAAATAACAACTGAACAATCGTTGGTCACTGTGTTGTCAAACTAATACCAATACTCTATCTGACCGAAACCAACAGAATAAGAAACAACAGTTGGTATCACGCCTAAGTAAACCCTAAACATGCAATTAGCCCTCAGTTTCATCAAATATTTCCTAAATCTACTTTGTGGTTTCAAAGCAAAAAGAACCTCTAGCATTTGTTGTCCCGGATGGGAAAGCGAGCACAGTCTAAGATAAAGCAAGCGGAAACCCATATTTCGTTTATAGTATAGATCCGCCCATGGGCGTCTCGATCGGCAGTGGAATCACGAAATGGAAAATGAACTACTGGCTTAAAAGAACTATTAACTGGAAAGGAAGCCTTTGGTTCACCGATCCCAAGTGCTAGGCGAAAGTGAAGAGAATCACAAAAGGCACTCGAAGGAGTCATATGCTCCGCTTCGACCTTTGAATCACGTGCATATTCTTTGATCGGAGACTAGAAAGAAGTATTTTGTCCTGGCTCCTTTCTTCCTCGAGTTACTATAGACCTATGAAGAGATAAATAAGCAAAAGAGCAGAAAGCGTATAAAGGCAATCCGCAATCAAAGAAACTAACTGTACTAATTAAGTAAGACCAAGACCGGAATCAAGAATATGGCAAATCAAGCAAATGCTTAAAAAGTTATCAATGACCTGCTCAGAACAACTATTTATTGACTCTGATTAGGAATTTTTCCAAAATGTAGCTTTATCATCGTTCTATCTATCTATGAGTTTATGAGGGCTGGGTGGAAGGGAATGCTAGATAGAGAAAGACTCACGAGTTCAACAGCTATCTTCAATCAAAATGGGAAAGCCGCCTATTACTAAGAGAATTCCAAGCAAATAGGTCGTTAGATCATCTTTTTTCATCTCCACATCTAGCTAGTTGGACTTATTAAATAAAGAGAATGCCAGTTCAGAACACATTCTGGGCAATTTCAAGATCCTTCCTTTCCATGAGATTCTTTCCATTCGGCTTCGTCTCCCCCAAAAAAACTAGAATCTTGGTCGACCAGTGAGCTAGGCAGCAAAAAGAACTCAAATCACCATCACTTTTGTCTTTTTTTGAACCTTTCTCGACTTGACTTTTCTTCCGCACCTAGGCTTGATTGGCCACCTGAACTTCTTTCTGGATCGTGCCCTTTCTATCTATAAGGTGACCTTCGCCCTTACTTGCCAACTACGATACACCTTTCCCAACACCAATATCAAAAGGAGTAGGGCATTTTTCCCGGGCTTTCCTACTGGGTCCCTTGGAGTTGCATAAACTCATATATAGTGTATAGTATGAGTTGTCTTTTTGTATTTGGAATTTCTTTTTTTGATTGCTATTTTAATCATTATTACCTTATTCTTACTTTCAGATTGCTTCTTTTCTTTGGAGATAATAGGCTACGGCACCGTAAAGAGCATATGCTCGGACATACATCCAATTGTTGAATATGAAGGACTTTACCTTCCAGCAGAGAATCTAATAATACCTTAGCGGGTGCTAAGATGTACAGTACAAGAGTACACCTATCATGACCTACAGGAGAAGTACTTTGTCGTGGACTGGCGAACACACCTATCTATTTGCAAAAGAAAATTGGAAAAAAAGAACTCAATTTGGAGTTCAAAGTCTCTTTGACAGGAAAGGCAAGGCGCTTTCTTTTCAAATGGTGGATCAATTACTCTTGACTTTTTCCTTGGCCCAGGCGTCGAAAAAATCACTAGAGTTTGAGGTAAGTCCTTTGTTTTTAATTCAAGGTGGGTTATAAAAAAAAAGTGCCTCAAAATGAGTTGCTTAAAAAGTATATTCTGGTTGAGCTTGCGTTTTTTCCGGGGCTTGAAAGGCATATAGATAAGCTGATGGAGACTCTCTCTCCGGCAGAGATCTTTGCTATTTGCTATACCTTTCCTCAGGTGGACTGGATCCTTTCCGCCTTTTCTCCGAAAGAACTCAGGGCTATCTTAGCGCGGATACTCAAAGCGAGCTCCTAAGTATCTCATGAGAAAAGGTGTGTGCATGTAGCACCGTCAAGAGGCAAACAGCCCTTCTAGCAGTAACTGCCTACTTATAGCCTCTCTCTTGGAACGTTCCTCTCCCATTATACGTGTATCACTGGGCGTAGCTTTTAGTTCTCTCTATGAGACAAAGCTTCAGATTCATGCAGCTAGAGCGAAATAACTCGAGTGGTGTTGGACTAATCGTATGTATGGAATTGATTCTACTATTTCTGAAATTATTCGTTGTATTTTTAAGCTACTGTCAGATTACTATCCAACTGACAAGCAAGCACTTGTTGTGAACCTGCGGCCTTCTTGTTCAGTTGCAAAGTCCGATCCTTTGGTCCAGTTTGCGACATATGTTACTTTGCTTTCACGCATACCTTCATCCTGACACGGGCCAATGCCTACATCGCTAAAAGGCTTTCCTCTTTAAGGCGGGTTTCTCCAGCACGGCCAAATTCGCTCCCTCACGCAGTGCCAAAGCTTCCCCACGTCTTGAGTTTTTAAATTGGAATTTACTTCAAACCAGCTGGCTCCAACTATGTAGCTCGCTTCCTCATCCCAATCTTGCTTGTTCGTGATAGCCGTATGTATGGAAGTCGAAGTCCTTCAAGTCCATCCTAATTCCATGAATGTGGAAACCAGTGTTTCTTAGAAAGCCAGCCCGTGTCTGTACAAGTTTTGACACAACTCACTCTACTTTCGAGTCATACCCATGTTTCGCCCCCCCTCATGTACTGATTACGAAGCAAGACAATGTCGGGGCTCCACTGGTTGTAGCCCATCTCAAGAGACAAAGTACGCGGTAGGATTAAATCCTAAGATACCTCCTACGATGTTTACGCAATAACTGGACTCACCAACATGAAAATTCATGCTAAGTATGCATATTCCGTATCATCATGGAGTCCTATTATCCTACGAGCAGTTTCAACACTGAGATCGATTATTATAGTTGGCACCTAAAATTCGCCCAGTGATACACTACCTTTTTCACTCGCAACATGCCTACGTTACTCGCTGGGTGGCGGCTGTGGTAGTAATTGCGAACTCTTTCCTTTTTTTGAAGGATTCCTTTCCTCTTCCTTCGGCTGAGAAGCCTCAAGCTCTGCCCTCTTTACTCACCTCTCTCTCTATAAAAAAGCCCTTTTTAATTCCATAATCAAAGTAAGCTCCAGAACCGGCGGTGGGAATTTCCCAATCCTATCTTTCCTTGAAGTAAGTCCGGAGCGGGAGCAACTTCTACAGCAAATTTAGACTAAACTAGATCACGGGCGGGGGTTTTGGAAGTCGCATCTTGATCATCGATCAAGTGGGTTTCGTCTCATTTTCCGGAAAGCCGGTCATACTATTCTACTTTAGCTAAGCTAATGATGAAAGAGGATATGGATTTTTGATGATGATTCTCCAAGTGATAAAGCCCTTTTTCCCTAAGTGAACCAGTCCCAGATCAGAGAAAGTTATGTTTCCCCTATGGGAAAAAGTAATTAACCTAATTTTACCTCAGTAAGCCAATCAGAAAAGTGGAAAAAGGGGGACTCCCCCATCGTAAATGATCTGATACTAAGGATTCTGTGCTAAGGGGGGCTGAAGTCTCGTGGCTATGGGTTGACATAGTCTCTCCTCACGACGGTCTGCTAATTCGTGGAATCCATTTCTGAAGTGTTGAAGCCTTTCCTTTGAGATTGCCAATCAATACACTTACATCAAACATAAGATATGAGGTATTGTTGCCCTACTCCCATAATCTCCACTGCGTTTTGACAGTATTATCTCTATCTTCAGAAGGAATTTAGCTCACAGCTAGCCGAGCAGAAGTCTCAAGTTAAGTACCCTTCCTTCCTGCGTGGAATGTCTGGAATAGTTGATACCTCACGACCAGACGCTGGTGATTAGTCTTTGTAGATGCGGTCTCTACAAAAGTTCCATGTTCTGACATCTCCACATCAGCAGTTGTTGCTAGTTTGGAAGGAGTCACTATGACCTCTAGTGTGTTGTTCAATAGAGATAAAGGCCGGGAATCCCCCTTTCTGGACTCTGTTCTTAAGCAGTGACTTGTGAGGAGACCCTAACCCCCAAAGGAGCATGGAAACAAGAGAAGCAAAGAAAGAATGAACATATGGGCGTTAAGCATTGTGAAGAGTTTTTTGCTAGTTAAATAGCAGGGAATAAGGCTTACCTTTCGTGAGTCCAATACCCTGGTGCGAGTAAGAACATGTGCGGGGATAGGCATATGTTTGAGGATATGGGGGAAATAGAACGATTTCACTAATTGTTTCGTCTGGGTCGTCCATGTTTGATTTTTTTACTTATTTATTTCTCACTCACAACTTTTTTCTATTTGATTTTGCCTGGCCTATTATTTTGACTATCGAGTTTAACAGCCTAGGGTTTTCTTTACCCTAGTGGTTTAAGCTTATGCTTCATTTCCTTCGATTTCTTCTTTCGATATGAGCGAGCTTACCCAAAACCTATACTTTACTGGTCTAGTAGCCCTATTCACATATGCCTATTTCTCTAAACCTAGTCAGTCCTATTACTGGCATATCTCTCCCGGTGCTCGCTTATCCTTATTCCGTGCATACCTGTCTCTTGCATACATAACTTTACTTTCCCATGCCACTTCATGCCTATCTTGGAATCCCTTTCCATGAGTGCAACTCTAGGCTATTTCAACCATATCTCGCCTATTTTGACTTACTCGTTCATACCTAGCACCTGTTTCTCAACGTTACCCATACCTTGAATGCCAACCAACAACTTGTTGACCTAACCAGATGCCTATACCCCGGTACGTGCTTCTTTGTTAAATACTATCCCTCTAAGCTATTCCATGCCTTTCTGTGAAAGCCTATTCCTTACTTATACCATACATGCCTCTTTCTAGTCCTATTAAATACACATATTACACCTATACGCATCTCCCTCCTCTAACAAATCAAAAAATCCATCTTACTATATATATACTCTGGTGTTTTGCTTGACTTATCACGCATGCATACTTGAAATACTTGACTTAGCTTTCTAAACCGGTACTACTCAACCTATACCATTGTGAATACATACTTGCCTAGCTAACTACCTGAAGAAGTATTAATCACAAGCAAATGCCTAGCTAGCTAAAACAACCTATCCAGATGCCCTCACAAGCCTATCTTGACAACGTGACGTATAAACCTTTCCTTAAACCCATTCTTTCGAAATATCTAGCACTCTCTCCCCTTTGCTCCAATCCAAGGGGGGAAATTATCAATCCCATTGGGAAATATGAAAGATGCCTCTTCAAGTAAGTTATTTACCTATTGATTACTGTTGACATGGATGAAAAACCTGCTTTAAGTTATGGATTGAAACGTTCGATTTAGGCTGATCATTACGAGTTTCTATCTAGTGATGCCGTTCGGTTTAACCAACGCACCCGCGACCTTCCAACAACTTATGAATGAAGTGTTCCAGAAGAGGTTGAGGAAAGGAGTACTCGTCTTCTTTGACCGACATATTGGTGTACAGCTCAAGTATGGATGGAGGGACGAACATGTGGTACTGCTAGAAGAGGTTTTGCAAACATTGAGGAGTAATCAGTTGTATGCCAAATTGAGTACAAGCGCCGGGGTAACAAATCGGGTAGCTGATGCACTGTCTCGCAAGAAAACACCGCAAGAGGTTGAACTTGTTAGTATCATAAGCAGCCTAGTGCCGGAATGGATGTAAGAAGTCAAACTAAGTGATGAAGGAGATACACTAGCGCAAACTCAGTTGGGAAAGCTGGAAGTGGGGGAAAACATTCCTGATTGGAGTGTGGGGGGTGCTTAATTAAAAAAAGACACAGAGTGTATGTGGGAAGTAATGGGGCAGTCAGGAGGCGATTAATTGAAGAAATACATGGCAGCGCAACTGGTGGGCATTCGGGTATATTGGCAACCTACCAAAGGCTGAAAAGAAACCTTTACCAGGTATGAAGCAAGAAGTTTGAGAGGTGGTAAGGAATTGTGATGTTTGTCAGATCAGTAAGAGCGAGAATGTAGCATCGCCGTGCCAGCTCAACCAATGCCCTTCTCTCCTGTACTATATGTCTGTTGAAAAAGAGTTATAGGCAAGCCTACCCCCACTAAACTCCACGCCGTATCAAACCTTCTCAACTTGCCCAACGACCATGGAATGATAGTCGCCGAGTGCGCAAAAACAGTGTAGTTATCACAAAAGCGACAAACGAGATGTGCATTTTTTGGCAAATGTGCACGGGTGAGTTTCGTTTTAGGGGAAGCAGTTCTCTTGAAAGACATGCCTTGAAGATTGCCCGTTTTTCGCCTTGATGGTGGTGTTTTTCTTTTAGTACAGTGAGGAATAAGGATGAAATCTTCCAACAAACGATAAGTTCAAGATTCAGGAAAAACCGGAATAAACAAATCAATAGTGGTCGCAAATCAAAAGAAAAGAATCCTTAAAACACTCAGGTAAAGCGGCAAGAGTTTACTTATTTATAGGGTAACCTGGTGGTTGCTTTATAGAGAAAGAATAACTTGAGAGTGAGAATTACTTGGTAAGAAGTGTATGGTAGTTCCTAACACGGATACCTAGTCCGGAGCAGTTCAGAGAATGAGTGAGTTGCTTTAGAGAGAATAACTTTATTCGATTAGCTACAGAAAGAAATAGCAAGTTCTTTTCTGGTTCTTATTATATTGGTTGGGGAGAAAGTCACGTGCATGTTCACTGAATTGAAGGAAGAGACGTAGAACCAAGGCATGGTCGAGCTAATGACCTTAAAAAAGCGCTTCTTGGGAGGCTCTTTTCAATTTTAAGTTGTTTCAAAATTGCATTTGAATTGAAGAAAAGCTCATGATCCATCTTGGTTTACATTGCAGGTGATAGCTTACTTGCCTATTATAGCTGTCTGTAGCTTTCTATTGAGCTGTAGCTTTCTCTTGTGCTTATCTGCTCGCTATTGTGCTTATCCGCTTTCTCTTAGAGCTAGGACTTGAAACTTATAATATCTTTTCAAGTGGGATAATTTTAATGCTTACTATTCCCTGGTAATCTGGATTACAAATAGTACACAATTATATAACAGGAAGAAATAAAGTACCTCTTCCTGACTCAGCTTAGACTTGCTCGATGAAATGCATTCCGTACAAGAACCAACAGTTGCATGTCTAGACCAATCAATATCTTCCTCCAGTAAAAAGCTTAGGTACTGGAGAAATGTCTCCCAATCATCAGGTCTGCCCAAACAAAAAGGAGATAAAATCAAAGAGAAATGACTTAATCAAATACAACAATGTAAACAAGTAGAACATTATAAGAGTGAATTCAACGTAGACTCCTAAAAAAAAGTCAAGATAGTATATAACTAACCCCTGCCAAAATAGAAATATCATGTAAAAGGCAAATAGCCAATGTCACAACCCTACAAAACACGCAAAATATATGGTATAAAAGTTTCACCATTTATATCAAGATGTTCGAACTATCCCCATTTAATATTATCACTAAGCAAATCACCATAATTGGATATTTTATAGAAACGCATCTTTCATGCTTAACACGTGTGCAAGGTATGTGTTTCGTTCACATGACAGGATGTTTTAATGTTTTACGGAGACACACTTAAGTCAATCCTTCTAGAATATTAAGTGCATATAAAGCAAGTACCCCATTTCCAGAATTTTCTGGAAGATCTCAGAGGCGGCGGCATAGTTACATGCTTGACCAAGAAGCCTGCCCTGTCAGCTTAAAGTTAAATGACTATTGTTAAGCCAGAAAGCAACATATAAAGGCAAGATAAGATGCTAAAGGAAACTCAAAGATGGGATCTTGCATGCATCATTTAATATATTTATTGCATTTGCAAATAACACAAGACATTTCTCTTGCAATAAGAACCGGATCATTTAGTTACTAGCAAAGGACACCCACACAGCAAGTTCTTGTGGGTCAATTCCGTAATATTAACACATTTACCCCCAATCCTTCTTTTTTGCAATACACTAAATCAAGCAGATGACTGTAACTGCTCGGATTCCAATATATATAAGAAATTCACAAATAAATGACATCAAGTCATTTTTTGATCAACCTATCCATAGTTATATTGGCTGTTAGCCTGTTATATAAGACTAACATATAAAGCAGTGATGGTTCATTGTCAAATGAGAAATAGGGTTTTGTTTGCAAATACCATATCGTAAAATATTAGCTAGAATTACACCCTGGATAACAAAACAATAAGTGGGAGTCAAAATACCTTCGTGCGTTGTTTGTATTCTTCCCTTAAAATAAGGGATCCCAAATCCCCAGAAATTACTTCAAATGCCACATCAAATTTATTTTGTTGTTATGTACATTGTAAGAGCTGCTCACATAAGTAATTTTATCAGCATTCCAAAAGAGAACCAAGGAATTCACCACAAAGCAAAAGACAGGAATAACGACATTAAGTTTGACCTTCTGGCTCATGCAAGCTGCTTTTACTAATGTGCTTCTTGATTAACGCCTCTGCCAGCGGCAGTATTTTCTCACCTCCACTACTGTAGTTTACCTATTCCGATATCAAAAATCACCCTAGAGACATGATATACAAGTTGCTTAGTAAAAGAGCCACGTACAATAGATTGCATAACATTGATAGTAAATTGATTACAGATCCAGATAATATGTTAGATTCACCTGTTTTTATTAACATACTCTCAGTGGTTAATAGAAAAGCAAGAAGTACCTGGAACTGGATGCTACAAACTGCCCACATAAAGAACCCCTCTTCGCCCGCCTACAGCCTTTTACATTTTAATAGCTTTCTGCCAGGCCCACAACAGTGCATGGAAAAACAATATCGTAAGAATATTCGCAAAATAAGGCAAAGCAGGCAAGTGTAACTTTATTAAGAAGGCAAACCTGTTGTTGTTTGACATAAGAGTACTCGCGAACATAGCAGTTGAACAAACCCATCATTATCTCCAATTTATTTATGTACTTGTTACATGCATTCTCGTAGCAAGAGGTGGCAAGATCCACTGTTATAAAATTCCACCATTAACCCGTAGCTTAGTAAGTGATGCATCATTTTCTCTATTAGAAAAAAAATAAAGAAAAAAGACAGCATAATGGTATAAGCCCATACATCTGTCAAGCCTTTGCAATACAATTTGTAGGGTGCTGAGAGTAAGATCATCAAGGAAAGGTCCAGTATAAGAATGTAGCAACTCCTTTGCCTCTAAGCACGAACTCAATGCCTCCTCTCCTTTTCCCATTCTTTCCAGTACAACAGCCTTGAGTGCCTGTTCGAAACAATGCAAGATGAAATCCTTCATCACCACCAACATATAGACTACTCCAAGATTATCACTAACTTGGTCCCAGGAACTGAAATGGAAGAAACTGAACAGTGTCGTATCCTGTCAGTACTGGAACCATCAGCTACCGAAATCTTCAAATACAATCCAAATCTTGACCTGGTACCAATAAAAGCTGATCAAGAGAATTTGAAATAATAAAACTTACAAGAGCATAAGGCGACTTGGGATACTTCTGGAGGAGAGCGACAGAGAGCTTGAGCGCCGCCTTGTACTGGCGCGAGTCGACAGCGTCCCGGCCGGACACGCCGCTCCGGTATGCCTCCAGCCAATCCGAACTTCGATGCCATTTTTTCTGGATTCGCGCTAGGGTGAAAGGAACTAGGGTTTTGTGAGAGCGGGTGAAGAAAGAGTAGAGGAGATGACAAAAAGGAAAGAGAGAACGATTGTGTAGGTGCAGGGTTTTCTCGTTGAGACTAAAGACCGGAGGCGCACGTTAGCGTACTAGATTTGATGACCTAGGAACAGTGTGTGATGACCTGGCTTCGGTAACAGAGTTTGGGTTATGTACCTACTACCTATGTCCCAAATCCGACACAAACAGAGACCTGAGTCGCCTGACTGCGTGATTTTCAGAAAATTTTACATAAAGATTATCGTTATAATATATATATACTATTAAATAATTGCATCGGTCAGTCAATATTTGATTTTGACGGTTTTGAATAATTCTTTTTCTATTTTGTATAACTTTTAGTGATGGTTCCGTAAGTCCATTTGATGGTCCAGTTTGATGGTGCTTCCACTAACTTTTTTCTTAAGGTCCAGCGAATTATTTATAGTTATTTCGATAATGTTAGCATTGGCAATGTTCGATTTGGGCATAGTTGTTGATAATTTTGACCAAGTCCAAATGGGTCTATCTAAAGGGGAAGGAGAAAGGAAGACGAGCGGTAACTGGACTGGGCTTGATGGGCCTAACGCAGTTAAGGAGAAAAATAAAATGAATGAGGGACCCGAGTGAAGAGTATGAAGAAGGGGAGTAAAGGCTGCAGTTGGGGACCCAGCTTGTCAGTAACGTCTCTGAAGGCGTGAACAGGAGAATTAGTTGCGAGAAGGGGGACCTACTCTTACTCCGCTGTCATCTCAAGGAAAGACAAACTACTCAACTCGGCGGCTCTCCCAATCGTAACTATATATGATATGATAAAAGAAAAGAAAGACGAAAAAAGGAACTTTAGCTTTGTATTCTTCCATTAGTGAAAATGAGGCAAGCAAGCTTAATCCATCCCTCCTGATTCGAAAGTTCATACCGGGGTACCAAACATATGAATTCATTAAAGAATGAGTTGCAACGCAGCAGCAAAGGTCGACAACTATAGGGCTACCTTTAACAAGCAAGTTAGCAAGAGCTGAGCTAGACAAGACTGACAAGAACAGTTGAGATCCAGTTCTATTGAGTATTTGTAGGGCATCGGCTGGAACATTGTATCTCTAGAAACACTGCTTCAAGATGGTTAAGTCATCTTCTTTACGGAGGTTTAGGTAAGGTATGTAAATAAAACACATGCCACATGACTTGGTTTGGTCGGCCGGTAGGTTGCACTCGAAATGGAGGGTTGAGCCGAGGCAGTATTGGGAGGTGTCAGACTTTTTTATTAGTCATAAGGAAGAAGGACTAACTTCTTTTGGTATCACTTTAGGATATCCCTAAGATCGTGAAGTTGCCTGGCGTACGGATTCTTAGACTATTCCCCCCTTTTACTGATAGTAGTACCATACCTAGCGTGGGACTTGAGATTGGACTTCTCTTGGCATCATGTTCATCCCTTGGCGTATGAATAGAACTCTCCCTCATATGAAAAAGAATTTGCATCCTCATTTTCCACTTTGGTATCGCTATGACGGCTATTATAACTCCCTTCACTATGACAGTAATCGGACCCAGCGAGTGGATTTATTCACGAGCCTTTCATTTATATGGTGGGGCTTTTTGGCATTCCACCAGCATACCTCAGTCCTTAACCCGGAAAGATACGATCTACGAATGAGGATATGCTAATGGCAGCGAGATGCCTAAGCCTCCTACTCCAATGACTACTCCAACCATTCCCTCTTTTTTTCGTTTATGAATGACAACAACTGCTTCCTTACCGCTTCTTTGAACAATGGCCAGATGACTCACAAAGCAAATGAAGGTGTGGATCTTGTCTCTATGACTGGACTTGATTCTCGTCACTAGGCTATGGCTACTTCACAATCGATCATCTTGTAAACAACATCATTGGCCCTCTACTCTTTATCCCCGACGAATGAAGAATTGGAAGAAGCACTTGGCAAATAATAAGAAAAGATTTCAGTTTGTCCCCTAGCTCCTTTTCTAGCCTAGCTCCGTCGTAATAGTTCCTGGCTGAGGCAAAGAGGTCGGATAAGAAGAAGTAGTAGAAAGGTAAAAAAACAAACCAAAAAAGTTATAAATAGAAATTTGCAAATACCCAAAATCCAAATAGCATATGAGGTTCGAGCTAGAAATGTCCAAAAGCAACAAAGTCTTTGCTCAAAATTTCATCTTTTTGCATTTCAACAAAAAAGAAAAAATTTCCAAAAATCGTTCATAACTTGCTAAGCAAAATCCAGCTTATGGAACTTGATAGCTAAACCCATTCAAAAAGGGTTTTTTAAAGTAACGGGAGCTGTACATCCGCTCCGATGCTACGGTAATTGTACCAAGACCAGGTGGTTGGGTCTAATAGGGAAACGTAGTGTAGGGCTTGACATGCTTCATTGAGGCTTGTCCTCAAAGACCTCACATGCTGTGCAGACATGGCACCCAACACTAGCCAAACCATAATTGCAACAATACAAGATCACTAGTTGATGTTGATCTGCTAAACTAGCTAGCAATAAAAAAAATAGAGTTTGACTCCAGATCTGACCCTTTCTTTTTTTTTATCCAATGGAGCGAGCGTAAGAATGAAACGAGCCAGAAAGCAGAATTTCACTACAGTGAAAGGAAGGATGTGCCGGAGCCAGAAAGCGAGAAAGATTCGATCTAGCATTCCTGTGGGAATTACTTTGAATCAGATATTTATTACGCTTTCTTTTCCTCTCTGCTATTGTCGTACTGTCTCTTCATCGTTCAAACCTAAGGCTTACATCGTGACGACCCACGGTCCTTCTTCTCGACTCTCATCTTTTTAGACGACTACAAAGTAGAAGGATTCCCATCCGCCATGCGAAGAACTCAAGAAGTGAGGATCCAGCTCGCCTTACAGGAGTCGTGCTAACGCGTTTAGCACTAACCTTTCCTCGTGCGCGGGCTGCGTGTTACAGTTGAAACACATCCTTCTTCGTAGGGCTAGGAGTTCAGAGTCAAAGTATGGGAGGGTGTTATGGTCTAATTGATATGGGTGGTATGCAGTGGAATAAATAAAGGTTCTTCCCACTATTCCACCCAGGGGGTAAGAATCTTCCCTTTTACTAATTCCCTTTTTTTGACTTACTTCATTCCATTCCAACAATGGAAAATAAAATAACCGAAGAACTTGCGGTTGAGGGCTTGCGCTTCCCTCTCCGACGAAGAGGGGACTCCCAGCCAACATCAAGATTCGTTGAAACTTACCTTTATGCAAACCTATTCGCGACCGGACTCGAACCGTTAATTCTCGCGCGGATACTATATACGCGGATACTATATACATACAATGGATGCGTTTGGCTTTGACTCATCAAAAGCCTTCTCAATAAGCTTAGCCACTGATTTGGAATCAATGATCTTCCTTCCTTTTTTCTTAGTCTTTCCTCCACGCATATCAGATAGATTTCTTCTCGTGGACTAGCTTCCTTTTCTACGTTGTGATTCTTAGGGATCTTTTTTCTCCGAACCGGCACCCACGTTACCCCCTCTTTCTACTTTCTTCTTTTTGAACCCTCAAAACACGAATAATGTAAAGCCTACATCACCGCAGATGAGGATCGGGAACCCGGCTTCTAGGTGGTCAAGCTAGCGTATCAGTCAATGTTGTAGATGTTCAGTAATAGCCAAGCCTAGCGATGCGTCTTCCCAGCCTTCGATCTGAGACCACTTTGTCTGAACCAAAATCTAGCTCTTGAGACTTGACTTGCATATTCTGGACTCAATGTCATCATAAAAGAGTTTCCATTGGCATGATGATAACTCGCATATTCTTAGAAATACAATGCCAGGTTTCACAGCCTTTCCGCCGCCTTCCACTTCCCGCAAGAAGAGATTACTCCCAGTGATCCAAGGGGCAATACCACCTTACCTTGAATTCCAGACTTCGAAGAAAGAATCACAGTACTCGCTGTGTTCTCGCCACAAGTCTTTCGCCGTTGGTCAAACTTTGCAACCCACAAAAAATGTTTCATTCAACACTTCGATTTCACAGACCTACTCACTAAGCCTATAAAAAAGAAGCAAATGAGACTAAGAAATAATGTAGAGACTTACAATAGAGGTTTTCCATTCTTCTTCCTCCTATCTGCTAAAGAAGTCTGATCTCTGTCACTGACAGGTATGGCAAGGAAGGTCTCTCTTTCTCTTATATACGCTATTTTCAGATAGTGATTTGAATGCCTCCTGTCAGAATAGATATGGATTTCTTTTTCTTGGATAAAAAAGATCATCTTTCTATACGTTCGTTAACTTAAGCAGTGTGCCAAGCGCCAGCCTTAATTTCTCGTTCTACTTCACCCTACAACAACGATTAGATCAGAATATTCCCATTTTTCTTACCGTCCGATCAAAACGATTTATTTTGAAACTACCTATTTACTAAAGGCTAATGAATTATTGGGCTGGGCTCCTCTCCAGTTCTACCGAATTACCTTTTATCTCCTTCCCCAGGAACTGCCAAGAGAGAACGAGCCAATACTTCATGTTCACATGAGGATGGAGGAAATTCACTTCCATCTTCCCCAACTTCATCCTCCTGAGCGTTAATCTTCTCTGTGGTCACATAAATCACCACTTCCTTCTCCTCCTCATGCATTGAAAGCATCAACCTCTAACTATCAACTCCTCGAGTGGAATAAAGGATTGAGTACTAGCACGCTTTCCACGAAAAACACGGACTCACTTTCTCTCACAATTCAAATAAACTCTAGCTTGCCTGGTCCAACTCCGATATTGACGGGGGATCGAGATGTTGAATAGCTCTCTTTTAGGGGATCCTTTGTCCAACCTGGCTCGAGATATCCAACTAGTTCGAACTATAATATAGATTTAGCTAGATTTGCATTTCTAAAAGTTATACCTAGATTTTGACACCATACTGGATTTTAGATCATACCGGTAAAGTAATGTACCAAACCACAAAATGGCTGGTTGGCGGATCTTGTTTAAATAAATTCTGGTTGGTTATTTCTTTTTCATTTCTTTTTATGCTAAATCTCCTTGTTATCTTTTACTACGGGTTCATACAGCAACTGGTATAATCAAGCCCAACCAATAGAGGTCACAATCCATCATGAAGAATTCCACACACAAGAAGAGTTTCTCGATGGAACCAAATTGGTGGTGCGAAGATACGAGAGCGTAGCGAAGTGGTGCTGTTAGTAAATGGTTAAGGAACCGACTCCCCTGAGACTGCTACCCACCGGATCCATGTTAGGCCAAAAATAAGGACTTTCCTCAAAGACGGATAGGATTAGCTTTCCTCGCTTACTGGCATTGCGCCTACAACCGAAGAAGCATTTACTTACTATATATTCCATAGAAAAGAATGATTTTCAGGCGAGTGCTAAACCGACATTTGGCCAGACGACTTAGAACATCGCCCAATGGGTATACAACCGCATACACATACCCTTACTATACGAGGACTTCGACTTCGACTTTATTTTATGTACCGGTCCCTTATTTCCATGCTTTGCTTCTCCTTAGGTCCTACTTCTTGATGGGTCTAAAGAGAAAAAATGAACTAGGTTCGACTGACAAAGAAGGAAAGGAAAGCTAAATCAAGTTAATGACATACCATCAGAAAGACGGATCTGATGGAAGGAAGGAATAGGATTAGCTTGTGCTTATGCTTGTTCCAAGAGAGAGACCTGGCCTAAACCTACAAGTTAAACAGGACCTTCCGCTCCTTGTGTTTCATTCATACCAATCTTTTTGACTTCTCTTACTGTCCTTTCTACTTGGTAAACTTGAAACAGCATGTCAATATCGACATCTTTTTATTACAACTAATATTGTAAAAACTCTGGAAGGCAGGCATATTTACTTGACTAATGTCAACATAGTTTGAGAGATGACTGGATGGAATTAAATCATATGGTCGGGCTGCGTTTGACAGTTGAAACACATCTATCCATGTCTTTAGAATGAAATGAGGATCAATCTATCCCGGCTCTACTTCTTTTTTCAATTGATGCTCGGGCACCTCTTGATCTTGCCATTTGTATATCGGGATGAATAAAAGATTCCTTAAGAAGGTATAGCCACCATGTTCTTGCTTGTGCATAAATCTCTCTACGTTTTTTCTTACATTTTTCATAACTACAATAAAATCAGAAAGAGAAGGAACCGGCTCCTCCTATGTTCTGGGCAGAGGCTTTGATGCGGGCTATTAGAATAAGGTGGTAAGGCCCAGGCATCTTCAAACCCCACATATGCCCTCTTTGATCTAGTAAGGGGAATTAAAGAAACTTGAATGTTGGACAGTAAAGTGCCAGCACTCATCCCCAAACTCAAACTCCATAGGCCCCGAAATAGAAAGAGTTTACTTCGGGAGAGCCTTAGAAAAAGTTGTAAGTGGAAGGAGAATTAGCTACCTCAACAACTAGAGAATAAAATTAATAAAATGAGAAGAAATATTCGTGGCTGGGCAAAGAAAGGAAGAGTGGACAAAGCACTCTGATAACTGTAAATACTACATTGACATGCTTTACAAATGTGAAGAAAGAAGAATGAAGGAGGAAAGAGAAAGAAAACTAAGGTGCTTTTTAATTAAAAGAGAAGCTGTGCTTTGTGCATGGGAAGAGATTAGATGGAAAGAACGAGCGAAGGAACAATGGGTCAGTTAAGGAGATTGCAATACCCCATTTTGTCACAACTACGCTTCAGCCAAGAAAGGAAGAAACACAATCGCTTCATTATCCAATGCTGGACAGGAGTCGTTAGGCAAATAAAGGCCGCCAAGGTGCTAGAAGACTATTCAGAAGAGTGGTAATGTTGTTTGGTAAAGTGTTGGTTGGGATTTATTCAAAACCTGATAGAAAGCGATGTTTGGCTATTGTTATGCTCTTGGTTGAACTATCCTAGACACTGATCGAAAACTCACTTTCCCGGTATCGGTAGAATTTCTTCTTGGAGATCTCAGTCTCATTAGACTCCAGGAGGTGGGTAAACACTAACTTACCTTAACATTCGTCTCAAGCATAGCAACTAAGCAAGAAGACATCTAACATAAATTAACATCAAGCTTCTTTCTCGCTCGTTTTGAGAAGCGCTTTATTTCCTAACGATTAGCTAAAGCATGAACAAGGTTGCAACGCAACTGGAGAAGTAACGATTTGTGATTTGAACCAAATCCAATGAAGGCGTTTCTAGATAAAGACTTGAAAAAGAACCTTCCTTTATTTCCTTTGGAGCTCTGGTGAAGAAATCCTTACGCAACCAAAGGATTTCGAAATATTGGAGTTCTTAAAGTACAAAGACTTCAAACGCGGACAGCTTGAAACCAACTTTCAGTATCAGACTCTGAGATGATGCATTTGTTTTGCGCAAGAAGAAAGCATTTTGTTTGGAGGGAGTGAGCCCCTCTCTTTAAAAAATAACTTGATCTAGTTTGAGAAAGAAATAGTAGAAAGAGATGCTCGCATTCTCCCATTCAACTGCCAAGCAGTTATGAAAGGGGTGGATTGCTTCTTGGTTTCTTCACTGAAGATCTCACCCCATTCATGTGCTCGTGCACTCTCATTATGAGCAATAACTGGAACAGGGAAAAAAGAGAATATAAGAACCAAACAAACTAAACAGATTTAGGATTTCATTCTCATATATTAACTTTCATGAACTTGTCAAGGTAAGCATAGAGCAGGTCATGCATGCGAGGCATTGGGTATAATGAAGTTGAAACACTACCTTATTTTTGGTTTAGGATTTCTTGTGGGAAAGAAGCAGATTCAGTCTTGAAAGCAGAATCAAGTAAAACATAACTAAATGCTTGTACTAAACATCTTTTTTTCTTGTCCTTGCTAGCTACTTTTCTTCTTTCAGTATACATTTCTTGCCTTGCCGGCGCATTCTTCTATACCTACCTTTATGTGCAATTAGTAGGAATCTGCCCTAGGACTTTAGTCTTCCCTTACACTACTTTGACTTGTATGGTCCTCTTCAAATATCATATTATAGACCTTTCGATCGAAATAAATAAAACTTGCTTCAAGGAACTGACACTTTAGGATGTGGTGGAGCAAGTGCTTAATACCTTCGCAGCCTTCTAACAAGCAAAACCTAGCTATCACTCCGTTGCTTGTTACTAGTGAGCCAGAAAACTCCTGTGCCTCTCTCCTTCGCTTCCTACAGGTCTTTTGCTCTTATTCTTTCTTCTTTCTTTCTGCAAAAGAGCCTCCAAAGTCTAATTCAAATAAGTTCCGGCCGCCCTTGCTTATTCTGAATGGAGAAGGGCTATGGTTGAAGAGAAGGAGGCACTAAAAAAGAATGGAAGGAACTTGTTATATTGCTGGAAGGGCCAACTTGACTTAACTTATTAAAGTAAGGTTTAGACTCTTAAATAGTTTGATGCTGGATCGATTGATCGATATAAAGCTCGGCTTCTTAAAAAGGGATTAAGCCATAGATGGGTATCTCTTATTTATAGACCTTTGCTTGCTCCTGTTGCCAAACTTCACTCTATCCGCCCTGTCCTTTCCATTGCAGTCAACAAAGACTGGCCTATTCACCAATGTAAAGAATGCTTTCTGCAGAGATTAGATTCTGGAATTATCTGACACCTGGATTCATAGCAAAGAGGGAGTTAAAGTATGTCGATTGAAGAAGGATTCAATCTACAAAAGTCTCTTTTCAAGGGGGCGTAGCGTAGCCAACGCTTTTGAAGTAGTGCTTTCAGAAATTAGAGTCGTCCCAACGTTCAAGACAATGGCCTCCGTTGAATGAGCCATAACCTCTCCAAAAGAAGCGTCGCTCGATGCGCTAAGATACCAAATCCAGGTTTGCAAACGTCAATTGTTTAGTTTGTGTGTGAAAGGTGGTCCTTTTCCATGATGAAATGGGTTTTTGGTAAAGAAGAACATAAAATTTGAGGTGGAAATAATATTTCCTTACCTGCTAGTTTATTTCCAGAGCTATGTCTGGAGAGTTCTGATCTCGGGCAAGGGAACTTTTGTTCTATCACAGTCATAGGAGATGTATAAACTAGAAAGAGATCAGCTTGCCACATGTTCCTTTCCTCTTTTCCTTTTTCTTTTTGGTTTGGGAGTTTATTTAGGTGTTAGGTCAGAGGCGAGAAAACCATATAAAGAGAGCACTTGTAAACGAACGGGAAAAGCATGACCATGAAAATGTAGAATGCTACTTCCTTCTTATTAGCAATTTCTATTTAAAAAACATTTCCATTTTCTAAACTCAAGAAAAATCCTTTCACAATTTCATTGCCTTTTTTTCCATTTATCCTTCTTCTTCTTTCTTTGCCTCAAACCAAGTCAAAGAGCAAAAGTACACTTCTTTTCATATTTCATCACCTGCCAACTCTGTTCCCATTTCCATTCTCCAACTGTGAACCCGCCGGTCTATTCCTAGCTCAGGCCCCGAAACGCCCACCAATCTCTGGGCTCCACATATGAAAAAATCAAAGTAGAAACTCTTCTTACTTATTAGGAGAACTGGTATACCTCAATTTTTTCTTCTCTTTCATTTTTCCTGAGGCCACGTCACCTCTCTCTTCACATTGCCAAACCAGAGCTCTTAAGCCATAAAACATATATAAATAAAATGAACTATACTATGTTAATGGTGAACTATACAAAAGAAAAAGGCATATTGAGACGGAAGAAGTTACCCTGGATTTCTTTTCCCATGCCTTGGTATTTTGGCTTTTTGCAATTAGATCATATCCTACATTCTTTTACATACAGCTCTTTCCTTATATGCTCTAGTTATTCCCTTTCTTTGTCATCTCCCAATAAGCCTAAGGCAGTGCAAGCAGATCTTCAAGTTTGGTGTAGCCGTTTACTTTTCTTATATCTTCTTAACTTGTTGCTCCTTTCACAACATTAAGAAGCATACTTAGATAGTACCGTTCACCAGCCGAGGGATGGACATACATAATCCTACCTATTCGCTTGCCACGTTTCCTCTTTCTTACTTAGCCTGACACCTCTAAGTTGAGTGCAAAAAAAAAAATGGGATGGATTTAGAGCATAAGTGAGCGACCTGGACTCATTATTGTGCTTATTTAGTTAGCTCGAACCATTCTGTTAACATGGTCAGCTTAGCATGGTAACTATCAATTACCTCTTGAAGAGGTTGGTTCTCCTTGTATAAGCTCTGTGCTATCATGTCTATAAAAAAATGATATCGCATCTGAATGTGTTTGGTTTTTCCATGATACTCGGGGTCTTTTGAGTATGCTAAAGCAGCCATACTATCAAAAGAAATTCTCAAAGGACTCTTTGGAATTGTGACAACCTCCTAGAAATCACACACATAAAAGCTAATAAGGCTGAGGAACTAGCTAGCTCCTTCAACTGTAGCGTTTTGACTTCTTCTATAGGGGAAAACACCTCCCCACAGGTGTATATTCGCTGGGCGATTCGATTGGGACATCAAGAAAAAAACCCATCTCATGTCCCTTCTCTTTATTTCCCTGCCTTAGGCTAGTCATATAGCAATGTCTTTCCCCTTGTGGATCCCCCCACCAAATGGAAAGTCAAAACATTCCCATGAGGTGTTGGTATTTTCGTGGCCAAAAGAGCAGTAGAAACAACTGCACCAAGCTTGTTTATAGGGGGTTTGGCAAGTATCGCATTGTAGGCTGACGGCAGATACACCACCTGGTTAACTTCAAAAATTATTTAAGAGTGAGTTCTCCTTTCCAAATTACATGGGCAATGTAGCGTATCCCAAAGGTCTGAGATAATTACCAGTTAATCCGGTTAATGGACAGTGAGAAGGGCGAATGCGCATTCTATCGTAACCCATTCTATTGTAAGTCTGAGATACAACACATCTGCTGAACTACCCGTATCGACTAAGATCCTGGCGGGTTCAACCCAATCCATGCGGCAACTATCAAACAAAGCATCATCATGTGGCCTCTGGATGCCTTTGCTGTCGTCTTTAGTGAAAAGAATTGAAACTTCTTCAATGATTATTTTCTTCCCTCTCGTAAGAAATTTGCCTTTTCCCTGTCTTGGGATCATTATCTCGAACACCGGTTATCATTGAAAAACGTTTTTTTTTCTTTCTGACTGAAAAGCCCTACACACTTTATCACACATTTATGGTTATAGTTTGATACAGGTATCACACACTTCTGACTTATGCCATATGGAAAAAAGAGAATTTCAAGGCGGAAATCCATGTCCGTGCTAGACAGAGGACGGCATAGATGGTCTATAAATCTTAACCTTGATTTAGAATATAATGAACTTTGCTTTTTTTTAGTTGTGGGAGGTTTAGAATATGTTTTTGGATAGAATAAGTGAGTCTCTGGAGTGCTTTCTTTTGGTGCCTCCCCTTCAAATGAGCCTAACTCGCCAGATAAAAGGGAGTGGGCTGGGCGTGCAGCGCTAACGAGACATAAGAAGTTTAAAGAAAGTAAGTCCGTCAACGCAGTGCTTCCAAATGATAAGCCACGCCCATCAAAAGTATAAGTAGCGGTCGGTACAAGGGTGAGCTCCGACCCTACACTAATCTTATGTATGGCAAACCCAGTCTCAGTCTAGGCCGGAAAGAGAGAGTTTCTATCGTTCAAACTGTGATTCCCAAATCAATTCTATCTTACCGAGCCAAGATCACATCAAGTGCCCGTTGGGCCCCTGAAGAAGGGGTGCGCGTGCCTTCACAATTTCAGTCCATTCCCAAGCCTCACTTACGACCTTGCAGCATATCGAGTCATTCTATTCAAAGCATGCTCCTCCTCAAACTTAATGAATTAATTCTCAGAAATAGTCTTTTCTATCGGATCTCTCGAATACTTAAATGTTTATGTTTAATTAATACGACGGACGATATTTTTGATTTGGTTTTCCGATCAACGTTGTTAATAGAATACGACCTCTCTCTATACTCTAATCTTTCCTAGCTTTTATTCTAGCCGGAGATAGTATGAAGTTCCGCGAGCAGCCTTTCTCTTTCGTTAGTTAGAACTGGGGAAGTGACAAGCCCAGGGTTTCCAACGATTGGTGCCGCATCGAAGATTTTCGTAGATAGAAAGATCTTGCTTTTCTTTTGGAAGAAAGTAGCGGTACCAAGGTGATCCAATGGCGCTATATGCTGAAATAAGGTAGTTTTGTTCAGGTAGCTCAGTTGGTTAGAGCAAAGGACTGAAAATCCTTGTGTCAGTGGTTCGAATCCACTTCTGAGCGGGCTTTTGGTCCACCGAGAGCGAGCCGCAGAAAGGAGAGTTTGATTGGTGGGGCCCCGGGTTGAACTGAAAGAACTCGTTGGGTTGTTGGCTTCTTTCCAAAAAGCGGTGGTTCTCGCCTCCCTGTGCCCAAAGCGGGGGGCCGGTTCGAGTCTTCTTTATGGGTGGATCCAGGTTAGGTTGAGACGAGGTGTAGCGCAGTCTGGTCAGCGCATCTGTTTTGGGTACAGAGGGCCATAGGTTCGAATCCTGTCACCTTGATGTGGGGCCGAAATTCAAAGCCCCGTAGCTCTTTTTGCTCTTTTTGGCTCTACACTACACATGCCTACGTGTAGAGCTCGTGCCGTAGTGTAGAGCTCATTAGTAGTTACGAGCTCTAAAGTAGTGTAGAGCTCATTAGTAGTTACTCGCTGGGGAAAATAGGGAAAATTGGTAAGGCGAGAGCTTTCTCGTCACGTCAAGTGTAGGCCTATGAAGCAGTTGCCTGTAAGCAATGAGATTGTCTCTATTTTGCCTGTAGTCCATTCTCTATTTCTATAGACTCTTGCATGGTGCTTTTGACTTTGAATGTGTCACTATGTTCTGCTTGTCATTGCTTATTCTTTGCCATCAACACTCGACGGAAAAACTAGAGTCTGGGTTTCATACACTTTTTCTTGGACTAGCGGCCGAAACAACGTGTGAAATTGACCCACCCCATCAAATCACACAGATAAGAACACACAAGACTGACTACTTCCTTTTCTTTCAAGAACAACGAACATTCAAATTCGAAACCGAACCTGCTATTCTCTACTCGATACCGAAAGATACCTGCTATTCTCTACTCGATTGATCTTGTGTGTAGATCAGAAACTATTCTAGATAGAAAAAAAAGTTTGTTAAGTAGCAACTTTGCCTAAGCGAAAACCAGAAAGAAGTCATTATTGCCTTCTCAACTACTTAAAGCATTGGAATTCAACAAATGAAATAAAAAAAGAGTAGAGAACTATGCACTAAAGAACAAAAGAGCATCCCCTTTGAGAGAGAAGTAGAATGAAAGAACCTTTTTCCGAATACGAGAGTAACTGAATTTCATGCTTTCTTCCGGCCGCTGACACGCTTATAAAGAGCTGAGTCAACAAGAAATGGAAATGAGACGACTGGTAATCTCTTTCAAAAGAACTAGTTGACAGCAGTATTGATAGTGCCAATCCTTAAGCTTGCTCTACATGTGTAGTTTGACTTGAAATTGAAGTTTGCTCTTCACTGTCAAACTTGTATATGAAGGGTACCTATATGTATGAGAAAGGTTATGGTTTTGAGCCTTTTGTCAGTGTTAGTAGCAGAGCCAAAGCCAAGAAAGAAGGTACTTTCCCGCTTATCCTTCCTTTCGATCTAGCAATCCTTTGAATAGTAAAGGCTGACAAATCATTGGTTACTCAAAAGAGGTAGAATTCTGATGGGCTCTCAACATCATTTGCATTCTCACACGAGCACCTTTTCTATAGCTTTTCCCTCTTTTCATATCCTCACAGCTACTATTTTTCTACTGATCAGAAAGAAACTCAAGTAAGAAGAAACCTACTATTCGGAGAGGAGCTTTTTCTATATCCTCATCCTTCTTGATTAACATATCCATCATGAGAGGGAATCCATAATATACACATTCTGGGTTTTGAAAAGAGAGTGTGTGCTGCTTTCTTCAATTTCCCTCTGCATTTCACTCAGCTTTTTCTCCACTTTCTGCGAGTCAAAGAAATATTGCTTTCCTCTTTTCCAGCATCTAAAACATGGAAGACTGAATCTCGATATTCTGCTTTCACCTGACTCTTACCACTTCCTGAATAGAGATCCCTACTCTCTAATTCCACCTTTTCCTTGATTTTCTAGCATCGTTGATGGAAATGAATTCCATTTCCTCATTCTAGTTTCTGGCAGAATAAAATGAAGCTGCTTGGATCAGAGACACAGACACTTCAATAACTGAGGCACCACCACTTTCTTGATTATACTGCTGTGCGTACAATTCTTTTCATTGTCAATTCATTCTTTCCCGCTTCTTTTTAGACTCAAAGAGCATGTCCTAACTCATCTGACTTAGTTAGCATTTGTAGCAGTCAGACTACAAAAGCCCTATGACCTCGCCCAGTCCATGCCATTGTTTTGATCTCAAACATATTGATGCCGCTGCTCAAAAGAGTACTAGCACTAGAGGCGCAGGGTAGGAACCGTAGAAGATCCAAATACCTGAGAGCTCAAGATCAAGTATGTTTTCCTCTATCAGGTTTGTTGGTATATCAAAGCCAAAAGAAAGTAAGATCTGGGGTCCAGCTTGAACAATCTCCTTGACTACCAGCAAGCATTTAATAGTCTACTCACTTTGAGAAGAAGAAGGAAGAAGGGCACAAAAGATCATTACGTTTATGCCTTCCATGAAGTTCTTAGTAGTCAGAAGTGAGAGTTGGAACGACAGAAGAAGTCTTTCACTTTGGTAGGCACCTCTTTGAAATTGCAGACCAAGATGCTTTAGATTGAGAGGATATAATCACAAATGGTCTAAAGACGTTGAGTCAAAAGAAAGCTTAATTAGTATTAGCCCATACATATTTGTATATCCGTCGGTAGTACTGAACTGTGCCGGTATCTGCTTAAGGTGTCAGTCTCTTTTAGTGAAAAAGCTATATCTAACAACTTTGTTCTCTCGTTCTTGTCTTACAGAGTAGTGTGCGCAGAAAGGAAATCATCAATCAAACAGTACTTTAGTCAAAATAGGGCCTTTGATTCAACAAGCAGCAACAAGCGACGGAGCGCACGCAGGAGTGAGTCAGATAAGATAGCTTGAACTCAAACTACGGCACTTTTCTTTCTCTTTTGCTTGCTTTGAAGCCAGCATCCACAAGCGTTTAAGCAACTACTAGACTTCGTAACAGCCGAATTCTTTCCGTATCCCACATAACTTTGCTGGACCGAAGGCAGTGCATTATAGGCACATCCATTTTCGGAACTAATAGATCATTTCTTTCTCCTCACTACTTTGAGTGCAAGTTAGTCTAATAGGAAAGTACTTGATTGGTGTCCTAGAAGAAGAAAGGACAAAGTGAACAGCTTCTTCTATATGCATGCACAAAACTAGGCTTGATAGATCAACTCCACTTGATATTCGTCTATACAGACATATTGCTAGACTGATCAGTCGTCAACTACACGAGAAAAGAAACTAGATAGTTCTTTCACTTCTTTATCTTCTTGCTTCTGTTCTGACAGTGCCAGCATCAACAAGTTCTTTCGCTACAAGGACAAGAAAGTAGACAAAAGAACTCAACCTTCATTTTCTTCCTTCCTAGCCAGAAACCGGCCTACTACTCAACACAGAATCAAGCTTATCCTTCTATTGGCTAGATTCCTGGATACACTACTTTGCTTTCCTCTTCTTTCTGCAATGAGACTAGTGCTTTCTTTTCTTTGGCGCTTGGCTCCATAAGTTCGCGAGTGCTAGAATCAATGAGGCTTTTTAAAGTAATATGATTCCTTCGTTATCTTTTTGCTTTATATCAAACAACTCGTCGATCGTGACGACCCCTTCCACTCCCTTGAACTGCTTGCGGAAAGCTTTCTTCATCGAAAGTCCTATCCATAGGTATACGCTTTATTTAATAAATATAACCATCATGGGACAAAGCAAAGCAGGGTAAAATCCACTGAAGAAAAAACACTAATGTTAGGTTCAGCAGTACTATACTGGCTAGGTACTGATAGTACTTTTATTTCTTTTATTATGCGGGTACCGGTATTGGTACTGAAATACTGAATGCTCTGGTAATTATTGTGCTGAAGGAAGTGGAATGGGAGGTTTAGATAATTTGCTTTTTTATGGATTGCAGGTTGAAGCGCCTATCGTGTGTGGAATATCTGAGCTTGGTGATGATTCAAATAACTGACTTGACGCATACGCTTCTGAACGAGCTGCTTTAGATGAGCTAGCTAGCTAGAAAGCCGTATAGCTTAAGCTAGGCCGTTTTCTTGCTGGAACGAGCGTTCTCTTTACGCAAATTCATCGTCAACTTAACCTTGAATTGTGCAATAAAGCCTCAATTATGTGTCAGTGACTCAATTGCTTTAAGTAGGTTATTTTGGACAAACAACTAGTGAAGCATCCGCAGAAGAAAGTTGTTAGGCTGGGAAACGAAGGCCCATCTGCTGAGTTGTCTACCAACTCCAGTGCTCTCTTGACGGAGAAAGAAAAGGGGGTGGACAGGTATGTCCATCTAGTACATGTGTATAACATGTTTTGTAGACCGAGCGGTAGGTAACTGAGAGGCCAAAGTTATTTGATTCTGTACCAATTTTGATGTACCAAATAGTACTGGAACCTATTATAGTAAAAGCCATGATAAGAAAAATGCTTGCTAACAGAAGCGGAGGAGAGTGCAGCAACGAAAGAAGGCAGGCAGCTTCCCCTAGCTCCCAAAGAAAGACATATCGGCCGGCCTATTGCGTTGACAGAATCTACTAGAGTTAGACTTGTGGCCCTACTGCCTACTGCTGCTACTAATAAATAATACGTCGCCTTATGTTTAGCTCCTTTTGAAACTTTGTATCATTCGATACCACGGTTAATCGGACATTCCAGAGAGTGAGAGGTCCTTCGGGAAAGAAGAAGCCTAGCCTAACATTGAAATAAAAGTGCCGTAGAGCTCGGTAAGCCGGTGGGCTAAGACAGGCTACGTAAGGCTAAGTAGAGCTTTCCCCCTGAAAGTTGAAGCGCAGTCTATGGTCTGGATATAACTAACATCCCCTTTCTTTCCATGGCCTTCTCTACTTATCCGGCTGGACTTCGTCCTTGTTCTTGGTGGTTGTTGGGAGCTGGTTCTACCTACGGTTCTTTCTAGTCCACCTACTGGAGAAAGAAAGCGAGACTCGGCTAAACAAATGAGTAAGCGTTAGCGTATGTAGGCCGTTCAAAGATGAGAATTGGTGAAAAGTAGGATCCGCGCACGGAGGGTTGCTGAGAGAGAGCTGAGTGAAGTGTGATCGGCTAGTTCACCAACAACGATAGCAAGAAAGACAAGAAGGATATTTTGAACTGGCTAGGCATTTGCTTGTGATTATCTAACAGGACATGGGCTGGTAAAAAAAGCTAGTAAGAGTAGACTGATAAGCGTAGGGAATAGGACCAAACAACCTTGTCAACAGCAGATCTTGTTGACTCAGAGATGTATTAAAAAACTGCACTTGTTCACTCAAAAACTAGTAAAACACAGAAAATGGGCTTAGCTTACTTCTTGCTCTCAAATTCATATATCCCAGGATCGGAAGACAGTGTAGGAAAGTTCATAGGGGAAAGAGATTCTTCAGTAGGGATTTAAGTGTTCTTATAGAGGAGCTAGGAGTGCTGGAGCTTTCACTTCATGGCCAAAGCCTGGAGATTGACTCTCTCTCTGCTGCTCTTCTTGATAGAGAGAGTCCTATGCTAAAATGGCTAAGTACCTATCTGCCCAGGTCACACTTCGATCTCTCCGAGCCAGGTTCGTTTGCCCAGCTCAGCAAGCTTCACATTATAGGCGAGAGGGGTAGGCAGTACCCGAATTGGCTGCTATACAATCATGGCATGTCAGAAAACCTAAAGCTTCTTTAGAAAAACAAATGCCCGCCCGGTTTTGGAATAAATTTCATAAATAGGAACGTTTTTGAAGTGGGAAAGCGAGAATTAGATGAATGTTGGCAAACACTTAGTCCAAAAGTGGACAAACTGGCCTATTCTTCTTGTTCAGTTACAGGAGTTTTCTCACACACTTCTAGGTTAGACAATCAATCAACTCATCGCTTCCGCATTTCCAGAAGTTCTTAGGCCATAGTAGCGATATGACTCTGCCCCGTCCCATCCGGGATACAGGGGTCAAGTCAAGATTAACAGAAAGATTAGAGCATAAGCAATTCGAATTTGGCCGGAAGAAGCGCAGGTACTCAACGAACACTTTTTCTTCTTTCTTGGCTTCACTTAGCAGATTCTTTGGAGTTCTCATGCTTGTGACAGAGAACTATTACTCAAGTTACATTTAGGTTGGCAAATACCGTATGAATGAACTATGACTTTGATCCGTGACTGACTGGTTTTTACTACTGCCTATACTACTCCTAAACCAACTAATTGGATTTCCGTTCACAAGAAAGACGAAGATCAGTGCTTTTCCTATCGAGAGTTGTGTTTGATCTCGTCAAAACTAGGTAAATAGAATCTTTTCTCGTCTCACCAGAGAGCAAATCCTATACCAGCATTCCTACGTTATTACTTTTTATAGAGAAGTTTGCCCATTCAATCTTTCTCCTGCCGCTTTACCTTACTTATACTCCTAGCTCTGGAGCTGATTGAATTTCTTCTTTTTAGGCTTTGCTTAGAAACGAAAACACATTTGCCATTACTCTGTCTTGTAGGGCATTTCTATCTATGTAGCAAGAAGTGATGTTCAATCAATCCCATAGCTTTCTGAAGCAAGAAGAACTATCGATGCCGGCATAGAGGACTACTGACTGCTATTCAGGCTGGAATACTCGTCTTCAAACCTCAATAAGTTGATAGAGAAAGCTCGTATGTAATGCTAATGTAGATCCTACTAAACGAGACCTTATCTAATCGCTCCCCCGTTCAAACACTTCTGGTACCACCGAAACCGCGTATCAAAAAGACGAAGTTTATTCTCAATTATCATCTCCGCTTATGCTCTAGCTTGCTTGGGATACTCGTTGCCTGGGACGAGAAAAGAGGAGAGGCCCTTTTTTAAGTGCTTCTTACTTCACAAAGGAACGAAATGGCACCTCTGAAGTAGGTTACTCATTTCAGCCCTAGTTTGTGTATTTTGGTGATCATAGTATCGTGACGACCTTTATGACAAAAAGATAAAGAAAGAACGAAACCAATGAAATCGGCATTGCATTTAGAGAGAAATTGTCCAGTAAGAAAACTGCTCACATATCATATTTATTTTTCGTCGTCTAACCTAGAATTCTTTCATTACTTTTCTTTCTCACTTGTTATTTCTACCTAATTAATCTCAAACACCGGACACTTATAGAGGAACACCTTTGTTTGAAAGAGGTAGAGGAAGAGGTAGCGGAGGAGTTGTGCCAGTCAGTGTTGATATTGAAACTTTGATCGATGTGCAGGGAGGGAAGCACAGCCGAGTGGTGAGGCAAATTCAGAATTCTAAGAAATAGTCTTATTAATCTTTTTTTTATTTACAATACATGAGCATATTCTTAATTAGAGCTGGAATTACCACAGATGTTGATCGGGCGGGGATCCATGAAAGTAGGCAGGTTATTTACTTTGGAGTTACTGAGCTTAGCTTAAGAGTATTATTTTGAGCAAGAAGGAACTGACAGACTATATCTGAGCGGCATGGCGTAGGTGTAGACTTAACACTTCCTCCTCTATCTCCCTATCTTTTTTTTCTTTCTTTTGTATGGAGGGTGCCATGATTTCAGCACGTACTGATGCCAAGCTTTGGAAAGCCATCAAAAACGTAACGTTCAGGTTTTGCCTATCTTCTCTTTTTTGCAGACGATTTCTTACTTACTTTTATTTGTTCCGCTCAAAAATAAGTATCGCGTGGCTCTATAACCTGTAGCTCTTACCCACCTTTTACAGTTAGATTTTATACCTCCTTCCTTCTTAAGGTATACTTACTCACGCTAGGTTGGGCTTACTAACGGTATTTTTTGATTTATTTTCAGACATGATACTACAACAATTATACTACTTGCTTGGTACAGGCCTCTCGTGGGTGTCTCTTTTCTACTACTTTGGCTTTGGGCCAGGACTCTATTTCTTTTTTGAATACTTAGCTAATGGTCGCGAACGACCTATCCCAACTAAGACAGGGAGAGGAAGACTTATAGAAGAGGCAGGGAAAAAGGAGAATAAGCGCACTTTTGCGCCTAAGCAAGCTCAGTCAAGCTTATATCTCTTTTGTCTTTTAGCCGCTTCTTAACACTTAATCGACGAAAGGACCATGGCAGGCCTGGAAGGAAAACGTTTTTCTGCTCTTGTTGCTCCCTGGCTCTTTTTGGCTCGAGCGAGCCTGAACGCTAGCGCACTACGGCTTTTCAGCCAGCGAGTAACTACTAACGTTATGAGCCAGGGACGTTTGCTGGAGAAAGAAGTCTAATATTCATTAAGCCTATATTTCAAACGCTTTCTTGCTAAAGAGATGGAGTGAGACCCAAGAGCATGTTGCTAATCAAGTTATCTCTAACAGACCACATGTGATATGTATAGAGGTCACAATTAATTAAGAGTTAAGTGGGCTTGTTGGGCCGGGGCAAAACCTAAGATGATACCCAGGTGAAGTTTGCATGTGATGCAAAGAGACTTGTATGACAAAGAAAGAAAGGTGACCCCTTTATGCTTCCATCCTCAGTAAAGTTTGTCGCAATCCTGAAAACATTTACTTCTTTTTTGGCTGGCATAGCCCGGCATTGATAGAATAAAAGGCCATCCAATTGAGTATTTTATCTAGATCATCGATCGTCGAATACCTACTTACCAACTAGGGAGGGCTTTCTCTCGGTCTTTTATATTAGTAAACTCATACATATTCTCTTAATTTCATACCTTACTAAACTTGAGGATGTTCCGTACACCGAATTATGTCTTTCAAGCGGGGAACTTCCTTTTCAAAAAAAGCACCTGTCCTAAGTAAGCCCTAACTTGCACTTGCTGGAATAAATAGTGGGTACCCCACCTTACTACAAGCACTTTCCCGAACCCCAACCTATGTATGCCCCTTACTTGAGTACAAGGCTGGTCCGACACTCGGTAGATCGAATCGAAGATTATCGTATATAGGTTAGTGCGTGTAAAAAGTAAGCATGGCTTGGAGAGTATGCCATTCATCAGGGCCCATGCATGGTCTCTATAAAGTAAGTGGTAAGGTTATCGTCCTCCATAGCAAGACTCACACCAAAGCCGAATTCCAAGGCTCTGCATGTAGCAACAGTAGAATGAAAATCCAAACGTTCTCTGTACGAATTGGTCTCTTGGGTCCCTACATCAACAAATTTTTAAGCTATGTAAAAAGCATCTCAAACTTCTGGGTAAAAGGGCGCAACCTATTCCCCTGAAGAATAACTAACTATCTATTCCTTGGGTACTACTCCTCATAAACCCGTTTGAACTATTCACAAACCTAGCTCCTACTTTCTGATCCCTTGCTTTGTACCTGACTTGCCTATCTTTCTTATCTCTAGCTAGCATCTCGTGACAACAACTGCTCTAACAAAGAAAAGAAGGCATGCACATACACCTATACAGACAGAAAAATCCAAATCCTGTCAAGGTTATTTCAGCCTATCTTGACCTATTTCTATCAGCTTACTACTCTCTTGCTTTGAAATATGTATCCCTTGGCTATTCACAACAACGTTACCACCTACCTGTTTATGTCTATACCTCATAAATTGATCTTCCTAGCCTCCCCCTAAATACCTGTCCGGTGCTTCTTTCTATACGGGCCCTCACTCGGCTATATCAGTTATTCCTCAAACGCCAAAATCCGTGAATTCCTATCTCGTACACTGGCGCTAGTCCTATTATACCGCCTATACTTAGCAGCCCTAACCAACTCCAAAGCAACATTAACCACCCTAGAACCACACTCCCTGCTGTGAATGAAAGGCTGATCCAATGAGACAAAACAATAACTACACAATATATTTGATCATGACAAATACTTATTTAAACGAAATTCGTCCTGATATTGCGGGCTTCAATTTTATTGGTTCTGTACCTTCTTTGCTTATATTAAAAAATTCCCCAGGCCGCATGCGGTATTGGTTTTTTCTTTTTTTTTAATATACGCACATATCTCTTTAATGAATGTTCTTAAATGGTTCAATTCTTTTTATCGACCTTTTCATGTTAGTTAATGGGACTCTATCAAAATTTCAACAATGATTCTCACATATGCCCCTCAGAAACAAGGAAAATCATGATGCAATCTCCTTTTCTTCAAAAATACAAAATTGAATCCTTTTTATTCTTTGCTATTAGAAAATCTGAGAATCAAGAGGGATACTCTAGGTGTTGAACTAATTAGAAAGGGTACGAATGATACTTGCATGTATTTTTCATGGCATTTATTATGTTTTGATTTAATATATCTTGTTTTGGATGTGCACACTTCTTTTTTGTGGCCGAGATACACATAGAATTACCCTATGTTTTGTAACACTGTAGGCTGGGACAGGAATTGCTGAATTAATCGCGTTTGAAATATCTAAGCAGGTATTTTGGCTTGGTTTCTTTTTGCACTGTTTTAGCGTTTTCCTTTTTTTTATGGATACTCTAAGAAAAAACTTGCTGCAATTCTAACTGCTGGCTTGATTTATACAAATGCTACCGTGGAAGAAGCTCGCAAGAAATTTCGGTCAGGTGATCACACAATTTTCTGGTGTATTGAGATGATACTTTTCGTGTGGCATTTTTTCTATTACTTGGTAATGCAACATGCAATTGGAATTTAAGGGCGTAGCTTGTGACCTCACGGATTGATTCACTTCAAAACTTCCAGAAATCTTGGGCGCATGAGCATGAGCCTGTTGAAAACCCAGTGGATGCTATCAAGAAAAAAAGTGAATCATAGCATTCTATATTGCACATTTTTATCTTTCTTTCCAAAGTAAACATGTGCATTTCATGCTTTTTTTTATGCCGTAACCCTTATCGTTTTTGTAGAGTATCTTTACATTTGTCTTTTTTTTATTTTACTTCTTTTTCCTACCTGGCTATAAAGCCGACCGCTTTAATTGGCTCAGCTGGTATTGGACAAACTTTGACACAAGAGGTTATCGAATCCATGGCTTCTTTTAAGGAGGTAATATAGTCTGCTCGCCTTGTCGTATTTTGATACTGTGCAATTCATCGGCCGAGTACCTAAAACAGCAACAGTCATTCTAAATTATTCAAAATAAATGTTTTTTATCCTCGCAACTCTTTTCTTTTTTATCAGATTCAAACTGACGTTGTATGAAAATCAAGGTTATGCAAATCCAACAGCTAAAATGAAATGAGTAGGAAGTTTTCTCAATGAGATTTTTACAGTTGAAAAAGCTCCCACATGGGAGTTGTTGCGCAATTCAACCAAACTTTAGCACTATCTTTGTTTCCATTGCACTGTTTGTTCACTGGCTTTACTAATCAATCAGCTTTTTTGAATTTGTTGGAACTTTGGGAAAAGAACAAATCATGCTTTCACTATCAGCGGCAGTGTTGTTTCTTTTCTTTATTCTGGGATTAGCTCTTATTTCAACCTACGACGGGTACTTTATAGCAACTGTCATAGCGAAGGGTCATCTCACTCAAATGAGTTCTACTTGGGTACAACTTGAAAAGATGAAATGGAAGGAAGATAAAGAAGTGTTATTGAGTCGGGATAGAGTGTAGGCTTGTTGGCACTTTCTAGTAATTGCTGCATTTCAGTTATCGTGGGCTCAACTGCTTTCTTCTATGGTAAGGTAAGGTTTGACTTACCAAGAATTCGGAAAAGGGAGTTCTACTATATCCATCGCTTCGGACTACTAATATTATTAATCGGGTAAGTCTCATGACGACATTCTATATGGTTGTGCAATATATATCTACATGGTTCAAAGGAACATAGTGATAAAAAGTGATGTGAAATAACGATAAAATTGAACCGGTTGGTTTGGAGCAAGAGATGGTGATGATGTTATAGGACAAGCATTTCTACAGCCCCAATAAATTCAAATATTATGTTCTAGTATAAAAGGTATCATTGATAAACGATGTAATGGAATCTTTAAATTCAATATAGATTTCAATGTCTTAGGACAACAGTAAGGCCCATGATTAAAGATTCCGTTGGAAAAGGATTGAACTAACAAAACATAGTTAACTAGATTACTAGTAAGTAATTTTTTCATTAGAAAAGTACTACTACCCATTCCAACGTTGTCTTAGCTTTTCAATCCCAGTTTTTTCATTCTAGTTGCAGTCATATACTTTGTCTGATTCGAGAATACATAGGAGGGAGGAGCATTAGACGGACTACGTAAAGCTTGTAGTATGACGCTAGTCAAAATCGTTTGAAGCAGTAACATATTCCAATTTCAATTCTTTAAGATGGAGGTTGTAGTACATCGATCAATTAAAAGAAGAGACACCCGGGTATAAAGGGGGACTCCTTAAAAAAATCTACAGCAATAAAGCTTGAAACTCAATTCCATGTCGACACTCTGCAAGAGCAGTTACGGTCATGTCAACTTCACATTTTCTACTTTGCTGTCAGTTCACTGAGGTGTAAGATGGGTATTAAAAAAAAAAGGCATGCACTACGGAACAAAAGAAATGCCCACATATAATGCAAGCATTTATAAAAGTTGAGTTCTAATTCAACCAGACCTATGGCACCTATGGAAGGAACGGAAAAATATAGAATAATTGTTGCTTGTACACCTCTCATATACTTTGTTTCCTTTGCTTTAATATAACTCTTTTTCTTGGTTTAATAAAAAATGAAAAAAAAAGAAAACATCGTCTTATTTCCCATATTTTGTATATATAGCATTTTGGCCCTGGTCAAATGTTTCAGTGATTATAGGACAAGTCTTGGACTTCATTCTCATTTATGAATGAGATCGTAATCGAAATACATGTCCTGACGAGACAGAATTTGTAACTTCCTATTCTCTTGTCTAGCAGGCAAAGATGGGCCTCTTTAGAAAGTGCTGTTGAATCATATACTCGGGGGGCGGGTGTGGGTAAGCACTCTCAGCAATAGGGGAAGTGGTCGGATAAAAGGCAAGCATTGGTTATGCGGCTGATAGAGAGGAATACTTATCGCGGAACCTTTCAGGCGGCCTATTGGATTCAAAGGCTTAGACCAAGCTAGCCCCTTGGGTGGGAGAGCTTGAAGCTGTATCAAGGATTTTTGTAAACAACAACTAGTATAAAATGCGCCAGTATCAAAAATGCTATAAAAAGTCTATACTAGATTTTCTAAACGATATATTGAAATCCCAAGCAAGACCATATCTCTAAAATAAGACGCAGAAGAAGTTGTCCACTAAGTAAGCAAGCCAGGTGTCAAGATATTGAGTCCGAGTTTGACTGACTCCTGGAGGACCACCTTTTTAATTAAGTAATGGAAGAAACTTTGACCTAGATAAGGATGTCCCAATCAAACCATCATAAAACTTGATTGAAAAAATGTGTCCCTGTCAAGATGAATTAAAAAAGCAGTAAGTAACGAATAATAAATAATCTGCTTTCCAAAATCAGTCCATACCACTAAAGCTATAGTCTCCGGGTAAAGCAAGCCCTTCAGCCTATGATGAAGAAATTGCTAAGAGCGCATTCTCCCATTCGATGCATTTTTTAGGATGCTTTTTATTTACTGACTTCATCATCAGCAGTTTATTCTGGGCATGCCCCTTATACATACTATTGATTCAACCCCTTCTCATTCTCTCAGGGCTTTCGATGCACCTTATGAATTGAATGATTAACGTCCGAAAAACAAACCATCTTGCCCGGTATTCGTAGATCTGAGATTGGCATGAGATTTGGAATAGAAGTAAAAAGGACTACAGGGCAAATTACGCGAAAGGTGGGCCCTAACCGACCTCGTTGATCAAACCGACTAGCTGGCCTCTCACCCACCCTTTTTCCACCCGCTTCCCCTTTTTTCCAGAATCAAAAGAAAGCTCTTTTAAGTACTATAGCCCCACCCGAAGCATTCACTACTCCAACAATCAGACAAAGTGGTGCCGGTAGGAACTATATGAAATCACAGAAAAAAAGGGGAGAAAAGCGCCACTCAGAAAAGAGGAAATTGGCACTTTTTCTTGTCTGTCTACAATGATTCCTCTCATGTCCTTTTATAACAACTAGAGATCATACTCCCACTATCTTAACCATGAAAAAAGAACTACCCACTACTCTAATTCGAAACAACCTTCCACTATCTTGATCACATGACTCAGTAACTACCCAGAACTACCTACCTATTAAGAAAGAACTCTTGAAATTCTACTGAACTACCTAGATACTTGGTCCATATATATGTTTCTGAATCAAAGAATCTGGACCTCGAAACTGGGTCTAAAATGTATCACAAATCCTGGGCCTGCGCTACATCATCCCCCCCTGGCTGAGAAGAACTCGTGAAACATCACCTAGTTGTGCACCACGGTACGGTATCAAGTGTTTCACATTGAAGACATCCGATGCTCGCGCTCTTAGGTAACTCCGTTCCGGTGAATGAATCGAACTCCACGTGTTGTCTTTACATATAGCCTCTAATTGTCCTCTCAAAGCTGAGTGTTTCCGGGTCCCAGTTGAAATGTAAAGAAAAACAAGTAAAAAAAAAGAAATGAATACTCCTACCGCTATGGAACAATAACACCACCAGAATCGGATAAAGCGTCCTCCCATCCAAAGAAAGAGGAATACTACTGCACGGGGGGAAGCCTTTTTCAGATCACTTATAGGTTCTAAATAGAGGTAAAAATTCAGACATATTATACCCGCATCTTTAGGATCCGGAAATCCACCCATATCACTAAAAAGACCGACCCTGCGCTATTGTTGAGGAACTGAGCTAATAATCGCTTACACAAAGACCACATGTTATAAGCACGCCCATAGAAAATCCGCACCCATATAATTGTAAGCAAACCATAGAAAGAAAAGCTTATAAGGGGAATGCAAGAAACCCAACCAGTAGGAAGGACAAAACGGGGGGCCCATCCCTACAATCCTAGACCGCGACAACTAAATATAGACCATGGGACCGTTCAAAGCCGTGCTTACTTTTGGCACGCACTTACCTATAGACGAGAATCTTCGATCCTCTGTTCTCCTCCTCTTTTATGATATTATTCTTTCCTCGCTCGTCGGTATTTTCAAGAACACATATTTGAAACTCCCCCTCAACGTTTCATTCTTGCTCTGTAAGCTGTATCCAATCCGCTTTTTCTCGTGAATTGCTTTTCATCATATATAGGTGAGCGCCTGGGAGTATGGAGGAAAGCCAGTGGTTGTCCTAATTCCGATACCCCCAGCCGTTCGAAAGAAGCCTTTCGTGCCAATCTCGATATGTGTCTGTCATCTGTAGGGGGATCGATCTGACCTATTATCTAGTAAACGAAGTTCCGCAAGTTGTGAGACGAAGGAAAACCATTCTAAATCTAACTATAACTAAAAAGAAGTAATTGGAACGTGTGCTATTAAATAACATTTTTTTGTCTACGAAATGGTCTTGGCTAAGTAGCTTACAGCTTTGTAAAAAGTAAAAGGAAAGCAAGAGCAGCTACTTGAAGTTAGAAATGAAAATCTTTCTTCTGGAAAAGAAAAGCAAGAATCCTATCTTTCTATCAACGAGGGAAGACAGACAAGTTGAACAGGAATCAGAATGCCAACAACCCTCTCTACCTACATTTATCAACTTAACACTTGCTATTTTGCTTTGTGCTCACCCGATGTCGTCAATCAACTCTTCCATTTCAGGCCTACAAACAGCACTCCAAAGCCCTTGAATTGCTGAACACCGGCACTGTTCGAGAGTTTCGTCTTTCTTTTATTTTCTCATAAATATTGTATTAATTTCATTGGTTTGCTTTTTCTCATTTATAGTGTATGATCCAAATCATATACGAATCTACTTGTTTTTTATTTATTATTTATTTATTCGAACTGCACGTTACGTTGCGGAGAGGAAGGGCCCTCCTAAGGAAATGATCTGGATATGAAAGAGATCAAGATGTTATTTGCTGCTATTCTATTGATTTGTGCCTTAAGTTCTAAAAAAATAATAATCTATAATGAAGAATTGATAGTAGCTGCTTGTTTTATAGGCTTTATAATATTCTCTCGTAAGAGTTTTGGATTAACTTTCCAAGAAATTTTTGATGAAAGAATGGAGTCTATTCAGGAAGAATTGCTTAAATTCTTCAATCCAAGTGAGGTCTTCCTTTTGGAATCCAATAAAAAACAAGTCTACCTTTTTGGTAGCTTGCTCATTTGCGGCATCGTAGTAGAATCATTACCAACGGCGCGTTGTGCCCCTAAGTGCGAAAAGACAGTGCAAGCTTTGTTATGCCACAACCTAATTGTTAAGTTAGGAACCCTTCTCAATGACATTTCTTCCCGTCGCATCCGTCTTCAGGACGATATAGTCACGAGTTTTCACTTCTCAGTGAGGGAAATATTTTTAACTGGTACCTTCAAAGCTACTAGCGTCAAACTAATTCGAGGGGCCCTTGTAGACATAAGGGAGGCCCTCTTAGTGTAGAGGAACAAAGACGAAGGGGGCTGCGCATGTTGCGCGAGGCCCTTAGGAAGGGCCCCCCAAAGCCAAAGCCGTAGCCCCCTGCCTCCCCCGGACGTAGCCACATGAGTGGCGAACCGGGTCTTCCTAGCTAAAATCTGGAAAGATATCTTCGCTTCAAGCGCTGGTTCGATTCCGGTTCGCTAATTCCTTTTTTCCTCCGCATCCTTGACTTCCAAGCCAAGGATGATGGATCCCCCTTTATATATAATAATATATATATACTTAAGGGTCTCTACATATTAGTTTGAGCTTACTAGGATTGAAGGAGCCTTGAATGATAGGGTCAAAGACTTATATAGGGGGGAATGGTATAATAAATGCTTCTTTTTTGAGTGCCTGAGTCGGATGGGCACTGCTGATATCTATGCGTGGGTCGAACTATCGAAGAGCGCTCAGGAACCATTCTCACAAGGTGAGCATAACGATGATTGAAAGGAAATTCGTGGAATGTATAGCCCTGCCCCCTTGAGAGAACGCAGGCGCTTAATCCATGTGACAGGATTCCTAGTATCATATCGAAAGCGTAGTCCACCCTAATTCACCACTGACAGAGGCAAGGTCTTGAACAGCTTGCTTGCTACTAGTGCTATCAAAGAGGTGTATGGAACTATACAATGGATGATTGAAGTGGGAATGAGGTACGTTATGCTTGCTGCTTAGAATAAGGCTTGGTGGTTAGAATGGGATGGATACTAGCGCCTGGAATGCTAAGCTCGATTGAGAGTAATGAACAGGATTTATGTTCCTACATACTAAAGGCACTTATCATTAAGCATTGTAGAGGGACAAAATGCTATGATCAGTTGTTGAGTAGTAGTCATGTATCAGGGACTAGGCATTTTTGAGTATAGGCATCTTAGTGGTAGTATGCAAAGCCAGTAGGTATACAAGGGGGGGTTTGCTTATAACCATGTTGTAGGTCAAGGCCTGTCCCGGATAGCTTATATGAGAGTAGGTCTTTGCATTGTGTAAGCATATAATTTCACAGAAATAAAATAGTGATGCGCCCAGTCATAATATCATGTATAGGCGGGCTGTGCACGAGATAGGTACAAGTGGTAGCTTGGTAGGCTCCGAGATGCGGGACGAGGAGGAGCAAAAAAAGGGTTGTTACATGAGATGGGGAAATGCGCCACTATTAACCCCCACATGAGGAGGCCTCATAGGTGGTACCACACTATGTTGGATGTCGGTCTCAAACCTTCTGCATACACTTGCAAGGCATTATCATGGCTTTAAGCTATGCCAGAATGTCAAATGATGCACGTCTGTAGCTCGATGATATGCTGAGGATTTTCTAGTGAACACAGCTGCCAATATATATTGGATTAGGCTAGAGACAGTACTAGTGCAATGTCATGTTGGTATGATATGGAGCTGTACGGATTGAACCCCGATTGAGTCTCTAGAAGTCACCAGATCGAGGAACCATGATGGATGACTATTCCATTGGCCAGGCATGAAACAGATGGTGATTTATGCGGTAAGGCAGTGTGACACTTGTCAGATGAATAAGGGTGAGCATGTTGCCAGTCCAGGCTTGCTAGAGCCAATTCCTATTCCTAATGGGGCGTGGGAGTTGTTAACTATGGATTTTATTGTGGGGTTGCCCAAGAGTGAAGGCAAAGAGGTTATTTGGGTAGTGGTGGATAAATTCACAAAATATGCTCATTTCTCAACCTTATCTCACCCCTTTTAGAGCCATGGATGTAGCAAAACTGTTCCTAGATTCTCTCTAGAAACTTCATGGGTTGCCTAAGGGAATTATCACTGAGATCCCATTTTTACTAGCAATTTTTGGAAGGAAGTAATGGGTACATTGGGTATACAGTTGAGGTTTACTACAGCCTATCATCCTCAATCTGATGGTCAGACCGGTAACTATTTCGATGGAAAATACCTATGGCATCGAAATAGTTAGAGTGAATCAGTGTCTTGAGACATACCTCAGATGCATGGTGTTTCAAAACCCCAAGACATGGGCAAAGTGGATTCCACTGGCAGAGTTCTGGTATAATACCAACTTCCATACAGCCTTGCAAACAACCCCATTTGAAGCATTGTACGGTTATTGCCCTCCACACATTCCTACTGGTAACATACCCAAAGGTGCTAACCAAGCTGTCAATGAGGTGTTACAAGAAAGACAGATGGCCATTCAGAATCTAAAAGAACAGTTGAAGAGGGCACAAGAAAGAATGAAGAAACAAGCAGATAGAAAGAGGAGTTCAAGAAAATTTAGCAAAGGAGATTGGGTCTATCTCAAACTACAACCCTACAGACAATTATCCCTGAAGAATGCTCACAAACAACAGAAATTGAGCCCGTCATACTATGGACCTTTTAAATATTAGAAAAGGTGGGAACAGTTGCTTACAAATTGAATCTGCCACAAGGGTCGCTCATTCATCCCGTCTTCCATGTCTCACAGTTGAAGAGAAGTTTGACCTCTCATGCCGAAATTACCCTTGATTGGCCCAGAGTCGAAGGTGCGAATTGAACCTTTAGCCATCCTTGACAGGAGGTTGGTGAAGAAGGGTAATGTGGGTACAACACAAATCCTGGTAAAATAAAATGGTCTAACTTAGCAGATGAGGATGCCACCTGGGAGGATTATGAGTTCATGCGGGCTCAATTCCCTCGATTTCTCCTTGGGGACAAGTCGAATTTGAAGCAGGGAGGAGTGTAAGCAATGGAGTATGCTGATTTAGGAGTTATCGTTGGAAGGAAATTTGAATTAGTCAACAGACCTGAGAAAGAGAAGAATAAAGAGGGTGTGTTGGTTAGTGGGCTTCAACAGGCCAAGTTCAATTCAAATACAGACGCTGGCCCATTAGAAGAGAATTTTCATACAGATGAAGAGGAGTTAGATGAGTCACTTAACCGTTGGGCCCACCCAATTAGAGCCAACTCTGATAGCGTGAAGGGAAGAGGTCGTTATCCAAGAGGGGACCATTCTCGCTATCGCAGCGTCCTCACCATTGAAAAGACACTGGAGAGTAAGTGGTACTCAGCAGGGAATCGTGACTGGAGATGCAGACTTGAGAGAGTAAGACCTGCTGCACTGAATCGTTAGCATAGCAGGGAATAAGCAGGATGTCAGTAGATCAGCCAATCGCTGTTTTTCTTTTTAATTTTAGATAGTAATTAGAGAAATTCCAGCTGAGACTGGTATATGTATCTTCTTTTCCGCAATTTGCTTATCATCGTTGTAACAGAACCAAAAAACCCTATTTTCTATCTTATTATGCATTTTAACCCTTTCCTTTTTTACCCTTTTCTTCTCATTTATCTTGCAAAAATTCAGCAATTAAAACTCAATTGTAAATTTAGTTCATTACAATTGGTATCAGAGCCCTCGATCAAATCTGGGCTAAAGATTGAGTAGTAGTTTATCTAGTTGTTCCATGGCTGGATCCAAGAAAGGTGCTGCCACTGACTTGGCAGTTGATGAACTGAGAGCTCAGTTCTTACAGTTTCAAAGTGAGATACAAAAGAGACTCGATGAAGATGCAGAAAAACATCAAAGAAAGGAGGCCCAATTGCAAGACCTGATTGTCCATACAATCATTGAGAACTTCAAAACAGTGAGAGAACAGTTCATAAAGACTGTACACGATGAAGTGGATGAAAGATTTAACAGGTTTGCAATTAGGCATGAGAATATCCTAGGAGAAGGTGCAGAGAAAGGTTCTAGAAGTGAGGGAGTAGACCTGCAGAGGAGAGATTTTAGAACGTCACTGCCAAGAGCAGATTTTCCAGTTTTTACTGGTGACAATCCGGTCAGAAAGTGCAGGTCTTACTTTGATATACACCAAGTGCCAGAAGAGTATAAACCCAGGTATGCTACATTGTATTTCCAAGATAGGGCAGATGAATGCTATGGGGTAAAATGGTCATTACAAGGCTATGAGTTTACTAATGATTTCAGATTATGAGAAATCAATGGTTATGATCTGATATTGGGGCTAGATTGGCTTGAAGCCCTAGGACCTATGCAGATAGATTGGAAGAAGATGCAGATGTCTTTTAAGATACCTGGGGAGAGAGTTGAACTAAAAGCTGTGCATGACTTTGAACTGAAACTCAGTGATGGTAAGGACCTATATAAGAACTGGAAGAAGGGAGAACTAATGATGATTCAACTGTCCAAAATAGAAGCAAGTGCTGAAGAACCTCAAATCCAGCTCCCTTAGATAGCAAGATAATTTCAAAAGTTTTCAGATGTGTTCCGGCCTACCACCTGTGAGGGAGTTAGACCATAAGATCCCTCTTAAACCTGAATCCAAACCTGTCAATCTAAGACCTTACAGGTATTCACACCAACAGAAAGATGAGATTGAGAGGATAATTCAAGAACTGCTGAGCTGTGGCACCATTCAACCAAGTACCAGTCCCTTTACTCTCACCACATATCCTCCTTGCATACTGAATTGCTGACCATCTTGCCCCCATTAGCCACTTCAATTAGCATTGGTTTAGTAGGTGTGATAGAGTAATCTTGGCCCTTAATTATTCTTGGGTCTAGGAAAGAGTGCGTGCTCCCACTATCCACCAAGGCTATGACTGTCAGGTCTCTAATCTTTCCTGGAATCTGCAGGGTTTTTGCTTGTTTGGCAGAACTGGTAGCATGGAGAGATAGGATTGCCTCAGCTGACTGTTCTTCTTTTTCTTGTTCTTGCTCATGCCAAGCTTGCATCATGTGCATAAACTTTTTGAGGCATTTGTGTCCTGGATCATATTTATCACCACAATAGATGCACAGACCTCCTTTGATCCATTATAAATTTTCTACTGTTATTTGGAAGCAATTTGTTGGAACTATGACCTTTTTGCCCTTCTACTGGTTGAGGAGGTCTAGGCTGTGATTGAAGGGAATGGATATTTTGCTATGGGTCTTGGCTCTTTGTATTGTAAGTTCAGTGGCCTTCTCATGTTGCTTAGCCAAACTGTACAATTCTTTTAAATCTCTTGTCTTATGGATCTTGACCCACTGCTTGAGATCTGGCTTTAACCCACTCAGAAAACTAGAAACATAGTAGGCCTCAGGGAAATATGGGTTAATGTGCTTGACCCTGGATCTTAGTTGCTGAAATTTTCTTATTTAATCTTCTACCTTGCCTATCTGTTGAATCTTATTCAGTGCATCAATCACATAATCCTCCTGTTCCTCAGAAAACTTTTTATTTACTGCTGCTATCAACTGATCCCATGTGGTTGAGTCTAAATTTACCATATTACCCGTGTACCAATCCAGTGCATCACCACTGAAATGTAGAATAGCCATCCTAGGTTTAACTATCTCTGGTACCATGTAAACATCAAAGAATAGTTTACACCTGATGGCCCAATCTATTGGATCCTTGCCATCAAACCAAGGAAAATAAGTTCTAGGTAAGTTCCCATTTTTATGATTTACCATTCTACTTTCTGGTTCATTACTTCTAGAATCCTTATTAATACTTTTGCTAAATTCATTTAATTGAGGAGGGGTTCTCAAGATTCCACTCCCCTTTGGTGAAGCTGGTTCTGGCGCTTTAGGCTGGTTTTGTTGAGTAAGCATCTGCTCCATTCTTGACATCATCGCCATTCCTTCTTGCTGTGCTGTGAATTCGAAATCAGCTTAATCTGTTCTTCTAGGCTTACTATTCTGACTGGAACATACATAAGGGACAAGGACTGAGTGGACTAAGTAATTATCACTTATGTACTCAGTTGCTTGTTTATTTGAGTTTTTTATATTTTTTAGTATGGTACCGACACTGGTACAAACTGGCACCGGGGTATCTTTATTTGAGATAAAACGAGGCGGCTGGCACATATTATGATAGAAAGAACCATTACCCAACGGGTACCACCATAGGAAAGGAATGGTGCCTGATCTGCACTATTGTTAATATCCTTCCTTCATCACGAGTCTTCTTCTAGGTCTAGGTAAACATTACATTTGATTGTTTAGATGCGTTATATGGGTGTTAATTTTTCTTATTATGATCCCTCTTTTCAACCACTCTCTGAAATTGATCTATTTAATTGAGATTCTTAAGATCTTATCAAGGGAAGCTGTTGGTTGTAGTAGTGTACAAGTAAATTAGCAACTCTGAGTATTGTATTTAGGTAAAATTGACTTTGGAATTTTCTTATTAATTATCTCCTTGCTTAATTTCTATGTCCCATAAATTTAAGAAAACTTGTCTCCGATTTGTAATTAGAAAATATCTCTTTCTTTATAGTTTTACTTGTAACACGGCAAAAGTGAAAAAAGGGAAACCCGCATTAACATAACAGAACGATAAGAATATCTAGATTTTTTTATGGTACAGTATCACTATTGGTGCTTCCTTCAAGAATTTTACGAAGGTAACCTTTTCTTTCATTTTTTCCTGCCAATTTAGATTAGTGGATATTGCACTAGCTAAAACCAGGGTAGTTTATTATCTTAGTTTAATCATTTCAGAGTTTAGCATCAAAAAATGATGTTTGTTAACATCTTTTTATTTGTATGACATATCTCTATTCATCTCTAAGGCTACAATGCTTGTGTGTCCTACTGACTTTTATTTTACTTGGATGATGCTTTTCTTTTGGCATTTCTAAATAAGATTAGATAGATATGTTATGGTACCAGCTTTTATTCAGGTGTAATTAAGAATTGACATCTTATCGGCTAACATTTATATCCCAGCGTTCCTAGCTATTTTTTCATGAATAGGCTGTATGATTGTATAACTTTATATTAACTTGGTTTGGGTGGTAACACACTAATGAGTTAGAGGTTGTTGAGGGATGAAACTTGACAGAGGCTATTTAGCTCCATCTCTTATCAGATGATAAAACAATGGGTAAAAAGACACATAGATAATTATTTTTTCATGTTATTGGTTATTTATATATATGTGGGCCTGGAATTTTATCTTAAATTATACTATGTTAAAGACCCCTGATAGAATAGACTTATTCATTTTATTTTTGCCTAAATTTTGTGTGTTACATCTACTACCACTGAAAAAACCAAAATCCATTATCAATGTGAACAACTCTTCAAATTCCAATGTCCAAAATCAACCTACGAAAGTTTCCACTAAAAATCCTCCAGTGGCTAAAGCATCTTTCCCATGTCACCCAATGGCCACTCGATCTAAGACATGTACTCTCAACAAAAAAGCTTTCACTGCCACTAAACATCCTTTGCCAACTAGCTATGTGTCTGCCTTGAGTTCAAACCTTCCACGTGATCCAGCGAGCAATGGAATAGGTTTTCTAGTAAAAGGAGGTGTTTTTCCTATAGCTTTTACTCGCCCTAAGGTAATTAGTCATGCATGCTTCTTAAAAAAAACAAACTCTTTATTTGCCCTGCCCCAACTAAGCCTTAATTAGCACAACTTACCCAAATAACTAAACCTCCCTCTGTTATGCCATTATGTGTGTAAATTCAAACTCAATTGCACCGAATTACCAGTAAATTATAGCACATACTGGTTCTGGGCCGTACAAAACGGTACTTAAACCGCTATCGCAATCCGGATCTTTTTTCTTTAATTAAAAACGCATTCAGATTATCATTTGCTTTATTACAACAGTCTGAGCCAGTGAGTTATGAGATTTAATCATAAAAGTGTTCCCTTAATTTGTCTTCTCTGTTTTTCCCCCTGTTTTGTCTTTCGGTTTCCTTTATGCATGAATAGAATAATGGAGGATAGAAAGGGGAAAGAGAACTTCCAGTTAATAGTCATAACACATGACGAGAGATTCGCGCAGCTGATTGGCCAACGGCAGCACGCCGAAAAATATTACCGAGTCACCAAGGATGAACAGTAAGTCTACGAAGTTTTACTGTACTGAGCCTTACTGGTAAAGAACCAGTTTGCAAAAACCTTTGGTCCTGTGAAAGTTGAAATTGAACACTAAAAAAACTCTCTCTCTACAGAAATTTACTTCAATTCTTGTGTTTGTTGTGGTTTGTTTGTAATTTTTCTTTCCAATAGCGTGTATCGGATCCCATTAGTAAAATCAATCATTAAATTAGGTCAAAAGGAAGGAAGAATTTTTGTCTCCAGATTAAGAATTTCAGTAGGCCTTTTCAATTTTCAGTCATTAATTTAAGCTAATAATGAATGGAATTGCGAACAAGCAGTGCAACTATCTTTTATTAGGCTCTGTTAGGCTATACTTCATATATATGACCTATTAGATTAAGCATTTCATCAGAACAGTTAGAGATTTACATATGCTACATCCAACCAGCCTAAGCAAATAATAACAAAAATGCAAAATTAAGAAATCTAGTTAACGCGTACCGGCACTGGACAAAATCAAACACAACATATAATCAATCATTGGTTTGCTTAGTGAAATGAGGCCAAATTTGAATGAGAAACTTTGCTTGAAATCAAACTATCTGACCTGGACTAGTCGACTTGTCAAATAGACGTCAATAAATCATGGTTCAAAACTATCCTTTGACTTTGTAACCAACCACCTTCCCCATGAATTTCACTGGTAGAGGTTCGATGCGATGGCATGACTCGATACGGATTACATTTCTTTTTCAGTCTAGTTTCTTTCTTGCCTAAATTATGTACCTGGATTCAAAGAGTAAGGTCATATCCCAGCCTAAGCTATATCTCCTCTTCGTATCTCGTTATCCTTTATGGCGAACATTCTGTTCTTGAATAAGCAATAGTGGCAATTGAGAATAATTTCAATCTGGCATCACCTGGGATCAGTACTGCTTTCCTGCCCTGTTGATGCTTGTAATCCAATAGCTAACCCCAGAAATAAATCAAAGAATGCTAAAGTCAAGACGAGTAAGATTAGCTTGGTGTGATAAATCTCATAAGTATAGTATTTCATATGTGCATTGACTTCCATCCGAGAGTACCTGAGTTCTTTAATTCACCCAGGTTCATTTTTGAGAATTTCCTCTTTCTTGAATCATTACTTGGAAAAAAGGCTTCCTCCTGCCGAGGAAGATGAAAATAATGGATGTGGTGGTTCTAACATAAATCGATCATTTCCTATATTTCGCACAATCCAGTTCCAACCTCTGACCGGGAACTTTTTGTACAGATGCGCCACAATGAACTGCGCACCGAATCTTTGTCTATCATAAACAATCAGACTTCTTGCCAGTGTCTCCTCCATTGCACGTGAGCTCTAATTAGAAAAGAACTTCTTGACTGGAGGTTTACCCCCCATCACCATGGAGTTTTGCGTATTAGATCTAGTGTTAGGAGTAGTGTTTGGTTTGTGTGGCTCTTGCCACTCTTGTGATTTGAATTTAGGGTTTAGAGTGGAGGGGAGCTCGACTATGCTTCTGCAATTTCGCGATTATGGCCTAATCTAAAAAAAAGCAAAGAACTGCATCTCTACACTCCCCAGCTAAGTTACCTCTATCACCGCATCTAAAACAGACTGGATCACCCTTTCTTGTATTGTGGTAAATACCTCGTACCTTGCGCTTCGCTGCATCCAATCCGTTTCTAGGTGCTCTCAGATTCGTGCTGGTAGTGTTGCCTTCTTTGGCTGTGCCTTGTCTTATACCTTACAATAAAAAGAAATTAGAATATAGATCTATCAAATGCATTTTTCTTGGGTATAGCCTCAATCATAAAGGTTATCGTTGTATCGATCCAAGCACTGGACGTGTGTATATATCCAGACATGTTGTCTTCGATGAGCGTGCATTTCCTTTCTCCAATAATTCCTACAACACTCAAACTCATGATACCAGTGCCACTTCTATCTCAATGCATGGTCCTCTATCTGCTTGGCTACCAAACAAAAGCCCCTTGCTTTATCCTATCCCTACGCCTATTTCTATTCTCCACCTTCCTCTTCTTTTCTAATAGTCTGTGCCAATGTCAGCTATTTTCAATGTGGTGATAAATCCCATACTCTTATCGTCATCGCAATCTCCCCTCGTGCTTGACCTGAAAAAACTACTGCTGGTGCCGGGCGTCCATTCCCTCCCTTTACTGGTTCAAATCCGGTACGTTTCGGTAAAAGCAAGAGCTTAATTCCTTCCTCTTAATTCACAAGCACGCCACTCTCTCTCTTTCTTCCCGCTGCCAAAGCCTTAGACGATAGGGGGGCGGGTCTGTCTCGGCGAGAGAGATAGGTTCTTTTTCAAGTCAAGGCTAGGTCATTTCCTTCCACATTTTCCCTTCATCCGCAACCTTGTTTTCTCTTCCTTTCTTGTATTAAATTGTATAGTCCAACCCCTTTTACATAGCCGCCCTTTGTGTTGCAATGTATGGTTAAGCCTTTGCTCATGAATGCTATGGCCCTTTTTCCTTGCTTTAATATAATACAGCTCCTATTCCTTTGTAAGAGGCATCAGTTTCCAGTATGAACTCTTTGGTAAAGTCTGGCATAGCCAACACAGGAGCATTGCACATGGCCTCTTTCAAATGCGCCTCTTCACTTCATTCAAAAGCATTTTTCTTCAACAGGTTAGTGTAAAGAAGCTCTTTCCATTCTTGCCGAAGTTTATGGTTTTGGGCGCCTTAGAACTGTAAGTTTCGAGGCTGGCCGCTGAAAGGAGTCTTAAGCGTGCCTTCGGCATTCAATCTCTTTCTCGCATTCCCTTGCCTCCTGACCCATTGTGCTTTGTCCCATACCCCAATCAGCTGTTTACCAGGAGATAAAGATGTAAGTTCCCAAGAGGATGAGAACAGAAAAAAGCATTTCCAATAGAATAGCGGTAGATGAAGAGGAAGCGCCCTAGGTCGGTGCAGGAAAGGAAGAAGTTTGAAAGGATTGGCATGAGAAATAGTTTAGTAGATCTATAATAGAAACGAGTCTAAATAAGAGCAAGTCGGAACTGCTCTTACTTATTCAATTAGACCCAATAAAGAATTGCGATTTAACTGAACCCAGCTTTAGGAAAGAGCGAGCCAAAAAGAGCCAGGAAGTCTTTCCGGAGTTCTTTTAGTGAGTGGGTTATTCTTTTAAAGGAAAGTGCCTCAGCAGTCAACGAAAGAGATAGTTCGTCAAAGTCCCACCGTCGAGAACCTCATGCGCCGGAGTTGGATCTTCGTTTATGTTTATGTTTCGAGGTATGGTTTCCTTTAATTGCTCCAAAGGGAGATCAAGAGTGGAGTTCAACCATACATACAGTAAAGCCAACGAACGCCTAGGGTGACTAAAATGAGAAAGCGTATGTATATATTATTGTCCGCGCGAAGCCAAAGTTCCAAACAATAAATTTATTCAGCTTTAGTAATAAATAATACTGTCGCTTTACATAGCTTAGTTAGACCAGACTCGAAGACATATGATTTCAAAGTTACCCAAGTGAGCGACCTGCTTCCCGATAAGAATAAGACCCAAGTGACCTAGCTCTAAGCTGATTTACTACTTTAGTTCAGGTAGCTTTCCCTAGTGACTTAAGAAACTTATACATATGAATATCCAGGAAGAACTCCTTTTTCAGTAGAAGAGTTACCCAACCTGCTTCCCGATATTAGAGTGAGAAGAGAAGAGAGATAAGCCTATGTCGCTCGCCTATTCAATTAGCCAATATCTATGAGTTGATTGACTTTGACCTAAGCAAGCCCTATTATCCAATAAAAGCAATGACATTTCACTCCTATTCACAGAAAGAAAGTTCTAGATGAACGTATACTGCCTATGTTCCCTATACAGTACTAAGCCTAGCCCTATTAGACTGTGCCTATTAAGAAGAAAAGACAACTGAGATATGATATTAATGCATTCATTTTCCTTCTTTATTCATGTCCTAATTCTTCTCTATTGATCGACATTTCCTCCATCAACTCCATGCCCGACTACTCATACATCACTACTAGTATCCTACGCAAAGAGAGAATCTATCTAGTATAGGTTATTACCTGCTTGTCCTAGCCCGACTCATACCTATCCCCAAAGATCTAGTCCCACCCATTGCCTACTACTTACTACTCCTACTCTTTCTTCACTGAAGAAACGAATACCTACTTGATCTAGTCACAAGAAAGTCATCTATAAAGTCACTACTAGTCATATCTATGAAAAGAAAGTGCTATATAAACAGTAGCTTAGCCTACTTGCCCTATTATCTATTGTGTATCTTCCCTAGTAACAATCAAAGAAGACATTCTAAGTAATGAAAAGGCCTCTTCTCAGTCATATTCTAAGAGTTTCGTGAAACTTTACCTACTTTTGACCTATGCCAGGTAATTCCCTACTGTACCTATAAAAAGAGAAGCAGAAACACATAGATACTTTCCTTAGACTTGACCACCTACAGTAAATGCACACTTTCACTACTTAAAAAGCCAATACTGGTGTACTAATCCTAACATTTTCAAAGTAAAAAAAGTAGTCTACCCAGGCATACTTTAGTAATTCCAATCAAGAAACTTATAGATATTATAGGACAGGAACAACTCATTCTTGTACTTGATCTAAGAACTAGTCTTTCTTTACTTAATTTCCTCTTTCTTTAAGTCATAGTTTGGTGATATTTTCCATATATATTTGGCTTTCCTTCAGACCCAAGATAAGCCCTATTCTACTCTCGTTACCCAAAGCAATAAGACCGAACTGGTACTTAGCAACTGCAGGTTAAGCTCATATACCAATCCTAAGCTTCAACTCATGCCTACCACCCAAGCCCGTACAATAAGCCTATGCCAGGGAGTTTACTTGCTTTACCCGACCAAAGAACTCTGCTTTACCCAATCCCTGCGACTTTACCTAAGCCTGCTCAGTGACCAGGGCTCCCATGCACATCTCCTTTATACCTATTCGGTTATTTATCACATAAACCTATCCATGAATAAGCATCCCTTGTGACTTCACTATGAAATCAACCTATCCCATATACCTATGCCGGTCTTTCTATACTTTTAAGAATATACTGGTGCATACCTGTCTCGTGTTTATATTCCATATGTTTCTCTTGGTTATCACGCAAGGGATGGATTAAAGTCAGGGTTAGTTCCATGATTCAAAATGGACCCGGTAAGTTGCGGCCGTCTGATAAATAAGTGCAATCGTTGCGAGGAAGCAATCGTTTCTTTAGAAAGAAGGAGTACTCGATATTAACAAAAAAGACTCTTTTTAGAGAAATCCCTTTCATCAAGAAATATACTTGATATAAGATAAAATGCACAGCTTATTTGAATGATCGAATCAAAAGAGTTTTCACATCCAGAAGATCAAAAACCACTGAACGACTAGAAGAACTACTACCGGAACTACTATGTCAAACAAGGGATATCATCTATCGAAACGTTGAGCCTACTCAAAGAATCAAATTGATCAAGAATGAAAATAATAAAAATCGTCTCCTCTCTCTACTCTTCTTTGTATCTAGTTATAGATTTCGTAAGGAAAAGGCTATGGATGTTGATTAGTGAAAAGGTGAGCTAAGCTTCACTACAAGAGTTAGCGGTAAGTCCTGCTGGGTTCTGCTACCAATTCCGATAGAAGAGGGAGGGACCCGGCCGGCTCCAACGTCCTCACTTCGGGCTAAATTCAAGGCGCGCGCCCCCAGTAGATTTCTCTTTATTCAGGGCCTATCTTTCACATCACCCACATAGCCTTCCCAGAAAAGCTATTCTATGTTCCCTCACTCGTAAGCAAATCTTATTGGTGGAGGTACTAGCTCGTAAGCAAATTTATTGCTTTACTTTTTTACCCGCCTTTCTATATTTAATTAATACTTAAGGCCTCATTATATTTTCTCACTTCACAATGCTATCTATACCCGCTTTTTCCCCGCAATGGGCGACCACCAGCCGAGCAACTCACTTCTCACTTCACCATGAGGAAGACAGACAAGCGTTCCATCTTCGTGCAAAAAAAAGATGTAGACATATACTGCTATCACCACTACCTTTATTATAAAAGAATGTCTTTTAATTCTAGCGAGAATTCTCCAAAATTCTAACACAGCTCCCCTACTCCCCCATTTCCCTTAGTCTTTAGTCCTGTAAGGAAGCGAAGTAAGTAGGTCGGTCAGTCAACCATATTATAAGTTTCAATTCAATGACATGTTTCAGTGATTCAATTGTCGTGTAGGCCTTCTACACCCCGCCCACCTGCTATGAGCATGCCCATATAGATAGTATGTATATATAAATACCAGCTGGTAGCCACAAACCCGGAGAGAAAAAGAAAGGAAAGGAACTGAAGGTCAAAACGTAAGTACGAAAAAGAAGCCTTTTCCTGGTGCAACATGGTGCCTACTCCCATTATTTGCTTTGCCTCTGTGGGCTTGGTCCCTTTGAGCCTACAGTCCTTACTTAGCCCAGTACCCGGGGCCCTATTCACTAGAAGTGAGCTCTCTATCACAACATGATAAGGGGAACCCTCTGAAGGGAATACCAGGATTAGGGAGGTAAAAAACCACCACATCAAAAGAAAGGGGTAATGCAAGGATTTTTTCAAGCAAATCTGAATAACAAACTGTAAGCCGAGTGTATGTGGTCTATCCAGCTAGAAAGGGTAAAGCAAGAAGAACTCCTTTGTAAACTTTATTGAGTACGAGGTTGTCACTACGAACGAAGCTATAGTAAGTTAGGAACCTTATAACATATATTTATTATATTAAAGAAATCTTGGTCAGTCTCAGTCAGTCAAATGGGACACTTTCAAGATTGCCTAACCAATCTATCACTTATTTCATTCAATCTATCACTTAGGTTATTTAAGAAGGTCAAAATGAAATATTAAATAGATTCTTTTACTTACTTAGTATAGTAGGCTTTCTTTTTTTAAAGAACTAAAGCTTTTTCTTTGAAGGGTATAACCCCGGTATCCATGATAAGAAACATTTATACTTTTTTTTGACTCTTAGTTAGTACTTTCCACATTAATCAGTGCAGATGTGTACTAGTGGCGGGCGGTACTTCACAAAGAAAGAGGTTTTGAACCTACCTGTTGTAGACAAAGAAGAAGGTGGCATAGTTTTGGTCAAAGAAGCAAGAAGAATTTCAAAGTCTCTCAGTTGGAAGAGAAGGAAACGAGAGGAGGCTTTGATGCAGAGAAAGAAAGCTTGGGGTGGGGCAAGTTAATGTTAGTAAGAATTGGGGCAGCTTTTTACTACTGGTTATCGGGGCATTGGGAAAGGTAATTTTACCTTTATTTGAGGTAAGAAATATGCGTCATGTTAAGCAAGCTTCGATCGAACATGTAGGCTTTTTATGGAATGTATCCTTGAGAACTTATATCTACTAATGTATTTAGGTACATGTTGGGGTATGTATCCAGGCCCGTGGTATGTATCTGGTTTTCTGAGGGGCTAGAGACTCTCTCAAATTACTATATTATATAGGATAAATACCTAATTTTTTTATTCTATATATACAATGAATACATAATTGCTTCATTCTTGCTTGCCCACTGGATCATCCTTGAGCTCTCCCAGGCGGGCGAGTCTTTATCTCTACTTCCTCTGATTTCTTTCTCCTGCTGGCTTTCTTGGGCTGGCAGTTAGTGCTTCTTCTGCACACGCAGGTTTTTAAGTGGATTCTAGCCTCTTCAATTTGGTTTTCTGCGCTTGGCTTGAGATTAAATACGAGCTGCTAGTAGTGTTCGAAGCTTCTCATTCATTCCTCTATCTCCTTCACATACATCCCTCTCCATATAGGAGAATAAGGTATGGAAAGCAAGCCTTTCTTTTTGTTTTGTGCCAAACTTTTCTAAATAGATGGCTAAGTACTTTTCTAGACAAAGAGGATGTGGGAAGAAAAGGGTTTAGCGAGTGCATCGGCGCAACGAGCTTCCATCTAAAATCAATGAGGATTAGCAAATCGCCCCTGAGAAAGGAAGGTGTTAATAGTCAAAATGCTTGGCCAGCCAGGCACTAGATTTAATCGAAGCCGACCCACCGTCTATGTTTGGGAGCTCAGTGTGGTCAGGAGGGCTGGCTTTGAGTTTTGTTTAGATGGAGTAGTGACTTCAAGGTAAGAACCTTAGTACGAAGCTTTTAGGGCTTGAATTTAAGGCGCACTCAACGTGGTAGTAGCTAAGGTTCATAAGTTACTCACAACTTATTCACCAAGAAATACAAGGTGAATTAATATTCAGTGGCCCGAAAAGAAGCTCGCGCGTCAGTCAAGAATGAATCTACGCTGATTTGAGATGGAGCATGTGAACAAAGAGGACAGACTACAGCCATGCAGACAGGGTATCCTGGCTAGCTGGTAAGATTCCGCTATCAGATCATCATACAACTTTCTTATGTCTATGCACACGTAATGGAGTTGGACCCAGGACCTATATTTAATATATAGCAGGGTAGGGTAGCTGGCTACCCAGTAAAAGAGCTATTGCTTAAAAGGAAGAAAGGCTTCTTCCGCTTATCTCAACAAACTCATGTTTTTTTATATACCCTCTCAGACTACTCCACTACTTGCTTCTTCTTGCTTTTCCTTTGCCAAGAATGAGTATCTTTATGTAGTTTGTCTTATTCCAATTCTTTCTCGTGGTGGTCCTGGCGTATATATTGGTGCTGCTTTCTTGAGGTGATAACCCAGATTTGGAACCTAGCTATAGGGCCCCTACATTCCCAAGAGGCTAGGGAAAATACATGAAATCGGAGTTCTACTACACCTGGATGGAATGCTCTGCCCCTCCAAAAGATGCCCCTTCCTAGCCCCTCTTCTAAGTTCCAAGCAATCTTGAAGTAGTGAATCACTTTCCATGTCTACACGACAAAGCCAAAGCAAGCAGTTTTCTATGTAAAAGCACTCACCGGATTTTGCCAGATCCAAGGGCCCAGCTTCCGCTGCCTGCCTCTAGTGGGCTACGAAGTATAATAAGGAGAGCTGTAGTTATCGGATTTACAGATAAAGGTATCTTTTCATCTTTCTGGTGCAGAATCTGCAAATTATATATAGATCAACTTTTTAATTACTTTCTTTATTCAACCAAAATTCCTAGATATATCTACTGTTACTGTGTATGGCACGGCAAAAATCCATGTTTTCCCAAACCTTTCATACGTGGGTGTGGGTACCGTTTATGTGAATCATGCTCTTATTGTGTTTTTTCAAAATGAATGGACAAAAGAAAGTATATTTGACCAGGCTTTTTATGTATCTTATATGAATGATACAAAAGGGTTTCAAGACAAAAGAAGGTTGTGATTGGCCTAGCTTATAAAGGTCGTATTACCGGCCCACAGACCCAATAATTGCTTGGTGAAGGAAGAGAGAGCAGCAATATTAGGTAAAAAGAGGGGGCTAAAAAGCTTGAATACGACTGACTTCGTTGTCTTTCTTTCTCTTTCCCTACGCCATCTTTCTCTTCTTTTCACCTTATCTATATGCCTACTTACCTACTCAGGTTATGAGGATTGTAGAGAGGCAGACACCAAACCTTGGTGGAGGAGTTTCTCCCAACTTCAACAATGAAAAAAGAAGAGAATCAGAATGAAATAAAGCTCTGCGTAAGCAATTAAGTATCCAATACTAGATTCAGACAGACAGACCGCCCCGGCAATTAGAGGACGAAGCTACTAGCACAAGAATCCGCCTTTCCCATAAATTCTAGAGAATCCGTGGCTTACCTTAGAGTGTAGGTTGCTCCCGTGCGTGATGAAGCAAGCCTCTTTCAGTCTATTCCCTAGTGGTGTAGAGGCCTCAATGCATAGCTTCCTCATTTCCTACTCGCCCTTTCTTTACTCAAATTCCATATCTATCCCAGGTATGTGCGCTTGATGACTAATCCGTCACTGAAACTGCTACTTTTACCTAGTATATAACCACTTTCCCAACTGTTATTTCCTACTTTACTCATCCGGCAGCCCTACTGTAACTGAGCAATTTATTTACTTCCAAAAGTGATGTTAGACCTTGTGCTATCCGCAATTACCTATTGTACTCACCGTAAGCTGCTTCTTTAACCAGCTATAAGAAACTATATCACAATCGAGTATTTTCATACATATTTGGTTTGGTCGCTAATCGAGAAACCAACAAATTGAGCCTTTAATTTCAATATTTAAATAACTCAATGAATGGCCGATTGGTCTTCAAATTTGACATAATAATAATAATAAGTTTATACTAATAGTTTTTCTATTTTCTAGTGCTTTCTTTTCAAGGAATTTCAAAATTAAATATGCCAGAAATTTTTATTATTATTACAGCTTTAGAAATCTTTCTTTATGCCTCTATTATGGCGGGCGGCGGCTTTGTATTCATACAATTTTATTGCGATAAAGCTCTAATTTTGATTCTAGTTGTGACGTTTGAACCATCCGATTCTGATCTGGATTCCGATTGGATTTTATGAATGGTCTGGATTGACACTCTCCTGTGTTAACTATCTCCTGTTTTTATTAGCCTTCTCCTCTTTTCTAAATTCGACGGTTATCACTGCTTAGCGCCCTCTCCTTCTCACTCGGCAACTAAGCCACGCACCTCGGTTTTTTTCTCCCCCATGATAGTTATGATAGCCCTTGATATAATACACACAATATATGTGAATACACACAATAAATATGAATTGTTTTGAAGCATCAATCACGGATTAACCATGACACCGCATAATATGGTAAGATTACTACTATTTTCTCGATTGATTTTTTTATCCACTAATGAAGTAAAAGATGTGCATGAAATAGGATTAGAATTCGTTGAAGGGTACTAGTTGATTTGCCATTACCAAGTGCAATTAGCTTTTGTTTGGGTAACAATACATAAACAGCAAGAGGCTAGAAGCATAATATAGCCAAACCAGTTATAGTACATGATATGATGTTAACTTTCAGGTATATCTTACCTAAATGGAGGTTGAAATCATGTCATTAAGTGCCTTTCTCAGAAAGGGGGGAACCTCACATTGGTTTTGAACTAAAAAACATGACTCCCTTTTAACAAGGTTAGGCATCCATCCGGGCCACTTCAGCTATCCCTGTGGACATATTTAATGCATGATTTTCAGCATTCGGCATCCATTTTTCCAAGGCCAACATGAGACTATTCCTCACCAAACAATAGTAAACTATAGCTCAACTGAAAAACTTTAGTGCTTGGTCTCATTTGAATTGCTAACTGTCAAAAGAACACTAGTATGCTGGTAACAAATTCAGCAAAAGTTATATATATTATATGTAAAAAAACTTGTTTACAACTGAAAAAGAAAAACTTAACTTCCTTCCGATCAGAAGCACATCCCGGTTAATTGGCGTGTGCATTTAGAAGCTTCCAAACAAAATTCTCAACTGAATCAAAGACCAAATGCAGAGTTATTATTTTTAAAATACGGAAGTCTCAGATTCGGGTCATAGGACAAAAGTGCCCCTGCATCTTTTGCTGCTTTAGTAGCTACAGCATGTGCCGGTTAGTATGGCTTAGTAGTAAGCTTATGGACCCGGAATATTTTTATCCTACAATGAAATGATTTGACAGATAATGGTTAATGTATAACTGCATCAAAATAGCTGATTTCTAAAAACCCTCAACTGAGTCTCTATATTCAAATAGACCACTGAATGGTTACTCTAGTTATGTAATGTGTGGTATTTTAAAAAAAGCCCTTGCCCAAGACTTGTACATTATATTTTACATGGATTGAATTAATAACTACTATATAATTAGAATCAGGTCTCTCCATTTTTCCAACTTTAGCTCTCTTTCCAAAATCCCCTTCTGCCGGAAAGAGAATGCATCCTTCTTGAGATTAACGATGCAGTTGCTAGTTTTTACCTTCTTGACAGACCCAAAAAAATGTTGTAATTTACTGGTACTGTATGAAGTAGGATTGATTTTGTATGACTGGCACGGACAAGCTAGTGCTGTATTATAAAGCTTTGTCCTCTAAATTACCCCCGCATTATACTTTGTTTTCTTGCTTCTTTCAAGCATGCGGATATATTTTGAAGTAGAAGTTTTCTTATTGCTCTTCTCTCAAATGAAGCCTTTCCAAATTTATGAGGTGGCTCACAATGGAAGACCTAGCTAAAATTTGCCAAATTTGCATACCGGTCCAACAAGTTTAAAATGTTATGAACAACTTTGCGAGGAAGAGTTTCTTCTTTTAGTTTGAGTTGCTGTATGTATGTACATTTTTAACTGAATAATCATACATTTTCAAACTATGTGCTTTAATATCCTTGATATCGGCTTAGAGCCCTCTATCAGTTTGATAAAAACACTAGCACACAATTAAATTTAGGAGCCTTATTTATCATTACTTATTCTCTACAATCTCAGTTATATTATTTTATATCCAGGCCTTACATGCTAAAATTCATACAATATAAATATTGGCTTCAGCCTATTTAGATTTTATCTTCACTAGTGACGGGAGGTGGGATTCATTTTCCAGGTCCTACATGTTCTACCCTAGGCCCAGCCTGACAAGGCTAGAGAGAAAAAGCAATAGCAAGAGATCCGCGAAGCGGAGAATTATCACAATTAGGTCGATCCTACCATAGCCGAGTCTACATCCAGGACCTGACACGATGAAAAAGAAGATTCTGAGAAAAAGAGCTAATAAAAGGAGTACGAGGACTAGCTCAACGTATACCCGCACGAAAGACTTGAAAGAGCTCACGCGTATTATGCCTACCTTGGCTACTGGTGAAGATGGAGTCGTAAATTTACTTAACCAAAGCCATACCTGATTGCCTACGGAGGTCTTAAGTCTCCACATGCCCTTTTACGCCGATAAACCTACCTGTATCCTGAAAAAGGTCGGTATATCCACTTTAATACCATCCCTTCATAGATTTTTGATATATAAGCGGGATGCCAAGGCAGATGTACTAGTCAATATATATCTGTCCTTCTTTTCCGTCTTCAAAATAAGACTTCTGGCGAAAAGAGTGGATGGATAAGACTACCTTTGCTTAATAACTAGTTGCAGGCATGGCTTATTAGGTTTCTGAAAAGAAATTGAGAGCTCTTTATAGATTATATATAACCAAAGAAAATAGAGGGCACAAAACGGGCGTAGCGATAGAAAGAGGGCTACTTAGGAAGCAAGGTAACTCTATCACCTTCCGTCCGTCTTTTCTTGAACATTTGACTTCGAATCCTTGCTTTTATAAGGCTCATGCTTCGGTCCCGCTACCGCTCTACCACTGTGCTAGACTCCCATCCATCCCGCCTGGTCTTAATTTGGAAGATTGGATTTCCAATCAACGAGTAAGTAGCTCCATTTGGGCTAGGTCAGAGCTGGCTGAAACATATATGTCTAGTCCTTTTTCAATTAGATAACCTATTACACAATGACGGATCTTCTCGAACCAGACTGACTCATCACTCATCTATCCAAAGCTTGAAATAGCGCCGCTTACCTGTCTCAGCTAGCACAGGACCAAGCAATCCCCATACCCCCAGACCCCTCTTGTCCTTGATATTTCATTAGTCTGTAAGTGCATTATTTGTTCCCGAGAGAACTACTGGTAACTACTTGAACTATGGAGCCGGCGTAGGGTCTGAATCAACGATAGTGTGATACTTATAATAATAATTATAGGGAGGCAGCTATATCTTTAATCTATACTAGGTCTTTGAGATGAATAAGTTACTCCTCGAAGAACATTACTTCTCTGGATGCTAAATAAAGAGATTGAAATCTCCTTACGTTGCTTTAAGTAAGCACTCTGACCCGCGTATGGAAGATCATATAAAAGAAGTATAACGTTGCAGTAGGAATTCTCAAAATCAAGACTAATTTTGATCCTTTGAGTCTTACTGTATATCCCCCGATTTAGAACTTCCTATCAAAAGATATGACTGAATAGTTGAAAAAAGCTTATAGAATCTTCCTAAAATGCTCAATCCCATAAGGACTATTTCGTCGTCGTCCTTGTGCCAAAAAAACTCTTTAAAGCTAGTGAAATCGGCTCATAAGCGCCCGGTGAAGTGGCCAAGAAAGGCATGCATGGCTCTTCCTCTTTTCAAGAACGGTGAGATCCAATGTCGATCCTTCGGCACGTTACACTCGTGGCCCTAGGCAACTATTCCAAACATTGAATCAACACTATCAGTAGAATATGTGGTCAAGCTCAACTCCTGCAACGCGCCCTTGCTTTGGTATGGTACCGCTTCCAGCCAAAACTATAGGAAAGTTTTAAAATAAGAAAGAACTTTTGAGCTTCGTGCCTCCGAAAGGTAATAAGAATCAGACAAGATAAGAGCAGCATCAAACTCGTTGGCATTTTGTAACTCAGGGCCGGTTCTCTATAGACCTCCTCTCAACCTGCTCCAGCAAGACACCTACCAGTTTGAATATCCTTAACGGATCGGGTTCTCTTCAGGTTACCCAAAGGGATGTTCTCATTTCCCAAATTCAGACACTTCTTCACCACCTTAGAAGAGTAAATGGTGCTGCATCAACATTCCATCTGCTCAGCTCCTACTTGCAATTCTTATTTGCGAACTTCACCATGACTGGTACTGATACAGACAGTGGTGCCCCGTAATCAACGCACGAGTGCGGTTGCCAGATAGCAGCTGATAATTGGCCAAGAATGGTGTCGAACTGTTGGCAGTATTGCATGTGTCGAGGTAAGGAAGCATCTTCTGTGCCCGCTCAAATCAAAGGCCTTCAAGTGTGAGTCACAGCCCCTTAATGTGGCGGGTCTTAGTGGACTCTTTTTTTCATTGTCTCTTAGTATGTATAGAAAGCGAAATGAAAAAGAACCTTTTTGGCGCTTTTTACTTTATCATCTTTCCTTTTTCCGGTTTTCGGGACAGGGATACCGTTTCCCATTAGATTCTTGATTCCATTGATAATGAGGAGATATTCGATTTGGCTGCTTTCATTAGAGTAGTTCGTATATTCGACTCTTGCCCGAAATCATATTACTATGAAATAAGACTCAACCTCGATCCTATTACTTGACACTGGTTACTGCTTCTAAATCAAAAAAGGCATTCCTTGCTAGCTACTACTCACTTGTCCGTCCTATACCATCCCCTGCTATTTCTATTCCTAGCTATTTGGGTACTTGGCTATTACACTACCTCGAAAGCATACTTCTACCTGTGCCTACTTGCCTGGAATGCTTATCTTTGAAAAGTACTAATCGCAACTACTTGACCCGGTTCTTATATACCTTGCTGCTCCCTAGTCCGGTGTTTGCTTTCTTTCTATGCAGATGCACACTCTTTGACTATCTCATGCTTTGTTTGATACACTTCAACATGCCAGGAAAAGAAGTAGAAAACGCTGCTAGCCGCTTTCGTTTTCCCTTAGTAAAGTTACTGAGCACCTTTCCAGCTGGACAACCTACTTTTCTTCCTTCGCTGCGCGCCTGTTCATTCACTAATAGGTAGCCCAACGTCTATAAATGCACTTTTTCCCGGTTCATTCGAAACTGCTAAACTTTATGTAACACCGACAACTGGGAACGCTTTGCCACTCTTCGCTTATTTGATGTTGACACACGCATGTAGATTATAAGTGGAAGGGATTCTTTAGCTGCCTCAGCCGCCTATTTTCTTTAGAAAGGGGCTTCAATCAAAGTGGAGGGGCGGCAAGTGAAAGAGGGGCGCCGAGAAGTGTGGCGATGCGGTGACAGAGAAATAATCGAAGCCTTCCTTCTCTTTCTCGTTTTCCAAGAACCGAGCTTTAGTAGAAATGGCCTTCTCGACCCGTGCACGCAAATCGAAGAGAGCCTTTCTCTCACTCTCCTTCAAGTCAGAGAGGAATTTTCTCTCCTCCTTTTTCGACCCAGTTTTCTCAACCACTGGTACCGCAACCGGTACCTGCACTGGCTCAGTCTCGATCTTCTTCTCGGTTCTCGGCGTAGGCTACTCATAACTAAAGTAAGCATACAGCAATAAAAGAAAGGACTAAGTCAAGTCAAGATGATAGTCTAATTCATATTCCTCCCTAACCTATGAACGTTTTTCCATTTATCCATTCGCTGGAAATTCCAATCATTCACTGGTTTTATTCACATTTCACGAGACCGGAAAAATGAGGTCCCCTTTGACTAACGACTGGCATTTCGACCTATCTTTTTGACTTGAATATGGGAATCCTACAGAAAGATGGAGCCAGAATCATAGGAACCCGCCCGCCCAGAAGAATGAGTCGGAGAAGCTCCTTCTTTTCTACCCGGTGAAGAAGTAAATGCAGGGTGTGCTACAGACAGCTATTGAAAAAGTCAAAGGCGTGCAGATCAAATAGTTTCTATTGGGAAAAGGCTATGGCCACCCTCCCTCCATCTAAGGAACTCAGACTAATGCAAGAAAGAAGACTATAGCAATCATTTTCTTCACCAACTACTTTTTGTCTTGAAAAAGACCGAGAAGATCGGAGTTGAAAAGAAGGCTCAAAAAGCGCATACCTCACCGCTTACCTTCATAAGAACTTCTCATCCTACGCTCCCTCTATATGGATATCAGTAAAGTTCGCTCCCCCTTTTCTCTCTTTATGATAGAACGTGCAATTCTTTGCAAAATGAATGTTGATGGGGGACTGGTTCAGAGTTCGTTCGTCCTTTCCTCTCTTTGGTTGGCATGCTTTCTTTTTCTGGTCTTTTTTCCGCACTTCTCTCACCAAAAAAAGCATTCCATAGGAGGGATTCGGACAATATCCCTTTGAGGCACGCACCAGTATCATCTCCACTTTACTTTAATAGGCTCGTTCATTTGGGTGGGATCATTCTTTTTCTTCTTTCTGTAAGAGATAGAGAGGTTTCTTTGAAAGAAAGGAATGGGACCCCTTCTACTTCTAAGCGAGTCAATCCCAGTAGAGAGAGGCTTGACGTAGTGTTGGTTTCGAATCTCAGATGTCGATGAATCCCAATCAATCCTTCTTGCTTCTTGGCAAAATAACTCCCTCCCAGGGCCTTCCCTTTTCTTCCTGCTTCAGCGATACTCCAGCCATTTGCTTGGCTAGAGCCTCCTGGTTGGCAAGCATGTTCTCCAACTCCAATAGCGTTGGCTGAGTTGGCCACCCTTGAATCGCAGCCATAAATCCGCTATACTCCGACTTCAGGCCATTGACGATAATTCTCCTCATTCGCTGCTCACTGATCTTCTCTTCAGGGTCGATTTGGGCAATCTCGACATCCAGCTTACAGCTGTACCTCCCCACGTGAAAACATAACCGGAAGTACTCTTCCGACTATCCAAGTCACCACCAAGGTCCGCATCAACGAACCCTTCTAGACCCACACTGCCTTTCTTTAAGCACAGTGCCATACTTGAGGTGCCTTTCAAGTATCTCAGCAGCCATTTCACCGCCTCCCAATGTGCGGTACCTGGATTTGCCATGTACCGGCTCACCACTCCCACTGCATGGGCTATGTCGGGTCTGGTGCATACCATGGCGTACATGAGACTGCCAACTGCCGAGGCATAGGGCACAGTCGCCATGTGGTCACGCTCCTCCTTTGTCTTTGGTGCTTGAGCCTTTGAGAGCTTGAGTTGTACTCCCAGCGGTGTGATTCTTGGCTTAGCATCTTGCACTCGAAATCGATCCAACACCTTGTTGATGTATTTCTCTTGCGACAGAGTTAGAGTACCTGCTGCTCGATCTCGAGAAATGCGCATGCCCCAAATTTGATTTGCTGGACCCAAGTCCTTCATCTCAAACTTCTGTGCTAACTCCCGCTTTAGTGTGTTGATTTCCTTCATGCTTGCACCTGCAATGAGCATGTCATCGACATACAAAAGCAAAATAGCATAGGAGCCATCAAAATCTTTGAAGTAACAGCAGTGGTCCGTGTCGCCTCGTTAAAATCCACGATTGCTCATGAATTTGTCGAACTTTTTGTACCACTGTCTCGGAGCTTGCTTCAAGCCATATAGACTTTTGTTTAACTTGCACACAATACCCTCCTTTTTCCGAGTTTCAAACCCCTCGGGCTGCACCATATAAATCTCCTCCTCCAAATCACCATGAAGGAAAGCCGTCTTCACATCAAGTTGTTCTAGGTGCAAATTCTCGGCCGCCACAATACCGAGAACTATTCGGATGGTTGTAAGCTTCACCACAGGTGAGAAAACCTCAGTGTAATCAATACCTTTCTTTTGTAAGAAACCCTTAACCACCAATCTCGCCTTGTAGCGCTTATTGCCGTCCGCCTCTTCTTTAACTCGATACACCCACTTGTTTTGTAGCGCCTTCTTCCCTTCCGGCAATTGAGTCAGGACCCATGTCATGTTCTTCTCCAGGGATCTTAACTCCTCTTTCATTGCTTGCTTCTTCCGCCTGAGGGTAAAGGGGGCGGGCCGGCCCTATCCAATCCTGAACTTTATCGGATGCTGGCTTATTTATCATACTGCTATGATAAAATAAAGTAGTTGTTGGGTCGTCCAAGAAGAGTACAGTCTTGAGTTACACATCCGGAGCACTCCTATCTTATACCTGTATACCCAGGGCAAAAGCCAGTCACCAGCCAGAGACGAACAAGAAAGAGTGAGAGATCTTTTCTTTAAGCATAGTTATTTGGTTATTTGGATTTGTAAGCATAGCATGTTCGAATCTTTTTGCCAAATCTACATATTAGAGAAATCCATCTAAATATTCTCTGAAGTGATTCAATCTTATATTACTTATCTTTTGCTTGCTTATAAAATTCACTCTTTTGAGTACTCTTTTTATTACATAGATTCAATCTGTGTTAGGTGATCCGTGTGATTTGAATTGTAATTTGATGGTAAATGGGGTAAATGGTTTTCTCGTAAAAGGAGATGTTAAATGGCGTATTTCATTAAATCCTATGTGTTAAGATTATATAGATCGATTGGAATTGATTGTTCATGCAGCTATCAACACAAATAAGAAAGGTTAGGTTAGGTCTCCTTGCTTCCTTACCCTCTGACAGCAAGTTAAATTTCCACTGAATTGCCCACTCAAATTGACACATGTTTGTGCTCCAGGATAGGCATCGCCCACTGTATCCACCTGGCTGGCAGGAAAGCCCCTTCTCTGTAAGACCTCAGAGACGTACCAACAATGTACGTACCCTGTAGTAATATGCCTTGGATAAATCCAGTTTAAGCACAGCACTTCGTAGTAGTCTCGCATCCTTGCAAACACCCATGAGAGCAGAGAGAGTGGGAAAGAAGCATGAGAGTGTCACTTTATTTAGTGAATTTGATAAGCAAGCAATAGTCATGAGCTAGCCTAATCCTGTTTTAACTAATATCTTGGGTGAACGGGCTTAACCCTTCTTACTTAGGCTTGGTACGCTTACTCACATTAGGAAATAAAAGCATTAGCATTAGATTATACTGATTCTACGTTTGTTTAGAATAAAGAAAAGCATTAGATTTTAGACCTACGTTTAGAATATAAATATAAGCCAGAGAAGGCTAATTGGCACGCAAAGATGGACTTGGAATCAGAGAATCCTTTCCTTGGGCTTGGGATTTGTTAATCTAAGTAAGTAATTTGTTCATCGATCATGTTGTCTAAGTAATATAGTAAATGCCTATCGTATTTTAGATTCTCATTTTCTCGTATTTTAGATAGATTCGATTCGTAGCATGAATTACAAGGCTTTGATTGATATAAGGTACTGAAACCAGCCAGCCCGACCTACCTACTTTCCACTGAAGAAAACGTTCGTTACTAAATTTTTCATGTAATTTATTTTCATATGAAAGATCGTCGTAGTTTATTTAGATTGAAAATGTATTTTATTGATCATGTAATTGATTCGCATATTATCAGCAATAGCATGTCTGCACGAAATCGATCTGATAGCTAGGAGTAGGCAGGCTGGCTCGGGGACATCGAGCTTCTATCTAGTATGGGTCGTAGGCTCCGGTACGTAATATGAAAATTCAAACAAGAGCTAGCTTCGAATGAACTAGGTAAGAACCTATTGGCTCTGCTCTTGAGTAAAGGAGAACTCACCCCTCGCTTCACTCTCCTTTCGTTATGCTCGCATCACTAAAAGCTAGAGCAAAAGAAGCTGTTCACTATCTATAAATAAGTGCTCTTCACTAGGTCGTAGGGTGCCTTTTATGACTGACCCTCCCTGGAGCTTAACAAAGAATAGTTCTGAAAAAGACTAGTTACGAGAGCTGTTCACTAGCCAAAAGCAAGAGCTGTTGATCCACGGGCAGAGTAATTCATTAGCCGGGCTCAGGTACGTATCTAATCTATCAACGCCGCTAGTCATATACAGGAGAAGCCTCTTCTTTAACGTAGGCTCCGGTACTACATCTGATAGGGTTGTGTCCGTCTGCGGGTATGTAATCATCGAAAGAAGTGCTTAACACTGGTGGGGCTAGGGCTCGGGTACCTCATATGATAGGGCGGGCGTACGTAAGTAAAAGAAGTAAAAGTGCCTGGCGATCCTAGTTATCGTTTTCCGGATCTGCGTTATCCATCGAAACGAAATCAAAGTCTTAGAGTTCTTGCTTTCTCTTCTTTCCCCATTTGACTGACGAGAACTATAAGGGCGGCTTGCTTGGGGCATGCATGCGGATGAAAAGATGAGGATTGAAGGTCTTTAATTGTGGGCACAGGGCCTTGGTTGGGTGGGGGGTTAGACCGCTGGCTAGATCGATTCGAAGGAACTAAGCAAGCAGGTAGGTAAAGAGGCTACCATAGGAACTCGGCTGGTAAAGAAGAATCCGCCTAGATCAATTGTTTGGAACTAAGCTGGTAGGTCAGGTAAAGAGGCTAACTGGAAAGCTGGTTTCGGCTGAACACACATCCAAAACAGGAAAGTCCGCGGCTCGTTCATGAACTGGGTGGGGTTCTGGCTTACTATTATAGGCTCGTCGGGTACGTTCAACGAAAGCAAAATAACTCCCTCCCAGGGCCTTCCCTTTTCTTCCTCCTTCCCCATCCGTTCCGAGTATCGATTGTAGCTGGCCAGTTAAGTAGTTACCAGTATCGATGGTAGCTGCAGTGACCAGTCTGAGCAAAAAGCCTAAGTAGGGGTTAGTGCGCCTACCTAAAGAAAAAGATAAGTAAAAGAGCTGACGGAAAAGCAAAATGGAAGAAGGAAAAGAAATAAGAGGAGTAGTGTAGAGAAAGAAGGAAAATCAATAAAAAGTGTAGCTCCGCGTCTGTCTGCAGGTACCTAATCATCAGGAGTAGGCTGGCTTTAATCCATCTCTTCAACTCTTGTCATAGGGTATCTTGTCATAGGGTACGTACCTAAGAAGAATTAAAGGAAGAGGATCGGGTATTACCTACATAAACTACCTGGTCTACGGCTGTCAGAGGAATTCATAGGTACTTGGTCGGCTTACCAGAAGGTCCGAGTGGAAGGTGAGCCGATAACACTAGAACAGATGGGCGCTTTCTCTTTGGCATCACCGAAAACAACCTGGAGAGATGATAAAAGAAAAGAGTCAAGATCTATAGATGTGATAAGTGGGTATTCCCGAACTTGTTTCAAGCTAACAGGACTAGAGCTAGATTGGATTCTCCCACTTAGGAAACGGGCTGGCATAAGAGTAGAGAAAAGAGTTAGAGACTGCTTGCACACACCATCCCTTACTTGCGCAACTCGCTTGCATAAGGAGGAGATAGGCTAAGGCTTGGAAGTTTGGGAGTATTTTTCAACTCATATTGATATTGGTTGTGCATTTCATGAATCAACTTTTGCTTTGTTTGGCACTTTTGCTTATCATGGAAAGCATTGTACGATGGCTTTGTTCCTATCGTCCCTTCCTCCTATACATTTGTCACCTACTAGCTCTTATCTATCAACTGAACTAGACTGACTTCCCAAGAAGCGAGATCCTTACTATCCACTGGGCTGGCTAGACAAGTGAAATATCGATATGCTATTACTATGGTACGCTAGAAAGAAAGGTGATCAACAAGTCTTTGGTGTAGTTCCTTCCTCAAGGCTTGGATTAGTTGGGGATCCGGATGCGATGCCGTATATTATAAGAGGAGGATTCATCTTTCAACAGCATTTCCGATCTGCATTCTCCTGGTACTTTTAAAGGCCTATCCTTTCACTTTCAAATGGAGTGAAGCCGGGCTGAGGGGAGAACAAATGAATTGTATAAGCCCCGGAATAAATGTACCCTTCGGGTGTAGTGGAGGGAGAGGTGATTTGTTGAGCCACATAGGAACTCTTGAATGGAAATTGAAAAGAAATAGAGCACCGGTAAAGTCATAAGCAAGCTAGGGATCGGGCTCCAAAGACACGCAAGAGCGAATAATCAATCGGGACAAGTTCCAAATAGCATCTCATGTGGTGACTTCCTTTGAAGAAGTGTAGAAGGCAAGCGAAACCTTAAGTAGGCAGCGGTCATGAAGGCATCCATTCAATATTTCTTTGGCATGTGTGCGTAAGGCCAGGCCCATTTCAGTGATGTGGCGGTACTTTCTCTGAGCTACGACTCCTTATAAAATCTTGCTTGGCTTGCTTGAGTTGAATTTGAATGGGTTTCTAGCTTAGTGGATTTGGTCATTCGGTCCCGTGCGACTTCTCGATATGCTACTCTCTCAGAAGAGATGCACTTCAGCTGGATCATAAATGATTGATGAGTTCTTCTCCTTTTTTTCGTTATTTTACGGGTGTTTTTCTCGTTATTAGACTTTCAAATTAGCGTCTGTGAGACACTCACTCTCAGCAGTTACCAGAGGCATCTTCCATTCATTTCGATTTTGGTCTTTCTGCACCATATTTAGATCTTCCCTTTCAACAATCCAACGGGTCAAAAATGAAATCGAGTAGGGAGGGGTCTTGGTCGAATGTATCGACGACCCCCTCGAGAAACGGTATATTAGCGTCTGCAATTACACAAATCATGGTCACAACTAGCTGTGCCGTTTCCCTTGCCTGCTGGTCGCTTACCGGGTTCATTAAATCGGTGCGACCGAAGATGCGCTCCTCAATTCGATCTTCTAGATGGTCTAAAAGCTGGTTCCTGTAGACTGGGTCGGGCACTGGTGCTTCTACAGGTACCATCGGCGCAAGACAAAGGTGAAGGTCTAGAAAAGAAAAATCCCCGCAAAGCAGGCCCAACATAGTTAGATTCACCCGAACCCGAATAGGATCAGGATCAGGACCACTCCAATTAGCAAATCCACCTATCATCGCAGGCATCACCATAAAAAATATCAATAAAAAAGCGTGGGCTGTGATTAAAACATTGTAAAGTTGATGATTCCCACCAAGAATTTGATCACCGGGGCGGGCTAATTCCATACGAATCAGTACGGAGAAGCATGTGCCCATCACCCCTGAAATGGCCCCGAAGATGAAATAGAGAGTCCCAATATCTTTGTGGTTAGTGGAGAAAAGCCATCTTTCGATTATTTTCATGATTCAAATAGTATATCTTTTTCATTTTGGGCTCTGCTCCAAAAAGCAACGGATTGAGCACACTAGCGCATCCCTTTTCTTGCTAGGAGACTTTTTGTTTAAACTCAACTAGAAGGCCTTGGTTTTGCCAAGGAAATCAAATGGGAGCGCTCACATGAGAGCCTGGACACCGACCCAATCTACACTACACCAAATCGTTAAGGAAAACTCTCCGCACACAAACACACTAGACACTATATTACGAGTTTCTTCAATCCGAACTTCAAAACGCCCACTATTTCTTTAATAGTTTATGTGCATGCATCAGCAAGCGAAGGAGCCAAGCTCAGTCTATTGAATGAGAGAGGCGGAGAAAGAGATAGCGGAGTTGGAAATTCGTGGGTACGAAAAGCAAAGGTGGGATACCTCTACTTTCCCGAGGTTAAGCTATTCCCCTTTTCTATGTCCTTTTTAATAGTCCTTTTGGTTGTATCAAAATCTTAAGAACTTATTACCAGGCACTATTGAGAAAGAAAGATACGCAACCTGTCTATGACCACCCTCCTGTCTAGAGGGAGTAGCGTAACTGCATGTCTTTCTTTGAAGTGCTTTCGGGGCTCCCCTTTTCTTCGGGAATACACCGGGGGTCTCAAATCCCACTTTAGCCCTAGGAGAGCTCAACATCGGTAACCTAATCTCCTAAAGCATTAAGTCCTTTAACATTTTTGTTGGAGTTGCTGCTGCAGTAGCCGCTGGTTCTGGTGTAGGTGTCGGTCTTGCAGATCCTCGCACTCGCTATAGAAAGAAAGCTTCCAAGTCTTAGGAAAAGCCACTCGTACACAGGCCTGCCCTAATTCTTATTTTTCACTTGAACACAGGGCAATAGGAGAAAGTAAGCTTAATACGGAAACTATCCCCCTGCCTTGAGCTTTTTGCTCTTTTTTCATAGGAAACTAAAAAAAGAAGAAATGAAAAAGAATATGAAGTAAGAAGGAAAACCAAACTAGCATGAGTTGTTGATGGAAAAGAATAGGGAACATAGGGAGTAGGATTAGCAAAGTACACATAGGGTACAGATAGGGCAACAGATGAGTCATCAAGTAGGGAAAGTGGGTAATAGGGCTAACTAACTCTACGGCGATAAGAGAATATGTCTGTTCTTTGCTCTTGGCTTCTCTTGTCTGTGAATAGGAGTTTCTGAGGAAGTTAACCAATAAGCTTAGTATTATTTATTAGTAGCATCCGGTATGGGATTCTTTCGCTTCAGATTGGCATTTGGTTCTTGTTGAAGAAACGGATTGAAAGTTATGGGGTGGGACTATCTAGATTCTTTATTTGCTTTTTAGTAGGCAAGCTGGTAAGTAGGGCTTTGATGTGACTAACTAATAACTGTAAATACCAATAGGTTGCTTCTCTCTTTCATTCCTCCTATATAGGTTAGTAGTTCTCCTTTTCCAACAGACGATATTATCCATCCATGAAATGACATATAAAAATACACAAGAGACATTGGTTGACATTGACAAGCAAAGACACGGATGATAAGCCTATTTTGATTTCTGTTCCAAATACATTAGTAATTCATTTTCTAAGCAACAAATATATGTATATATTTTCCTTCTTATTCTTTAATTCCAATGAACTCTTTTCTGATTGACTAACTTAATATGCATTTCCGAGGAAAGTCAAAATAAGCCTATTCCAATTCACTATATGCATGGACTTTTTCTTTATTTGATAACTCCATTTCCTCATATTATAACAGTAGGTGACCCGCTTTACACAACTACTACTCACCAGACCTATTCTCTTATTCTAGTAGATAAAACACCTAGCCAGTGGGGGACCTCCATTCCCAATCCCTCTACTTGATCTACTAGTCGTTCTCTAGCCCCAACTGCTACCTATTGCGTATCCGACCTCCAGAGTTTCCTACTCGTACTCTTTCTGGGAATAGGGGGCTATAGGCGCGTACGTAACATCCTTTATTACTATTTAGTCGAATATTTATTTAAGTAGAATGCTGTGCCGATATAGAGTATAAGCCGTTGGGCTGTTTCCGTGGGATTGTCTAAACGAAGTCAATTCCATGCTCTTACTATTCTATAAGCGACTTCCGATTTGGTCTAAATTGGAGAGTGTCTATACGCTATTCTCTAAGTGAATATAAAGAATGTCCCTGTTGGCTGAGTATAAAGAATAGCCGCTCAGAGCTGAATTTGGCAAGTGCACAGGTCAAGATCATAGAAAGATGACCGTTGATTGCCTACCCACTGCTTTATCCGCAATGCTTGCTTACTATACCGCATCCACCGGTAATGGCCGATGGTAAGTAATCCTAGGTTAGGTGCCTTAAAGAGGGGCAACGCAAAAAAAGAATATCACTTCAATTTTCTGTTTTTGAGTTGTACATCAAATGAGAAGTTATTTTTTTTCGTTGTCATCACTTACCTATTTTCAGGTTGACATAGCTTATCTGCTTGGCTTTCCGAACCCAACGAGTGAATGAACGAGCAATTGTGGGTGGATAACGTAAGAATGTTCAATGCCTCGGGTGCTTTCCGCGAACTTATTTTGACGAGCCTTGAGTCAAACCAAGACCCTACCTGGTCACTTCGCTGGCTTCCCTTTTTCTTTACCTATGAGATTCTTTCTTTGCATTCAGATTCCTGGTCTGTCTTTATATAATAAAATATGTGAGGGGATATCTCGCAGAGTAAGGAAGTAAGGTTGAAGTGAGGACAGAGTGTCTGTAAGGTTTCCTTATGTGTATTTTGGGTGTTAAGGTAAGGTCTCCCATTGACGAGATTTTTTCCTTCCCAAAGGTGATTAGTTACGTGCAATGTCGGAGGGATCAGAGTATGGTTTTTAGCGAAAGTAGGGACAGTCAGTATCAGAGTTTGCAGAAACAGACAGCTCTCAACTTGTCTTCCCCGCAACACAAGCAACAAACCGGAATCAATTTAAAATAAGTACTCGTGACGGGAAAATCTCTCTTATTACTCTTATTGGGCTCTTTTTGCTCTTTTTGGCTCTTTTGGATGGGGCAAGGCGCCAGTCTTACTTGAGTCGAGTCGCTCAAGCAGTTCCGTCCAATAATAGATGTCTTCCTTCCAAGCTAAAGCTCAGTCTGCTAGCTTAGCAAGTCAAGTAGTGGGGATCGAGTGAGAGAAAGAAAGTAGAGTTCAAGAGGAATGCAAGAATGAATCTCATTCAGCTCCCCCTTATCTTTTTATGGCAGGATTGCCACTTTGTAGATTTCCGAGGGAAAAGATTAATTAGAAGAAAAGCACCTAATAGATCTTACTCCAAGGTAAATTGATCAAGTGCAAGAGTTACATGTGTTCGTTGTCCCTTCCAAAGTAGAGCGGGAAAGAGTTGTTAACAAACCCATTGTTTTTCTGGATGAATGCCATCGTACCTAGGCAATTTGCTTCCTCATGTGGTGGATGATCTTCTCAGAGTTGAATTAACAAAAGAACATAATAAAAGGTAGACGTTTTCACAATTAGTGGATATTCTGGATAGACGGATTCAACAAGCTCGTTATGAGCAATTAGTTATTGATCTAGCTAGTGCCTATGAGGAGGACTCCTTATTCTTCCCGGCTTTCATTGACGGGTAGGATATAAAGGAGTGGATTCTTTCACTTCCACGAGATTTGACTCGTAGCCTGATTATGTTTAAAGGATCAGAAAGTGTACAATAGCATTGAATGAACTAATGAGGGATGAATCTTTGCCCGCTGAAATCAAAATTATCAGAATTAAACGAATGTTACATGCCTCAGCTGGTTTTCATTATAAGACTTTCTCATCTATCCAGGAGGCTGAAGCATTATGTCATAATACAATACATACATACTTGTCAGTCAGGTAGTGTTTTTTATAAAACTCGTGTCTTGAACTTCATTAAGTACTCATCTGGTGCTAAGAATCCATTTCAATTCATAAGTAATATTATTTTTTTTTATTAATAAAAAAGAAGCTTATATGGGGATACCTATTTCAATGGATGCTTCATCGTCAGCGTATCAAATAATGTCAAACTTTCTGTTCCATGAAAGTCTGGCTAGAAGAACCCATTTATTAGTTGATAAAAAGAGAAGAAGTCTAAAAGAACCAGAAGAGACATTAGAAATAAAAGATCTCTACAACTCGCTTATGGAAGAAATCAAAGATGAATTGAGAGCTTCATTATCAAATCAAACACTGGCCGGTATGCGCTAAGCTTACTCGTAAGCTAGTCAAGAAGATTTATATGCCTCTTGTCTATGAAAAAACTCAGCATACGTAGTGCTTCTGCCGACATACAAAGTCGTCTTTCTTCTATTCTTCTAGATAGAAAGAAGAATGAGGCGAAGCAAATCGCTGAAGTCTTTTACAAGGGATAAGCGATTCCCAGAAATTAATGTTCTTATGAATCTAGTCAACGAGATTGGTTGGTTTGCTGCAACACAAAAGATGCGGGTGGATTCCTTACCACTATTCAGGAATACATGGTCAAGGGGTACGTGTTTGGGTCTATGATAGAAAGAGAAATAAAAAACATCAAGTATCACTATCTTTGCCTACTACTACGAGGGACCGTATGAAAAGCAGACGCGCTACCTTTGCGTCTTTCATTCACCAGATAGACGCTACTATTGCATGCCATGTTATTGGTCAATGTAATGCTAGTGGTGTTCCTATCTACACTGTGCACTATAACTTTTTTACCAATGCATTACACGCAAGCACTATGCCCAAATACTATAGAAATGCCTTTTTTTCGCTAAGAGACCCTCTTTACCTCATTAACCGGCTGATTTATGACAATGTAATAAGATACAGTAAGAAGTATTTTAATCTGATGAATAGAAAGGAGATGCTTCTTTATACTTAACGCAATGTCTTTGAGAAAAGAAAGAAGGGCGCTAAGCAGGAAGTTGTCCTTAACAATACTCGGTAAACAGGACTTAATGTCTTCAATGATATTATTCCTACTGACTGCAATTCTGCACAGAAGAAGACTTATAATAAGCATGTTGGTATTATCATTGACTTATATAGAAAATATGTTAGGTATTTGACTGTACTAGAGAGTACCCAAGAGATTGATGAACTAGATACTGCTATCAACAAATATTGGTATAGATAGATACCAGCGGTTTACCCAGTTGCTGGAGAAAACAGCCACTTATAACAGAAACTTATCTGTACACCCTGTGAGTAATAGATAAGCTATTCAGAATAGAAAGAATAAAGAAGACAACGAACAAAAGATGTTAATTCTATATGCTAATAAATGCTGGAAAAGTTGCCATTCAACATGCTCGATAGAGAGCTTTGCAAGCAGACACCAATAGACTGACTGGTTTACACACAATGATTCCATTCCGGTATGATACCTTATTAGCTCTTCTTGAAAGGAGGATTTTCCTATAGAACCATTGCTTTGTAAGAAACTAATTTACACAGTAAGCCGGAATGAACCTCTTTTCGGACTACCCACCTGCAGACCCATACAATACACGATGTAAATAAAATACACGAAATAAACCTTGTAGCATGATCCCTTCAATTGATCAAGAGTAAGACTCTTTGCTTTAAAATTGCGATTGGCATTACCGCCCACTACCAACCGCGCTTTATCCGCCCCAGATTAGGAGAAAAGAAGAAACCCTTTTTTCACACCAACTACTGCACACAATTAAACAAAAGAAAGAGAGTATAAAGATATTACACAAAGAAAGAAGATAACGAGGAGTTTCACTTTCTTTTCAGAACAACAGAAATAAAGAATACGACACTGGGCACAAAAGAGCTGTAGTTATTATCGACAATTGTTCGAGCTAGTTTTGTTAAACTGAACACTGCTCTTTCACTTGCACAAAAGCAGTTGTTATAGCTGTACTTTTTCTTTCTATAGTTTTCCTAGCTTTTCATGTAACTTGCTTTTCGACGCAACTGTAGTTTTTTTTCTATTCAGGTTAGACTGCACACTTCTGTAGTTACACTCGCTTGCTCTTCAGGTTTGGAGTGGTTGTCAGCTTGTTCAGGTCTCTCTATTTGCTTTTTCCAGTGTATGAGGTGTGACCCTACCCCTAAGTCTCTGCCAACTATGCATGTAGTAAGATACCGGGCTTTCCTAGCAATAAGCCTTATATCTACTTCGTGCTGTAATTGAGGTAATGGAGACTCTTTTATTTTCTGCTGAGGTGTAGAAATTTTAAGCTTTGCTTCTTTGGGCACCTCGGGTACCTTTTGCATTTGACAGTATGAATAATGCCTATGCAAATAAGGATGACGATGCTTGCCTTCAGTCTTTTGCGCTATAACTTCCTCCCGTACCAGAGTGTTCAGCAGCAGTGAGTCTAATTGTCAGATAAGAAAAAGCACTTTCGTAGAAAAAAGAGTTTAAAGAGAAAAAGAATACTCGCTTTTCATTTCCTTTTTCCTTTCACTGTAGTTTTTTCATTACACTTGCTCTTCTGGGAAGTAGTATTTCTCTTCAACTTATAATATTCTTATATATATGTAGCTTGTCATTACACTGGCATTTTTTCGGGCAACTCCGTAAGGCAGAGAGGTTTCGTAAGACGTGTAATTAGCAATTTGCTTTCTTCGATAGTTGAGTGGTCAGGCTCTTTTTTCCATGTCATCGTCCCGCTTTTGCGAGTGGATTCCCATTTCAGAGAGAAGTTTACAGCTGAAACAATCAATGTCGTGCCTATGCGTCGAAGATTGTGTACTCGGATTAAGCTAGCTAAACTTATGAGATAAAACGATTACACTTTCTTCCACCTCCTTTCTCTTTTCCTGTCTGTGAGAATAACTCTTTCTCTCTACCTAGATGCAACCTCTTTATCGGTATGGAAGAGACTTTTTTAGGATGGACTGAGGATCTATCTCATCTTACTGGATAAGATCAGTCTATGGCATATTGACCATGGCACTACTTCAATCGATTCATGGCCAATAGAGCTCTAAGCTATGGAATAGAGCTCTACTCTAAGCTATGGGTGGCAGCTCTTACTGACAAGCTGTACTGAACTGAGCAGGACTTCCATCATAACGTCTTCACTTCCGGAAAGAAGCTTCTCTTTCTGCCATAACTTCTATTTCGCCTTGCTTTACCGCCAGCTTGACTGATGGTTGCCTTTTGGTAGAAAACCCTACAATGCTCAACTTTGGCACGGCGGGTAAAGAGAGGTGTGGGAAGGTAAGCTAAATAAAGACAGACCAAAAGGGGGAAATAAAGACTCCACCATCAGCCTACTTACTAGCATGTGTAAAGTAAATAGCTTGTATGGTAGTTTTCAAAGACAAGATGTAGTTGCGTAAGAAAAGCAATTGTCGTAGGGTCTGTAAGCCTAACTTTTGACTTCCTTGCCGTTTGTGAATGGAGTCCATGGAAGGCGCTGCACCTTACCTATCTATATGAGCTTTTTCTGCTCGGTGCTGTAAAAGGTCGAAGGATTGTTTTTCCGGGGCTGAGTTTTCTTCCTTTTTTCTACAAAGCTGAGGCTTGAAGATGAGGGATGTGGAATTCTACACAGAAAGTCTCAACTGCCTGGGAAGAGGTATTAAAGCACTCAAAAGGATTGATCGAAAGGAAGAACGTTCGACCTGGAGTGAAGCTGAGGCTTTTGCCTATTATATCAGGATGGAAGAGTAGACCTCAGAGCAATTGACCTTTTTTCAGCTCTTCCTGGCTCTTTTTGGCTCTACACATGCCTACGTGTAGAGCTCGTGCCGTAGTGTAGAGCTCATTAGTAGTTACTCGCTGGGGAAGTATACCTCTGGGATGGATACATTGCTAGGGAATAGGCAACATAAAACGTTGCTAGGTCATTGATTGGGTATAGGACAGAACATGGGGCGTTGGAAGGCAACGGAAAGTTAAGTAGGACTAGGGGCAGGTCACTTTCTTTGCTTTTATTAGTACTGTGTACCCAAAACCAATACGTTGCTTCAACAACAGACTTTCGTTATCCTGTTCTTTCCTAGTGCTAACAACTCCGTTAACTCATATTATGGTTATCCTTTCCTTAGTAAGAAGCCCTATTAGACTGAATTCCCATTCAAAGAAGACACTATAAGCCCAGGTACTTTACCTGTCTTTCAACACTGAAGGAAGCCGTAGAGTAAGCATAGATTCGAGTAGCTTACCTGCCTTACCAATTGGTTTACTTTGACTAGTTCATAGTAGTTGTGACTAAAGACTATCTATGTAGGTCGGATTCGGAAGGAAACTCTCATCTGTCTTATCTTCTGCTATGTCATTCTTCTTCCTGTAGGATTAATTTATTACTAAACGATATTATTTGCTAATGATTAGCTGAGGCTGACAGTATCGTATCCCGACTCCACTACTGTGGATTGTGTGAATATGACCTAGCTTCTGGTATTTGAACCTGTTACGTACGTCGATTGCTGAACCTGACTTGACTTTGACGCGTTGGCTTTGGCTTGTCCTAGATCTTAATTAATCGGAAGAGTCAGTGGCTATCCTGCGCTCAAGAGGAAGAACTCCACTTTTTGCAAAGCAAGGGGCTCTAATAACTTATGTAATAACCTTCCGGTTGTCACATTTCTAGCGATAGCTAGTGAAAAAGATATCTTTCGATCAGAAAATAAAGAGCTTTCCCCTAATCTCTACTACTCCCGTCAAGCAATAGACCTAAGACCCCTTTGCTGCAGCGGGAAGGAAGAACCAAAGTAGTTAACCGAGCCCTAATAAGTAAGGAGGATGGAGGTTGCTTTTTCTTGGCAGTAAGCTGCTTTCAACGTTGTCGAAATCCATCACTAGTCTTTCCGAAGAAACACCCACCATCATATGTGAATACGGTACGTACTGCTTGCCCTCTTCTATTGCTTTCCATTTTGCGTAATGACAGGACCCCTTGTATAGACTCTTTCATAGAGAGAGAGATGAGTGAGCCGACCGGACCTCTAATAAGATAAGCCTCCAACGCGGCCTTCCTCTATTCTCAAAAGCCACCAACGCGGAGCCCTTTCACAACGAAGAGCTTATCCCGACTACTACTCTTGTGGAAGCAGACAGCTTGGACCAAGAAAAAGAGTGGCTTATTGAGAACAAGGTACTTTTTATGCGCTTGTGTAAGCACCTTTCTGAAGTTTCATTCCCTAACTCAACAACATTGTGCATTTACTTTGGATACGCTCGGGAGCAAGAGAGAATCTTTCACTACAGCGTCAACTCCGATCGTAATGGGAAGGAAGCTATTGAAAAATGCAATAATAAGGGAACGTAGGACAGTATCAATCGCAGGCGGCGTAGCTTTGAAGCATTCCCTCAGCATCTTTTTTTTTCATATATGATTATTTCACATGCAAGTAAGACTGGTTGGTTTTTACCTTCTTTCTTAATGGTTAACTCTCCTACCTGGGCATCTAACCTAGAAAAGCAGCGAAGATGGATGCATAAATATTCGAAGCCACCAATAGCAGTGGGAGAGGGGCCACCACCGCTTAGCATATCCACTTCCAAAAGAAGATGTGAATTGAATAGTTGATAAAAATCCAGTCCCGGTGGATGTGAAGAAGGAGGGCTTATTCGATTCACCGAGCGGAAGCAGCACACCAGCAGCTACAGTCTTGACCCATCATTATCTCGCCTCGCACCCCTCTCTACTCGTGAGCCCGAAGCGGGTAAGCTTGATCTTTTCTTTATTCCCCCTCGTTGTCTCTTTCGTCTGCCATCCCTTGCCTGAAATCCAATTATGCCCTTTGTGTCACAACCACACGTTTTACGTTGCTCTGGCCTCTCTTTTCAGAGAGGGGAGGGAACCACTAGGGTTTGGGCTAGGCCTGGTTAGGCTCTTAGTGCACCCCCGACTTATGCACACACACGCTAAGTTGCACTAATGCTAACAGAGATACCAAAATCTCCTTTTAATGTGGATTTATTGCAAATCTTGTTAGGACGTTCTGTGGGTCTTTACAAATATTAACTGTCATGATGGTCTTTCTCTACCCTATTAAGCGTGTGCCCTATGTTCGGTGTCTTTCCTCTTTTAGTGATGATGATAATGTAAATGTTACTATCACTGTCAGTGAGCAACGTGGTTTGATTCATATCAATATCTATTTTGATCCACTTGTGTCCTCTGGTAATGTAGATTTAATCTACAAACATATCTTGTCTGCTCTTATGCAGCATATGGTTCCTGCTATTGCTGGGTATATAAAAATTGGGTGCTGGGAAATTCAACTAAAATTTGAAACATTTTCATTCACTTATTAAATAATAGTACTAAAGAGCCCAGTCAGAATATTAGTAGAGAATAATTTGAATATCCTAAGAGAACAAGCGGAACCATTCTTGCTTTCTTTGAATAAATCACGCATCAACGCCTTATTGGGCAATTATAAGGTAGTTCTATGTTTCGGATTAAGTCCAATTCGGCTGTAGCATATAAATTGTTGCCAATTATGTGAAAGAGCATAGCAACACTCAATCAACCAAAATCATTCCACAACAGGATCCACACCACAAAAGCTGTGGTGCCCCCGGGCAGAAAATTAATGCCTAAACAAAACAAAGCTTCAAAAAACATATACAGATGCAATAGAATGCCAGAGGAGGTGGCTCATGTCAAAAATATAATGCACCATAGATAAATGAAATCCATACCCAGCTAGAACTAATTACCAAGAGGCGCGAGGAAAGGAGAATGAGCGAGATTAGGAAACAGGTCTATGTTTCTTCTCTACCGATGAAGTATTTTTTTCTTTTGCTGTCTCTACAAAGGAGCAGGCTCAGAGCATTAAAGCCAAAAGGCAAGAAAGTAATTTCATTTCTCAAGTTGATAATCCACAATTTTATAGCTAGACAAGTGTAATGCAGGAAGCAGGAACTAGCTAAGTATCAAAACAGGGCTCTCTCATGAATCCACTGTACAACAACCACTTCAGCAACACACTTAATTTTCAGGGAGGGCTAAAAACACTCAAGAAATTCAAAAGCAAGGGCGTAGCAGAAAAAGAACATTAATGTGAAAAAGAAATCTAAGAGCGGATTGAATAGAGAACTTGAATTCATCGTTTTCGCATGTGAAGAATTACTTATCGGGGGGATGGCAACTGTGCCAGAAGCACCTGTAGCCTAGCCACCAAAACCCGAGCTTATCACTCCCACTGTCGAATAACTCACTGATACAAGATGCAATTAATTAATATAAATGTTATAGTATATATGAGTATAGTTATTTTGCTACCTTTTTGGAAGGACGAGAGAAGTCAAACCACCAAATTTCAATTTGCTATGAAAAAACCGAAAAAGTGTACCAAAGGCCAAATTCTCAAAAGAATAATATCTTGAACTTTGCCCAATTTCATTGAGAATAATGGATGCAGAAACATTTCCAAACCAAATATGTATTAATATATCTGAGAAAATAAGGTTGTAGATTATTGCCCCTAGTGCGAACTCTACTTTGTAGTATGTTGTTGGTTCAGTAATTAAAGGGATGTTTATTGCCTTAGTTGGAACTTGGACAGTTCACTGAAGATCTTGGTCTAGGATCAACTGTAGAAGAGCTGGTATCTTATTTTGTTTTTTCCAGGTAAAAGGTAGGGGAAACGATGGTGGTGGAAGAATAGAATGTTGGTAAAAATCTGTGTCAAACAGGAGGTTTGAAAGGGTCCCTATCTACCCTAACAGTTAAGCTATAGTAAGTAATATGTTCCATCATGTTATTAATTTTTTATTTCTTTTTTTTCTATTAATTGTCGTTCTTTTCTTATGTTAAACAATTGCATGCACAGTGGTAGTGATGGGTAGGCTCATCTCAACTCTACCCTAACTCCCAAACCAAAGTGCCCACCCTATATGGAGAGTAATGCGAAGTAACCTTGCTTGGGCAAGTACCAGCATTAATTCTCGCCAAAGGTAATGTAGTGGTATTCCTTCTTGTTGCAGCTCCCCATGTATCTGTAGCTGTAGCAAGGTGTGTGATTCAAAGTCTGCTTAACGAAGAATGGAGAAAAGCTCGAACGAAGAGGCCCCAATATTCGTCCAAAGAAGTTCTAGGTTTTAGTTTTCGATGCTACAAATAACCGGGCCCTACTCCTTCCTGTAAGAAAAGAAAGAGTTTGTGGGACGTGAGTAGCATCTCCAACCGTTGATGTGGATGAGGGTGAGGGTGAATCCGTAGCTCTAGTCCAACTTTCCTTAACAAATTATTTGACACTCCTTTAGTCAAGCTCTAAAAAGGCACTTGTCCATCTATCGATGTTTTGCCAAACTTGTTAGTCGATAAGAGTGAAACTAAAGGCAGTGTGTGCTGCTTACCCTTACAGGCCCCGGTACATGTAGGAATTGTGCCACTGGTCGGGGACTCCATTCCGAAGTGGATCCTTCCTCCATGTTCGCAAGTGCCCCCATCACATTGAAAAAGGGGAGGACTTCCTCTCCTCAGTCCCTAACTCCTGCTTGGACTATACCATCCATATTTTTTATCCTACTTTCTATTTCTTATTATCAATGGAAAAAACCAGCACCTAGCCAAACCAACACACTTGATACCGCAGTCCACAAAAGGCAAAGAACCTGCACGCGCAAGCCAGTCCCCTCAACCGCCACGTCGTAGCACGAGGCACTTTCAAAAAACAACCTTCTTCCCGGGCATCATCCCCACTCCTACTAAACCAAAGTCTAAACCTAGAGCGCAACACGAAAGTCAAGAAAGCAATCCATGAGGCAGGCCTACTTGAGAGTCTGGACCCGACTCAAATCTGTCCCTCCCCGAGGCAGTCAATCAAGAAAGATATATATATGCTCCCCTCACTTCTATTTTAATCCTTGGGTGAAGCAGGGTTTTTTCATTATATATTCGTTGAGATCTATATTCCGTTTGTCAATCTAGAACCTATTCAGTTAGGTTATCTTCTCATATGTAGGTAAAGGCGTTATGCATTTGGTCTCTTTGCCTATTTCTGATCCTAATGTGCTGTAGTTCTGAATGAGGGTCACACTCATCTTATGGTAATGGGGGATAGCAGTACTCTATCTTCTCCACATAAAATCTCTAACGGCATGCCCCTCATCTCCTAAACGCTCGGTAGAGCTAAATAAAAGTGATACCGAAGTTGAACTTCGAACGGGATTGGAGTTCGGGAATGCCATGAAAAAAGAAGTGTGTATAGAGGTGGTGTTAGCACCAGAACCCTTCGATGAGCAGCGAAACGAAACGGTCAAATTGTTAATAACTGACAGCTGAAAGATAATCCTTGACTCCAGTTGGATAAGAACTTTCGTATTCTGACCGATAGAAATCTCAGGAATGACAAAGAAAAGTTGAAAAACTCAGAAAGAAAATTAATACATTCATTAGAAAAAGAATAATAATGGACAATCCAAGGATATGATAATAGATCGGCTTCGTTACTAAGGTTTTCCGGGATTTTAGTGCCTTCTTTTAGTCACTTTATTCGGTATCCTCACCCTCGTATGAGGACTCTTCTTTTTTATCTAAAGTACCTATATTGTCCGGTTCATTGACATCGACGCCGCCCCAAACTACCAGCTTTTTTCTTTTGCGAAGGAAGCTGTCAGTTCATCCTAGTTTTTGGTGAGGTTTGGTTGCCGACTAGAGGATGAAGAGGAGGTCTGCCAGTTCTCCCTGGTAATAGAGAGGATGCCTGAACATCATCACAAGGAGTCTGCAAATCAAAATGAAACAACAGACACATCATGCCCAGATAAGGAATGTGCTGAAGAAGATTCTGACAACGAACCTGAAACTTAATTTGAGAAGTCTGCCGCTTATCAAAGGATCCATTTCATATTGAATGAGGTATGCGACGGATGCGGAGGAGAAAGAAACCCATCTTGTTGTGAGGGAGGAGATTTAAATGTCCCAACCAGAAGGGTTCGTGGTGAAAGGCAAGGAGGACCATGCATGTCTTCTAAAGAAATCTCTTTATGGCCTGAAACAGTCCCCGACCGAGGCAAAGGTACTTGCTTTTTGACAGGTTCATGGTGGCTCACGGCTTCATGCGAAGCCCGTATTAAAGTTGTGTGTATCACAAGAAAGTACCAGATCAGTCCTATCTATATCTCTTGCTTTATGGCGATGATATGTTGATAGCGGCAAAAGAGATGGCTGAGAAACTTTTGGATAATATGAAAAGTAGAAAGAAATATACTCATCTAGATGTGCCTAAAACTTCAGCAATTACTCGTGGTCTTGTTGATGTCAAGAGAAAGAGGAAAGAGGAAAAGAAAAGGTAGTGGAATATTATTTACCTACCGGTTGATAAAAGCAGGATAGTGATCAATAAATGGGGGGGTAGCCATGATCCATATGGATCATGGGAGGGCGGAACCAGGGTGGCAGGGATAGGTGGGTTTCCCCTGCCGGATTTCATCCTTCAGAAAGATTACGGTGGTTTGGTTCTTCTTACTATTTTGCTTCCTTTTTTCTTTTGGTTGTATACTTTTTGATCTTGTTTGTTCTTTTGTGTTTTTTCCCCTATTTCAGTATATGTGTTTTGTTTCTCATTAGATCCGTTTTGTTTCTCAAACAATCCTTTTTGCTTATCATTTGCATCTTGTTAAGTTCTTTCATTATTTTGCATAGCAATTTTATGTATATATGCATGGATTAAAAGTTCTTCATCATCGTGAAAACCACTGATTTTCACTGCTTTTGTATCTACCCACACTTTATCCTGATCATATACTTTTTCTCTTTTGATTGAGCAGGGCATCGCAAGTATAGATTCGTATTCTTGTTGATTTATAGTAAATGATTTTAAATCCCGACGGAAGTTATTTCTTTTCACAACCTTTTTAGTAATAGATGGATTTCGATATTGTTCCTCAAACCAATCCTTGTTAACATGAGTACCTTTGTGCACAAAAACATCCTCTATCTTATCGTCCTGTAGTACCACTTTAAGACAATAGCTTTTGGGTGCTAAGAAGATTCCTACCTTCACTTGATTATACACTGATTTAAACATCCCTAACTCATCAGCGGATATAACATCCTCTGGGAGAGGAGAACCTAGAACAACGGAGTCTGTATCAGTATAGTAGCTATCAGATCTATTGATGTATGGGTGCATATATATCCTCCCATAGGTTGTAATGGCAGCGGCTATTTGAACAGCAGCGTTACGTGGTACTACATAATCATCTGATTTCTGACTACCCGAGCTATAGCAGCAAATGTAGATGTCATCCCCCAAAGGCTCCACATAAAGCCTGGTTTTCTTAAAAATTGTTCGTATTGCTCTCTTGTACAGATTTCAGTTATAGTACTTTGGGGGTTGATCCCGAACCTACCATAAAGTGAATTCATTAGTATTTTATACACGTATGATAATCCATCATTTCCTTCTTTCTTGGCTTTCAATCTGTTATCATATAGTTCAGTTACAAACTTATCAAACAGCCCGCATCCCTTATCAAATAAATAACCTTGCAGAGGAGTGACATCATAACCAATTGATTCAGCGTATTTTAATTCTTCACTAAAGTACACCCCGCGAAATTTACCCGTTCCAAATATCAATGTACCATCTTTCGCTTTGTAGGGCAATAAAGGCTTATTAATATTATCAGGACATACCACAGCAGCATCGATAAAACCAAATAATTCATCAAGATTTTTCTCATATAAATTTGTAGCCCATTTACCCTTGCCTATTGGCATAGGATATTTTTTCATCACGTATGGGTAAAGAGAATTTATGTCATAATAGAACAAGTTATCACCTATAGGTTTATATACATCGGAATGACCACCGTAGTACCCACGACGAATGAAACTATCAACATTAGCATTTGGAATCGAAATTGGTGTTTTGATCGGGTCATAAAAGTGTTTTCGAAAGATAGTAAGTGCTAGTGAAGGTAAAGTGATCTTGGTTACTATATCTATCTTGTAGAGATTCCAGTATATTTGTTGTGCTTTATACATTATACCAGCCAGCAATAATATATCCTGTTTCATATAATCCATCAATTCATTTTTCCTTTCTTTCAAATTCTGTAGTACAACAGTATTGTGATCCATTGAGAACTTCCTACCTAGGGCAAAGACTAGCTGCAAGTTTATCAAGACTCGCTGGAAGTAGTTTCGTCACGAAAAGTGAATTTCTTTCCTTTATCATAATATACTGCTAATTCATAAAGTTCATTATTTCTCGGCTTGAGCTTGTATTTTTTATATAAAACTAAATGTCTAATAAGTAATATACCCTCGAACCCTGAGAAGTTGTTAAAATATATAACATTATATGGTGTTTGAGAACTTCTAGCATTTGCCTCAATATACTCGATAAATAGATTAAGAACTCGCGTACTTCTTCTATCAAATTCATGTTCTATAACGATAGAATAATCTTCACTAAACCACGAAACAATATCGCCAATGCTTTTTTTACCGACCGCAGGGTCTACCTTCATGACACCCACAGCATAAGGAACATGTTGAAGGTTCTCATTAAGAATAGTCTCGATATCAGCAACCGCGCTGCAAACTTTTTTGTGAATCAGATCGCACTTTTGTGATCATATCTGACCTGGGTTTCATAGCTTTGTTCGATCGTCTCGATCTAAAGAACTTAGATGTCATAACACTTTTGCTAGGGGTATCTGGTAATGAAATAGTGGAATCCCGTAGTACTTCATCCAATCTTATTAATAATTCATTCTCTTCCTGGCTCTTTTTGGCTCTTTTGGCTCTACACATTAGTAGTTACTCGCTCGTAACATGCCTACGTTACTCGCTCTAAAGTAGTTACTCGCTGGGTAATTCGGCTGGGTTTGGTTGAGTAGTGGGCTGTGGCGCTTGGGAATTAATAGGGGATGTAATGGGCTGGGAAGGTAAATTAGAGATGGGCTGGGGAAGAGAGCAAATAGAGTTGGGCTGGGAAGGTGAATTTAAGGATGTGGGCTGCGCAAGGGGGATAAAATGTGCAGTCTGTGAGAGAGGGCTGAGAGCTTGGTGAGGCTGAGTTGATCCGAAAGGGAAAGGTTGCTTCATCAAACTTAACATTTATTGAGACAAAAACTTTGTTAGTAGCCAAGTGTAAACAATGGTAACCTTTTTGTGCAAGAGCGTATCCCAAAAATATGCAAGGTAAAGCTCGAAGTTGTAGTTTATGAGAATTGTAGTCTCGGGTATATGGGAAACATAAGCAACCAAGGACCCGTAAGAACGAATAATTGGGTGCTTTATTAAATAGAGAGGTGTATGGAATAGTGGTGTGAGAGGGGAGTCGATTAATTAGATAAACCGTACTTGAGAAGGTTTCGTCCCAATAAATTTGTGGAATCGAGGCATTAGACATTGTGGCAAGGGCTAATTCAATGATATGGCGATGTTTCCTTTCGGACACCCTGGGGCGCGGCAAGTTGTTTGATGTTGGATTTGAGGATATTGGGTATGAATGGGTTTGTATTCGGTACCACCGTCCGTTCGAAGTGTTTTAATTGTGGTATTGAGAAGGTTTTCTATTTGTGCTTTAATTTAAATAGAGCAAAAATCTTGGGCACTTCACTTTTGTGAGTCATAAAGTAGATCCATGTGAAACGAGAGTAATAATCCACAAAAATTATGTAATAGCGAAAACCCTTATGAGAAGTAATTGGGGAGGGGCCCCAAACATCCGACCGAATGAATAAGATCTAAAGGAGAAGAGGTAGTAGATAAAGAGGGATAAAATGGTAAATGATGCGACTTAGCCATGCAACAATCATGGCAAAGTGCCAATTTATTTGAAGTACAAGGTAAAGTGTAGGAATTTCAAACTTGCAAAGTAACGGAACTAGAAGGATGTCCCAAACGAGCGTGCCATGTGTCGGCGGAGACTCGTAAGCCAAGGTGAGCTTGTGGTAAAAACCGAAAGGGAAGTGGAATGAAGTAGAGTCCCCTAGAGCAAGTTACTTGGAGAAGGGTTGTCTTGGTGCAGGGGTCCAGAACAACAAGAAGAAGAGAATTCAATTGTTAGATTGGGGTTATCTTGTAAAAGTCTTTCAAGACTCAAGAGATTTTTGGAGAATTTAGGAACATGAAGAATATCATGTAAGTGAATTAAATGATTTGAAATGGTAAGAGAGGAAGAACCCATATGAGCAATAGGGAGACCGGTGCCATTGCCAAGTTGCAAAGTGTCATTGCCAGTTGAAGAAAGTAGAAAGATTCTTTAAGTCACTCGTCAGGTCGCACCGGAGTCTAACAACCAATGTGATGTGGCACTGTGTGTTTCAGTTGGCTGAGCTGAGTAAGCTTGAAAGTTGGACGGGGGTGTACTCTGGATCGGAGTCAAACCTATACCAGCAAAAACGGGCTACATGTCCAGTTTTGGAGCAAATTTGGCATACTGGTTTAGGTCCAGAAGTCGAGATACTTAGCAAAGAATCAAGGTCAAGCGTAGTCAAAATGAAAATAAGAAAAATACTACTTCTTCCTGGCTCTTCTTTTTGCTCTAGCGAGCTCTTTTGGCTCTACACATTAGTAGTTACTCGCTGGATGTAGCGAGCCAACCAACAGGAAGGGTCAAGAAATCCCGAGTGATGTGGGTAGAGGGGCAAAAGCTTCATGCAATATGAGAGAAGCCGAGTCAAGCCAATCAACCTTCACTCTATGCGAAGTCTGTGGAATTCCTGGAGAATCCTCGGGGATGCTGACATATCCAAAATGCAAGAACGCGTGTAACCCTCCTTGTACTAAATTCGAAGAAACCCCACACAAAGATGGGGCATGTTTAAAATGGTGTTGCCTACGCTGCGCCAAAGGTAAACAAATGGCGATACCCGAGATAAGAGAAAGGCATAAAAGGGTACAAAAGGAGAAAACACCCCTGCCAAGACGGGAAGTCTCCTTCCCTCCTGAAAAAGAAAGGTTGCTTGCAGATCTTCTAAACGAGTACCTAGAACTCCAGGCCCAACAAAGTCGATCTGTCAGAGGTCTAAGAAATGCCACCCGAAGGCTGCAAGTCGACAAAATCGAAGAGTTAGCCAAGCCAGTGTCGCAAGAAAAGAAAACGCTAACAGAGCTAAAGAACAAGACATATTCGTTTTCAAACGATAAAGTCGCCGCAATGTTCCAAGTACTAACTCGCAGCGGCCTCAAACTACCGGAATGCAAACGACCGTTAGAAGCAAACATGACTAACGAGCCTAACTATTGCCCATACCATAGAATTCTCGGTCATAAAATCGAGGACTGTTGGGTATTAAAAGACCTCTTGGAGAAGAAGCGAGATGAGGGATCCCTGACGCTCGCCTCAGAGGCATATTTAGACGGAAAGAGAGCCACACCGTCTATTGATAAAGGCAAAGAGAAGATGATACCAAGAGCGCTCTTAATAAAGGAGGCATCTTCTAAATTCGAAGAAGGTGATTTGGTACTCATGTCATGCCGACCAGTCTCAACGCAATCCATCGATGGCAAGTCAGTACCTAAATGGGAGGGAGGGACCGTACACAGTCAAACAATCGCTGGGAAGAAATGTTTACCAGCTTGTAGATTGCTATGGAGAAAGGTTCATGCCTCCTATTAATGGGATATACCTTCGCGAATATCAAGTGCCATGGGCGCCCACTCACGGTGGAGTCAAGCAAGTAAAAGATTCAAACTCTCCTTCCACCTGCAATGAAGAGACTTCGGATAACTCCGAAGAGGAAATAGAAGCTCAATGCCATATGGCAGGGTCCGCTACTGATTCGGAAGACTCTACACCCGAGCCAGAAGACACTGAATCGGAACTTGAATGGGATTCCGAAGGCAACATACCGATAAAAAAGGCCCTATGCGAAGAATGCGACGAAGTGATTATTGGCTCATGTTCGAGTGCAATAGATGTAAAGGTGTATACCACCCACCATGTATCACCCCTGACGGGAAAGAAGCAAAGGTCATGGACGACAGATATCAATACTGAGTATGTCCTGGATGCGAGACAATACTCGCTTCTGAACGTGCAAAAAGAAAGCACGCCAAAGAAGGAACAACTTCAAAACAAAAGGATAAGGTTCGAGCAAGCATTCTCCGACAAACTCCCCTCCAAAGCAAAAGTCTAACCCTGAGGAAGGAGAAGAAGCCTCGTACCACGTGGTAGAATACTCAAGCCAGGATGAAGATGAATTTGGGTACAACACCTTCTTTCTGCAAGGTATGCAATCATAAGGAAAACTCCTGGGACATGTTCGAGTGCGTTGAGTGCGGAGGATTATGCCATCCTCTTTGCGCCACTCCGGGTGGAGAAACCGTGGAAGTCACTGCAGATTCGATTGCTACGAATACCCGAAGTGTATTTTAAAGCAAATACAATCCAATGTAAGGATGATCCAAGACTTTCGCAGCCTGGTTAAAAGAAAAGACCGAAATGGGTCACAAACCAGCCCAAGAAAGCTTCAAGAGTAAGGTGGGACAAGGCCCAACTACTCCGAAAGGCCAAGGAAAATTTAAACAAAGACTTCTCCACGGCACGCGCAAATGGTCAACCCAATGAGTATGAAAAAGGAGAACTTGTCTGGGTAGTAAAAGAATCAGCGAGGTTACCAAGAGTAGATATCCTGGGCCCCTATGTGGTGGATCAAGTCATGGAAGGATACCGCTACAAACTCATACATCACTTGGATGGGAGGCCCACTAAATAAGCGAGCGGTAGATATCTAAAATCCTGCCGTTCCAACATTTTATTCTTCCGGTTGTGTTGTAAAGGATTGTCAGACAGGGAAGCAAGTTGGCAAGGGGCCTTTTATCGAGAACCCTTCTATGATGTATGTAGAAGAAGAACCTGATGGTAGAAAGATTGACTATGATAGACCGACAGCCAAATGTTCTTGACCAACCCTGCATCACACCGATTCTTCCATCCTTTCATTATTACTTACCAGTGCCCAGTCCTCGTTCAAATGCTTTTCCAGATGCCTCGAGTAGCTTGCTTTGCTTCTCAACAATATGCATAAACACCTTCTCTTGCTTCTCTTTACCTAGTATAGTAGCGCTAACGCCCTACGCTCATCTCTTTTTAATTCAAGGTTCATTCAACCAAAGTATTACCATTAAGTATCCAAAGTAGGACCTTACCTTTCATCAGGAAGGTAGTTAAGCCCAGTCGTCCAGTTTATGGGTCTCGTCTCACAACTCAAAGGGGGGAATCCAATCTGAACTAAACCAGGAACCTAAGAGACTAGCTACCGACATGAGACATATAAATTACCTGAGGAAATGGTATCTGAACTGCTATCTGACCGCCGCCTACTCTTTCTATAGTATAGAAAAGGACAGGCAGCAATGAGATTAGCTCTTAAAAACCCAATATCTCAGCTTGGGAACTCAGGGTCTCAGCAACTAACTTCAACGGGTCTCGCGAATAAGAGTTTAAGGGGTTTCCTCTGCTAGTCTGCTGGAGAACAACGAGTTAGCATGGAAGCTTCTATTGGAAGATTTGAATTAACTAAAAGAATAGGGCGGAGCTTGATGTGGAGACCACCTATAGTAAATCTTTTATAGGAATACTAACCCATATATAAACCTACTCTAAATAGTGGATGACTGTAACAAAGATTCCGGGATGAAACAATGAAGAATAAGGTCATTTTTTCTCAATAAAGAATGCCTCGTGCGGTATTGGAATATCTTCTTCATCTTTATGCAACCATAATCCTCCCAACCACTCTATGGATCATTGCCACCGCTCATATTTTTTATATGCTCCGCTCCAACAAGCAACGGATTGAGCACACTAGCGCTAGCGCGAAAGCCGTTGCGCGTTAGCACGCGCATCCGTTTTCTTGCTAGGAGCAAATTACCAAGAAAAGGTACGCGAAAGCCTTTGTTACACTGTAATTGAACAAATCTGTAAGCTCCATCACGATCTTTTTCCTCAATATGGGCTTACCCCCTATAGATTAGGGCCCCTCATAAAGTTCGAAACTTAGCGTTCGAGCCCGAACGGTTTAATTGGCTATGCAATATTTACCAGAGCTTAGTCGAAAATGGAATCGACAGTGCCCGTCGTGAGGGAATTTCTTCTTACCTACCATAATGGGGGTGGGGGTTGTAGAAAGGGAAGTAACGGAGTAAGTGGGGAGAAAAGGGAGCTAGCTAGAGTACGAGGGGAAAGTAACTGCCGTTGATGATAGGATTCCTGATAAGTGGAATCTTAAGAAGGAGGAAGTGAAGTGGATATCCCCTCAAACCCATCTGCGGGTTAAATAAAAGCCGGTGGAAAAGAAAGCGGAACTGCCCCTTCATCAATCAGAAGGGAGGGGAGCTGCATCGACCCGGGTTTAGGCGCTAAATGCTGGAAATATAGGTTAGTGCGGGATAATCCGTATCCATTATTATAGCTATAGCCGAGACTTCTGTTGATGGAAGAAGGGGATAAGCCGGTAGATGTCCTATCTATTCGAGGAACGAAGCGCCCTTCTTTATTCTATTACAGCCGACCCGACTTCTCTGTTGTAAGGCTAAAGCCCTTGCCCAAGCCTAATTCATTTTATGAGGAAGGAGAATCCTGGACTCTATTCCATTATAGCCAACTTCTCTGTTGACGGGCCCTTATCATAGTATAGGGGGTTCGAACCGCTCAACCGGTACCTTCTTTTTATGAGAAAAATGAGTTGACTGATAGTGCCGATCCGAGACGGTAATGCCATGTATCTGAAAGAGTAATAAAATAATTTGCGTGTGAGGTAATCTTGATGGGTAAACAGAGAATACACCTGCAACAGATGTAATTATCTTCCTTTACGATAGCTTACTAGAAAGTAAGTATGAGCAATTCACTTATATAATATGTAGGTTTGATGATTGCTTTAAAAATTCAATTAAATTCAACCAAATCGCCCTAAACGACCCACGGATGCTAGACTGAAATACGTTGTCTTGCTTCCCTTCTTTGTCTTTTCTTTTCTCATATATAGTGTATGATTTTGATTGGTTTATATCATATATAGTGTATGAACCAAATCATATACGAATCTAGTTTTTTCTAGTTGAATGTAACTACACGTTGTAACGTTACGTTTAGGTTAAGGTTGAGGGCCCGTAAGTAATTTTTGACTTAGGTATGAAGAATCGAAAGATGTTATTTGCTGCTATTCTTTTTATAGGAGCCTTAAGTTATAAAAAGAATCTCTAAGGAATACTAAAAAACTCAAAGAGTAAATACTCAGTATACCCGCCCGCAAGCGCGAAATAAAAAAAAAAATAAAGATCAGGTTATGTTAGAAGGAGCCAAATTAATAGGTGCCGGAGCTGCTACTATTGCTTTAGCGGGAGCTGCTGTAGGGATTGGAAACGTCTTCAGTTCCCTAATTAATGCCGTGGCACGAAATCCATCATTGGCTAAACAATTATTTGGTTATGCCATTTTGGGCTTTGCTCTAACCGAAGCAATCGCCTTGTTTGCACTCATGATGGGGTTTTTAATTCTTTTTGTTTTCTGAGAACAAGAAGTGCTTGTTTTGAAACAAAACCAATGGTGTATGTAGTCTCTCTTTCTTCCTGGGAAAATAGAGAGTACGAGGCTCCCCTTGCTTGCAAGGGGAGGAAAGAAGAGTGGGTATGTGGGCTTCTTTCACTGGATTTGGTAGATCATCATGCCATCATCCATCTTGACTTGAGTTTAGTAGAGTTTATTATTCCCTCACTCAAAATCAATTTGGCTTTGTCTACTATTGATCCTGCATTTGATGTTCTCGACCAACTGCGATTACCGGCTCCACCGACCCCTCAGGGTACTAAAGGAGAGCACATTGGCTCGGTCGACCAATACTAGTTCAAAAAAGTCTCAAAAGCAAAACACACTATATATGATATAATGAAAAGAACTCACTCCTAAGAAGATAGGTAACATGTTTTGTAGCAAGCAAGGAGCAGAAGCAGAATCCCCAACCCCCGGTTCACCATCCTTCTGGAATAGCCGTAGCCTGCTTGCCCAGAACTGAGAAATAGGAATATGAGTCTTCCCACCAACCTACTAATTTCATCCTACTTTGCTTTGACCTGTCCCCCGCCTATAACTACTGTTTTCGATTCCCTGCTTCAGCTCCCGAGCGAAGGAATTTCTTGGTGTCAGACTCACTCTCGTACGGCTTGCCCTCGATAGAGCCCTGGCTCCGCAGGTATGCTTAATGGAATCTTGAACGATTTCATCGAGCTGGCTGGGGTCTGCCTCCAGTGTCCGGAGCACCTGCTCTTGGGCTCGTTGCACTTACGTTACACTCGCTGGGTACATATGGTTCATCTTTCAAGCCCAAACTGGTCACAACTAAAAGATAAGTTTCCCGCGCCTGCTCGTTGTGGGTCCAAGACGTCGGTGGTAGCAAAGATGTAACCTTCAACCAGTATAACTAGATCGGCCAAAAGGCCCGGGTCGTCCGGCATAGGTGCCTCGATGGGGAGGCTCATATAGAGCTCATTCATCGGGCTAACACTTTGATTCATGAAGGCAAGTCGGGAAGGAGTAGCAAGCGTCTCTTTTGGCACCAGCCAAAGGAGTAGGAACAGCAGCAGGGGAAGCACCTTGACCATCCATGGGAGGTTGAATAGCAGCAGAAGTAGTAGTAGGAGCATGGGCACTGGGACAAGATTCAATCGATCCAGCTCTGGTAACAAAGCAGTAGGCAAGCCGCCTTAGTGGGGACCATCCATACCGCCCGAGCGAGACTTTTTCCCCTCGGAGCGCACCATGGGATGCTTTGTGAACAGCCCCCTCTGTTCAATACCGATACCTGTCAGATTCCATAGCTGATGAATCTCTTTCTTTTTTCACTCTTTCCCTTGACCGTCACGCAAGACGCTTTTCTGGCACAAACCTAGTTGTTATTTGTCCTGCCGATCTTGGGTGAACTGATGACACTGATGCTCCAAGACCAAGAGTTTTTAACAGCCAAAGCTATTGAAGCTGCTCCCTCCCATGAATCACAGCTTTCTGGACGCACTGCTTTCACACCACGGCTTTCCGCAAGATAGAGAAAAAACTCCTATCCCAGTTGATCGAGCTGAACCCACCCACCGCCGTCTTAGTCATGTACTTATACAAATCCCTCAAGAAAGAACTAGACGCAACATTACCCGACGCCTCTTTCAAAGGTATAGCTGCATAAAGAGTGTTTCAGATGCTATACTTATCAGCCGTACATATTTCATAAGCTATTGTTAAGCAAGCTCTCCGCCCGTCTAACTCCGGGATAACATCCTTTTTCTGAGTACGCGGACCAAGGCTATAGAAATACTCAATATTTCAAGGGGATAAGGCTCATTTCAGTCTATGGTAACAGTCATCATTTTGCTAGTAGGATGTGTCACTCTTTTTTTCCTTCACTGTAGTAAAGAACTCATTATGATGCTGATCACTCTGGTTACAGAATCCACGAGCATTCTTATACCAACCGGCTGGAGAGAACAAATTGATGAAGAAAGCCATTTCACGTCTTGAAAGTAGAAGCAGCCCCAACAATTGTTGTTTCTTTGGTCCCAGTAGGCCTCGTGCACCCCTTGCTACACCGGCCGCTGCACGAATCCGAAAACCTGGCCCAGGACCATGATTGCATGTTAAAAGCCAGTAGCTTGCTATCTTCAGACCTGTGCACCCGCGTTTCTTCGGTAGTGGCAGGGAGGATATTACTCTGTGAGTTCGAGTAGACTATCTACTCTGTTCTAAACCCGCCTACATCCTAGCGCGGAGCAAGTTGTTTTTGAAGCCAAGGATGCGTAACCTATTTTTATAGGGTTAGAATGCTAGACCCGACACTTGAAACACTGGGCGGCTTTTCGTTACCTGCGCCCTTTTTTTCTTTCCAAGGGATTGAGTTGTTATCCTGGGCCTCACTCTATAAAGAATGCTCCTTCCCTCTTAGGAATCAGATTTGTATAGTGTACTTCGAGGAGCTCGATTCACCGAAAGGTAGCTGCCCGGACCAGTAGTCCATGATATACCACCCATTGCCGAACAGCATCATAGAGCCGTTACCGATCCTTTGGTAGTCTATCTCAGTATGGTCAATACAATGGTCGAATATAGGCAGACCAATCGCTGACTTATCAATGGTAGCGGGGAACTACAACTACTCCATTCTATCGTGACAGCTTGGCAGACACCAAATAGGATGCGCCAGGAAGAGAAGGCAATGAAATTCCCTTTTTGAAAGCGAAAAATACCTATTTGATTAGAGAGAGCCTATTCTATTCAAGGAGATCTGACTTCCCCTACTACTACTCCTAGGTAAGCAATTCAACAACTTCTAAAAAGCCCTTGTTACTGACTAATTCTCCTCTCTTCTTTATCTGTCCACTTCCTTTGTTTTCAACAGTCTTTGGAGCGTACCACTGGTGTGATCTCTTTCTTTCATTTTATGCCTGGTGTTAATGCATTCTAAGCAACCTTCGCCAATTTCATACATCAACTGGATGCTTCTATTGCTAACTTTGTTATCTTATCAGCTTCTCGTCAAAATATTCCTATCTATAGTGTTCACGACAACTTTATTACCACTCCTTTTTAGGACCCTAGAATAAATAAAGTTTCTAAATTAGCTTTGATCTCTCAGAGAGATCCTCTCTATATCATTAATAGATTTATATATTATTACATCCTAAGACACAGTAATTAATTTATGAAGAGTTCCTTTAATATTTGAAAATATGAGCATAGAATGTTTTCTTTAGATTGGGACTATTCGAATCCCAATGAGTATGAAAGGGTGGTATTTACAACCCAGTACTTGACCCGGGAGTATAGCTCCTAAGTTTACTAAGACTTCTGAACGTCAGTTGTGGGCAAAGCATTGCAGATCCTTGATTTCTTTATATTCTACATATGTCGAGAGTATTGAAAAATCTACTATGTCTAATTCTCTATGGGGTAAATCATTTATCAATCATATAATACACTATATGGAAAGCACTTATGCCGTACATCCTTAGCATCAATTATTTATAAATACACTAAATATTCTTAGAATAACACTGATGTACACCTGGTCTGGGTTACACGGAAAAAAAGAACTCTCTATCTAACGATCTTCATGATATAGAACCAAAGGATTAATCAGTTAACTATTTTTACTTATTATGTTATGGGTGGCCAGAGAGGGGGTGTTCTGGTCGGATTTCATCCTATTTTATTTAAAAACTACGTCGGTGGTTTATTTTTATCTTTAATAATATTAGAAGTAAGTTTGTGTTTCTTTTTCTAAAGGAATGAGTAGTATTCTGCAGCAAATAAAAGATAGTTCTGAAAAAACCCACTCAAATGAAGTTGTTGAATCAGGAGGGAAATTCATTACATTAGTAGTGGAAATGATTTGGAGAAAACCTTCCCGATGGAGCAATAAGACAAGCAGCTCATCAGGGACGGGAAACCCAAACGAAATCTTCATTAGCAACTAGAAGCTATTTAATTTCCTTTGAAAGATTTTCATAGATAGTGACAAGGCTTTTTCACCAACAAGAACTACTGGCGAAGATATTGAAACTCCCGATTCTGCTTATTATCGTTCAAGTCAAGTAGATAAATGCCTATAAAAAAAAGTAGCCACAACTTCGGAACTCTACTAGGTATAGTTCTCCATGAGACAAACCATCATATGAAGATTTTTTAGCTTCTTTTCTTTGAATTCAACTACATTTGTAAAAAAGAATAAAAAGGAAGCTCGGATTGTCATTATGTTAATTAAGCCAATGTTTAGGCCGGTACTCACCGGTTCTTGTCACCACTGAATTTGCACCAGTAGGCTCAAACTACCATATGTTAAAATAGTTGACTATTTTATTTCGGAAGTTTACCTTGTGCCAATAAATCCCAATCACATGCCATTTAAGATTCCAATTCAGATTAAACTACTCAATTAAGCCTAAAATTAATAAAACTTTGCATCAAGCTACGCCCTACTTTTTAAATTTGGAGTAATTAGCGACCAGCAATACTCTCATTAGTCTCAGTTTCACCCAGTCACGACTTACTCTCTGCTATGCAATTAAGCACAAGACAAGGCACGGAAAAAACAAAGGTAGTTTGACCCATACCAAACCAAACATAGTGAATCACTGAAAGTTCGTGTGCTGGGTCGGAACTGCAACGTTAAATAGTTTTCCAATGAAGCAAAAAAGTGAGCGCATTTGGAAGATTAAAAAAAGCCTTGATAGACTAGGTGGCATTGCTCAAAGCCTCAATAAACATAAATAAAGTTCCAAATAGATAAATAATGGACTAGGTGCCTGATTGCGTAGTCCCCTTCACATATATTATGATGAAACGTTTTCCCAATATCCCTTTCTCATAATCATAATTTCATAAAATAAAGGCGCACAGCGGAAGAATTTAGAAATGGTAAAGAAAATGGAAATGCTACTTTCTAAATTACTGGGCAAAACTATCGTCCAAGCAGCTTATTTGCCGTATTGGGATAGCTTGCTCTTGTATTTTCTTATTATCGTCCTATTTTTTTTGGTTGCTTTTATTATGTTCCCTAAGAAAAGGAATGATTTGAAGCTACTCCTGCTTGCTGCCCCTTTTCTTGCATTTTTTATCTGCTTAATATCACCCGATGCTTATGCTGCGGGATGGGATGATGATCCTTTGGATCTAAATCGTCCTCTTGGTGAGGGAGGATGGGCAGCCCGGATTTGAACGAGTCTGCTTATGTCCTTTATAATGAATGCGCAGATAAAATAGTCAGATACAAGATGCTGTTGAACTTATTCTAAAGGGTGAATACTTAGTAGCTCCTTTATTTAAAACATATCTATTTAACTGAATCGCACCTGGGAACAGATCTCAAATATAGGGGAGGGGTATTCCAGTTATTCCTGTAGTGGGGTCACCTCCTAAGGAACTGGAAATAAAGTACCAATGTACAATTATGGATGCTATCGATGAGATAGTTCTCATGAGTTTAGGTACACTGTTGTTAAAAAGGTATGATCAAACATTTTATTCAAATAAGGGACGAAGCTCATTCTGCAATAAAATGTCTGGCTTTAGGGGCGTCTCCAAACTCATACTAGTAGATTTCCATTCCTCTATACCCCAAATGAATCAGTTGCATCTTATATAACTCGTTGAAAGAATTGCCCCTAACAAGTACATCAAGGTTTTCCTCAATACCTACTTTTATTATCCTATTGTTCATTGTTATGGAGATGAAAGTTGCGTGATTACTCCTATTGACATGAAAGATAATAATAGAATATGTAATTTGGGTGGCATTATGCCGGTGGAAAATATATCTGAGTTTCTGCTTTTGCTCTATTTGGAGAGTACACTGTCTAAAAGTATATCTAAAGGCATTAGCTCCAACCTTATATCACATCAATCCATATGGTTATTAATGAAGAGGCAGAGTATGCTAACTACTTATTAAGATCAATCAATGATATGGTTTGCAACAAATATGGTATCCACATGGATATTACCTACATTACTCCCCGGGGCCCAACTGTCTTGACTCATTTCGCACAGGTATCACTAATGTCTGACGGCAGGATTTTTGCAAAACCTGTGAAAATACCATAAAGGCATGTTAGGATGGGACAGACTGCGCCTGTTAGCTGCTATGGGATGAGGAGCAGCGCGCTTATGGAACTGTTGGAGCTTGGCAGGAGCGCAAGGAAAGCCAGCTATCCTGCCTTATTTATAGAGCCTACTCCCTGTTCTTTTCTCTTCTTTCTCTTTATATTATGAGATCTTCAGTCATTACCATAATACTACTAACTAGCATGCCTATCTTCTGGGCTATTCCCCAATGTTGGGCCTATCTAGCTCCTATACGCATATATTATGTCCCCTCCCTAGCATACACAGGCCGCGTTGGTGGAGGAACAAGCTCACTCCGATAGTACCTGTAACCAAGACCACTAGAACCTGAAGAAAGCCATCTTGGAGAAGAAAGAGGAACAAGAAGGCTGAGAAACCTGTTGAGATGCCGGAGCCGTCTGAGCTCCAGAAATACATCGACTCTTTGGAAGAGTACAAGCAAGGATGCCCAGTACCTGCCACATTAGGCTATTTCATCCCTATTAGTTCATAGCTAGCGGCAATAGGAGCCGATGAGGGCTATCTATCCACGTGTGATTATTTCCTCCATTAGCATAGTTCCTAAACCCATAGAAAGAGCCAGTAAGCTAAAAGGTTCGATACACCAATTAGAATGCAGGATTAATTAACCAAAGCTATGTATGGAATGTGCCTGCTAGCCTTCGATATAGAAATAGAGCCTTTGCCACCCAGCGAGTAACGTAGGCACGAGCGAGTAACGTAGGCATGAGCTCGTAACGTAGGCACGAGCTCGTAACTACTAACGAGCTCATTAGTAGTTACTCGCTCTAAAGTAGTTACTCGCTAGGGAAATCGTGCATTGTGTACCACTGAAAAGTTTCAATACCATTATGCCCCGACGAAGCAGGAGATATGTGCCCTGTCTTGCTGAGTTGCTCCATTTTATCATCATCAATGGGTTATAAGGCAAATTAGGCTATTTTAGAGAATTTCTAAGAGAGGGGGGGTTCCGCTGATATATTCCGTAGGTGCTCAGGAGATTTTCTCTTTTATGTTATACATGATTTTTTGGGGGTTCTCTAGGAGCTCATATGAAGTGTTTCCTTTCCATATAGATGATATAATTTATGATTTACTACTTGAATGAATTCCGTCCGTAATTATACTTTTTTTTCTATCATTACAGCTTAAAGAACCTTTCCCACAGACGAGCATTCCAACCCAAATGAAAACGAGACAATTTTGAGGTCCAATGCCGACCAGTTGGATGACCTGAATGTTTGCGAGAGTTACTTTATGGGCTCTCAGATACCCTTCTCAGAACAGAACCAGTGCATTATATGTAACAAAGGAGGTCAATTGTTGACTTGTACAAGAGATGGCTGTGATATAACTGTGCATGAGAGCTGCTTAATGGTCACCCGACAGTTCTTGCTTCAATTCATTTGCTGTTTTTGAGTTGTGGGAGAGTAGAATCAGGTATCGGAGTAGTTGGAAAGGGGATAGGTTGAGATAGGTGTTAACGAGGTCGTAAAAGCTGGAAAATCAAATCAATTGTTGACCTGCAAATTGACTTTCTCTTTAGACTCGCTTCGGCGACTTCGCTCGTTGGGAAAAAACTCTGTTTGCTCTATATGCTTTTTCGATAGCAGAGCTTACGGTATTAATTACCCACCAATCCGCCCCGGATGAACAAAAAACATAGTCTCTGGGTTTTACAAAACCCTAGGCACTCTCACAAACTAGATACTAAAATGGGTACTCAACAGCTGCCACAGGCGAATAAGCACCAATTCTATAGAAAATCCTATAAGAGAATATGAACTTATTTAATGCACGCTATTTATAAGATAATAAGCCAATTTCCACTTAAGAAGATAGATCAGAGTTTTGTGATGCCCGATAAGGTCTTTCCGATCAAACTGGTGGACAGGACAGGAGAGCAGATCGAAGTAGGTATACTTTATGAAAACAAAGACTTTCCTTACACGGATGTCAGTTCAGCATTTGACACGGATGTGTCAGCAAGAAAATAAGTAAATGACCCAACCTCGCTACAGACCCAAGAGCTCCTGCCTATAAGACAGCAGCTCCCTCTCTCTCATGATTACCACTCCAGACAAGAAGCCCTTTCCAAGGAAATATTTGGATAAGCAGGCGTACCTAATAAACCCACAGCCCCACTAACTGATTGATCCTCCTACGCGTGCGTGGAGACTTGGACACCATGGTGATCTTCTTGATGTCCCTGCGATTACTAAATAAACTGAATGGTCGGGCGGGTACCTAGCTGTGCAGGCAGATCAAAGGCATTTGAAACTCTTCTTTCTTTGACTTCCTTATAATGGCTAAAGTCGAGGTGCATACCCTCCCTACAAATGAAGAGCCGCAGACTCATCCAGCTAAACACACTGGATCGATATCCTATTTTTATAACTCATCTATCTAAGAAGCTAGTAGCTCATATCTCAGAAAAGAACTAAGGGAAGAGAAGACCCATGACCTATAGGAAAATAAGCCAACTTATTACGCCATAATCCAAATAGGAACAGAGCTTAACTTACTAACACTAATAATAGGGTAGGGACCAGACTGCCCGGCCTACCTATCATATTTCCCAGCGTAATAGGATCTGGGGATGATCCTCTATATTTTAGTCAAGCACCTTGCCTCTTATTTCACTCTTTTGAGGTACACTAACTAGACTAAGAAGACTAAGTGGTGAGGGGGGAAGGTAGGCAGGTTGTTCAAGAAGGTGATTTTTCCCTGCTCCTGTTTTGCCAACAACTAGCTATCCGGATGCCTGTCCTTAATAATCACAACTACTACATCAGAGTGAAAGAAAAAGAGAAGACTGCTGTCCTCCGTTATTAATAGAGGAAGTGCTCGCTGAAGACCGACCAACTTCCCCTTTCTGTAGAGTTCTTATTATAAAAATAGACACGGAATACTCCATCGGGGTCGAGTGTGGCATGTTTCTAGTAGTATTATGGTGGGTTTTTACTGATAAACAATAGATAACTACTATTTGCAAGCTCATAGTAAAGCGAGCCAGATAGGTCAAACACGAGCCTCGCCGCCATTTCCAATTTGTTTTAGAGAAATTGAATAGGTCCCTGCATTATCAATAATAGATTGCAGATGACCCCTCTGTTTGTAACCAAATATCCATGTAGAGGCATAATTCGAATTGCAGGATAAAGCCAGCCGCGAATTCCCAAACGTTGAGATGATTAAAGCCTATAACATCTATCTATTCGACACAAGAGAAGCTTCAAAATACCAAAAAGATAAAAAACAAGAAATGAAAGATAAAACCCTTAAAAACCTGGTACCGTAATATCCTAACAAAACCATTGGAGGAAACTGGGTGAAACCACGTAAACTGTGGTGATGTGAGGTCAACAAAGGGAGTATGGGTGGGAGTAGTTCCTTTAGATGTTTTATTTGAAGAGCCAACTCCTTCCAGTGGAGTAGAGCATTTGCCGCTATGAACACATATGAAGACAATGCCTGGACAATATTATTGCAATTGATAAGAAGCCAAATCATATATCCAAGAGAGTATTAGCATATCATCAAACATTGGCTGGCTGGAAGTCACTCCGGAAATGCCTCTTTGATTGAACGCACTGTTTCGTCTATAATATAATTCGAATTATCATTTATAAGAATATCTTTTTGAACATCATCATCAATACCGCCCAGGTAAATCAAGAAACGTTGTAAAGTCATGTATGTTGTCGCCTTTTCACAATGTGCTGGTACAAAAAAGATAAAATGAGGCCGGTTAAATTAAGGTGGTCTATCGCACTCTTACCCATATCTTTTTCATTCATTTCCTTCCCTATACCTTGTCTACGGTTCAGAATGTCATGCCTAACTCTCCCTTATCCACTAATAACAGCAACTCTTGCTTCTGGCACAACTGGACGAAACCGATCATGCTGGACAATCAAATACTTCTTCCCTCAGACTTATCTACTTCGCTTTCTTTACTTTCATTTCATAACGGAGGTATGTATCGGTCATTCTCTTGACTTTAGAATTACTTTATATGTCAGGAATTTACTTATTTCCAACCTAAGCCTATAGATCAAAATACAAAGGGGAAGGGATAGGGGTATTTACTTTCATTTCACTACCGGTAATTACTTTCATTCTGGCATAAGGCTTAGTTGCGCCTATCCCCTATTCTCACTCTTCAAGCTTTTATTCTCACTCTTCAACCAGTCCCTCATAACTTTTTGACTCATACTTAGAGATACTGGCATTAGAATAGTACCCACTACGAGTTCACTATTGGATGGAAGAGTTGAAGATTTTACTTTTCTTCGTTCTGCCATAACTGTCTTAATGGTTAGCTTAACAATGAAAACTAGTAAGTAGTAACTATTGTACGCCGTAGTAGAATAGTACCTACCAACTAGGGCCAATTTGGATCTATCTCCCATGCCAAGTAGGAAAAGAAGGGACTATCCACACACTGTCTACGGTTCAGAGGGAAATTCTGTAGACCAAGTTATGGCATAAAATCTATCAGGATGCTTTACTTCTCGTAGGTCATTTACATTCAAATAACTGGCTTGAATAAAATATTATTAGATTTTCTCACGTTCTTTTTCATTTCTTTTTACTGAAATTCTTTCGTACCTTTTTTTCGTTAATTCCCACCGGTAAGGGACCTATTGGTAACTACTATCATGCCAACCTTATCTTAGACCTAGAAAGCTATGCTCAATCCTACTTATTGAAAAAGTTCTACCGCCTGGGCAAGAATGGCTATGTTGTAGGTAAGAAGATAAGCGCTATGTATGATCGCTTTGAGTTCTGCTCGAAGTGTGTATGCTGACGTACGAGTTGCTATTCGGCCGTAGATCGGCTTCTGGGTTCTTCCCTCGAAACGAAGCGAAGAAAAAGGTAGCGATCACGTCAGAGATAGACTTGATACCGACCCAATCAAAACAAAGAAATTCAAAAACGAAACTATATAAAATAATATGCCAAGAAAAAAACTGACATGAATTAATCAAAAGAAGATTCCGGACCAGGAGAGAGTTTGGGCGGGAAAGTAGAGGGATCGATCCTCCTATGCTAGTCACTAGTCCAGTTTCAATAAAATATGCTCCATATGCACTGCTTATATCTACAGGGGTGGAGACTGGACCCTACCTACCATCTTTCTTTTATTATTAGTAAATTACATATTTTTCTTTACCCTAAAACCTGAAGGAAGCTCTTTCTTTTCTGCAAGTGCCACACATGCCTGCTTGTCGACGATTCACCCTTGTCTTTTGTGCCTTTGTCCATCCAAGAGCTTCTTCCGGGTCAAATAGCTTTTTTCTTTCTGCAGAGATTAGATTCTGGAATTATCTGACACCTGGATTCATAGCAAAGAGGGAGTTAAAGTATGTAGATTGAAGAAGGCTCATTCCTTTACGCAAAGATATCTGTGCTTAAATCGTTAGCAGGACTGCACACTCTTTCATGCTTCCATAAACTCTTCTCTTCTTTCATCAGCACCTTTTCGCATCTCATTTGAGAAATAGAATGTTAATCGTTACCCATCCTATCCTCTTCACCCTGAACTCTTTCTATTCTCCCGAGACTATTAGAATAGAAGCATCCAAAGCAGCAATAAAATTATATCCCCATTGCTGTAAAAGCATAAGTCCTGCGCTCTTTCTCTTGCAGCGATACCAGGAATCTCTTTCCTGGCTAGGAGACCTGTAAGAGACTTTTTGTTGGATTATTGAAGTGGACTACTCAGTCTAGAATTTGCCTTCGTTCTCGATCAGTCAACACAATTCCTTTGGGAAGGAGTAGCGAGTAAGGTCCGGGGCGAAACCTGGCTCGGTCTGCCAACATCACTGATTGGGGAAGATCCAAGTCCATTACAGTCTCGCAAAAGCAAAGGAAAGAAATAAGACTTATCTATACTATAAAAGAAAGGCATCCACTATTGGTTGAATGGATCAGTTCAGTATTGCACACTACTAAGTCAAAGATAATTAACAATCAAAGTCCCTCACAAGTATCAAAGAATGAAGAACAGAAGGAAGAAAAGCAAGAACCGAATATGCGGCAATATGCGAGACATAAATAAAAATCATATGCAGGGCGTTACGAGCAATCACTTAAATAGGTTTCGTTTCTTACCGCTGCGCGCCTTTTTAACATTACGTAAACTAGCTGAGATTCGTCTCTCCCGTGACTAGTTTTTATTCCTTTCAATCTTTTTCCGATCTGACACTCGCTACGTCTCGTGGTCAAACTCCAGCCACACCGAGCTAGTTCGTGGAATGAATAAGGGGCGGTTACCTTCGGATAGCCATCTTGTAGTGCGTGATTCAACCGCTCATCGCAACAACGCTCACTGCTCACTCAATGACCAAGCGAATAAAAAGGAGAAGAGAAAGGTAGACTCCGAGGCTAGCAATGAAGAGGATAGAAACCTTATGGATGGGCTCGATACCTTGGGAAGACCATGCTTTCGTTGGACCAATGGTGCGGAATAACCCAGGTATATCGCTTCGTAGTGTTCTCTGCTCTCATAATGGCAGCTTTACTGATTGTTGTGGGGCATCATCTGCCCACAGAAAAAAACACAAGTTTTTTGTTGTCACGGTCACGTTTCTTCTGCAACTTATAGGAGGAGGGATTAAACACGCTGAGTGTGCCGGCTTAGACGTGGATCTTAATAAAGAGCCGCCTAAGTCGAATGAAATCGACGAAGCGGGTCCGAGTATGTCAACCCCAGTGGACAATCTCCCAGACCCTGCCCCAATTGAAAAGGGTAAGATCAAGCAGGAATGCTTGGGACAAATCTCGCGGTGTTGGCAGAAGGAGATCCCGAGAAGCAGAGATTAAATCCGGTTCACTGGATTCAGTGATTTCCGCATTCATCATCAGACGATGGGAGGGTGCTTCATTAGAGCAGATTCGTGCCGAGAGGAATGAGCTCATTCTGGATAAGGGTAGATCGGACTCCTACATGGAGTTTCGGGAATTTCTAGAAATCTTGAATGGATAGAGTGGTTTGTAAGAAAGAGAGGAGGACGACCGTAGAAGAGATCGTATAATAAGGGGGAGAGGTAGTTACGCCTAATGATGGAAATGGTCGACCGGCCGTGAGAAGGGACGTATGCATGATAGGGGTCCGCCCTTGGGAAAAAGACCTGGTTATGTTGAAGCCGGGGGAAGAAGGAGAATCGACCCCGAATGTGACCGTAGATAGTAGAGAAAGGTCTATAGGGCACTAATGTACTGTGTGAGTTGGTGGAGGGATATATCCCGGCATATCCTTGGAGTTTACGTACCCGGGAGCGGCTCAAGTAAGAACCAGGCAGTGGAGATAGTTAGTGTTATCGCAGTATATAATAGAAGTGTCAGACCAATAATGTGAGTGTGTATATCGGGTGAGGTCTATACGTTGAGAAATAGCGTCCGTTAGAAGAGAGGGATTAAATAACGTTCGTTATATTATGTGTAAGAAGGTGTGAAAGTGTTTGTAGAAGTGTGTGAGAAAGATCAGAATGTGTGGAGTGTGAAAGTGAGTAAAGTGTCGTGTCAAAAAGTAAAGAGTGGAATGTGGAAGGTGGAGCCCCTTGGGTGGGAGAGCTTGAAGCTGTATCAAGGATTTTTGTAAACAACAACTAGTATAAAATGCGCCAGTATCAAAAATGCTATAAAAAGTCTATACTAGATTTTCTAAGCGATATATTGAAATCCCAAGCAAGACCATATCTCTAAAATAAGACGCAGAAGATCACTTTGTTGCTTCTCCCAATGCGCCGCATGCCTAGCGAACTATTGCCAACACCCCGCTAACGTTTTTCGAAAGTCGTATTAAAAAGACGGGGAGGGGTGGGTAGGTTTTGTTTGGGGATAAAAGTGCTCAAAACACGAAAACGTTCTTCCCCCAAAAAACTTTTTCTTTCCCCTTTCACACAGGCCATCTCTGCCGCTGATATGATTCTAGTAATGGAGAAAGGAAGTGTAAAGTGGGCTGGGACAACGCTAGCAAATTTGCCTGTTGAGATGCAATCTTTATTCTAGTTTTAAACCACTTTTTCTTCTTCGTTCGCTGAGACGCGCAGCGGAGTCTTTGCTAGTGAGATTTTTGCACAATTTGAGAGGTGAGTTCAAGATTGGTTCAATTGAGGCTCAATGCACAATGGAGGTATAATTAGTGCTAACCTTTGGAACCTTGTACCTAATAATAAAAAGACTTTTCTAGTCATAACTGGTACTGGTATGTGCCTGCCAGCATTTTTAAGCATACCAGCTGAGTCTCAAATTCTCCAAGACTTCGATTAAACAGAATAGAAAAGTAAACCAAAACCGCTCCAAAGAAAATTCTTTTCGAGATCTTGCCATCCACCTTTACAGGTTCAACATGATCTGGAATATTCCAGTACAGTACCAGACTGCCAGTATCAGATCAACGATTGAACTCCATGATTAGAATAACTTGAGTGAGACACGCTAACGCCCTTGTTAATAAAGCAAGAGCTCTAAAAAGAGCTTTGGATCCGGTTCGCTGATAGCTACTTTGTTTTGCCTAAACTTCTCTAGTGCTCAGCTTTGCTCCACTACTTTATCTAAAAGAAATTTCCTTTAGCTGGACCTACTGAACTAACCCTTTACTCGTTCTTGCCAGTCAAATGTTCAAATTCCAAGAGTGGGCAAATTGAAAAACCACTTTGAAAAAGATCAATATGTATCACACTTGTTGTTATCTGTCATAAGGTAGGCGACCATGATCAAAGAAAGCACGCACCCGTGAAAGCAAACTAGGCTCAGGGTTTGTCAGCTCACATTAAAGGAAGTCAAGAGTGATCCATGGGTAGATCAAATCACACTATATGAGAATTTGAAACATCATCGCATGCCCGCCAACCACGACAAAGACTCGTCAAAACCTTCTTCCACTACCAATTCTTAGTGTTAAGATAGCACGTTGTAGAAGACAGTAAGTAGACTGTACGGAAAGAGGTCGATAGAGAGAGTAATGATTCTAGTCTAGTATAGATACTGTGGCACAGCTTAAGAAAGGAAGAAACTACACGTTATATTTATTTCGTTTATGCACTTTGTTTTGAGATCCATTGACGAACTCAGATCATACATATCCTTTGTTCCCAGCTTTAGTAGGGATGTAGCGAGCTTATGGAATTGTGAACTGGGGCGAGCCAGAGAGGGCCCAGTGATTGATGCGCCGATACTGGCGCCGATACTGGTACGTGAAGAGCACAGGTTCTTTTCTTCCAGGCTTGGCTCTTCACTCACAACCTATCCCTACTCATCCAACAGTGATTCTATAACGATGAGTCACCACGCCTTCTTGATTGAGGGCAATCTACTTACTTAATTCTTTCTAAGAAAAAAATCTATTTTGAAGTGCATAGTTCACCTTCGCTTCGTAATGGGAATAAAGGCCGCAGGGTCAAATTTAAGTAATATGAGCATCAACAAGATTGAAGCGTTCCTAACCTCTTTTCTAGAGGACTTGGCTATGATCTAACAAAGTAGGCTGAGACAACGAATACACGGCTAACGCGCTAAGACTCCTATCTCCATCGACCATTCTCTACCACCAGTAGAGAGAGGTAATGAGAGAGCGAAAGAGCATTACAAACCATATATTTCTCTTTATCCCAACGCAATGAAAGCCAACTGATTTCGATCAATAAAAAGGAAAGAGGTGATATCAGATTGATACCCGGGTTATGGATAACTTTTTATTGAAGCATTTGCTTGATTTGCCATATTCTTCCGGTCTTGGTGGTACCTTCTGGTGGAGACGTTTTTTTGGTCTACAGTGATGCTTCCATTAGCGGGTTGGGTTGTGTGTTGATGCAGATTGGCAAGGTAGTGGCGTACGCCTGGCGACAGTTGAAGGATCACGAGAAGAACTATCCCACACATTACTTGAAGTTGGCTTCCATTATCTTCGCGTTAAAGATTTATTTAGTAGATAAATTTGATTTCTGGTCAAAAGTTTGATTCACCGTTTGAAGTACATTTTAACAACTCATAAGGACATGAACATGAGGCAGAGACGAAGGATTTCCTTATAAAAAAAGAACATATCTAACTATCGCATGAGATTGAGAGAACTTCTGGGTTACTAAAGAGGCAAACACGTTTTAGGAGACATACAACTGTAGCATATAAACCTAACTGTGGGGCTACTTGTCTTATACCAACGTTCGCTGAAGTTTGGTACCAACCATATTTATGTTGAAAAACAAAGCAATGCCAACTTGTGCGGTTATGCAGTTTACCTATATCCAAAAGCTAGGTTAGTGAAGAACACCAATTGTGGCTTCTATTTTGCTTTGATCAAAGTTTGACGACTTAACTAACAAAGGGAGCGTAGGGATAGACTTCGTTGGTCTAGGCATAGAGTAGACAGGAGAATATCGGGGTGAGTGTCGAGCTGGCCTGATCTGTAAGACGTCATCCCGGAGACCATGGGGGGTTATTTTTAGGAGGAGAGAGATGAGAGAAGAGTCTTCGAACTAATTAAGTAAACTGTATGGGTATCCGCTGAAAATCAAACTCTAGATTATTTCTATCCAAAAGTAAGATTTGCATTTTCATATAGTGAAGATGAGACCGAGAAGCTCTAGCAAGAACCACCCTTTCTGTGCATGTTCTAACAAAGTTTCATTACAGATTCAATCTATTCCTGTTCGCTCATCAAGCACCCGTAGGTATTTAGTGACTCGATGTTTTATGATATTCCTATCATCTTCGTAGTTGGAGGGACCCCAGATTTCTTCACAATTGTGATCGTCAAATATTCTATCTATATGCTCTGGGCTCAAACTCATTAGATTTGGCCCAGCCACCACTATTTTGGTTTTGTATTTGCTGGTGTCCACTTCTTTGCTACATTGAATCCAGTCTCTGGTCTTCCTTTGAGCAGTTTTTTTTTAACTAACATGGGTGCACTGCTTTGTCTTTGTCATCTTTATTACTACCCTCACTGGCTTCTGACACATGGGACCCTTAACCCGACGTGCTTGCTACTAGCCTCGCCTGTTTCAGACATGTGGGTCCCCTACCCTGACATGCTGCTGCTGGCATCCAACAAGCTAGCGAGTATGGCTGCATTGAGGTCATCATCTTCCCTTTGCGCAATGCTCATGTCCATTTCTTGCCTTTCACTCTCTGTAGTTTGAGTTACGCGCAGCTTGTAGCACAAGTATTTTTCCGGATGACATCATGAGCCGACCAATATAGAGCAAGAAGTTGGGTGTACCGAGTATCTATCATTAAAGGTTCCGTTCTTAATACGTAAAAAACAAATCCAATTTCATTTTATAGTGCAACATGGCTTGCAAATTGGATCGAAAAGGCGGACGGACGATTTTCTTCTTTCTATAAAAAATAGGGTGTTTCTTTCTTATGTATTCCTCGAGTTCCCAAGTTGCTTCACGATCAGTATGATTGCTCCACTGAACTTTCACGTACCGAATGGTACGCTGTAGCAAGAGCTTCTCCCTGAGTATCCAACGCACTGGTTGTTCTTCCTGGCTCGTAACTACTTTAGAGCGAGTAACGTAGGCATGTGTAGTGTAGAGCCAAAAAGAGCAAAAAGAGCTACGGGGCTTTGAATTTCGGCCCCACATCAAGGTGACAGGATTCGAACCTATGGCCCTCTGTACCCAAAACAGATGCGCTGACCAGACTGCGCTACACCTCGTCTCAACCTAACCTGGATCCACCCATAAAGAAGACTCGAACCGGCCCCCCGCTTTGGGCACAGGGAGGCGAGAACCACCGCTTTTTGGAAAGAAGCCAACAACCCAACGAGTTCTTTCAGTTCAACCCGGGGCCCCACCAATCAAACTCTCCTTTCTGCGGCTCGCTCTCGGTGGACCAAAAGCCCGCTCAGAAGTGGATTCGAACCACTGACACAAGGATTTTCAGTCCTTTGCTCTAACCAACTGAGCTACCTGAACAAAACTACCTTATTTCAGCATATAGCGCCATTGGATCACCTTGGTACCGCTACTTTCTTCCAAAAGAAAAGCAAGATCTTTCTATCTACGAAAATCTTCGATGCGGCACCAACAATTTCAAAAGAGATCTTAGTAGGGTGGTCTCACCAAGATTTTGACCTCCACTCGACTATAGTATCTTTCCCAAAATCGTAGTCCAATCCAATATATCTCATTAGGACTAAGATGCGCTATACAAGTGAGTAGTGTCTTAATCTAATAAAGAAGATTTATGCCATAAAGACTTTATTAAAACCTGTCAAGTCAAAACTTCTAGTCTTTTATTTTGAACAAACACTCTGGGTCAAGGCGCAGCCGTACTATAAGAAAGCTGTCCTCGAGTTAAGGTTCTTACTCACTAAGAGCTAAATCCAGATATGTTTCCAATTTGAATCCGAGGTCAGTCTCAAAGCTACAGTGTCTGCTTGCATCACCATTTCCATATTCTTTCTCCTCTTCCGGCTGGATGCATAGGCGTGAAAAAAGCAGTATTATCGTCACCCAAGCCACCGCACCTTTGCTCTTTTTGCCCAATACATCTCTTGCATTTTTAAAAGCTCTCACCGTTTTTCTTTCACCATTGTTCGAAGGCGTCGCTCTCTTGATACCAGTGGTCTACAAGGGTCAAGATCGTGTTTAAGATCTTCTTTCCACACTCCAAAATAAGGGATCTGCTTGTCAAAGGTAAGCGAACACTATTAGCTTTCAACCAATGATTTTCTTCAACTTTCTGACTGAGGAAACCAAAAAAACGGACACATACTCGTAGTCTTTGTGAGTTGGTTCGAAATAACTTGACATGGACGGAAAGAGTTACTGAGCCACAGAAGGGCTTGCTTATTGTATAGATTTTCTATATAAAACAGTGTTGCGGTTATTTATGAAGTATGTATTCCCAGCTATAGATGGTTATGCTAAAATGAATCTATGAAATGGTTATGCCAACTGGTAATACCCTTTTAACGCTTGGTGAAGCTATTCCTTGTTCAGATCAGGAAGGAGTAGAATTGGATCTGCGTTCTTTCTATGGTCAGTTGTTTCACTTGATGACCAAGAAAATTGAGTCGGAGGATGAACGAAAAGCACATATTGCTGGAATATGTATTCCAGTTGAGACTACTAAAAAAAGATGTTAGGGAAGAAATGAGCTATTCTGATATAGAGTGGAAAATTCCATCATTACTTTCATCCGAAATCGAGGTTCCTCAGCCATCTCCGACTTTCTTCTATTAACTAGAAAAACCAAATAAACTATTCCATTTTTTGGCAATTGAGGATGCTGCCACGTGTTGAATTCTATAGAATTTTTTGCTCTTCTTTAGATATTGTTTTCCTTTTTTGCTCATTGGCAGGCACTTTTGTATTTTATTTTTTCATGTTTGTTTGCCCTTTCAAGGCTGAATCTGGTACAGGTATGAACCAGGTTTATCTATACCACCACAATGTCAGGTCACTAAACTCAGACTTCATTTATGCAGGCTGTACAATTTGGGTTGGACATCAAGTGTAGAGTTGCAGCTTCACAAAAGGATGATAAGGATACTAGTAAAAATTGATCGGATCAGAATGATATGATCTGGTATGTACTTCCTCTGTTTAGAAAAAGTTAGCAGCACTAGATTAAATGACCTTTGCATATTTCTCTCTCTATTCTTCTATAAACTTAGTACTGCTTGGTATGCCTTTTTTCTTCTGGTTTCAACTTGCAACTTCACCTGAACCATGCACCAGAGGTAGTTGATTTTAATTGGAAAAACCACTCCAGTCTGGCCAGTATTTGGGGTGTTCTCAGTAGTACCGTAAGTAGCAGAAAAAAAGCGAGCTTCTTTTTTCTGTTTTCTCTTGTTTCTTTGTTTGGTTGTGTGTGTATGTGTGTGTTTCTGTGTCTTTTACTGTGGCAAGTAATCGATATGAAGATGTGGATAAAGAAGCGGTAATAGCTGAATTCAGCAAGTACAAAATTGGATACTTGCTAGTTTGACGTTGGTGATGAAGGCTATGGTTAATACTCATTCATAGTTTACTTGTTGGAATTCACTCGTTAACAGCAGATACATGTACCACCAGTACATGCTGTGAACTAGAAATATGATTGATGATATACTTTTAAAAAGAAATAGATAAGTATGCTGGCCGAATTCATTCTGAAGTTACTGGTACTTTATAAGTACCAAAATCCTAAGAACTGGAATCATGCTAAACAGACATAGTGAACTATTAGTTGAAAATGGATCAACTTCTCACTTACTTATCAACGAGATAACTGTTTCTTAATTGACAACTTTTTGATGATTATCATTTCAGTTTGTTTTTTTAAGTTTTTTAAGTATCAGTTAGACTATGGATATAGCGCGTATACTATTGTAGAAAGAGAAAATCCTTTTTTTTATCGAAACGTTCAAATTCCAACTTCCTTTAGTAGATCACGAATCATGTATGCCAACATTATTATGTGCCCTTTTGAGCGCTTATTTCAGAAACGGGGCGGCACATTCTAAGGCCTGGTTAATAAACCATTCACCACACAATCCGCTCAGGATTCGGATTTTAGAGAGTTGGGCCCAAACAAAAAGCCGGCTGCTCAGCCCCACCCCAAGCCAAGCTATCTAAAAGAAAGAATTAAATCTCGGAACTAGGGAACTAGAACTTTCAGGTTAAGCTTTTCTTTTCGCACCTTTCCCTACGCCTCGAGCACTCCCTCGAATCGAACATGAGGAGATAAGTGAACCCACTTCAAAGAAGCTATACAAATACAAAGCATTCCAGTACCGTTCGGAACAAAGCTTTCAAAACATAGTTAGTAGGAGCCTGAGAAGGAATGACAGCCATTGGGAGTTCTCCAAAAAAGTTATTGACTCCAATATGACATAAATGCCCATAGCTCTATTCTGTGTTAGCTCGTAGGAACTCCTGGAAAGGCAATCGACGAGTATGCCTAAATAAAAAATAAAGCAAAGAAGCTTGGCGCAATGCGCCAGTTTAAGTAAGTATCTAGTAGCTAAATTCCAAATCTAGACGTGGTAATTTTGAGGTTTATTTTTTTATTTGTTTAGTCAAAATAACAGTATAGACCCGGGACGAAGAATTTCAATTCATGTTATGGATGATAAAATGCACATAGCAGTCATTAATGAACAAGAGAAAGGGCCTCTCGTACCAAGGTAAAAACAGTCCCATACTTACCGTTACAATACCATACTGGCACGCTATAATCAAAGCCAAAGAAAAAAAGGTGCATTTGGTCAGATTGACAAATAATCTTTTATTATTCAATAGGATAAGGAGATCTTCTCTAAGCATGTCAACCTACGGTCCATTTCGTCCGGTACGGTATGGCTATTCTTTTTCCATGGTATAGAATAATAACATGTATCCGGCCAAGTTGGTTGCTTACTTGGGTGGGGATTTTACTCCTCCTATTCATCCACTTTCTTTATGAGTGAGATTTACCGTACGTAGTACGTCATTTCCTTCCAACCAATACCCCTATCCTGTCAGCCAACTAATTCCTTCCGGGTGCACTAAGAGTTCTTTCATAAGGAAAACCATTCGTGGACGCTCACACTTAAGCTTTCAAGATCCGATCTTGTCTTTACTAACCGACCGCCTTTCAACTGGAACTCCCCATTTGCACTTTAGACATGAAGAAGCGCGCTTGCCTTGAGTATATGGCACCCCCTTACACCTTCGATCATGTCAACGCTTTATCCTGCCTTACTTTACTTGAGACTTCCGGCTGAGACTAGTCATCCAATGAACATCGTCTTCTATTCTTCTGAGATAAACTCAATCAAGTAGAAAAAATAATAGAAGGTGAACATCAGTCGTATGGAAGGAAAGTTCTTGGAGACTCGAGAGAGCTTTTATTGCATAAAGCGAGGCGATCGAGCATCGGACATGCATAAAAGAAAAAAGTATATTTAGGAAATAGGGGATTTGTAAACACAGGCCTCGTGTTAACAACTAAACTTTTGATTTGCTTTTGCTTTCCCACAGTAGCTTTAGAAGTCGGAAGCCATCCTTGGTATTCTAACACCACCAGCTGTACGGACAAGGTTGGCTACTTGGCTGCCTAAACTTGTGAGCCCATCCACAGGTTCCAAAATTTCTGACTTTTTCTTGCTTGTTCTCTACTTTTTTATTTTTTTTATCAGCGCTGTTTGTGCTAACTGAATAAAATTTCTTTCCATGTGTTGGTCTTTAAAAAATTGAGCTGGTCCAAAGAATTGAAACGTTTCATTGCTAAAGGGGTTTATCTACATGAGCTGTGCAATTGTGTGTTGGTTGGTTTAAGTTGGTTTTTCATATCACTGACTTTATTTTTCTGATCAAGAGTCGTTTGATAAACTTGATTTTAGATGTTTCATTCTAGCATACTATTGTATAAATAAGTCTGAAAAAATGAAGTGTTTTGACATAAATTTTTAATAGGATATGAGACGAAAGCTTGGTAAACCTTCCCGTCTTCAGAAACTACCACCCGAGGTCCTGATCTAATATGTGTTTAAGTAATCCTCCCTCCACTCACTTGAGCTAAAAAAAATTAGGTATAGGAATTAGAATAAACAAAACAGAACAATTGAGCGAAAGTTTGGTTACTTTACTCAATTCGAAGAAGAACCAGTACACAGGCTTTTTACTGTTCTACTTATTTACTACTTAGTAAATGCCTTATCACTGTTTAGTTTACTTTGACCATAACACAGAGACCGAGGTTCAACCACGTGACTCTTTCTTTTAGCTAATCAAAACCACTCCACTAATTTGAAAAAACCTTTCAAGTATGGGGTTGTCCTTTTATGACAAGGTATCATGTGTTGTTGTCAAACGGGGAGAAATTACAGCAGTCACAGCACTAGCGGCTGAAGAAAAGCTTTAACACCTAACTAGAATTACCAGATAAATTAAATTTGGCCAGTTTATGTGTAAACCAGCAGCAAATCGGCTTCTTCGATATTGGAGAGGCAACCGGGTCTTTTACTATCTTCACAATCATCCTTCCAGCTACGGGCTTCATTTGATTCGAAAAGCCAACTTCCCTCATTTCTTGAGGTTCTCTCAGTCCTTCTGCGACTATAGATTCCAACTTCTTTTGGACTCTAAATTACTGGGAAAATCCTGCAAGAAGAATACCTTTTTCGAATAACTTACTTGACTTACCCAGCGAGCGAAGGAGCGAGCTTATGGAATTGTCTGGAGCGAGTGTCAGAATGAAACGAGTTGCTTTCTTATGAAAGGGGAAGAAAATTGAAACATAAATTTCAACAATCAGAGAATACCCCTTCCTTTATGCTTTTTCTTTCTTATTATTCTAAGGCTGCTCAACTCGCTGCTGAAGGGAATGCTCCGGCGCACATAAAAGGCTGTTTCTCTTGATTGAATAGTAGGTGGGGTACTAAAGTCATTACTCTCATGATCTCCCTCATTATCTCCACGATCATAGCAAGGATCGATGTGGTTCGCAGGCATAATAATGCTTTTGATTTTTACTATAGCCGGGGCTAACCTCCTCCATTTTTTCTTCTATTATCCGATAAGTGCTCAAAAAATTTCTAGAATAATCTTATTCATTCGTCTGGGTTTTTCAGTTTATACGCGAGAGGACCAAGTCCAGATTCCAATATGGTCTTCGCTTTAGAAAGCATGTATTGGATGAGCTCGTAACTGTCTTTTAGAAGAGAATATGTTCCAAAAAAAGGCGAAAGGTAATATGAATGCGAAAGCAAACAACTAATTCAAAAAACTTATGAACAGGATAGATCCTTTTAGTTGCACTAAAGAAACAACTCATCTATCTGGAAGAACGCCTCGGCCTGATCAGAACCTACCAAGAGAACGTGTTCTCCCGCCCATACTACCCCTTCATTCGTATGAGCGGGCGCTCTCTTTACGCTCGCATTTCCCAGTTAGAGAGGTCAACCTCACTGCTCCTTCTCAACTTTTGGTATGGCGAGCGAGCATCCTGGGAGTAGACCCGTTCCAGCTATGACACAAAACGAGCATGACTTTCTTTTCCAGCCGGGATCGTGCTCATGCCTTACCTGTGCTGGGTCGATGGCAGCGTCGCCTTTCTGCCATTGGGTTTACTACACGGGATCGCACCCTTGGCTTCTTCATTGAGTGAGTTCTTGTGCGAGGGCAACCCCTATGTATGCTTACTCTTCGATCTAGGGACCCAAAGACTCCACCCACCACATCGGGATAGATCCATGTCACCATGATTCTGATTTGCTTTTCCAGTCAAATAGCTCAGATCAAGAATAGTTTAATTGACTCGTCATTTCAGACCGTCTGTTTCTCTATCGAAGAAGTCAAGTCCGATCTCAGACATAACGAATTCTCATTTAAAGTAAATAGGAAAAACCAGGCAACACTCAAAACTCTTGCCTTAAGTGAATTTGTTTGTCAAACCGCCGCTCAGCCTTTCTAGTTTGCTTTCTTTATTTTCTGCTGAATTGTCCTAAAAGAGCAAAGATGGATGTCGTTAATTGGAAAATGTTTCATAATTTTGTAAGGTTATAGAAGTGGCCCTTATCATCTCATCGAACCACGTTCAAAGTTCGAAAACCTTGTTACTAATGAGCCTTCACCACAAAGCGAAAACATGAACAGGGCGAGAGGATGATGAAAAATTATCATGTCTGGTTCCTTCGGGGGATGGATCTATACACCAAAATTGACCTATCCCAATAACAACAAAAAAACCTGACTTGAATGATCCTGTGTTAAGAGCAAAATTCGCTCAAGGGGTGGGTGGGGCATAATTATTATGGGGAACCTGCGTGGCCCAACGATCTTTTATATATTTTTCCAGTAGTAATTCTAGGTACTATTACATGTCACGTAGGTTTATAGGTTTTAGAACCATCAATGATTGGTGAACCGGCGGATCCTTTTGCAATGCAACTCCTTTGGAAATATTACCTGAATGGTACTTCTTTCCCGTGTTTCAAAGACTTCGTACAGTACCCAATAAATAAGTTATTGGGCGTTCTTTTAATGGTTTAAGTACCATTGGGATTACTGAAAGTACCTTTTTTGGAGAATTTCCATAAATTCAAAAAGAAATTTCGCGTAGCTACAACGGTTTTTTTAATCGGTACCATAGTAGCTCTTTGGGTTAGAGGCCTTCACTACCACTCAATTGCAAACCCTTTCTCTTTCTTCTCTGAAATCTTGGAGAAATTTCTAAAAAACACTAACTAATTTGTGTTCGATTTCAACAATTAATAAAAAAGAAAGTGCTTATTTATTATGCAGCTAGAGTTTGATTTCGGAGGAAGGCTTGAATTCAAGTTTGACATGAATAAGAGGACGAGCAGTTCCATTCGGACGAGGTATTTGAGAAATTGGAGAAGATTAGGGGCACAAAAACGTTTTCACATCAAATGAATTTTCAGTTTTTGAGTTGTCATCAAATGAGAAGTTATGACAACGACAACATCAAATGTCTAATTAATATATTAATGTATATAAGACTCCATGATAAGAGTTTATCCGATTGCATTTTACGAAGTTGCAATTCGGATTGCAACAAATTCGAATTCTTTTTTTCTAAATAAATGCTCACTGTCCAAGTAGGCTTACAAAATTGATCATGATCAAGCGCTTTTTGGATTGTCTCATTTCTTTTGATTGGTTTTTTTCGTTCTTTATTTTTTCCATATAAAGTATGGACTTGTTACTATAAAAAATAGAACCTATATTCTTCCTTAGATCCCTTCTTTAACTCCGAGAGTATCATAGGTAGGAATCAATGCAAAGGAAATTAATGCATTTCTATACTAAAATAATTAAGTGGAGTAGATTCAATTCAGTAAGTGGAATAGACATCAAATTGGATCATGCCACATCATTTCATTATATTTTACGGATCTTACAGAGCTGGATGACATCATTCAGGTATGATCATATAGAATATTCGCTTTAAGCGAACCGGCCTATCCTCTACTACGTAAAGGGCTTACGTAGGTCTTGGCTGGATCCGGAGACACATTTGGTCGTGATTTACAACGTGGCGGATAAAATAATGTATCCGCATGGCCAAATCAGTAGTGAAAGTCACACACTCCCATAATCCATCCTTTCTTTGCAAGATTCACTTCAACTAGTCATCAAATACGGAATAAAAGACTCTATCGTTGAAGAGAAGTATCCAAATAACATGTGTTATTCTTTCAAAGAAAAACCCATATTTATATTTCTAGCAATTCAATACTTTTTGCCTCTCCAATATGATATATGATCAATTCCAAATATATATTTGATGTTTTCGCTATAAAGCACCCAAAATACCTTGCTTACGTATTATTAGAAAGTGCATCCACATAAAGCAGTAAGAAGATCAAATACAAAAAAGAGTATGTAAACTGTAAAAACGAGTCAAAGTGGATTGGCCCAAACTAGCACTTCCACATAATAACTCCACTAAAGGGGATCCTCTTAGTGGAATGGCTTCAGGTACACCAGTAACGATTTGGACTGCCCCATAACCAAATTGGTCCCAAGGTAAGGAATAACCAGTTACACCAAAAGATGCCGTTAATACAGCCAAAACCACTGCCATGTTGTCCCGCGCTTGGCCAAGATGCACCGGCTCTGCTAGTACTTGGTGCCCAGGCACCTCAATCGCTTTCTGTTGCTTCTTTTGCATTTGAAGCCTCGCCTACTTCCCAAGCTGAGTTCACATTGTTATCATTTCTTCCTGCAGAAGGTAATTCATGAAAGCCTTTACTAGCAGTATAGAAAAACCTGATTGTCACAATAACTAGGCAATTAGTACAAGACGTGTTGTTTTGAGATAAATTAGTTCAACAACTGCAAACGTGAGTTACTAGGTATACAAACAAGGCTCTTATGCAATACCTGAAGCATGAACATAACTAAATAAACAAAGGATTATTGATATATAATACGATACCTAAAAGAGAGTTAATTTCCTGCACCATCTTGCCAGCTAGAAGCTTTGGATTTTTTCCCCTTCCCAGACTCATGCATCTTTGGGGCAGTTTTCACCTGGCTCTCCTTGACCAGGCGTAGGTCAACGATAGATTCCTAATCAATCTGCAAATAGAAAAGATATGCAACTCTCATAGACATCTAACTGGGAGCTCCTTTTCTTTATTCTTAAGCTTATTTAATTCGTCTTGGTAGCTCCTTTATAATAGCATTGTGCTCACACAGTTCTTCCATGTCTAACAATGTATATGTCAGATATAGTAGGCTCTGAAAAAAAAAGAGCTACAGTGCGCCAGTTCCTTATTTTGATACTCAAATACCTCTAGGCTACCATCTTCTTTGTACATGGACTTCTCAAATTCAGACATTTCACAATCTGGAGTTGGATACTAAGGCACCGGAAGTCGAAAGATTAGCATCAACACGGGATCAAATACGGCGCACTTTTCCAACCAAGGAAAATTTGATAAGAAAAGAGAGATAACTTCAAAAGGCAACAATAGGAGGGACCTTATTTATCTGAACATGAAACAAGGAAGATGAGAATATAAAATTAAAAAGCATGAAAAATGTGTAGCTGGCATGATCTGATAAACAAAATAACAAGGATGAATATTTAGAGAACGGATCTAATAACCACCACAGAAAAGAAGGCTTGATTAATTGATCAAACAAACACATTAATTATTTAGTTTCATTATTTAGTCTCATACATTACCATCTCATATCCTCAAAAAGTAATTACTCCCCGAACGCTTGTAACAAAACAGAAGATAGAGTAACACTGCACGTGCAGTGGCTCGATCACTTGTTGACAACCACCTGCGCACAAGTCAATTCTTTGTGTTTTAGTCAATGGTCACCCGACAGTTTTTGCTTCAATTCATTTGCTGTTTTTGAGTGGGCCCTTCCTTTTTTCTCAGACTGAGACTAGAAGCTAGCGATTTTTGGCATCACTTCAATATCCTACATCAACTTTTGGACAAGATCCTCTTCGTTCTTCTTCCTCCGGTAAAAGGGCGAAAGAAAATGGGCAAAGGTCACTAGGAAGTAAAGAAGCAATCAAACTACTGCCTGCACCAGGAGTTCCTTTCTTTGTGGAAGACTTCTTCGGAGTCAGAGCAGAGTCGATGGATGATAGGATCAGATAGAGGACTTCCCCTTTGAGAGTTCCACAGGGGCAGGGGAAGACGAAATTTATGCATGTGGCCGGATACCTCAAGTCCCTTTTGTGAACATGGGGGATATTTTTTCTGTTGCAAAAACCAGGCGAGAAGGCCACCAAAACGTACCTATACAAGTGTCGCTTTTATTTTGGATTCATGATTCCCATCCTTAGCCAAAGACGACGAAGACAGCCTGTAGCCTCTTGAAACTTAAAGCTCAAAGAGACCAGAAGTGAAGGGACCTTTGATTTTGACACAGGCATAAGAGCCACCCACGCTGAATCGAGTAGACCCGGGGGAAGCTTGAAAAGGATTGGTATAGATGAATCTTTTGAAAGAACCGGGGCGTGTGATCAAGCGAGCTCTCATGCTTTTGCTGGCTTCGGACCTACACAGATCAGGTTGTTTTGTTTAGAAACTGTAGAAAAATTCGTCACTTGAAGCAACTATTCTTGTAGGTCTACATGGAATCTAGTTAGTTGATTAAGCTTTAAAGCATAGCAGTTTTCCATAGCGTTTGCCTCCTACCTAGGTTTCTTCCTAAAAAGTCTAGTTGATTGTATGTAGCCTTTCGTTACTAGTACTAGTCTCGCTTTCAATTTCTCTTTCGAAACCCACTTACTTCCAATCACATTTTGATTTGTAGGTCTTGGCACTCTTTCCCATGTGTAATGAGGGAGACTCTGCATTCATTGCTTCTTTTAGAACACACGGGCAGGGCAGCTTCACTAAAAGATGTTGGTTCTTAATCTTGAGAGCTGGTCAAAATAAATCCTTCGGTATGGCATTACAGAATATATACCTAAATAGGCTTCGTTACGACATTTAGAGTATAGGATCTCCCACTTCTTTCATTCAATACCACCCACTACTTGAAAGAACTACAATCTGCCTCTTGCGCCCCTCTTTCTACTTCTTCAAAGACCTAGCTCATCTACGTCACTGACGCCCTTTCCCCTACCTCCTTACGTCGGTGCCAGCTGTACCAAGTATAGCATCTCTGGGACGTGGCTTGGAGAGCCTTAGGAAGACTTCTATTGGAGACATACGAGTCAAGTCAAGACGGGTGGTCTTATTGATGGTCCAAAGAAACAAAAGTCCATGTTGGGAAAACTCTGCACCAACCGAAAAGATACGCGGAGGATTATAGGAACGAGAATACACAGCTGCAAAAGGCTACACTCAGACTGAAGCAAACATACTGACCCTTACCCCAACCACTCAACATACACGGACACCACAAACACAACTACAACCACTCAACATACATGGACACCCTTTACCACTAGAGAGGAAGACACTGACAAGCACAGAAAGAAGAGGAGAAAGAAGAGCTGTTGAATGACTTTTTCCCCGGTGCACCGGGTAAGGACTGACTTAGAAAAAACCACCTTTCATCATCATAAAGAGAATAACTCACACGGGCCAAGGCATACATCAATAGTAACGCCTGCTATACATCTGCCAAGAATAACTTGGGACAAGCTACTCTCGTGATCTGGGTTTATTGACAAGAAAGAGGGCAACCCAAAGAAAGAGAAGAGGCATGAGATGAGGGAAGCTCCTTACTTATATGAAGAAATGGAAAAAAGATGAACCATAGTAGGTAGGATTTGCATAGCTGAATCAAATCGTTCGAACTGAAATGGATAAGCTAAATATTAGACAAAAGGGTAGATGACTTGGACTTGGGCATTGCGCTCCAGCCGCGGGAGCTTATCTTTCATCAAAGATTGACTTATAATAGGAAGGAAAGACTAGACTTGGTGTTTCCTTATGCTCAAGCAGTGGGTAGTTTCATGTATGCCATGTTGTGCACAAGACCTGATTTGGGCCGGTTGGGGTTGTTAGTAGATACCAAAGTAACCCCGGTACAACTCACTGAGAAGCGGTGTTGAGGATATTAAAGTATATAAAAGGCACCAAAAGTTTGCAACTTGCAGAAAGACTTGAGGTGAGAGGTTACTCTGATGCAGATTTCGGAGGTGATAGATAGGGATGATTGCAAGTCTACCTCAGGGCATGTATTTTGGTTTGGAGGTGGTGCAGTAACTTGGTAAAGCAAGAAGTCAAGTTTGGATAATCGTTCAAATTAGTTTCTCTTGCAGTTTCCGACGACGGTAGGTAGTTAACATCCCCCGCGCAGAAATTAACGCATTTCAATAACTCTGGAAAGCATGTTGCATACATTTTGAAAGAAAGTTCAAAGTGCCTTTGTTGCGAGCCGCGATTGAGAATAGAACTCGCCCAGCCAGCGTGAATAAATAAGCGTCCCAAGCGTAAGTGGTAGAAGCACCCACCCGACGCGTAGACCTTATACGTGTCACCGATACTAGGGCAGCCGATGAGTAAGACCGACTTCGGGGTACCCGAACCTCTTGCAGTCTGACGGAGCACTTGTATCTGGAGAACCAAATAAGGTCCTCGCTCCTAATCGAATAGTCTGCTCCCGGGTCAGGCAGTGCTGCTGTTTCTGGAATCGGCATTTTGAAACTACAAGTTATTTTCCTGTTTGATTTTGGAGGAGGTTAGATAAAGAGAAAGCAGCAGGTAGGAGCAGAGCAGAATTTTAAATAAGTGGATAGCAAAGTGTTAACTCAATGTTGCAGAAGCTAGGTGATACCTAAAACCTACCGTACATTATCACGGAAAAGTAATTGAACCAATTAATTACTTTGCAAACCCTTTGGCCCCACTGTTCAGTGATCGTAAGTCTATGCTTTAGTTATGCTCTTTTCCACGCTGTTATTCTTTAACTACCCACTACACTACGACAAAAGGCGAGTGCTGGGTGGTTTATAAGAAGTGCTTGAGCAATTTGGGGGCACTTCTCCATGGGAAATCTTGGTCAAGGCATTAATAGGTGGGTTCGCAGAAAAATCTATAGCTGGTTTAGCCGGTAACTTCAAGGAATTGCATCAAACCACTTCTTTGAAAGATTACCAAATCAGGTTTGAAACTGGAAAGACCTTGATGCTACAGAGAAGACCACATTTAGATGAGGAGTATTTTGTAGCAAATTTCGTTATGGGGCTTAAGGAAGACTTGAAACACATGGTGTTACTAACCAAGCCAAAAACCCTTGCCGAGGCCTATGATAATGCCTATCACCAAGAGCAAGTGATAGAGATTCTCAAAAGAGGTTCAAAAACTTTAACCAAACCCACTCCTACCTAAAACTACCCCTCATTCAAACCTGGTTACCAAAACCCTAGCATCAGACCTAAGTCTTCCGGGTGGACAACAAAGGCGCGCAGCGGTGTTTTGAGAGGTGGGTCCCAGGCCACCAGTGTAAGGTGCACATGAGCTCTAATAGTATGTTTTCCCTTAGAAGAGATCTGTACTGAGATGAAGGAGAGGATAAACCTTATAAAAGTTACCTAAACGAAGAATAGGAGTTTTCAGAGATGACTCTACCGATACATGCCATGACCGGTACCAAGGCTCCGAACACCATTAGAGTTGCCGGTACGGTCAAAGGTAAAAAGTGGACTATTCTTATTGATACCGGTAGTTCCCATAGTTTCATACATCCCAAAATTGTGTAGAGGATGAGTTTACCGGTTGTGCCTCTATTGGTTACAGTAGCAAAAGGTCAAAAACGATGAAAGGTGTCAAGGGTGTTGCAAGGAAAGGAATTTAGTGGTGACTTAAGGCTGCTTAATGTGGGATTCTATGACATTATATTGGAAGGTGATTGGCTGTATGATTATTGTCCTCTAAATGTCGAAACCAAACGAAGTCAATTCTCAATAATAGTTGAGTTGATGACAAGCCTTTTCAACTAAAAAGTGTTACTTAAAAAGGAGAGGTGCAACTGATTTCGGGGAAGGGAATGCAGCAGCTATATCGTCTTACTAATGGAGATGTGACGGCTTACATTTTGGCAAGGCATCAGAAATGCAAAATCCCCCATCTGGTGAGCGAACTACTCCAAGAGTTTGAAGAGGTTTTCCATGAACCAAATAGACTTACTACTTCTAGAAAGCATGACCATACCATACCCTTAAAAGGGGGCACACAACTAGTCAATTTCAGGCCATATCGATATTCCTCTATTCAGAAAAACGAACTTGAGAAGATAATTAAAGAGCTCACACAATTAGGTGTCATTAGACCAAGCCACAGTCCCTTCTGTTCACCAGCCTGACTTTTCAAGAAAAAGGATGGGACTTGGCGACTTTGTATCGAGTATAGACAGCTTAATTCCTCTACGGTAAAGAACAAGTACCCGATTCCTCTAATCGAGGATTTACTCTATGAGTTAAAAGGTGCACAGTCCTTCTAAAAACTAGATCTACGATCCGGTTACCACCAGATTCGGATGGCTGAACAAGACATAGCCAAAACCTCCTTAAAAACCCACCATGGCCATTTCGAGTATGTGGTGATGCCATGCGATCTTCAAAATGCACCCGTAAGCTTTCTTAAATTAAGGAGGTATTTGAGCCCAAGGAAGTTTGTTTTAGTATTTTTTGACGATATTTTTTTTATAGCTCAAGCATGAAAAGCCACCTGAAACATTTGAGGATAGTTTGAGAGTTGTTAAGAAGGCATCAGCTGTACGCTAAGCTTTCTAAGTGCTCTTTTGGTGTGTACCAGATAGATTACCTAGGCCACATCATCACAAAGGATGGAGTGTCTACGGATCCTACCAAAATAGAGGCAATGCTGTCATGGACTAGACCCACTACCCAAAAACAACTAAGGGGCTGGGCTAACTGGTTATTGTTTATAAAGGGGTATGGAGAGATTAGTAAGCCTCTAACCGATCTTTTGAAAAAGAATAGTTTTTGTTGGAACGAATTAGCCGAGGCAGCATTTAATAGGTTGAAAGAAGCTGTTACAACTGCGCCAGTATAGGCAATGCCTGATTTGACCCAACCCTTCGTTGTTGAAACGGATGCGAGCAAGACAGGGATAGGAGCCGTGCTGATGCAAGGAGGGAGACCTATTGCCTTTCTTAGTAAGGGGCTCGATAATAAAGGAAGTTCTTTATCTACTTACGAGAAAGAGTTCCTAGCCATTTTGCTAGCGATTGAGAAATGGAGGCACTACTTGGAAGGCGGTTCACTATTGATAAGAACAGATCACAAAAGCTGACAGCACTTGTCCAAAAACTTTCACACCCCTTGCAATAAAAGGTGCTAACTAAGCTACTAGGCCTGGATGAAAAGATTCAATACAAAAAAGGGCTTACTTATAGAGCAGCCGACGCCCAGGGGCGAGCCAGAGCAAGAAGGTGAATTGTAAGAACTCAGCTGTTGGTGCCTGACTGGCTTAAGGAGGTCAAGAATAGCTATTTAGATTATGAAGAAGCCCAGGAGTAAGGAAAGTATTTAGCAAAAAGCATACTAATACACACAAAGATGCAATAAAAAGACGAAGATGATAGAGAGTCTAAGGTAAGGTATGTGGGGATTCTTTGATGCAAGGGCAGAGAGGACGTCCCCAAGAGCAGCGAGAGACTTGTTGATGAATTTAGACTGCCTTCGCCTCTCCCCTTCAACATCGATTTTGCTGACACGCTCACTCCCAGCAAGATCCACCAGCCACATGTGACTCCTGCTCTTCTGACTACTCACCAAGTTCTCACTTTTTATTGTTACCCGAACCAAACTGCAATAAATAGGATCAAAGATTTTACGTAAAAAATATTTATTTGGCACTACCTTCATTAACATTTTTTTCTTTCTTCATTAACTTTTTGAACATTACTCTAAATAGATCCTAATATGACATGGTAGTTATATTTATTTCTGGGTACTGGTCATGACTGGTTCCACTATGTATATGCAATGATGATTGATGAAATCATGTATAGTAGAAGAAATAGTGTGAGGTTTTACCAGTGAGAACGGCTACTAAATTCATTTGCACTAGTTTTACTCTTCCTGGCACCTGTTCTCAAGATGTCCCAAACCTCATCAATAGTGCGCACTTCTGACTCGACCAAAGCAGGCACCTCATGTGAACCGTCAGAACTTTGCTTTACTTCCAATCTTCAATCCTGATATAAAATATTCTACTTTCATTTTTGGGTGATGCCCCTACTATTTGGTTGTGTTGTCAGAAGGATACTAACACAATTGTTTCTTATTATTTGTTGTCAAATGCATGATATTTACAACCCAGGTCAACAAGGGGCAATTCAATATCACATGGTTCAGGACTACGGCGAATTCTTTTTCAGAATTAAGGGCTAGTAATTTAAGAAAACTTCAGGTCAAAAAGAAATATAAGGCAAGAAATTTTCTCACTTCTTTGCTGTTTGGCCAGTGCTTTCGAGGTCCCTGATTCTCTCATTATATACTTCTAACACACTAACCGAGAATCCATATGCCACATCAGAAGATCGCTTTGATGAGGTATTAAATAATACTTCGAGAGCCCCGTAGTTAACACCCACCCCTGTTCTCTGGAGTACCTTCCTTTGTGAAGGTTTTTCAAGTCCCAGTTTGCCCATATGCAAAGATGCATACGTTGTACCCATCCAGTGCTTACATCACAAGCGGTAATGTCTCAGCAAACACCTCCTCTTAAATAGAAAACAGTAAAAAGCCATTAGATCCAACATATACTAAGAAATGGAGATGTGTTAGAATAATAACCTCCCCTGCTTTATTGAAAGAAGTTCCAGTTGCACTGGTTTGCCTAATACAACAATGGTTTGGTATCTGTTCACTGGTACCGAATGGTAAGGGTAAATCAGATAGCTTTCATGTGGGCTTCTAGAGAAAAAACAACAGAAAAGTGGAAGTGCTGAGACAAATAAAACAACTAACCTTGGCTTGTGCCAGGACCAAAAACATGATCGAATTGAATGAAACTGCTTCCTTGATTGAGCAGCAGGAAAAATCAAAACTTCAGTAGTAGATTTAGGTTCTCAGATTACAAGCCACCACAGTTGATACAAGCACGGGTACCGAGCGGTACCGGTGTAGAGAGGGGGTTCCAACTACACAAAACTTTATTAACTGAGTCATCGGCCATCTCAAGATCGCCATGACCGAATCGGACTTAGAAAGAATTCAAACCTAGAGCAGGCCGCGAGGATAATCTCCTCAGTGGAAACCATGGTGAGCCTACTTCTGACATCGTTTTGCACATTACGCGTCGCCGAACTTGGCCCAGCTTGCGCCGCTCCTTCGCCTTCATGTTAACCCTAGATTATCCCAGCTTGGTCGTGGTTGTAACCTTGAACTTGTTCCCCTGTCGTTGAATCGGTACTGGATCATCTTCTTGATCCCTTCTCGCTGGACCCCTCGACGACGCGAGGAGGGATGAGGCAGTCCAGATCGCCGCCGTCATCTTCATCGAGCTCGCCCCACCGGAGTTTATATTTCCCCGCCTACGTAGGAAAGATGTATTTTTCTTTTATCTGGCTGAATTATAAAAGAGGAAAGGGACAGAAACGCTCCACAATGCCAGCGGGTTAATTTGAAAGCGCTTTCAAAATAAGCAATTAACATGCCAATAAGCAATTGATGTACAGACGTGCAATTCAAATAGCAATTAACATGTCAGATTTGGCAATTAGAAGTGAAAGGCGCTGTAGATGCTCTCAAGAGGTAAGGGCAGGGCACGGGTCAAACTACTCCGTACGTAAGGGGGTCCTCCACAGACCCGTACTTTACCCATAATGGATTTCTATAGTTCACTATGAAACTTAAAAAACATATAACAAACGTTGATACTGATTGATTGGAACCTAATTCAATCAAAACTGTACTGCAACTAGTCAGAAAATATAGTTATTTACAATAGATTCTCTTTGCCCGGGCAATCTAGAGATTTAAATTAACATGTGCAAGAACACGTTTTTTTTTCTTAAACTGTCTAGTATGTAACTTAACCATATAAAACGAAATATGTTCTAGTTGAATATGGCAATCCTGGTTGGGAATTCAAAACTTCCTTCACTTTATTTTCAACGAAAACTCTTCTTGCAGCATCCAAAGAACCACCTATCATTGTGCGTATCTGTTTTAGAGTTGAGTGATTCCTTTAGTAGAGTGCAACGGGTGATGGCTATGGGCCTTCAAGTAAAGAGTTTGGGATAGAGGAACTTGCTTGAAAAAAGAAATTCTATACTCGTCTGTCTCTTCCTGTAATTGCAGGTTCACGAAAGAAAGGGGATAGTTGCCGTAGCCTATTCAATCTCACCCGTCAACATTGAATCTTCAGTCAAGTATTGGAAAAGTTCTCAGCTTAACACGATACAGACCTATTTGTTATTTCTTTACTTCGTCGTCGGGATACGTAGCGAGCTGGACATATGAAATCCATGCTTGCTTGAAGCTATATTTCGATATCTTAGTGATTTGTTTGCTTTCCTTGCTAACCACTCAAATCTGTACTTCACTTTCATTCCACTCACTCCTACTTGCTCCATTGCCGACGCGGAGTTGTACTTCTCCCTTCTCAAGCCTTCTCCTACTTCTTAGTGCCTGCACATTTGAACAAATATGAGCACAAGACCCGGTATCTAATACCCAATCTTGGTTAGAAGAAGCGAGATTAACCTCAATAACGTTTATACCTGATGTGGATGGAACATTTCCAGCCGTCGGCGAGGTACTTGTGGCAATTCCTCTTCCAATGCCCCTTGCCCTTACAATAATAGCACTCGGCATCAGAAGCAACCTTTGCCTTAGAAGGGCCCCCAGTCTCTACTGGTGCCCGTCCCTAGAACATCTAAATCCAGAAAGAACTTAAAAGAAAAAGAATTCTTAGCTAAGTATTGTCAGTCCATTGAATCCAGTCTTGAATCGCTGTAGAGGCCACAGTGATCGCATTCTTAGAGGAAGAACCGCCAGGTTCTTGTGTTCCTCTCTTTCCACAAGTTCCAGCATACCGTCCACTTCTTCCTCTTTTCAGGTGTAATTAGCGTGTAATGGGATTCCCAGAAGTCGTGAGTGAAGCTTGTCCTTGTGAGAGAAGGTGCTCCACTCTGCAGTCGTGGTAGTCTATTCCTAGTTATATCACTAATCTTTTAAACAACTCCCTTAAGGAGGAATTTCCTAGCCTAGTATATTAAGTAAGGTCTATTATTTGATCTAAATTCTTATTTGAAAGGTGCTTCGGATTGAGAAACTTTCATCCCATTCGATCCGCCCTGGCTCTGACATGTGTTTTTTAAGTGGAAGAAATAACATGAAACTTATCTTTTTTGGTTTATTATATAATAAATTAAAGGAGAAAGAGTTTGATTACTACATCTGTCTTGTATGCCTAAGTAAATAGATGATCTGTCTTGTATGTCTCATCAGTAAAGAGCTTCCATGCATGCTAAGATTCCTTAATAGATAAATAGGAAATAGTTAGGCTACGCCCTTGTATAAATCTTTTTTCATGAGATTAGCCATTCCATTTCTTTTATATAGAGATTTGGCTTATTTAAGCAAGCAAATATAGTCTGGTTACAGGAGTATATCGCACGGGGATAAGAAGGGATAGCGCTTCGATCAGCATGGGAGCTCGCTCATCTGGGTCTGATAACGCTAATCCGCTTACTCCGGCTCTGCTGGTGCAATTGGGAATCTCTCTCTCACCTGGCAGTACCTCTTTCATTCCTCTAATTTATCCCATGTCTGGAAGCGGCAGCAAAGGAAGAAAAAAGGGGATAGGCTTAGGAGGTGAAGCGGCTTACCTTCCTTTCATTCCGGCCTGCGACTTCATCTGAATCAGAATAAGAATCTGGATCTTCCTCAGCACTTGGGCTCGGCCACTCATCTGGAGTATGTCACCTGGTCTGGCCTGGCTGATGAAAGATCTCGTTTTTCTTACCATCTTTCTTAAGCCAAAAGAGGAGCTTAGCTCTCATAGGGCTCGGCTACTATAGCTCGAGGCTGTATTTCGTCCATCATAGAATAGAAATCTATAGAGGAGTCGGCTTAAAAGGCGCTTTAGGTCCAATTTCTGCTGTTTAGCTCAATGCGCTATCCAGAGATCCAATCATTGGAATTCGCTTTGCTTCCTTTCCGTTCTATTATATAAAAAGTATTCCCCGGTCAAACTGGTCTGGAATCAATCAGTAGTACCTCCCGCGCTTGATTGGCGAAGGAAAACCGGGAATTTGGTGTCATTTCAATATAAACTGCCCAGTCCTCTGTTGGTTTAGATCTACGATCAAGGGTAAATCGCTAAATCAGGATCGGTCTTTCGTTGTTTGCTCTGTGGCAAAAGGTCAAGGCTCATCTGCTCATCGGGAATCGAATTACTTTCTTTCTTTATTTATCTCCTTCCCGAAACGATCGATCCTGATCCAAAGTCTTGATCGATCGAGCTCTCGTTCTCTATCTGGCCGGGTGATAGGTGCTTTCCTTTCTCTTTCTCCTTGTCCTTTTCTTTATCTCCATCTGTTTGTTTTAAGGTTGTCTGGCTTAAAAAATCTGCCAGAGCGAGTAATGTTCCCAATCTCATCACAATCTTCCCTTTCTCTCTTCTCCGTATCTGTTTTCTTTCTTTCAAGGGACTCTATCAAGATTGTAGACGGGAGGTGGTTGGTAAGAGATAATTAATTGTTTTGGTGCGGGGTTGGAGTCGTTATAGAGGCTGGTTTTTATAAGCAGAATGAGTCTCCTTCAAAGAATATATAAGAGGGTTCATCTTGTTCTCAAGAGAATAGGGACGGGTCTAGTAGCGGGCAAAGCATAGATGGCTCGAAGTCAAAAAGGAGGTCTGGTAGAAGGTTTAAGAGGAAAGCTGGCATGACTGTCTGACTGTCTTAAGCATATCAGGAAGAAAGGCCAGTGAAAGAAATAAAAGCAAGGGAGAGCGCTTTTGATTTCATGTAAGAGAACCCTGTTGCTTTGCCTTTCCCCCCTTCCCCGGACGTAGGCACATGAGTGTCGAACCGGGTCACCAAAAGTGGCGAACAGATGGAACGCTGTGCTTCAATCAAGCGCTGGTTCGATTCCGGCTCGCTACTCCATTTGTTGAAGCGAAGCGAAATGGAAGACCATTTTTCTCTTAGGCTTTACCGGTTACCGACTCGTAGGCCCCGGGGCACGACTGGGGAGTGCTTTGGGCCCGCCTTTGTACTGATGCAGATGGAGTGCATTCAGAGGTGTTCCTCCGCATTGATGGCCTTGGTGTTTCTTTGATATATCTGCTACGCGACTAACCATTCAAGCGCTCATTTACAAATTTTTGCTGAACGATGGCATGGTCTTTAAAATCATCATCAGCATCACAACTATTAGTAGACGACGAACCTAGAAATATGGACATGTTTCAATACAATCTGTGACCAAATAATCATGCATCCAAATAGAAAGTAGTAATAATGGTACACAGGCCATCAAAGTAATGTACTAAATGAAATGACCATAAAGCATCAACTGACCAAGCAAGCATGACAAAAAACTATATGGAAGCAATCAATTATCAACTAGCAACCATAACGTTGGGTATGCCCACGAAGCATCAACCACATAAAGTATCAACCAATCAAGTAGAGGTTCCAAAAGTACATACACAGCAGACATACACACACAATATCGCATCAACACACATTGTGTCAGCATATACTTAAAATTGAATTGAAATATAAACAATTATTGTATCTCAACCAGAGCTTGGGGCTTTCTCTTTATTATCCCCACCAGAATGACCATCAGCACTCTTATTATTGTCTCCAATGCTTTTGTCCTTATCTTCACCATCCTGCGGCCTGTAATTCTCACAATTTCGTGAGAAATTTTGATGGATACTTTAAAGATCATACAGTGAAATCCTAATATCATACACTTAATGTCCGTCCCAGCTCCAAAATTGGACTTCTGGTTTTAAATCCAACAAGCAAAAATGAAAGAAAGCTTTTCTCTCAATTTTGCTTGATTGAAGGTGTCTAGGTGCAGATTTTAGTCTCGATGGGTAGAGGGTGTGCAAGGCATGCTAAGGCTTTATTATAAAGGCCAGCTAGCTCTCCGGGTTGCTGGAGCTTTAAAGTTATCGTGTACAGTGTAGACGCTGATTTCCTTATTAATACACGAGCATACAACTCGAGTAGCAATAGCGGCTTGGTGTATGAAATTGGCAAATGTAGCACGTCTTCGATTTAGCAGTGTCCCGGTACAAAAAAAAGAGTAATTATATGCTTCTTTTTCAAGGATTGATTATAAACGGACGTGGTTATCTTATCAAGCTTCATGTAATCCTGAGCGGAAAAAAGAGCTATGATATCGAATTGGCCCGTTAGAGAAGCCGGCGAACCACCCAACTTCGTTGACCAACGTCATCAGGTTTTGAATATCAGAGTATCTGTCTTCCCAGAACCGATATAAGGCTTCAGCAACCTTGTAACCATCGCCCGTGAAGTAAAGAGCCTAAAGTATATCACTTCTAGCGCTATGCCTAGTTTGACCAAAGGGCATGTACACCTTTTTAATGAGACCCCGAGTAAGATGCCGCTTAACAACATCTGCCAGATTCTCCTCTAGATAACTAGAAACATTTTCTCTAAATTAATTCATCATGTCACTATATAGATCCCTTACTACATCCTCACTATATGAATTATCACAGAATATATTTTTTCTTTTCGCCAAGTACTCATTAAGCAGGAAATATGACATTATTGGGTATGCGCTTGAAGATGCATCCAGAAATAATTAGAAATTTCTTCACCACAACGAAATGCGATATAAATTGAAAGGGGTTTTTGCTTTAGCCAACTTTACCACTTCGTTACACCAAAAGGTTTTCTCAGCGCAAGTCAGGATTCTATCGTAATGGTCTCCAGCCCAAGAAGCTGCTTCAGCTCTGCTTGTGAACGAGTGATGGTGGTAGGCAGTTGCCTCTAAAACCAAATCCCTTACATCCCGGTATGATTGCTCCCCAGACTCAGGTCTATGGAAGTAAAGCAGGCACCTAGCTAGATCTCGTTCATGGAAATGTAGAATGCCCACTCTATAAATTATCCCTCTTCAGTCCATAAAGGCAGGTAAAAAAATCCTATACCCCGGCTATACTCAATAGAAGCTGTTCATAGCGCGCACGTTGAATGCGCCGATCGAGAATATGCAATAGGCTCGAATACTTTCATTTGCCCTTATACAAACCGGAGCATAAAACTCTTTGAAGTTCTTTCCCTACCAGAGAAGGGTTCACTGTAGCCTGGAAAGGTGGCATTAGTAACCCCACCGCAGCTAAATGCTCCACATTATCCCAGGAGAGCATCCTACTGTTTACCATGAAGGGAATGGTTTGCATAGTAGAAACAATCTCACATAGTTGTTTGTAACATTCTACATTGTATAAAACGGCATAAAAGCGAAGTCTTTTGAAGTCAACAGGCGGCTGGGAGAGTTCTGCTGCTTCAGGGGTTAAGTATCCCCCAACTAGATCGGATACCCGGAACGTTTGAATCAATTTTATCCTTCTGTCTGTGAGGAACTACTTTCCATTTATTAGGAGGACATATCATTGGCAAATTCATAGCGAAAGGTAGAATGTTTAGTGAAAATAGAGGTTGAACGTATGCGGTAGACTTGACTATGTATTCACCTCGCTACGCGCCTTCTGAAAGACATATAATACCGACTTTATTTGTAAAGCATTTGTTTGTAGGAAGTGCTTTATCGTGATGTGCCGCTCCGCGCCTTAGCAACTTCAAGAAGGCACCTCGGGTGCTCAAAGAATAAACTTGCTAAGGACTTGACTTGCTAAAGGACCTGCTAAGGAACAAAACAACAACATGATAAATTGAATTAATCACTAGAGTGAGCATTACTTTACTTAATAGCTTATCAACCTTATGATAAATCTAAGCATTCTAGTGAGCACTTGCTTTGTTAATACATTATCAAGCTTAGCGCCCTTATAAGAGAAATCTAAGTTAACTACTTGAGTGAGCACTGCTTGACTTATTATCTTATCAACTTTCTTTGCTCTGGCGCATTCCTCGGAGTAGCGATGCATTAAAAGTGGTTAAGTGGGAAGTTTCTAAAAATCTAAAAGGAGTCAAATGTAAAAGATAAGACAGCTTAGGCGATGTTAAAATCAAACCTAGAAGAAGAGAAAACTTGAGATCCTATTTAGTCAGGGCCTAAGAAAAGAGTTGATAGCCGTGGAAATGATCCCAGGCGCTAGGGCCCTATATAGCTTTAGGAAGAAAAAGGCATACCGTCCTCCCTACGAAAGTCTCTTTTTCATGAGTTGAACTGGCTCTGCTAGGAAATCCCATCTATAATTACTAGCGAAGGAGAACATACTTTATTACATAGGCGAGATAGTAGGACGACAGAGTACTTCCCAAAGAATAGTAGGAGTGGCTCTTTCCTTGTACCCAGAGCCGAGGGAAGGCATGAAAAAGAGGGAATGACATCGGAAGTGTACAGTTCCGACAGCACGGCACATTATATACGAGAAAAATTCCGCTTATCATTTCGCTGCGCGCCTCCAATCCAAGAGCCAGCCTCGAGAGTTCTAAGTGTCTTGTGCGGTAGTTTGGGTAGAAGTTCTTCGGTGTGAACTTGCTGGGCCCCGCGGGTACGTACCGTACTCCAGAAGAAAGGCATTAAATGATGACATTCACACTCTCCTTCGGAGGCAAGAGCAATTCCTTACTTACCCTTGCAGAGTTAGATCAGAATAAGGATCACATCACCGGGTCGATCACCACTTACACCTAAAAAATAGTTAATGAAATCAGACAGGCTAACGAGCGAGTGTAGTTGCTTCAAAGCGGGTTAGAATAAAGGAATTCGACTAGTTAAGTTCAGTTAGCAATTCAATCAGCCTTAGCGTTGAAAGCGAAATTCCTGCCGCTTCAAACCAATCTTACTCGAGAACTAGTGTTGTTTGCCGGAAGTACGGTCAGTGTGAAGGCGGAGTGGCACAGTACCTGTGCTTTTAAGTATTCTATAAGCCAGGCGCGGAGCGTTGAAAGTATAGTTTTTCAAGCAGTAGGTTTATGCATGCAGGTATTCATGGACTATAAATAGCTGAGTTCCGGTACAGGCAGTCGTTTATAAGCATGGGCTTTGCCACCGTGGAGAAGATAATAGAAAAAGAATGGTTTAAGCAAGCATGAACAGATAGACAGATATATATATAGAGTATAAAGCAATGGGCTAGAACGTGCCGGGTAGCATAAAAGCAAGATATGCCTATGAATAGTAAGGTCGTATTTGAGCTAGAACGGATAGAGGTGGGGAGTGAACCGAATTAAAGGTCTTTTTTGAGACACATGGGATCCGACGTCCGGTTCCAAGATCACCACAATAGAATGGAGTCGCTGAAAGACAGAATAGGACGGTTCTCAATATGGTGAGGACAATGTTAAAAGCCAAGGGCCAAGGAGTTTAGGGCCGAGGCAATTGCGTGTGCGGTTTATCTTTCGTTTCGATCGCCATTGGAGAAAATAAGACTCCATTGGGCAAGTGTGAAGCACCTAAGAGTTTTTGGGTCAATTTCCTATCTTCATGTCCCGAAAGGACAAAGCTGGACGATAGGAGCAAAAAGAAGGAAAGTAGTCTAGGGGAGGCCGGCTAGAATAGACATTAGGAAGTGCTTCGGGTTGAAAGCAGAGATTTGAATATGAAGAATGCCTCAGTGCATTGGAGCATAGACAAAGAAAAGACATAGTTTTCATTGGAAGAAGAAGAGAAGGAAGAGCAAGAAAGCCAAAAGGACAACACAAGTCCTATAACACCAAGTTTCTCTTAAACTCAAGTGAACAACGTCTGAGGTTACGTAGTAGAAGTGAGCTATATGAAGCTAGCGAAAGGATGGACGAATTTCTTTGATTGTAGATGATGAACCGCTTTGAAGTGTGAAGGAGGCTGACTTGGCTACAAAATTAAGGATTGAACTCCACTATTTAGTCAACAAAAAGTCAGACAACGGAACGGATTTAGAAGAGTACTTTCCTTCGCTCTAGGCAAGAATCAGCATTTGCTTCTTCGTGCTAGTCCGAGATTGCTGGCACTTATGACGAGAAAACAAACTCTTTCTTCTGTTTATGAAAAACTACATATCAAAAGCTAGTAGTGTACCCTTAGTGCCGTAGTGCCAATCTACTCCGAAAGAACGAGCTTCTTTGCAAAGCAACTTCATACTATATTACTTGCCGGCATAGATAAGTACTTGATAGGCAGCTTTATCTTTCTATCTACTAGCAGGCTTGACCTACTATACTTGAGTGTTTGCATGCCGAAAGAATATTCTATGAGCCTATATTCAAGCAATGCCAGCAAAGACAAAGCAAGTAGTGCTCCTATCCCACTGAAACAATAAGCAAGACAGGGCCCTTCAATCAATGGAAAGTCTTTCTATCAAACTCTAGGTGAATGGCCTAAGCAAGTACTTCACTTCAATCCAGCAAGATCAATTCTTTCGTTCGCTATACATCCGGTTTGATAGCTAGGAAAGCATAAGATAAGTGAGAGCTTCTTTTCTTTCCTTTGAATAGAACTGATTTAGGCGCATTGGCTTTCTTTCCTTCTGACTTGCTCAATATCCTTCTGGGTGAAATGGCATTATGATGTCTCTAGATTGTGAAAGACAACATTCCCTATCGTAAGTAAGCCTTACTATCAAATTGATACATGGAGCAGACTGTCTTTATGCTGCAAATTCAATAGAAGAAATGTAGTAAGGTTCAATCTTTGCGTAGGCCGTCGGATTCCTTGTCTTGCTGCCATTGTTTCGTAACTACTAGTGCAAAGTCAAAAGAATGTCAGTCTACTTTCCCTTCTTTGCTTTCCGTGCATAGTTTAGTAGTCGCTTTCATTATTCTGAAGTGAAGAAACAACTTGATCAAAAATGTTGTTATTGGCATTCTTTTCTTCTTTCAGCAACCTAGGAACTGGCTAAGTAAGAAATAGCACGATTTGAACTGCTTTATTAAGTAAGCTGTGGTATCAAAAATAAGACCCAATTTGAGATTGTGACCGGGAATCTTTTGACAGTGCCTACAAGGCCTCAGAATATACAGATAGAGTGAGAGTCCCACACCCGGGCAGATAGAAAGAAAAGCTGAGAAAAGAAAAGAGAAAAGAGACTGGCAAATCTGGGCCAAGGTGCAACTGATCAAATCCCTATAGTCAAAAGTTGTAATGGCAGTTTTGCCTACGGCATTTTTTGATTGAAGTTTTGATGCTGGGTCAAAGTTGTCAAGTCAATTTCCCCTCCACAAGCCTATCACACCAGATATAAAAAGTAGGAAACAGCGTAAGAACGTCCTACCTCCCTCGGGAGACCTCTAGTGTCTATGAAAAAAGTAGGATCACCATATGGCAAAAGGAATAATTCCCAGAAAAAGGAAGAGAAATGAAGTAATAACGGGAAGTGCCAGTTTCAATATTGTACGCTTGTACCACTACGAACGGATAATTGAGGAAATTTGCGAACAAAAACATGAGAGGGAAATTTCATCATGTGTTGTTATCAAGGTAAGGGGCTCGAGTTTGCATAATGTACCAGTCAGCTCACTACCGGTACTTTGATTGGTGAAGAAACTTTTGAAAGTGGAAAATTGATTGTAGGAAACTAAATCATGTGTTACTATCATGGAATTGCTTTGACTGAAGTTGGCCACATACATAGCTATGCCAATCTGCGTAGGGCTACAACTCATTTCCTCTAGCAAGAGAGGCCTCGTGCACAGTGATGTTGATTCTCTCCATTTGTTTGAGAATTATTGTCAAATCAAAAAAGCAATTAATTTGATAAGGAAGTACCAGATTGGATAGGAGAAAACTTGTGAAAGGAAGGAAAGGGCTTCGTACGTAGTAAATAATTAGTGGATCTACATCCCAATCACTTATCATGACAGTTCGGTGTCATTTTGTTTGTCTAAATTTTCCAAACGAGGTCTTAGTTGCAAGTATGAGAAATGTTGGTTTTGGTTAATAAAAATACAAAATTAAGGACTGGATATTATTTTCCAAATAAGCCTTTACTTAATTAAGTAATACCTCTTCGTGCCAATTTCAAAGCGAACAGCTAGAAGCTCCCGCATCAGAAGCTAGAATTGACGCCACGGCACAAGGCATCGCCTCCATGCTATGTGCACACGGCCCCGAAGTGGAATGGCTAATTTGCACAATCTGGCCCGGCCTTCTCCCTCTCAGTTCCTCTGCAATCGACTTACCAGAAATCGTCGTGGCAACTCCACTTTAACCCCCCACTCTTTCCTGGAGCCTATACTTAGCCCTTTGAAAAGTCTTGTAGTACCTCCCGCGAGCCCGTCAGAAGCATGCCTCATAAGAATCTTTGTGGCGACGGTCGAAGCCTCAGACGAACCTTCCCAATAGAGGCCTCCACAGAACACTCTACAAAGTCAAAGGGGAGCATGTGGTCAACCACCAAGAATATACCCGTGGCCGAGCTTCGTACCATGATCCATTCACTCTTTCTCGAATCTTGTGCTTCCATGGCGCTTCTAGATTGTTCTTTCTTGTGTTGACCGTCTCTGTCAGTCACGAGGCCTTGCCTGGTGGAAGCAAAAAAAGCGACCGGAGTCGATTTCAATTCCTCTTATGAATCTGCCAATGAGTTGAATTTGACAAATGGGACCTCGCTAGAAGCAGAAAGAAGAAAAGGCATTTCAAATTTTCATCTATGCGGGTGGCAAACGTTACCGAAAGTGTGGAATAGCATTAGAACGTTGTAGAATCATTTCAACGCTAGGTGATGTATTAGGAGCTGATCCTGATTATATATTCAAGAATAGGTTGTAAGCTTGCTGTTAGAATTGTAACGTTTTATTTGAGTAGTAACCCGTGCTAAAGATCTCCCGAATAAACCTTCGGATATCCACCAGAGAACGAATAGAACTAGTGTTCATTTCTGTAGATTCAATAGTAAACGAATTCTGAGGAATCAGATCAAACGTGTAGTTTGCCTTTTTAACTTGATCTGTGGTATCTGAACTGGAATTAGGTTACTCTTCTAGTAGGAGGAACTAGGAGGGGGCCCCCATTAGAAGCCGCAGTTATACGTTTAATAGTTATAGGTTTCTTTTTCATAGTATTACGTGCAGTTCTAGTTATAGGATATAGATTCTGCATAGAAAATTGTTAAAACGAATTGAAATAGACATCCATTCGAGAAATTGGAACTTTCTAGAACTCGGAAGAGACTACAAGAAGTCAGTCCTAGAAAACCAAAAAAGATGATACTTAGATAGTAGGCAAGTAGAATACTTTTTGCTTTATTTCTAGATTTGCAGTTGTACTAGTTCTTTAGGATAGAGTGGACCTGTACCCGGAAGAGCAAATAAACCATAATAAAAGACAACGAAGTTTCTTTGAGGGAAATACCCATTAAGGGTCATAGTAAGCTGGCACTTAGGCCATGAAGAAGGAGAGTGCCGGTAGGTAGGACGAGTGATCCTTAGAATGGTGCCCCTAGGTCGGACAGTGCTTTCTCACTTTTGGGAGAGGTCGCAGACGTTCCACTTTAGCAACTAGCCACTTTAGCAGCTCGAAGGACCTACTGCTTTCTTTACCTACTGCTTTCTTTCCGGGGGACTTTGAAACCAAAGCTAGGACAATGGGGTGATGCGAAGGAGAAGGCCGGAGAAGGAGCAGGCACGAGGCGCGCAGCGGTTCAAATTCACTATATGTATGAAGTGCCCTCACATTTGACCTACTAGACAGACCATGTAAAAACGACTCCTTCTCCGGAGTAGAAAGAAATGAGGGATAATTCCTTTTTAGCAATAACTTGCCAAGCGAACTGAGCACTAACTCATCAATCGGTTGCATATAAACCGTTTAATACTCTATATCTATCTAAAGATCTATATATCTAAAGGTTTTGTCAGAGGGAACACAGGTACACCTTTGTAGAATCCATCTGAACCAACCACACTTCGCTATAAATAGATGAGGCAATTGGGTTTGAGTTTGTAATTTTGATCCCGAATTTTCTCACTGGCAATTCTTATATCATCCATTGTGACAGAAGAAAATCGAGGTTGACTCGCACAAGAAAGATAGAGTGACGAAAGGTTTGAAATCCATTCTTCTGTCGGAGTGAGATCAAGATTCATGGATCGAACTATTGGGCTCGTCATATACCCGAGGCTCTCGAATGAGCTTTCAGAGTACTTTGAAAGATAGGGGTGGGGCAAGATAAAATCACTTTCTGTAAGAAGGGGCAAGACACTTTTGACTTCACTGCATTTCTTCCTGACGCACGCACTAGCTTTGCTTTGGACAATCTTACTTACGCACTAGCTTTGGATGGAGAAAGAGAATAAAGTCAACAGAGCGAGCAGTTAAATCATTGGCAAACCGCCTTTGAAGGACGAGCAATCAATCAATAGGCAGGCGCAAATACCCGCCCGAAGAAATACTCCACCGGGAAAATCAAACTGACGCTGGTTAGACTGAAAGCAAAGAATGGGGCACCTACTTACTTTCTTTGAGTGAGACTAAAGGCTAACTATTATTTTAGAAGGAAAGGTTACGCTCTATTTACTAGAAGGAAAGGGCTCTACTTATTACCCAGCTCAACTTGCTTTGCCTTCCTCCGCTTTTCAACTTGACTCAGGAAACTTACTTTGAGAAAAGAAAGGGGAAATCAAGAATAAAGAAAGAGCAGACTGACCAATTACCATTCAAAAAGTACAATACAAGCTCCTCTGCTCATCTTCATGGTCTAGGCAAGCCTACTCCTCCACCGCCTTCCTTGGGCAAGGAACTCTTTCTTACAGAGTCCTTCCTGCTATAAATAAAAGAAAGAGCAAGCATCTGTACAAGGAAGGAAGGTGCTCATATAGGCAATTCCTCAAGCACTAATGCGGCCTGGCAAATATATATATGTGTGGGAGAACGAAGTGCCAACCAAAGAACTGCTATTAAATAAAGGTGAAACTCTTCCTTCCACCTAAATACTTAAAATAGGATAGGAGCAAGCAAAGAGTCGATCAAATCATAGAAACCGAAAAACAAAGCACTGGACGGACTATGGACTATATATGAAAAAGGGGTAAAAGGGGAAATCAAAGGTAGTCTCACATACTCAACGATAGATAGTTTTATTGGAATTATTCACAACCAATGATTGGAGAAGAGCTTACACTTCCTAAGAAGGAAAGCAAACAATTCCAAGGTGAGCAAGAAAGCCCGAACCAAGGGACGAAGTGAAAAGTAAGTAAGTGTCCCATATCCATTTCCTCGTGCACATTCGCATAGTTCCAAATAGATAGTAAGGATTTCATTTTCATTGCACCCGACTTCGATCATTCCCTTCTACCCTCTATCCTATCTGGATGATAAGCTTTTCTTGTTCCAGCTTCAGGATCGCTATTGACTACAGACTTCTCAGAGTAAGGGCTTGCTTCGGTGAGACTTTTCGTGATGATTTCAATTCCATACTTACTGCTCCTGGGAAGCGCTGCCGGAGGGAGAAGTGCTTAATGCAAAGAAAGATATGAAGACAGTGATTCAGGGCAAAGCTTTATCCCTCCTTCAATCTTTTCTGGTCCTCATTTTGCTCTCATAGAGTTTGGATATGAACCTGCGGATTTCCACCTACCAGATATTTGGAAAGGTATTCCCCCTCGTTTGGCAAAAGGCTCAAGGCGAGTACACCCTATGAATGAATGCATAGAGGCCTATGGATGGGCGGGCACCTTAGCTCTTAGTATCTTAGGCAGGCCCTGGGTGGAATCCTATATATAGGTAGGCAATTGCCGAGGCTTTCACAAAATAATATAAAGACTTTGTGGAACCCACTTCTCAAAGACTACTCAAAGACACCCACATAAACCAAAGGAGAAAAAGACCAACCATATATTGAATTCCAAGAAGAAATAATCATGCAAGATTGCTCTAGCTGCCCAACTACGAAGATTGTTATATATATATAATAGAAATACCAGTCATCACTCTCATCCACTGGAAAAACACTTTCCTAACTTGCATAACCTGCCTTAACTCGCATAACTCACACCTGGGTTCGTTCTCTTCTTCAGACAACATCGATTTGAAGGGGCTTTTTTACTTTCCTCTTTCTTTTCGGTCATAGCAAATTCCTTTTAGTAAGTTAAGTAAGTAAGCAAATGCTAAGTCTGCTTCTGTTGAGGATAGAAAGAGTTCAGAGTGTTATATGTGTGAGATCGATTCGTTTCGAAACTGAGAATATTCTCTCTTCTTTACTAATAGTTGTTTCGACAAGGAAAACTCAGAAAGATAAAATCTTACCACTTTTCACACTAATATTCAGTATATAAATAAAAAGGGGAACTACTCACTCCTATACAATTCAACAAAAACTACTAGTGCTTCAACAATTCAAAGACACTACAGAAGGCAACACAAAGAAAGTGTTTCACTCAATGAAAAAAGGAAGGGTTTTGCTTCATACGTGAAGAACGCTTTACTCAATTGGTAGGGTTCCCATGAAGTCAGTGCATCAGAAGGAGATTGTGGAAAAGATCAAAACATATATTGTACATTCATAATACCCGATACCTTTGTAGCCAGGAGATAGCGGTTACCGGGGGGCAGGTCAAGACGAAGAGGAGTATGGAAAAAGCATCCAACAACTTGAATCCATACTACGTGGGCAAGCGGACGGAGGGAGGTCAGCAACAAGGTTTCATCAATATGTATGGCTACTCGCCTTTTCCGATGCTCACTTAACTATTCACGACTAGTCTAGTCCATTCAATCACTACTTTAGACTTTATTGCTCTTTTTTCATTTGGTACATATTCAAAAACGACCCATATTCGAATTCTATACAATCTATCGTGACCAAGGGAAAGATTCAAACAAACAATGGTTCTGCGCTAAGAACACCCTACCTTAATTCTTTTTTGAAGCTGTGAGGAGGACCGTCCTCTTTATTGTTATTTCCACTATAGCAAGGAGAGTCAGTCAGCTCCAGCCCGCCCTTATAGAGCTTATTACCTGGAAAGCCTTTCTTTTGGGCTTTGCAAGACAAGGGTATACACCCAGAACTCCACTCTGATACGAAGAGGCTGCCCTCCGGCTGGACATGGGACTGACGACGGGTACTTCTTATTAGCTATTTACCGGGGGATTCCTCGAGGTTGGCTTTCCACTCTTTTCATATTCTCAAAAACTCATACATTACTGAAAGAGGTAGGTTACTGCCGAAAGGCTACGCACGGTTTGTTCTAGTGCTGGTATTGCTTCAAAATAACTTCTCAAATTAGAAAGCAGCATACATAATTGAATAAAAAAAGGAAATTGACCTTATTTTGCACTGAGCACACCAAGCAATTTGCCCCTTTGAATGCATCTGCCAAAAGAGGGAACAGATACCTTCTCTCGTTAGAAACTAACATACTTCATTCCAAAAAGAATACAAAAAAGGGGATAAACCGTTAAGAAATTCTAACAAAAGCAAGCAGGTCAACCAATTAAAGAAGTCAACGCATAGTTTTGAACTTCTCAGTAGAAAAGAGAGATAACAGAAAATGCGTGTTCCAAGGATTAATCAGAGCAGCCTCTTCTTTCTCCAGCGAATAGAACCAAATTCTAAGTTTCATAGCATAAGGTCTGCTAGCTAAGGAAAAACAAAACAAGCCTCTTGCTCAGTGCACTCTACAATTGCAACGCAAGACGACCCTTTTCTTCTAGAGTTTTTATCTAAGGCTCTCCTTGTGGTGAAGCATGAGCCCTAATACTTTTATAGATAGGGGGGCAGGGATTGAACGATTGAATACTACAAGCATTTCTTTGATTGAACGAGAAAAAACACACATACATACATAAAAGAAAGAAAAACAGGGTATTACAAACAAGTGAACCATTGGATATGTTACAAACAGAAAAGCCAAGAAAGTATGACCAATAGCATATACCTGAAACAAGTGAACCATTGAATACTTGAAACTGCACAAGTGAATGATCAAAAAGAAAGAAGCATTTTACCGGCACAAGAATATGTCTTTTTTCTTACAAGTTCATGATAAAAAACTATGAGAAAGGACTGCCTTTTTTCGTCATATTATCTGATGGAGACTTTGCTGCGAGCATTTCGTTATGTAAAGATGCAGAGCAGATAGACTCTCTCTTTATATATGGGGTGACTCCCCCGGGTCTAAAGAGGTCACTTGCCTGCCTTCCTCTCTCCCTCCTTTTTCGCGTGGGAGCAGCGCCTGCGGAAGGATCATGTTTCAGGAGGAAATAATATTAGTTTGTCTGCTAGTAAAGTTTTTCTTCGCTTTGCTTGCGGCTTGCTTGAGTTGAAATTGAATGGGTTTCTAGCTTAGTGGATTTGGTCATTCGGTCCCATGCGACTTCTCGATATGCTACTCTCTCAGAAGAGATGCACTTCAGCTGGATCATAAATGATTGATGAGTTCTTCTCCTTTTTTTCGTTATTTTACGGGTGTTTTTCTCGTTATTAGACTTTCAAATTAGCGTCTGTGAGACACTCACTCTCAGCAGTTACCAGAGGCATCTTCCATTCATTTCGATTTTGGTCTTTCTGCACCATATTTAGATCTTCCCTTTCTGCGATCCGGAATTCCCAGCAAATCCCTTACTCCCCTAATACAGTGGAATTTCACACCTGGCAAATCTTTCACTCTACCTCCTCTGACTAATACTAGAGAATGCTCCTGCAAATTATGACCTTCGCCTGGAATGTAAGCAAATATATCATGTCGATTGCTCAACCGTACTTTGGCTATCTTACGTAGAGCTGAATTTGGTTTTTTCGGTTTTCTCGTCGAAACACGCAGGCATACTCCTTGCTTCTGGGGACATTTATCCAAAGCTCGAGTACGGTCCGTGCGCCGTTTTTCTTCTCTACCATGCCGAATCAATTGATTGGAAGTGGGCATCCCTCTTTCCTATGGCCTTCCCCCCCTGCGCCCTATCACTAGTTCTTACTCCCAATCCAAAGCACCTCTTTTCCATTCATAGAGAAATCCTATCGTTAAAATCAATAAAAAGGCCATCATGGACCAAAATCCAAAGAGATCAATCTTGTTTAGAGATACTGCCCAAGGGAAAAAAAAGGTGACTTCCAGATCAAAGATAATAAATAAAATAGAAACCAGATAAAATCGTATATCGAAACGACTTCTGGCATCACCGAAGGGATCGAAACCACATTCGTAAGCCGACAATTTCTCTGGATAGGTCGAACTATTGGAAGAAAATAGAAAAGGAAGACCAACTAAGATCAAAGAAACTAGCAGACTGAAACCTAAATAGATCAAAATAGGTGCGAATTCCGACATAACAAACAAAACCTTTTTTTATATAACCTACCTTTCCCCCTTGGAAAGGAGAGAATTTCATGAGAGTCACTCTCGCTTTCTATGAGAGTGAATATATATGATATTGGCGTGGGTTCTACCAACAAAACGTTGAACTTCCTTTTTTTTCTTTTTCGGGCGGGCCACACCCAGCCTCTGACTTCAATGGTGGAAACATCCCCAGTACTCCAGGGTGAACATGAACAAGAGTTTTTTCCAAAAATGAATGTCTGGGCCTCGGCGGGAGTGAAATTCTTAACTTTTTCTCTTGTTTACGCGGTGATCTTCCCTTGTACGTAGTCTATGTCTGGGGAGGTCCCCCACTTCCTTCGATTCCCGTCCCGTTAGCATCTACGATAGGAGAGTTGGGATGACTCCTCCGTTTCGGTCCGGAGCCGGACGGTAATAGACCGTAAACCCTTGCGACCAGCTGCAGAACTCACCGTTTTTCTATTGGTTTGGTGCCCTACCAAGACGATTTCTTTATACCCATCAAAGAACCTCGATATGCTAATCCACGAAAAACGATATGTATGATAAATGCGAAAGAACTCATCTACTCCAGCGAGCCTTTTCATTTAAATACATGGGTTTCTTATTCGTGGAACTCTTTCTTGGCAACTTGGACAACAACGAAGTTTTTCCCGCATATATATCAGACGGACGGGATCTTTAAAAAGGGCTTTCTTTATAAAGCTTTCGTCTCAATTCATATTTGGCCACAATCTACGTTTGTGATCTCGTATATTTCGCTTATCCACCATCAACTTTAGTTAGTTTCCCCCTCATCGTTTTGCAAAAAGCCGCTCCAAAGTAGTAAAGTCTCTTCTTTTGTGTTGGCCGAAGTGAAAATAGTCACACGGAACCGTTGAATAGGCTCGAATATCTCGAAATGCTCTTCCAGTTCTGGGAAGAATTCACAAAACTCCGTTTCCATATAGATTTTAATGGAATTTTCCCGTATTTCGACCGGATAATCTAAAATATAAATTACTTTCAAGATTCTGACCAAAAAATGGAACATTCCATGCCCTCGGACAACGCTTTCTCGTGAAAAGTAGTTACTTACATATCCAGTGTCTTTTTTGGACCCCAAGAATGGATTGGATCGAAAGGACAAGGACTTTCCTGTTTTGAAATCAAGGCCAAGGCCCCTTCTTTTCTGTATGAATTTCTGACCGCACAAAATCTCCGTAGCCAATTTACCACATAGGATTCTTAAATCTAAGATTGATGATGCTGGTACTAATTTGATTTCACAGAATCCTGGAACTTCCATAACATTGGCGTAATTCAGTTTGAGCAAGAGATCCTGACGTAATATATCTTCGTAATGAAAATGGAGTGGAAACATCATGCATGGTTTTTCTTCTTTTTTCTTCTTAGACCCTAGGGGCTTTGAACAAGCCCTCGAGTACTTTTTCTCTAAAGAGAAGAACGATGAGTGGTAAATCTCTCACGTCGTGTCGGAAATGGCTGAGGATTTGCCTCAAAAAACAAAAGAATAGTGGGATTGGTCGTCTGTTTTAAGCAAAAGCAAAAGGAGAAAGAAGAGTTGGAAAGAGTGAAGCACCTACTGCTATTGATTCGGGAACCGGTGCCATTGAATCTGAAAGGATAGAGTAGGTAGGCTTTATATGATTTATGATGATAATATGGTTTGGCCTTTTCCTTGTTTGGTTGTTAGGCTTGGTAGCCCGGGTGGGTCTCTTAGGGCAGCTAGGCAAGGTTGAGTAGAGGGAATGCCAGAGGTTTGAGTTCACTAGAATGAATCATCCAATCTTTCTTTTCTCCGCACTTCTTCACGCCGACATCGCTCGCCTTCTGTCTGGTTTAGGTAAAAGACTGTTGATACTTAAGAAAATTAAATACCATGCAGATGATAAAAGCACATGTCCCTCTTTCTTCCTTGTAAGTCTCACTGTTCTTAAACTTATCCTCTATTTCTTTTTCAATTCGATCCTCTTTGGATATCACTTCCTCAACCCTCAATTGGCTCACCTTTTTAGCAAATTCAACTTCTACGGACCCGACGAGATAGAGCATCGGCAACTCTATTGTAGGCCCCCTACTATATATATATAGAAAGAAAGAAAGAAAAATCCAATGAACTTAGTAAGAGCCTTGAATTGTAGAGGCTGTGTCAACTTTTGTTCCAACAAATATTTTCAACTCTGCTCACTCAAGTTTCTTACTTTTCAGCGTAAGCACTTAAGCTGGCCCATATCTTGCCTTCGCATTTCGACAAAGCTACCATGCCACAACTCTTTGAATTTTATGCACCTAACACGGTTTAGTGCTTCTCCTTCTATAAAGAAAGAAAAAGTATGCAAGAAAATAAGTGTAGCAAGCCAAATGAATGAATTAGTTGAGTATAACTGGCGTGTAGTTTTGAACTATTTCTTTTTTTATATGATGCTACTATGATCTTTACTATAATATATTTGTATGTGGCGATATACTTTGGAATTTGAGCATTTCCTTTTCTTTCCACGTTGTTATTGCATTCAACAAGCAAGGGACTTAGCGCCTGTAATAAAAGACAGATTAAGTGTTTCCAGCAGAAACTCGCAACGGAAACAAGCTTTGAACTCCACTACTTTGACAAGCTCCACTTGCCTAACTACACAACTTTAGACTTATGAAAGTATTAACTACACAAGGAATAAAGGCCGATAAGCAACGTCAAGCTACACTTTAGAAGTTCAAAGCCTTACTTCTTTTTCCAAACCAATTGCTTTCTAATAAATAACTAGTGCTATCGGGTGCAATACTTCTGTTCTTACATAAAGTGCCCGGAAACTACTACTACTACTTGAGAGAAAAAACTTGATACACGCAAGTTTCTTTCCTAACTACTACTTCCTACCCAGCTTTCTACTTCCGGAAGGGATTACTTTTGAGATATGGCAGAGAACTCCGTGAGCGTAAACAGCATAGGAAAGCTTATTCTTTAACTAAACTATTTGTGGACAAACTACACTTATTTGAAGGAAGTTCTCCTTATCAACTAACAAGCTTGGAATTTCACTATTGGTTTAGAAGACATAGTGCTAAGGCCCATCCCAGACGACCAGCAAGCGCCAGGTAGGGATTAAATAGCTGTGCTTACTAAGCATAAACTAAACACTAAACAAAAGCCAATTAACTACTTTCTAATGCGCATCGGGAAAGACGTAAACTAAGAAGGCGCGCAGCGGAAGAGCTTGATTGCTAACTATTTGCTTGCTTTTAACCTGTGACTTACTTACATAAACAAGGGAAAACGTAACTTCTACTAATAACTACACTACTTTTTTAACGAAAAACTATACACAAAAATCCTCTAAATAGGCTTATTTGGCGCATCCAGAAAAGAAGAAATGGATTTAAGGAACGCATTCTTTTGACAAGGCGGGACTAACTCTATAAATAGTTGGACTTCTCTTTCTTATGTTTTCTTCTATCAACTACTTACTCTGTCCAGCTAGCAACGGAAGGAAAGAAAGTCAACTACTTGAACTCTATACTCCTTTTTCGCCTAGCCCAAAAGCCGGCTAAAAAACTTATATACTTTATTTATGGATCGGGACGGACTTAAGGTAGTTCGAGCTTGTCTTGCTTGTTGTGGCAGGAAAGAACTAATTGATACACTTCTAACCAAAAAAAGGGCAGGCTCACTTCTGTCTTTAACGCATATTATCTTGGTTGAGTTTCACTTAATTCTTTCTGATTTTCTGACTCCACTACTCTATATGAAGTAAAAAAGCAATAGAGGGGACTGGATTCAGTTCTTTTTTCACTTCTTTTTTTTCCTACACAACGGCACCGAACCAACTGTCTACAAAACTTTATCTCCAAACTATTCAAACTATTCTATATTGAATAAAAACTATTATGGCTTTTCTTCAAACAAAGAACTCTCTATTCCTGCTTTCTCCCTTACCTTAATAGGGAAAATTATTCCCCCCTTATACGATAATTAGTGTGAAAAAACTTCATATATATTGTGTTAATATACCACCTATATTCTGTCTTATAGGAAGAGCGTATTTATTCAAAAGTACTGTTTTTACACAAGTAAGGAAAGATAAGTATACCCTTCTTATTACCGCTCAAGTAATTGCTTCTTTCTCAAGCCTACTCAGTCCCCGGTCAAGAATCCGGTTCTCAAGCCGATGCCTAGAGTGGAGGTTAAGGAAAGGAATGAAGTTTCTCTAGCCGAATGGGAAGATCAGGGAATTAGTGGCATAGGGAATTAGTTTATCAAGCCTGTTACCCGTTATCAGATCAGTTTTTTGTTTTCAGCCGAAAGCACTGAAGTAGTAGTTGTAGCGAAAGAAGTTGCTTCAGGAAGGAAAGCTGTTTGACCCAAAAGCTGTAGTTGTAGTTTCCGTTGACTAAGCAAGTTCTTGAGTTTGTAGTGCTTCTCCCTACCTAATTTACACCTGCGGGCGTGTCCTATCTCCTTGTGCTTCATTCAGGACCTCATAGTAGCAATAAAGAATGGGCTAGACGACTATTTTATTTGCAGGAGTATAAACTGCAGCGGTTAACAAATTGCAACCTTCCAAATAGAAAGTAGCTAATCCATGAGTATACCTTGAAGAACACAAACTTTGACCAAGCAAAATAAGCACAAGGAAGGCCGGCCGGAAAGGTTCCCTTCGTAAGCAGTCATCCATAATAGTCCCATAGATCGTTTTTATCATTCTTCAATCTAGGGCTATAGTCATAGTGATCCTCCTATGAAAAACCTTCACCCATTTACGAAGTCAATGAAAAGGCATATTTTACTACGTACGACAAGGAAAATTTGCGAGGATAGCTTTTTTTCTTCTATTCTAAGCCAAAAAACAATCTAGGTAAATACATGAGCTCGATCGGCTTAGTGCTTATTTTGAATATGGGAATCCTGAACTGTCCTATTACTAATATGTAAGAATATATCTTGGTCAAGAAAGCAAAAGAAAAAAGAATTTGAAAGAACAAAGAAACACAACTATACGCATCCGTATTGGCAAAGCACAAAAAGAAGGAAAGATATTGAAAAAGAGATTGGAGAAGTCCACTTTGATATGTATCGGAAAAGAATAAAAAAATCTTCTTATTTCAAAAATATCCAGTATAAAGAATAGTCCCATAGTCAATATCGACCTTGCCCGTGATCTAAGGAAATAAAAAGAATAGGCGCGAAATCCAGCAATCAAACTAAACCAAGAGTCAGCTTTTTTTCCCACGCTTTGATACTAGAGAAAGAACTTTTTTTTCTTCCTACACAACTGTATTTTATTCTTTGATTGCAACAAGCGACGTTACTACTTGTCTTGTAGGTATCAAATCTCTTTTCACGATCAATGTTTTTCAAAGCCCTTCCCGTCGCTCTGTCTGCTATTCTTTCTGGCAAGCAGAAGCTAGTAAAAACTACACTAATTGCTTTTCTTTTGCAATGCAAATAGTAACGAACAATACCTGAAAAACAATACGTTTTCTGAAAAACTCTCCAAAATAATCCATACCTTGCCCTGCTTTGCTTCACGTAACTACATAAGCAAGGAATTGAACTACTGAAATTGCATATTCTGAAATTGCTTTTGCTTCTTTTCTTCTTTAGTGCTTTCGGGCATATGAGCTTATAGCAGCTGGCTTTCCGCTAGGGCCTGAAAGGAAGGACAAATTACAATTTCCAACTCAACTACTTGCTGGCACTTAACATGCTTATTCAACACTGACTTATCCTTACTACACTTCTTGTGAAAGAAAACAGACACGCCGATAAGCTCGTTACGTCACGAACTTCATTACTTTATAGGATGCGCGCGCCTTCTTCTTATTTCTGGTAGGTCTTGTTCGTTACTATTTGTTTGTTCGTTTGTCAAGTTTTGTTTTGTTCTAGAAGACAAAAAAGCTAGCAACGGAAACTAAATGCTAGTCCGTAACTACTTGAAATTGAAAGAGTACTTTTATTTTCTCGCATATGGCTTCATTACTTTACCGGGACTTCCATCTGATTTTCTTGATTCTTTGGCACTTATGTTCTTGCTGGACAAATCAAACTACTTCTTCCTGGCTCTTCTTTTTGCTCGTAACATTAGTAGTTACGAGCTCGTTAGTAGTTACTCGCTAGGAAAAAGCTTAAGAAACGTAATTGACTGACTTCTTTAATGAATTTCAATCAAAACCTTGAAAGAAATTTATGACACTTACATTCTAGGGATTTGCTCCCTCTTGCACTATCAACGAAAGAAAGCTTATATTCACACCTTCTTTTACACGGGTATTTAGACTTCTGGGGTTAGGTGAGCAGTGGACCCATAGATGGTATTTCCAAGCAGCACTGTTTACACTTATGCTACTGAGCATTGCACAACTTCTAAAGTCAATTAGAATTTCTAATTGAAACACAACCATATATATAAGATAATTCTTAGGTTTACTATAGAGCAAGCAAAAGGATGAATGCAATTAGGGATGAAGAAGTTTGCAATAACTCCCAGAGAATAGTTCTTGTTCTTCTTTCTCGTGGGGCACAGAGCGAGGGGTAAGTTGGCTTGTTATATATAATAAATTACTTCTCAGGCTAGGCGGCTAATTGAAAGAGCAAAGCTTGGGCGCGAAGCCTCGCTTACTTCAAAGGTATGCTTAGTATAGTCCAGTAAGGCGTCTGCAAAAGAAGAGATTGAACCCAGCGAGTGTAACGGAAGTGAAACGAGCGAGTAACGTAGGCACGAGCGAGTAACGTAGGCATGAGCTCTACACTACTAATGTGTAGAGCGAGTAACTACTAATGTGTAGAGCCAAAAGAGCAAAAAGAGCTCGCTCGAGCCAAAAAGAGCAAAAGCCATATCTCGTAAGTTCAATTCCACTTACTCTTTCTCTGATTTTGCAATTTGATAGCAGATTTTCGTCGAAAAAAGAACACTTTTTTGGTTTCCGAATAAATAAATAATCGAATTGAATATTTCGAATTGACTTGCTCTTCGGGTCGGCAAAGCTACAAAACGAAACAAGAGTCTCGCTGCTCTACCCTCTTTCCTTGAATACCAGATACTTCCTTGTCTTATTCATCGGCTTCGCTTATAAAAGTGCATCATTGCTACGCTTTCCTAAAGACTTGACCTGACTTAGTGGATTCACTTGACTTTGGAGGTACTAACTGGAGACAAAGACGAATCTGCCCATTCTTTTTCTTTCCTTTTCTTTCATCGCTTCGCTAACTTCATGCGGATAGTCTAAGATGAGATGGACTGTTCATATGTTCGTCCAAGAACCTTAATAAAGGTGAAAGGGACGGAGTAAGGGATCCATCTGGAACGGTCCGATTTGCTTCCCGGAGCATACTTTCGCGCGGGATTTTCCATTAATTTCGTATATAAATAGTAATGAATTGACTTGCTCTTCGGGTCTTCGCATGAAGGTCAAGGTCTCAGGCAGAAAAAGGTCTTAAAGTTTTAGTTTCAAGATCCAATCAACTTGTTTAGTTGCACCAGGCTCTCACTTATACCATTTAAAGAAAGGGGAATGTTCAGAGAAAGATGGATTTTTTGGTTTTGAGGGAAGGAGGTCAAGGAGGAAAGCTTAAGTGCATTGACTTTGAAAAGTCGGCAAAGTGCATTGGGCAAGTAGCAGAGTTAGCACAGTAGGCTTTAGGGCTTGTTACAGGGAAAGTAAGTTATTGTAGTAAGGAATGGGGCGTCGGCTTGGGACTCGGTACAGCTTTGATTGGGAGGAGTAGGTCGCTTAGAGAAGAGCGCTAGCGTGCACACTTCATTGTTTATTTTCTCTTTTTCTTATTTTCAGAATAGAATATATAGTTCTAGTATAATATATAGGTATAGTATAGTGTTTTGCGTTTGGATATATTGGATTGGATATATTGGATCCAGTAGAAACGAACCAGAATTGAACCGGAAAAGGGCGTGTCACTAAAAAGCATACCCAACTGTATGAGCGTGACCAATCACAGGAGAATGTGCCAGGCATCCTATTCAATAAAAAACTGATTCAAATATGCGAGTAAAAAAGACTGTTTCATGCGATGCAAGTTACTTAAATAATCCAATAAATTCAATTGGGAGATTCTCTTTCACCAGTAGATAGATAAGTATGCTTTGATTTCGATCGATACACTGGCGACTTATACCCATTTTTACTGAGCTTACTACTTCAAAAAACGACTTCAAAGATGGAGACAAAGATGCATTAAAAAACACAGTTTACTCTGCTTTCAAAAGAAAGAGATTGTATTAGAGTGTTTAAGCCCGCCCGATTAGTCTTTGACCCATTGAAATAAGAAAAGCATTCACGAAAAGCCACTTTGTTATAAAAAATCAAAACCAATTTGACACCAAGGCCCGCCCAATTTAGACTTCAATATCAAACATATCATTTGCTTATTAAGTCACATAAGCTCTTGTTTTTATTCGTATTAAGGCTTGGGTAAACACAAAGTCACACTGCTCCCTTCCCTTGGGTAATAGACGTTCTGTGGGATAGTATTCGATAGATTTCATAGCGAAAGAGAAAGAATAGACTCGATTTGCATTGAGGAGCTTGCTTAGAAAAAGAAATATTTCTTTATTGGATTTGTGTTCATGCCCCAGCTTCATCAGGAGGTCCATCTACAATTTACATATAATAAGAAGGCGGCTAATCCATAGAAATAAACAAACCCCTACGAGAGGCAGGCTATGCTTTAAGCTCAATACGAGCAGTATATTTTATTAAGTATTCTCCTCCAAACAAAGGGAACGTAACCAGATCTAGTTGATAGACTTGCCAAAAAAGAGAGAGTTTCTGTAGGACCTGAGCCAGCCTATTCATTAGACTTTACAGTACCAGTTCACGAGCCAGCACCAAGTGTCCCGACCGAGATCCATACGCAGGAGTAGGTAAGTCCCATTTGCCAGAGGAAGGAAAGAAAAAAGCCCCTGACGGTCTAATTCTTCTTTTTTTTTTGCTTTTACGTGCGGTGAAAGAAAAAGATTTCAAAATCTCATACATACGGAAAGACCAAAGAGTGTTTCAAAACTCTGCTCTATCAAGTCAAGAAAAACAGGCAGCTCACTTACTAACTGAACAATAATAGGCTCGTTTCAAACACGGATGCTTAACATCCGATTATAGTAATTTCTTTATCTACGGGTACTACATCAACTGGCTAGTATGAGTCTGCGGGTACTCCATAAAACTGGGTCTGCTGGTACTAAATAAACTGGGTCGGAGGCCGGGTACCTATCAAAGAAGGACGGACAGGTGCTATCAGATGGGGGGAACTCCACTGTGCACGAACGAATTTCTTCTTTTTATTAGAGCAGAGCTTTTTATATACTACAAGCAGCCTTTCGATGGGCATGAGCTCAGCTACTTATATGTTTAGTGGAGGACATGAGCTTAGAAATCAACTTACTCACTTCTAAGACACTTATACTGTCTTAAGAAAGACACTGACACTTCTACTTATAGAATTTAATAGGCTCGCCCAAGGCAAAAGAACATCACGTCCTACCTATATATTTTATTTGAGAAGAAAAATGAGCTCATCTAGCTCACTATATATTATATATAGATTTGGTGTTGATGCCGATAGCTATGAAGGTGGTCGTGTGGAAGTCTTTGTGTCGCGGTGGAAGTGCGAGCTTATCTTAGATTGTGGGGAGGGAATAATAAGCATTTTTTGATCTCTGTATATATGCAAAACCTATAAAGCACATTTTGCTTAAACAGAGCGTTCCACAATCATAATATTTTGATCTCGTATAGCTGGCAAAGTTCTAAATGCCATTCTCCCGGCCCAGAATCATAAGTTTGTTTTCCTCATATAGCTTTACTTTACTTACTTTCGAGTAGGGATAGGCCCTTTCCCAATGCCTAACGTCCAACGGCTTTAATAAAGTATAATGCTGGGTAGGGGATGGATTTTGATCTGACACGATATTTTCTTTTAACCCCACTGCTCTCTCTGCGATTGTTAGTACATACCTCCAGGTTAGTTACCCATAAGTGCCCTCTTATGGTCTCCCAGGAGATAGATGATGTGGGTGAGTTGAGTCTGGCTTGTTGAAAAGAACTATTGGTATGACAGGTCTCATCCAGTAGCGATGGGCAAGCGAGTAGGTATAGAGTCCCCGCCAGAAGCTAGCATTCTGGAGATATCGGATTCGAGACTGGACTTCCAAACGGACAAAGGAGACTAAAGGAAGGGTTTTTTCTACAAGGGGAAAGCGCATTCACTCGATACAACAACAAAGCCAGCCGCTCGGGACTGGTTGGTGATAAAACTGGAAGCCCATATCCTTACTTGCTAAGACTTTTTGAAATGGAATGTGATGCGACTTACACATTTTCCTTTGAAGCTGGTTCTATACCTATAACCCATTCACTTGCTACAACCGAAAGGGGGCTTTCTTTTGAGTAGTTTTCCTACGCATAAGTAAGCCTTAGGTACTAGGCTCTTTAACGACTACCCTTTACCCAGCAGATATAGTATTGGGTGGGTGATGCTGATTCGTCTCATAGTCATAGAAAAATGCTTTGCAAATCGCCTTAGCTACTGTTTGAGTGGTAAGGTAAGAAAGGCTATAAGTATGTCTTGTCAAACCTGATCTTTTGCATCGGCCGTGTTGGTGGAGTTGGAATGGAAGGTCCGATAGTATACATCCAGAAGAAGAGATCAAGTTTAGACATACAAGGGCGCCTTACAAGGGGTACTTTTCCCAAGGGGATGAAAGCTCTCAATCAAGAACTGCTTAGGTCCCTTCTCTTCTTCTAGTCTGTCCTTTAGTTTAGTATTAGTATGATCGACGTATTTGACCTATCCGGGCATATGTTCGACTTCCTGATCAAGGGCATTGCCTATTGACCATCCGTCCAAAATTGATTTTTGGAAAATCTATATATTCCTGGCTTTGCATACCATGGGGAATCCACCCATGTCTACGTCCCACCCACCAGGTTTTTGAAGCAAGTCTTCGCGGCCTTTCTTTTTCGAGCTGAAGCTGCTTTCTTTCCAAAAACAAAGACGGATGGCTTTCTTTTTAGTACCGACCATAGGAGGACTGACTTTCATGGACTGGACTATCATGGGAGCTAAGCTCAACCTACAGGTGCACTTGCCTTCGATCAGCCTTCTTCCTTGGAAAATCGATATCAGGTGTGATATCCGAAGCAGAGTGAATCTTCCTGTGGGAAGTAAGCATTCCTCGTTAGTGATTAAAGATTTGGCTACAGTCCTTTGTACACAATAGAAAATGAAATGACAATACCAGGCTATTAGGGCCAGACGCTCTATTCCTTTATTTCAGCACCTACGCCATGTCCCTATCTTCCGGAGTATGCTATTGAAAGAGATACGCCTATTGATGAGAAGAAAGAGAAAACTTTATCAAGGAAGATAGTAGTATAAGCCGACGAAGCCTATGACCTTGCCCGCTAGGAAGTGAAATACGAACCATCATTACCTCTTGTTTCAAAAAATTATTGCTATTTGAGCAGTTAGAGAATATAGATTCTTCTATTTTATCAATCTAGAATACACAGTAGTAAAAAAGAGGGGGTCAGCAATAGCTAAAATAGTGCATGCAAGTCTGGTTCCGTGGAAAGTTCAGTGTAGGGAAGTACTGGCCAATAATCAGCTTGTGGGTAATGTAAAAGCAGTCTTGAGCTAGAAAACATGGAGAGCAGTGATTTTTTTCTAGTATGGTCAGCAATTCAAGTATTAGTGGATTCTGTTGTGAGGTAGGAAAGAGTAGGATTGCTGCTTTGAATAGGAAGACAGAAGTATAGGCTTGCTTTTTCGGGTTGAATAGCTTGCTGGTATTTTAACCAAGGGAGGAATTTCTTTCTTTACCGGAGGGGCAACTCTTCAAAAGAACTGAAATTCATTTGCTTTTTTTGAGTTGTGGGAGGATGGGATTCCCTTTTGACTATTCACTTATTGCCTCATGAACTTCGGTTAGCAAGTAGAGAGAAATAGAGTTGACATAACTCATAAAAAGTAGGATTTTCCACCACCTCCCTAAGCTATTTCTTTCTATCCTATTTCCAGTCTCACTGGTAAGGAAGCACTAATCCTGGTTGCAAGCTGTTTCACCTACCCCTATGATAGTCAGTTGTCTCAAGGAAGGCAGTAGTCTCAAGGAAGGATAAGGATGGGGTGTTTTCCCACTAGTTAAAGAGACTCCTCAAATCAAAGGCGGATAAGATTTAACTCGCAAAAGAAGCAAGAGAATTGAAAGCCCTCGGGAACCGGGCCCTCAACGAAGACATCAAATTCTTTTCTTTTTTTACAGGAAAACTTTATCACAATAAAAGAATGGACGGATTGGACTGCTAACGTACTACATGGAATGATCCAAAGATTTCAAAAACTCAATCACACAACGTTGAATCGAACACACTAAGAAGAAGGGACCCATCTTCTTTCTTTTTTTAGTGTAAATTGCGATTAACTTATTGAACGAAAGTTTTGGTGTTATTTGCAATAAACTAAAGAAAAGGTTTGTGTCATGTACTAAGATGAGAAATGCTGGTTCTACAAATATCGCATAATATAAGGTCTAATTTGAAATAAACCTATAAACAAACAACCATTACAAATTTACCAACATATCCCTAAATGCTTCTTCATTGGTTTTTGGGTTGTATTTTTTTTATTTTTTACTTATTTATTTGCGGTAGTTTGGTGTTGGGATCAGTTGACTGGAGGTAAAAGGAGAAGGCCTTGAGGCTAAACTTGCATTGACTTCGATTCCTACTTAAACGACTGATGAGTTTATGGCTCCTGGTTTGAAATTCACAGCCCTGCTTGCTAGTTCTGAACGAAGGACAACGATCAAATTGGTGAAAAAGAAGGATAGGTACGTGACCTTAGCTTAGAACAGAGGCTCGTTTAACGAGTTCTAGCTTTACTCTAAATAATGAAGTGACAAAGAGTAGGCGGTTGAAAGACCGGTACGCTATACACAAAAGTCCAAAATAAGCTTGCATTCTAGAAGCGCTATCTTCAAGGGAAGTGCCAAGTACTACCAAAGAAAGGTGGATTTACTTTGATCAAAGGATCCGTGGACTGCTTTCAAAGAAGGTCAAGGGAGAGTATTCCTACAGGACGTAGAGATAGATCGAAGTGCTTCTTTATCTCATTAAGTAAGTCAGAGCCTCACTCGTATAGATTACGAATGTTCTCATAGGACTTCACGGCTTAAGACCGGATCGTCATAGATTTAGTGTACCAATGCTGACATCTTGAGAGGCTTTCTTCTAATTATAGAAGGGGGAGGGAGTCGTACCCATGATTTGGAGTTGACCCGCTGGGCTTATTGTCGTAGCCTTTTTCTTCTTTCCCCGGCAACAATCGAAAGTCTTTATACCGAGGAGTATTCCCCCCACACAAACAAGGGGGTTGTACGTCTAGCTTGAGAAGGAACACACAAATGCCCCATTTATATGGAATTTAACATACAACGTGTGCCCCTCCCATTCATTCAGGGAAGACCCGACTTATGCTTTTCAGGCCTGTGTTTTTTGAGGCATTCCATCCCGGTTAAGGATGCCCGCGTGAAGGTTGTAGCCTAGCTTTTGGAATTGCTTGACCTAGAAAGAAGAATGAATGGCCCGGCAGTCAAAGAGTTACCTAAGCCGGTACCTCACCCACTCAGGATTTGAGGTTGGGCTGCCCTACGCCTTACTTAGTCTTAACAGTCTATATGGAAAATCAAGAAAGTAGAGATAAACGTTTTAGTCATGGTGATGGTTTAACATTGAGTCAACTAGGTTCTTAATGAGAATAAGAAGACTCGTAATTGCCAATTGTTCTATATTATCCTTTACCTGCTTTATTTTGCTTAGCCTATTAGGGCTTTACGGCCAGCAGTTTGATCCAAAAGAAAAAGAATAAAATAAGGATTACCGATGAAAAAGAGAACTAAAGGAAAAGAAAAGGCTGAACAGAGACTGCCAAAGAAAAGGTCTAAAGTGTGGGATGAATTTACTGAGGAGGTACGTACAACCGGACGGTCTAAAGGCGAAAAGGTTCCATTGTTCAAAATACCTACGTGGCGATAGTAAGAATGGGACATCTCATCTTTGGCGCTTAAAGCTTGCCGAAATAAAGATGCAAGAACTGCTGTGTCATCCTCCTCTAAAGAAGGAGAGTACCATTTCTGGTTTGATCAGCATAAAAACCGAGAACTTTTTGTGAAAATGGTCATTTATAAAAAAATCAAGTTGAAACATGTGGAGAATCCTCTTTTTGAAGAGTTCGCAAGGTCTCTTCAGCCAATGTATAATCATGTCAATCGGATGACTGTTGAGGAGGACTGCCTCACCTTTTATGAAAATGAGAAAGCCAAGTTCAAACATGAATTCGGCAAGCTGACTTCTAGAGTTGCTTGGTTTCGGTCTTCAACGCAATTCTTATTCATTTCTCGATCCTGTCTTCGTAGGGCGAACGAACGTACTCTTACTCCCACGGGGAAGCGACGTTGAGCGATCGAAGAACCTCAAGTAAGGAATCCCATTTGAACTAGATCGACGGATGATCAAAGACCCTGCTTCTACTACCAAGTCTACTCCTGTCCTTCCTGCTACTACTCAACCAGTAGCAAGCGCTTCCGTTGAGGGCACGACTCCTCAAACGAATTGGATCACTTGTTTGATGCCCTGGCTCGCTCGTAACGTTAGTAGTTACTCGCTGGCAAAGAAGAAGCTTTTCTCTTGTAGTCAAGATAGGGATTGCTTGTGACTAGGGCAGGGAGTAGGTAGGGATTAGTACAGCTGACGGACTAGCATCTGAGTCAATTAAGTTCTCAAATGAATGCATATAATTATCAAGAAATATGTCAAGGCGCGGAGCGGAAAAGAAAAAAGCAAGGGCACTTCCAAGATAACTTCCGTGCTGACATAAGCTTTGTGTTTAAGAAGGTCTGCCAATTAATGCATTCTCCCTCCACACTGTGGACATGCTGCCTGCCTGATTTCCAATGTCTTTGTTGAACTTACTAGCTTCAAACTGTGGAGCATGGGTCAAACCTATCAGTAACTTCTCGATGCTGTGACAAGCTGCCTTCTGCTACAAAGCCTCAACAGTGCCAGAGTATTTGATATGATTCAGAGGTTTGTGATTTAGTGCCCGAATTGCTTCTTTTTCTCACCCCACTCTACTTTGTTTTTGATCCTTTGTTGTTGATCCAGTGAATTCACTTTTGGTTTGTAGATGAAGCCATGCCATCTCGTCTCAAATTAGCTTGTTAGCTGCAGTCTTTGTAGCCTAAGGTACGGCGGCTCTGTGCTCTTGACTTCCACATGTATATTTTTCCTCCCGGGTACTGAAATTCATGAAATGAAATATTTGTCATTTGTAGGACAACCTCACTCTTTTAAAGGAAGGGACTGAGACTTCAATTCAGCTTATCCACTTGCAGATGAATGAAATTGTATCTTTTCATGAATATGTGGTATGGGTCTGTGTCAGTAGATGCTGAAGAGAATACTAATGCGTTAAGAAGATGCTGACTCAACGTAACATCCCAAGTCTTGTTATATCTAATAAGAGATCCAAATCTTGTTAGCTACTAGTTGTATTTCCTGTACTTGGTTGCTAAATGCTTGTCTGATTCCAAGGGTTCAAATATCTCCCGGTATACATAGGTCCATGGCAGTCAGTATGTGTCAGTACCAGATCTGACCAGTAGGGTATCAAAATTAAGCATGGGAAAGCTTGCTGTTAGGTCAGACTAAGCTTACTTCATGTCCGAGATCTGTACTAGAGTACCTTCCTTATATCAGCTCTCTATGTTTCCGCCCGCAGAGATGTATTGTAGAATGTTCAAAGTCAGAGCAATCTGAGTAGCATGTTAATAGCAAAGTCAAAGGGGTACCTAAAGCTGAGTAGGTCAGTGGTGACACAACACCTTACCAGGCCTCTAGTAAGAAAAGTGAATAATCTACTCAAAGTGCTTTGAAGTTGAGCAGTATCTGTGAAACTGGCAGTAGCATAAGGGTAGCTAGCATAGCATTACTTGATCCCTGGATAGACTCAAAGTACTCCGAACATCAAGATAGTGGTGAGTATGCAAAAGGCCACTGTAGAATAATGCTACCTATCTAGCTTGATAAGAACGTTTACAACTTCACGCATTGTTGGTCTCGCCTCGAACCTATCTATATGGAAGAATAAGTGGCGGCGGAAGCTACTCCCGTCTCAAAAGAACTTTGTCCGGTGGAAAAATCTAATAGAAAAATAGGTGAAACAGTTTGATCTTCAAAAAGAAATCTTTCAAGGACCTAGAACTTGACCAGAGAGCATATATTTCTTCTTCTTCCACTCTGGACTTTCCTTAATTGTTTTGAATGCATGGTGCTGCAGTCCTGTTGCACCTAAAGCAAACCGGTACGTCTAATTAGCTTCATTTGTAGAAAGGAAAGGAAGTGCTCCTGAAAGAGAAGGTGATACAAAGCAAATGAGACTTTGAGCTAAATCTCTTTCATGGAAATAGAGGAAACCTGTTCTGTCAATCCTTCCTCTGAAATCAATGAAAGCTGGGAAATCTAGATTGAAGTGCTTAGAGGCTTTAGCAAGATGGAACATAAACTGTTCCGAGCTGCTTGTATTCTCTTATCTAGTGCTTTAGCTATCCCGGTGTAAGTGCACTTTGTATTATCCTTCAACCTATCACTAGCGTTCTCAGATCAACGAGATTCCCTAACACGAACTGGATTAACGGAGGCAAGGAAAGCAGCTGGCATTAGTAAACCTGCAGAGGTTCAACTTTCCTCATTATGAATAATGAAGTCCAACATTTTCTCGTTTACTTTGAAAGGAGTACTTTGAATTGCAGTTACTATTTCACATAATTGAACATAACTGTCGTAACTATGAAATTGAACAAACAAAGAAGTGATCGTAATCATGTGATGTCAATAATCGATATTTATGCATTAATTCGGATGATGCTTTGCTTAAGTAACCCCCACTCAAATCATAGAAATTAGGCTTTTCTTCCAGTTGTACCTTTGTCTTTAGAATCAGTGATTTCTTGAGAGTTCAATTTCTCATTAGTCACTGTGCTGTCTTTTTTCGGGTGTGCTTGCTTTCCAAGGTCAAGGTTCGCCATAGGTAAGAAAACTTTCAAAGGAAGTATTTGGAGTGAAAAGAGAGGCTCTACATAATTTGGTGCTTTTTGAACTCTACTACCTTTTACTTTATTGGTTTTACCTCCAACTTAAATAGTTCCAATCACTTTTCTTTCAGTAAGAAATTCATACAAGTACTGTGCAATTGTTCGTGGTGCTTTGAGTTTGTCCTTAGACTCTTTCTTGGTAATTAACAAAACTAAACCATCAGATGATTTCTTCTTTTCATCATTGTCTGCGACTGACTTATCTTTGGAAGAAGCTTTCTTCTTCTTTTTTGAAGGTTTTTCCTCTTATTTTTCATCCTTCACATCAGACTCTTTGACCCCCTGATCCGTGCTATCTTCAGCCACTACATCCTTCTGTCCATCATGTTCTTGACTTACTTCAGTCAATGGTAGTTCAAATCCAGCTTCTATTGCGGCTTTTTCTTCAACGAGCCATTCCGGACTTTCGCTAAAAACCCTATCCAAAGTTTGACTTTTTAACATCAACCTTCTCTAAAGACACAAGTAATCCAAGTATAAACAAAGCCCCTGGGCCCTAGGGCTCTACAGGTGCTCTCCACCGCTTCAATTCCACCCACGTATAGTCTAATTTGAGTCAAATAAAAGTAGCACCGAGAACGTCCTCTAGTCTGCGTTTCAAGAAGAGCGACATCACACCTACTCCTATAAAAGGTATGCCAACCAAAGAGTATGTCATACCGGAAAAACAGCATGTAAGACTTGTTCGTATAGCTGCTATTTATACCTAAAGTTCTGTTTACTAATGTAGCAAATGGAAGACGCTGCGGATATTTCATGCGCTCCATTTCAACATAAACATAAGTGGAAACATTTAATACTTGCTGGTTTGTCTAGTAATATCTACTACTGCAGCATACACATATAGATAAAATCAAAGTGCTGACTCGTAACAGACATGCAACCAAAGGGCACAGCATTAGATGTTGAGCAAACACCACCTGTTCAGAAAGAGAATAAAGATAGCGAGTAAGTAAGATATGATATCTGTTGGTTAAATAAGTAGAATCTAGCACAAGAACATCATGGAAGTACTTGTATAACGCTCGCCCTCTTCCATCAGCCCAAAAGATATTAAAGTCCCTTGTCCGTGAAAGAGTATGAATAGAAAAAGTTGGGGCAACTTCTTTTTCTCAAAATAGTTCATCAGTACCGATGCATCCCCCCTTCACACGGCCCAGAATCATAAGTTTGTTTTCCTGCTGGCAAAACCATACTTTTTCGTCACTTTCGAGCCCAGGCAAAATCCAGGTATGGCATTTTTACCGGGGTTTCATGCAATTGTTGGATTTGTCTTCCTTCATTCACAAGAGTACTTACCTGTCTGGGTCCTATACGATATTCTTTTTAGTGGAACGAAAGAAAGCAATGTAGTGAAACGACCAAGTAAGTGTATGACGCCTATAGCTTTTGGGGCTCGCTACAGGATTTGTCTTATAAGAGCCTAGCGTAGTGGTCTTTTAGGGAGTTGAAGATATTTCTCTCTCGTTTACACCGGCATGATCTGCTATTGTTATTGTGCGTCCTATCTTAGGGACAGGTCGCATATGCTTAGATGCGTAATGCTCACGGTTATCTTATATCGAGGTCTTTATATCGAGGAGGGGTCGGTCGTATTAGTGAACAAATTATCGTAATGTTGTGCCAAAGGCAGAGTGCATGCATGCGTGTTCATACCAGCAAAAAAGCTGTTTGATTGTGGGATTCATCTCTTCGAATTATCAATATTTATTTGTTGAAGCCCCTTGTACGAGGTACATAAAATGTTTCAAACTTTTCATAGAAGTAGAAGTCTCGAGGCAGGAACGATTAATAGAAATATATGCATACCTTGACATTATTTTATGTAACTCTATTTATTTCGACCTTGCAATCGACTGATACAAAAACTTATTCATGTCTGGCTTGAAAGGTGATTTCCCCCTATGAAAGTAGAAAGGAAAAGTCCACCCCCAACGCTCGTGAAAACCCAGGTCGGTACTCCATTCATCCGACCAGATGTGTGTATAAATAAGGAGGCCACCTTAAAAACCTTATTCCCTATATCCCTATCCAAAGTAAGGGTGGTTCGCTTTAGTTGCTCAACCGCCCCTTCGAGCACCTCTACATAATGGACTAGAAAGTTTAGCCTTCTTCTGCGTCTACTTCGCTCAATAAACCGGGGGGAGCCTTTCTCACCAAATCTTATGCACCTAGGCCTTGGTCATCCCCCCTCGGCTGTGATCTCTCACCCTCCCTATCTATACGTTTCGGCCAACTTCCATACGAAAAAAAGAATAACTGAATGAATGGAAAATGTTTGCTTCTATTTCTTATCTCCCGTACTCCGAGCGATGAACCGTAGTGATTGTCTAGCTGTACTTCATCCCTGGGAAAGGGATAGGTGGAACAGGAGGGGGTGTAAGAACTACTGAAAGTCATCCATAAGATTGAATCCCTTTCCGACTATAGAGAAAGGCGGAAATCATCAGCGAGTGGGAAATTACTTACTTGAAAGGAGAGGAAGGGTGCTAGGCTAGAGAGCTCTAATTAATCAGCATCTTTTGGTGGTCAAAAACTCTAGTTCATTTGACCTCAGGCATTACTTGAATTTGGCTTACCCAGCTCGAAGGGAAGCTGGTCTATGTTCCACAGATAAAGTAGAGCTTTAAGAGACCCAAAGAAAGCTTTTTTTCAAGCTTGCTCACGGCAAAATAGACTTATCTCTTTTTTGTAAGCCCTACTTGGTTGGTCCAGAATGCCTACCCCAGATGACTCCCTAAACAAGGACAGTGCCCGGAGCAGACTCTCAGCAAGTGAAAGCCGCCGGCCCAATTCACAATGAAACCGGAAGAGCGTCGAACTCTTTGCGAGGTGCAAAGTGTTTACCCCTGACGGTTTTGCGTCCAACATATCCAGATGCATCAACTCGAAACAGGTCAAACTCTGCGGTCTGAAGACTCACGATTATCATGTGCTGATTGAACACATTCTTCCGCCGCGCGCGCCGGTGGCTATGCGAAGATGTCCTCTAAGCGAGCCTGTAATGCACATTATGGCCCAGCTGGCCTCGTTTTTTGGACTGTGTGTTCGAAGGTGCTTGATGTCGCAGACAGAGTTTGAGAGAGCTCCAAATTTGGTGGTGATGACATTGTGCAAGATGGAGATATATTTCTGACCTGCTTTCTTCACGGTAATGGTCCACCTAATAGTGAACCTAGTCAATGAGGTGAAGCTCGGTGGACCAGTCCAAACCAGATGGATGTACCCCTTCGAAAGATATTATGGGATGAAAATGTACATCAATATGTTTTTTTCTAGGATCTCTACATTGCTCACACGAACACGAGCCACTCATCTCTTTCAAAACTTCCCCTATTTCACAGGTGGTTTGTGCTAGTGAAGAAAAGGTGCCTGGGTCGATTGCCGAGGGATACGTGGCAGATGAGTGCCTTACGTTTTGTTCAAGGTATCTAGGTGTTTTCATAAGATTGGATAGGCCCAAGTGCAATTCCAACTCGCTAGCTGACATGCAAACTTCATATTTGCACGGTACTGCGGGGAGCATACTGGGCAAAGTTGAGGTCGTGAAGTTGGACGTCACTTCTTTGAATCAGGCTCATCGCTACGTCCTACGGCACTGCGACGAAATTGAGCCGGCAGTAAGTTTATCCAATCTTTCGGTTTATCAACTTAAATAATTACATTTTCCACTGTAACTATGAAGAATTCTGAAAGACATATTCCCTTTTTTCCGTAACTTCGCACAGGGAGTTCATAACTCTGAAGGAGGCCCGCTCTAATCGAGAGTTAGCTCGGGGGACATTGTGTTGGTTGGCTGGTACCATTTCTATTGCATGCACGTTTGGACATGAGGGCGTAGCCTGCACTTGCGATTTCCGTTATATCGCTCTTGGTTTTTTAGGTTTTGACGATGAGAAAGCGGAACACAAACTTACTCTTTTCGACAAGTCATGCAACTTCCTATTCCCCTTACTTTATTCAATTCTCTGTCCTTCCTGACCTGGAATTACTTGCAACGCTAGTTTCCTTGCGAGCGCGGTTAGACTGATAGAGGTATTAGCTGGCTCCTACTCCTACAGGATAAGGTTGATCTACTCCCCAGCAGAACTTCAATTCATTTTCTGTTTTTGAGTTGCCCCTCGCCAGTCGCCAACTAAACCCTCTACCCTTCTCAACTTGATTCTGAAACAAAATCTAAAGTTTCTTGTCTCAATTCCGAAATAATTTGGCATCTCTAAGTTACTAATTTACGCTTTCTATTTTGCTAGTTATAAGTGGAGGTATTTGGGAGTCATTTGCTGGATAAAGAACAATAAATAAAGAAAAACGAAACTAACTGTAGTCATGACCAACAGAACAGTGGAATTTCGTAAACAAATAGTAAGGGAAATTTTTTGAAGCTTTTCTTTAGCTCTACGCATCTGCACCTTGTATTCTGCTCCAAAGAAACACAATCTCGATAGGTGGAGAGGGACGGGCTCGCTTTCGGCAGCGCTCACCTCCTCGGTTCACGCTCCAATTCTCCCAAGTAAAGTTTCACGAACTTACTAACTCGGTCAACAAGTTGGGACGTCTGTCGTCACCCAGCGAGTGTAATGGAAATGAAACGAGCCAGAAAGCGAAAACCTGCTTCGGATCCAGGATCAAATGGTCCTCTTGGATATGAAGAGTTTCGTATTTTCATTGCTTTCCTTCAATTCAATAAAAAAGTTCATCAATCGGGAATGTGGGCTACGAAAAGGCATGCGAAGTGCTTCCTAGCTGGGCGAATAAATCCTTCTCGAAAAAAAGCATGTGTAAGTGTGACTATCAGAAGGAGATTCGCAAAGGTGGTTCCTTGCTCCGTGGCGCTGACGAAATTTGAGCTCTTCTTTTGCTTGTTCAAGAGAGATAAAAAGGACCTTCTGCTGTAGTGTTAGGTTTAGGCGGGGAGGGCCTACAGGAGTCAGGCCCGACTTTATTGCTCTCCTGAAGGTAGTAGTAGTGTTAAGTGTTAAGCTTTTTAACGGAACTAGTAAATTCTATAAAGAGTAGGAAAGCTCGCTGATCGCTATTAGTTAGTACTGAATGGAAGGTCTGGCATTTATCGAAAAAACCCGTAAATTTGGCATACTTTACTTTCGACGCTTGGTGCGTCGATCGCTAATGCTCTCTTAGAACTAGCTTTCCCACTCCTTCTTTACCACGGGCGTTGGCACTCCCTAAAGTACACCGTTCGAAAGTCATCCATCTGAACTAGGGCTTTTTTCACTCATATGGATTCTCTCTCCCTTTCCCATAGCCGCCTTACAGGTTCATACATACCCTTCGCTTACGAAATAATCCATACCGAACCATGTACACCGAGTTCATGTCTTATAAGTCAATGCGTACCCGTTAAGTCGTACCCATAGTTCTAGAATGAAATGCAAATGAAACGTTTCAAGAAAAATACCGAAGAAAATGAAACGTCAGGAAGAAGCCCGCTTCAATATCAACCAACGAGTTAGTTATTCATTCGTTTTGTGAGCGAAGAAGGGCGGATGCCTTCGCCGCCAGTCGGAGTGGAAGTCACGGTATAAAGGGCATCAATCAACATCATTCCTTTCCAAAAGGTTGCGTGTGGTTATAGGCTCACATATGTCATTGCTCCTAAAAAGGTACAGTAAGGGGCAAAGTGGTCAATACCTGGTTGGTTACGGCCAGGAATAATATGAAAGATTTAAGGACCTTTTTCAGAAGATCCAGGAAATTACGAGCAGTATATACCTGCGTTTATGGTAAAGTACCTTTATTATTGCTGGCTTGCCTCCCCACCCAAAATTTCTTTCTTTTTAAAGCAAGTTCTTCCTATAGTTAGTAGTTTCTTGTTTCACTATACAAATGAACCTGGTGTAAATTGCTTCGACTAATAACCCTGAGAATAGGAATTGGAATAGCAGGAGGGGCATGTTTGCTAATAACTGTGTGAAAAGCGTCAAGTTCCATTCCATTTTTTCGCATACAAAGAAGGCGTCCTCGATAGTACCTCTTCTCACTAGCAGTATTTTTTTAGATTATCTATCAAAGAATGACCGAACCACTCTTATACAAATCCTTACCTCACCCCCCTTCCTTGTCCCTGACTGAAAGGGCGGCGGCGAAGTCGTCGAAGCGAGTCCAGCCAAAGAGTGATCTTTGAGGCTACTAAGCATCCTTACTCATAGTATAGTGTAAGGTAGGTTTGGGTATAGCAGGACTTGAACCTGCGACCATTAGGTTAAAAGCCCAATGCTCTACCAACTGAGCTATACACCCGATTTGAAAAGAAGACGTCGGTGCGGAAAAGAAAAGAGGGTTAGGCCTCCCCTTTTTCCTCTTATCAAATCACAAGGGCGCGGCTCTGCTTTATGAGGCTCGTACTTCGGAGCAAGTCTTGGAGTCCTTTCCACTAATTGAAGATTCTCTCTCCTATTGAATGAAGGTCAACGGGGGATACTACAGTAGCTCGAACTCAGACTATCTACGAAAAAGGTCAAGTCGTCTTTCGTTCGGCCGAAAGGAGCTGTCTTCTATGGTTTGTTGTGGAGGCCCTGCAAGCACTCTTCTCAACGAGGAAAGAAAGAGGAGGACTAATTCACATCACTGAAATTCATTTGATGTGAAAACGTTTTGGTTCAAATTCTTATACTGGACTCTGTTGTGAACTAAGAAACTAATCTTCTTCCAAATTTGATCTTCGACAAAGACAACATGCTGTGGTAAAACTTAAGAGTCTAAAATGATGAGTGGCAACAATGCATAAAACCAGAGCTCGTGTGACCAGAATGGTCTCTTTGCCAATGAAGCATAACCAAGGACAGGTTTGCAAATGCTTATCTTTATTTTTTGTTTATGTACTTCATTTGTGTCTGTGTTATTCAACATGGTAGTTGAATCTTAGAAAGCCTGTTTCAGCTTTGCGAGAACATTGACTATACCTCTTGCAGCTGAAACGAGGGTCTCCTTTATCATATAATGGAATTCCCCTTTTGTATACCTACTTGTTATCCTGATGAACAGAGTCACTCGACCAAGTCCTCGGCAGCACCGGCTTCTACTAATGGAACTATCATTCTAGTATTTTGCTTGTTGCTTTTCAACTCTCAAAGCTCTCCAAATTGGTATGGTCTGTGCAAAATGCCTGTCTGGACTTTCTGCGGGTAGTCAAGTTCAGACACAGGTGGTAGTTGGTACAATGCACCACCTGACGATTGAGCCGTTGATGTGAGCAAGAAGAAGACGGTTATACAAGCAAAGTGCGGGAGAAAGCATGGGCAAATTTTGGAGCCCCTTCATAAGATCAATTTGGCTATTGTTGGCTATCATTATCTATATCTTTGATAAATAAATATGGAATTTCCAATCGGAAGAAAGCTTATGATACTTCTACTTGATATGTTTGGTATGCTACTGGCTAGAAACCCAATATCAAAGGGGCACAATTGGAATGCTCGATGAAGCATTGGTCTGACTGATTATTTGACCTTTTTTTGTCTCTAATGTTCATAGGTCTTAAAATATTATTGGGAATCCTGGACTCTGTCAAATTCTGTATAGGCCTGATATGATTATGTTATAATGGCATAATTTATTTGCAAATTGAAGTTCTTTGTTTTCCTCAAACTGAGTTGTCTTAATTTGTATTGATTGGTACAGATGATTATTGCATCGTCTATTGTAAGTTTTCAATTTGATATGTTATGTTGAGAGCAAGTTTGAGGCATAAATTGGAGGTTGGACTTGCATGATTGGCAAATTGACCCAGCGAGTGTAATGGAAATGAAACGAGCAAGTAACTGTAAAAAGGTTCATTTCTAAAGCATATTTAGATCTTGTTGAAAATAACATCCTTAAAATACTACACCCAGTAGAAATAGATCTTGTTTTTTTGTGTATGGTAGGTAAGCTGGCGCATTTTCATTGTACTTTTATTTTTTTCTTTAGGCCTGCATTGACCCTAGATTCTAATTCTGTGACATACCCCACTGACAGTAAGTCAGTCAGAATTTTATTCATTCCTCAGAAGGAACATATTCATCCAAAGGGGACTATCTCAGGGGTACTTTCGTGCATACCAACCAAATTCTGATATTTACAGCAAGCAAGCCTTAAATCAGTTCATGTATGTTGTATTAATACTATGCAATTGTTGATGAAATTTTACTGGGTGAAAATATCTTGATACCCTACTGTTATGTAAAGAGGGTGCCACCCGCAATTGAAAATTACAACCAAATACCAGCATTCTTCCAAATGCAAGCAAGCTATAGAAGAGAGAGAAATTGCTCCGCTCGCTATAGTAAAGGAATTTTTTTTATCATTACTCCTCACCATATTCCACAAATGCACACATATCAGAAGAAAGAAAAAAGCTTCTTTTAATTGAGCAAAATACCAAGGCCCAAATTGACAGCTGGATAGAACAACGACTATATATAAGGTACAATTCATAATTAAATAGAATAAGTCAAAATAAGGTAAAAGAGATTCTATAGGATGAAAGTAATTCACAGCCAATTCGCCTTTATTGCTGAAGAATCTCTCCAATACAGTTCTTTCATACAAACCAGAAATCAACAATGAAAAAGTAATAAAAGTGAATTTTAAATAAATGCCAAAATAACCTGAAAGAATGTAAAACCATGATTTATTTGGGTGCTTCGCACAGTCCCAGAATTTTGTTCTGAAAAGGTTTTCTCTTATTTCCTTTTGTTTCACATTTATTATTCTATATAATAATCACAAACTAACCAAATAATATTTAGTACCAACAGCATATTGATTGGTTCATAAACTAACATTCAACAAATGCATACAAAAGGGATTGCAGGAAAAATACAATACATAACTAAACACAACATCAAAATTGAGGAAGCTAAGTATCTTATACGAACTAATAGACGTCAAGAGCATAACTAAAATAATTTCATAGTTCCCTTGATCCTTGGTCAAATTACGAAATTAGTAACACTTTTTCCATTTATTTAATTCATTTCTTCAAATTGCAAACAAAGTATCAGCCTGACCAGCACCGCACCAAGTCAGAATGCGATATTGGTACCAACACTTTTGTGTTCTTTTTGATGGAGACTTAAATTATGTCTGCTCTTAAATGGAAATTCTATCTGCTAGTAAGAAGGATGATAATTACGGGACCTGACCTTGCCAGAATACATTACCGGCACTGGAGTGGTATTGGATCTGACCTATGTCACCTCAATTCTTGCTCTAAATAAAAAGAAGTACGTTATATAAATAAAACCATAGAATTCAAAACCATTGTTCAATTTCATAGAAAATACCATACATACATATTAGGCAGAAAGTTAGAAGCATATACCAATATTGCCCCCCCATTACTTTGTAAAGCTCTAAGCTCTTCGTGTTATGGAGGATAAAGCACATGCTTGAACATTCAAGCGGACATCGACTAAAAATAATAATAAAAAGCATTTTCTCTTTTTGCACAAACAAGCTCTTCTATTTCTTGCACTTTAGTTTATTATCAAATTAAAAATAATAACTTATATGGAGGTTTATTTAAAGGAGAATGTGCTCCCAAACAACTATCAAAAAGACCCCCTAGAAGACCTGCATGGAAGTATGCAACTTTGATAGACTATACATTCAAGATTTCTGATCACATGCCCCCTTGTAAAATTATGAGAATATAAACAAAATAGTAGCCTAAACAAGATAAAAATAAGCCAAGACTACTCTTATAATATGAAAATTCTTGTTTTTGTGTGTTTTTTGTGAAAAATCTTCTCTTTATTATTCTTTTTTTTTGTTGGTGGGGTAAAAGATAGAAAGAATAAGGAAAAAATAAGTCGTATGTACCCGCTCAGCCTTACGGCCTTCATGAACTCGAGCTTCTTCAGAATCTCCTCGCTCATTCATGCATTAGTAGGAGAGAGTTTCCTGCATGACAGCTCACCCTCTCTGGAGTTTTGAAACGAAAATCCTATAATCCTATCAAGTACAAGTTGCCTAATTTGAACATCAGTATAACGGAAAGGCCGGAATTTGAGAACTCGGTGGGTGTTGACTCCACTAGGGTTTTGGCTGTTGCTCGGGAAGAGAACTTTTCAACCAAGAAACGAGAAGCCGATGATTTGGATGTGTTTCAAAAACTCCTGAATGAAAATGAGGAGCTTCTAAATCATATTGATAAATTGCAAGTTTAGATGCAGGAAGTGCCGAGACGAGCAAGGTAAAGGGGGAACTTGAACAAGCCGAAAGCAAGTATCTTACAATTAAAGAGAAGCTTAGCATGGCTGTTACAAAAGGGGAGTCTCCGGTACAAACGCGTGACTCGAACAAACAATCGATTGGCTGAGAAAACCGGCGAGCTTGACTTGAGAAGTGCATGGCTGAGTTGAAGGAGGAGTAAGGGGTATAATGGCAAACGATGTACGATATAGACTTGGCATTGGTATTGGTTCCGAGGAGGACAACATGGTGCTTACTAAACTCAGAAGTTTTTTGTTAGCATAGATTCCAGTGCTGCTTCACTGGTGCCTAACTCTCTCAGCTTCGCCCTATGCGTTCTTCCCTGGGTATCTTATAGTGTACCCAAACCTACTGGCTATAAGTTTGCTTCGAATTTTATGGTGTCTTTTAATTTATTTCAATACTGCTGCATAATATTATATGGGCTTAATGCATACATAATATTGGCTTAAGTGATCATCAAAGAGTATAGATACACCATATTAGGAAAACAGCACCCGCGGCTAAACAAATAAACATAATTTTCACAGTACGAGGTGAGTCAGGTCTCGCCCGAAACAACAGTACCAAAGACGCAATACTAACAAAAGCACTTGAACATGACTTTTTTGTTCAAACTACTAGAGCGTCAATTCCAATTTTTTTTTTACTTGACAATTAGATAAAGGTTCAAAGATTTTCCTTCATGCATGCACCGGTTTCATTTTGATTGAAATCATGGATGATAAGCCGCTATAAACACAGTTCTTCATTCCATTTCTGAGCAACAAAACTATTGGGGGGTAATTTACCAAAGGGTGAAAAAGCACAAAACGCAGCTTTTTACTGCTTTATACTCTCCCCCTCCAGGGTTCTGGCTAGAACTTTCTCTCTTGTAAGCTCATACATGAAATTCATCGAGCCGAGAACTTGAGTAAACGTAAATAGTAGGAAAATTAAGGTATGAGTCACTGAACTATAAAAAAGAATTGGACTTAAACACTTCCATTGGTCAATATAGCCTCAACTCAACAAATAAATGCCAATTGTCCAAGAAAGCGCCACAGTGCTATCCACCCTTTGAAAAGAGAGAGCTTAAGAGCACTTCTTTCATTTCCTTTGTACAATAAGAAAGAGGCAAATTTCAGCTTTTGCCGGTCTATGCATTAAGGCTCAATCAAAGAATTGAGCATCAACCAATCCAAATTATTCTGATTTGATCTGATGATCTATAGGAAGAAGGGAGTCCTAACCTAATCTCTTCCTTGAGTTTTTCTACATATCTTTTTCTACGAATCTCTGTCTCGAAGAATAGTCAAAGCCAAGTCAAGCAGTAAAGACAAATTATGATGGATATGATATATCTATACGCTATTCTAAGGTCCGCTTTCAGACAAGAAAGAGGATGCGGGTTCAGTATTGATTTTCTCACATTTTTTTTTATTTAAGATCAAAACTCAACGTTGAAAGAGTCACCTTTTGTAGAACGAGCTTCTCCTATTTTTTAGGAATTCGACTTTTCAATCAAGTCAAGATTTTTTTCATAAATTAGGTCATGGCAAGCACAGGGTTCGTAGTACTTAGGTGGTTCTTTCTTGATTTGCAGACACCTCTAGAAGTTGGGAGTCCACCATTGATTGCGGAGTCCATTTCATTTTTTTTTATAAATTCTAATCTAATATTCAAAAAAGCCCCATCTAGATTATTGTGCGTGAAAGTCAGATCCGGCTGAAAACCTTTTTCTAGTTATAATAAAACTAAGGTCTTTATCTTCCTCTGAAGTGAAGGAACGTGTTCTGCCTAAGAGAGGCTATGGCACTTTCATTACAGCGAGAAAGACTCTATTTTATTGAGCTTGTTATGCGCTCAGTTGGAGTATTTTAAATACTCTACTCTAAAAAAAGGAATATGATAGGGTTTTAGGGTTATTTGCTCTTTGTCCGAACGAAATAGCTGCCTTTATGAGAAAGGATAGCGTATGTTGCTCGTGAATGAAGATTTTCTTTCTAGATAGGATATTGCCCTTCTTAACCCCTTTACGTAGTGGGTAGCTAGGACCAGAAGAATGAGGCAGGGGAATCAAACGTGGAACGGTCTTTATTTGAGGAAAAGATCCATTATCGAAGTGCAAATGGGAATTTCTTTCTTTTAGGTATATTCTATTTATGAACTGCCCTGCTTTCTAATCCAAAAACCTTCTTCCTTTTTATAGCTTTGTGAGTGAGTCCATTCCGCTATTAAAGAAGGAGAAAAAACCTTATAAGTTTGAAACCGTTCCACTGACGTTCCACTCTGCTTTTATTGCGCGTTTCATTTCAGGTGGCGGCTGATAAAAGATACTGGAACTTTGGCGTAAAAGATACTAAAGGACCGGTATTTGAAACAGGAAAGCTTGCTTGATGTGAGAAAAGTAACGCATAAACTACCTGGGAGAGCATTATAAAAGCAAGGAAGGTGCTTAACTTCAAGAAGGGATATGTTGCTGGTAATGGTTTTTAAATCAGAATTCTCCATGAGTAGTGGGAGGCGGAAAATAGTACGATTGCTACTAACCCGACCCCTTTATTAGATGATAGGCGAGTAAGTGAATGTTTTTATATATAGACAGAATATGTTGTCGAGAGATTCCTAGTGAAAGCGGAAACAAATGCAGTATTACTATATACGTTTTCCATATTTGGTATAAGGCAAGAAAAAGTAAAGCAGTACCTGATCATTAAAATATAAAATAAGGAAAAGAGTATTGGCAAACCAGATTTACGGGTAATCAAAAGTAGTCGAAACTTTCTTTTTTTCTGGAGAGAATTTAGTCCCTTCATCACTACCCACTTACCGTGAAGTTCATAGCATACATAATTTTTTTTTGTAAAGCATCACGATTTTAAGTAGAGAGGATGAACAAACCCTAGATTGCCGGATTAGACTCACCCTTGCTGCGGAGTGCCATAAGAGGCATCCTTGTTGCGACCACCTCTGGTAGAAAGGGAGGGCGTAGCGCCGGATTTCCTTTACTTCAAAAAAAACCTTGTGAAATTCTGATGGTCCGGATCGCAAGCACTTGTCGAAAAGTGATGTGATCTCACACATCCAAAAAGCATTGAAATGTGAAAGAATTCTTGTCTTCCGCTCGCTCGAGCCAAAAAGAGCAAATGTTTCTAATTAATGTCAAAAAAGATTTATACACGTATAGATATGTCAAAAAGAAGAAATGGATACCTCTTGCTTTAGTAGATCTTCATCAAATGCTATCTCTTGTTCTGCCTGACCCCAATCTTCAATGCTCTTCTTTCTCTTCCTCTTGACTATTGCTTATTTCCCTTGCCTACTTAACAACGCTTCCATCTGGAGTTACTTCAACCGGTCACGCATTAAAGAGAGAATGTATTTTATCCCGTCGAATTGCTACTTTGCAAGTGTAGGCCAGCCATAGAGTCTGTTCGATAACTAGCCAACTATGTAGACTGCTACTTGCTATTCCAAAATAAGTTACTACTAAATCCATTATTATTCGCTTTCTCTTTAAGTTTTTACCACAGCTGGGAAAACACCCCATCCTTATCCTTCCTTGAGACTACTGCCTTCCTTGAGACAACTGACTATCATAGGGGTATTCAGCTTGATGACAGGATTAGTGCTTACCAGTGAGACTGGCTATAGGATAGAAAGAAATAGCTTAGGTAGGTGGTGGAAAATCCTACTTTTTATGAGTTATGTCAACTCTATTTCTCTCTACTTGCTAACCTAAGTTCATGAGGCAATAAGTGAATAGTCAAATGGAAATCCCTTACTTATGATATTATGTGAAAAAAGAAAAGAAAGAAACTAATATAGCCAGAGTATAGTGAAGGTAGCTAGATTCCGTACTACAACCCAGAGTAATATAAATCTGACACAACAGATAGAGAAGCCTATGACACCTAGTTTCAATCAAAAAAAAGAGATAAAACCTATTCACAGAAAGCAACTCCTATTCGAGTCCCCATTCATTCTATTGGAAATCCACTAACTCTTGACTTTTGGAAATCAACTAACTCTTGACTAGTAGACTTACCTAACTTCCTTTCTAAATAAACTGAATCAACTCAGACATGCCTATTCTAGTAAGTAGAGAAGAAGGACTTTACCTACCCCGTCACTTCCCCTGCGTATCTTACCTGCAGCAGAGTTACCCAGCGAGTAACGTAGGCACGAGCTCTACACTACTAATGAGCTCGTAACGTAGGCACGAGCTCTACACTACTAATGAGCTCTACACTACTAATGTGTAGAGCGAGTAACTACTAATGAGCTCTACACTACTAATGTGTAGAGCGAGTAACGTAGGCATGTTACGAGCCAAAAGAGCAAAAAGAAGAGCCAGGAATCCTAACATTTCGATCCTTTAGAGAGAAGGTCCCATCAAAGAGCGGTATCCATGTCGATAATGATCGGGGCAATCTTTTTGAGTCTGGAACTGCCCTTGTATAATAAGCAATTTCTATTGGTTAACGAGTACGATGTTGATTTAGTCAGATTTTTCGAATAGAGGGTTGTCTTGATTGAGGTTCTTTGGAGTGCAGATGGAAGTGTTGTCGAGGTCCGAGTGTAGTCTAGTCAATCTTGTTGGCTATACGAGCGAGAGATTCCTGGTCAGTTAGAATCTCGTTTGAGTTTAGGATTCCCCGTTGCGGCCTCGGCGTGGAGGGGTATCCAACACTCTAGATCAAGTACTTGAAAAGTGAGAGTTTGATTCTTATTCTCTAGTTTAAGTTTAAGTAAATATATTATCAACGTTGATTTTATTGAGAAAGTTGCTCTTGGGGCGGCGTGGTAGTCGTTCTCTTTCGGCTAGTGGTAGCGGTTACGTTAAGAAAGTGAGCGAAGCGACACTTATTGAAATTACTAAAGCTGTTCAGGTAGTGAGAGGCAAGTCAATTTAATAAAGCCATAAGTAGTAACTCTTTTGTCAGCTCTTACAAGTCATCTTTCTTTTAATGGCTTCCCAGGTTTCGGTTCTAACAAGGAAGGTAAGAATGGATTAGGCTAGATTCAAACAGATTCTAGATTGTAGTTTCCTCCCTCATAGTAGCTGGGTAGCTCGGTAGTTTGTTGTTGTCATTCCTCTCTTAGTGGGAAGGTTCTAAGAAGATAAGACAGAATAAATTAGATGGATCCGTTCATCTTACAACCGAATCTCCGATGCGCCCTTTCCGCTTGGAGCTCTAAGTTATGGGATATTTTTGATATAGATGACTGAGCAGAGGGCTATAGCTAGAGAAGCTAGGAAAAGGGGTAGAAGCAAGGAAGGACAGAAAAACATATGTGCCTACCGAAACGGCTTCCTATTTATTGGGGAAAACCTCACTAGTTACATAATCCGCCCAAAACAAAGCAACCCACGTGTTAAAGGTTCAAGATTCGGCTGCTTCATCTTCAAAAGGCCTTCCTTTCGCTGCATGAATTCTTACTCGAGGGAAAGACTCTCTTATTTGCTCCCGAGTCACGGCCCACTTCAAGTCCTCTTCAGCTGGCTGGCACTTGCCTTATCCACTTAAATGAAAACCAATGCGGGGGTACGAACAGACACTCAGTCTCATTTCCCTACTACTCTTGACTCTGTTTCCTAATACTGTATCTATTTTGCTTAAAAGAAGCCATAGTAAATCAAAGAAAGGAATACTACAAAGGAAATAGTTCTGTTAGAGAGTATAGTTATCAAATACATTTCTTTCCTAGCTTATGTAGTAATGCTCTAAGACACAAGACATTCAAAGAGAAGAGCGATGATATCGGCAGGTTACCTCCTTTCCATATAAGAAGAAATGATCTACTTGACCTAGTCAAAATCCACTCATTTCACTCCTTAAACATAAACTCTTACCTACTTTCGTTATGCAAAAGGGTCACTCACTATATATGTGAAAGCCTATTCGTTCTCTTCCAAATCCATGTGCTTATTCATCGACAGAAAGTCATTCCACCTATCTATGCCAATGCGCCCTATCCCAGGTAGCTAGCTGTATTCCTTACCATTTCCTCATACAAAAACTCATACATCTGATAGTACCAAGTAATGCTATGCTAAGACCAATGCTAGCCCCATTCCGTTGACTAGTTCCCAATGCTAGTGCTAAGTCCTATCTTTCCTTTCTTGCCTTAATCAAATACCCGCTTCCTTTAAATAAAATCACTCAGATAACAAGAGTAATCAGTCCCTGGGAATAATAAATACATCCCCATTCAATGACAGATTCGAGTAAGCATAGGTAGCTTACCTGTTTTACCAATCAAAGACAAGAGATATGATAAGCCTATTCAAACACATATCTAAACTCACTCTTTACATCAACACTCTGACCTATAGGATTTGACTGAGTAACAAGAAATACTGTACTAGCTTCTTTCTTGACTCCATGAACATACATCAACTACTATATAGGAAGCACTTTCCCTATTGCATTTCTTCCTTTCAATACTACTTGCTCTACTCCCTATGTTCCCCATTCTCTTTGTCTTAGAGCTGTGACTTGCCCTATTATTGGACTTAATTACCAAAGCCTACTCTGACCTGTAGAGTTACCTAGTTTGGTGAGAAGAAAGCAAATACCTAACTCATCTAACAAGAAATGCAAATCCCTATTTGACTGAAACTCAGACCATAGTTCTGCTTTACAAACTGTTCTTTCCTATTCTCACTCACTCTTGTCCTTTTCCAAAAAACCTATTAACTATATAGTGATAAGCCTATTCCTTCTTATACTATTTTTCTTTCTTTTTGCAATCTCAAGTGACAGGGTTTCAAATAGGAGTTCAAATGTGTGCTGACTTTGCAGACTGACCTGTTTTCCATAGCCCGTCACTCCTTATGTTTATATTCCCTAGTCCGGCAGCTGAAACTACTACTCCCTATCCGCCTATCCAAATCTATAAAACTCCGGCGCCCATTAACGAATACCTATTCTTAAACTTAGTCACAAGTCCCATTCCCGGTTTCCTTTCTTTCACTCCTCAGATTATAGATAGCCCTACCTATTTGTTGGTTGTTCAAAGTCTGTACATACTTTTCCCTTCTTGTGAGAATGAACAACAGAATTTCCTTAATTCACTGTTTTTCGACTAACCACTAGCCCTAAGCTTCTTTCTTAACTGAAGAAAGGAATATGATATCTAGCTAGTTTCGTGACCTACTGTACCTGACCTAACTGTGCTACTTTACGTATTTTACTAATCCGGGGCCCCCCCTAAGTCCCACTGTCAATACCCTACCAATGCCCTATTCAAGCACTCTTTACTGCTTTTCTGCCTGGCCTCTTGCTTTTTGACATTGGAGCACACCTTTCGCTATAAAGGGGATCCGTTACGAGTACGAAATGCTTTTCACACACAAGTCGGATTGCGCGATAAGGCTTTGACACTCCTCCGCCTGGCATTCTAGTTCCAATACTAGTGAGGTAGACAACCTCATGTCATGCGTGAAAATAGTAAGGACCTTGCCTACGGGGTCATTGGGACACTCAAGCACGAAGGAAGGAATTCTCCTTAAGGAAGGTTTCAGAGGATCAAAGCAATGGGGTAACACTCTTGTTAGTTCGACACATGCATTTCCTTCTTCTTTCGGAGAATAACTTTTCCGAGCGTAGCCTTTTTCTTTTGAATCGGCAACTCTAATCAACCAAAGCTTATTCTTGTCCATGGAGTTGATGTCCTCCTTAATTGCATCATACCATCTCTATATATGAAAAAGAGAGCACCTATGTCAAGTTCAAACTCCAAAGGTTACTGGATCATCTAAAAGTGTACCGCCCTCATGCAGATAGATAGACAAGGTAATCATAAGAAATGGCAGGCCTCCTCTCTCCTTTTTCCTCTCCTCCATGCCAAGTTGGTTGGCTTTGCTTGTTTTCCCATCACTACACTAAATGCAGACTGCTTGCTTCCTTATGTTCCCAGGGTCTGGCCTGGGTGCACCACGGGCATTAGTTTGACGAGCTAGAGAGTAATTTGATCCGCTATCAAGACAGTAGAGTTAGTGGGTGAGCTTATGGTAGGTGGGACTGAGAGGTTCAGTCTTTGTTGTAGAATGATATATGGAAATGGAAAGTGAGCATAGTTCGAATGTGGATCGATCCCAGGCTTCAAACTCAACTCAACGTCTTTCAAAGCAAACCTCATCTCTTGCTTAAGACAATGAGATTGGAATTTGCAATGCATGCACCCGGAAGAGCTCCTTCTCAATCCCATTCGTACCATGTCGACTTCGATACTATGGATCATGTCTTCTACGGCTAATTACGGTGAATCGTTTAATATGACATACATAGATCGGATAATCATGAAATGCTTCTTTCTTGGGGAAAGAACTTCTTGCCAACTGCTTAAACTTTCGACTAGGGCAGCAGCTTCCTCTTGCACAACTCTCCCGAAGAAGCCAGATCTGATTCACGAACCTATGAGTCTACAGCCTTTTGTTAACTAATGTCAAACTTGCTAACAGCAGGGGATTCTAAAACCCAGCATAATGCCTTAGAAGGAAGGTCGTAGCTCGTGGCAAAGAAGGTTGAAGGGCCTCGCCCTGCTAGCTTGATAAGTGACTTTGCTTGCTTTTAGTTTGAAAGGGCTTCTCGGGAATGATATTTTCCCTCATAGTCTCCCTTCCCGGCTTTCCTCTTATAATAGGGTTCTAAGGGACTGCTTTGGACTTTCCCAGCAGCGAGAAAACTACAAGCGCACTGCGCGCTCCTTCGAGCCTCCGCTGGCTTGGTTGAGATAGCAGAAATAGCTTCTGAAGAAGCCTCTGTCAGGTCGAGCAATTAAAGGGCCAAATGGATGAAATAAGGCAGATTAGAGATGCCATGATTGAAGGAGGAAAGTGCTTCTACCAGGGTTTGCAGGCCCTATATACCTCATCCCTGCGCTCAGTTGCAAGAAAATGGGATCGGCTTCCAGTACCACCATCACAGCTTCTTCCAGGATTGGTAGCGGCCAAGCTAAAGGAATTGAGCAAATAGGGGTTATTCCGCTATCCATTCCTGATGGTTGACCAGAACGGCAATGCGAAATGGAAGGGTGAACATTCAGTCTACGGGGCCTATGGGACTGGGAATTGGCAATAGCAGATCTAATTCTCATGGAATTGCAATTGGATCTTTCCGGCTTGCTTAGGATAGGCTATTCCTGATCGGAGTTTGCCGGTTGAATCGCAGTTTAGGATTTCCGTGATCGACTGTCACAACCCATGAAAACAGCTATCTCAAAAAGCCCTTCGTGGCAAACGGGGAATTTTTCCACGTTGAGCCCTTACCAGAGATTGGGCAGTTGCTCAGTCAGAGTCATATGCCGAATGCCGCCTAAAAGAAAAGGGTCTTCATTCTAAAACGAATATTATTGCCTTAGAGCAAAGAATCTATTCGCCTTGGCTAAGCTACCTCAGAGAAGTGGTCCTATACTAGATCTGAGTTACTTTCTTTCTTTCTTGTTTCCAACAGGGCTACCCGCACTAGCCTCTGACCTGTACTCCAAAAAGGGATGGTGAGGGACTTAGCCTTAGTTAGCCGTTCTACCCGGATTTGATCTTCTAAATGCATTTTTACGCTATTTCGGAATAGAATACGCTGTGTGTCCTCCATGGGGCGATAAGGGGAGCTTTATCTAAACTAGGCAGGATAACATGGCTAACTTTCCTACTCTGATAGCATCTCTGAACGGCAGGTACCCTCAACCTAGTAACGAAGGAATTAATCTATTAAGTGGGAAAGAGCCCTCGTAAGGCCTCATTCATCTCTTACCCGGCAAAGGCCTCTCTCATCCTTATGCTGAATCGAGATTTTCTTGGTCTTCTTTGACCGGAGGAAAGCTGCTCTTGCTCTTGTTCTCTTTGCTCTTTAGAAAAATGGTTTCTGTGAAGGAGAGCAAGCAGATTCTAATTAGTAATTTCGCTAGAGGAAGTCGAAAGCAATGGGCTAGCCAGTTGGAGTGCCATTGCTAATGAATAGGTATCTAGTGGTTTTGGTAAGCTAAGAACATGCATTTATGGAGAGTCTAAGGAAGCGCCCCTCTAGTTCTAGTGCTTCACCCACCCTATCTAAAATGGGGAGACTGAGATGTGCTAATCCATTTGTATTTGCAATTTGTATGGCGTTGTTGGGGACCCCCGGAAGCACTTCCTTTTCTAAAAGAGACCACCTTTGATCTGGGCAGGAGAAAGAAGACCGAGGTGAAAGGAATCAAAAGCACTTTACCCTACCAAATTATCTATCTATGCCTGCCTGCTTCTTGCATTCGCTGAGCTCTGAGCTCCTCTGTCAAAGCAAAGTAGGATGAAATTAGTAGGTTATCCCCCTCGCAAGATAGATACTATGGGTTTACATCCCTAAGAGTCAACTGGTTCAAAGATGAATGGAATGATACTTCAAAGCCTCTTAGTAGGAAGGAAACCAAGCAAAAGGATAGAAGCATGGGTCTACGCTTTGTGAACCACCTGGATCAAGAAAGAACTAAAGACTTAAATAGGATTCCCTCCTTCGCCTGAGAAGCTTGCCCTGCCCTAGCTGGAGGTCCACCACTGGGTACTGTGTCTTCGTTGGTGGCAACCTTGTGTCCTGGAAGAGCAAGAAACAGACTGTTGAGTCCCGGTACAGTGCGGAGTAAGAATACCGGGCAAAGTCAAATGCCTCCTGTGAGCTAGTCTGGACGAAGCGTATGCTCAGTTCACTTGTAGCAATTCTTTCAACGGTTAAGGATACACCCAATAGCACAGAATAGGAGAGGGTGGGCATAGAGCGGAGCGAGCCCGGAATGGAGCAAATCTCTAAACACCAAGTGCGGGCAAGGCAGGAATGATAGGCAGAAGTCAAGAAATGCCTGGGGTTTTGTTTACCAATGCTACACTATCTTATCTATGCGCCTACTTACTTCTATTTGAGTACGAAAAGTCTATTTCATATCTCGCCTAAGGCCTTCTTTTATCGATCAATCCAGGCCATCGCTGCAAAGAAAGATATAAAGCAAGACACCGTCGTCAATTATAGAGACCATCGGTGCCCTATCAACCTTACCTGCCAACTCCTTCGAATGATTGATTCTGTGTAGCAATAGAAAGTCTCAGCCCTTCGCTTCAGGCAGCACCACAGCCACTAGAATAGGTAGCACAGGTCACACTTCGATCTCTCCGAGCCAGGTTCGTTTGCCCAGCGATATGCCGCAGGCTAGCATTAGAGCTTTGAATGAAAGGAGAGACCGACGAAGCATTGGTCACTGTTGTCGGAAAATAGATCTTTCTAGTTGCTTACAAGCTGACGCATATGAATAGCTTTCACCTTAGTATGTATGAAGGAGTGAACCAGAAGCAGAAGACGTAGCAATTGAGGGCGCCAGAGCATATAAATAAATCGAATTTCGCCCAGGAAGGAGTCCACGCCGACGCAGTTGCTTACTCACTCGAGCCAACATCTTATGAACTGGGTTGTCCATTCTCTTCGTCACTTGCCCTCTAGGAAAGAAGTGTGGGGTAAGCAGGCTAGGCTAGGCCTAGTTAGTACAGGAAAGAATACCTGCAAGAAAAGCAGTAGATAGGTCTTTTAGTTCTGTTAGGTAGTCAGATCGCTCAGTTGTATCAAGCGCAGTTGGCTCTGTTTGAAACAGCAGAAACAGAATGAATAGCTCCGTGGAATCGTTAGATCGCTCAGGAGGACTAGTAGCAGGACTAGTAGAACGTATAGTTAGCTCTTTACGGGATTAGTTGAAACAAGCTAGACAGGTCAGCCGGCTCCAGCTACTTTTGGACAGCCAACCCCAGTTTTGGAAAGTAGGAAAGTTGTCTTGGAGCAGCCAAGCCAAGAGTTTATCTATTTACTATCGCATATCTATCGAACCGGTGTGTTGAGTAAATGACTAGTTTAGTTGGTTCCAAGCCAGCTCCCGGCCCCAATTCATAGCTCAGTTTGCTTTGCCCGAGCTTATCCTCTTCCTTGCATTTCCAAGAAGAGAATTACTGCAATCAAATTACTGTGCTAGAAATTGTACTCAGTTTTGGCAGTTGTAACAAGCTAGTGGACAGCCAGGCATGACACAGTCCTAGTAGCATCTGCCCCAGCTAGTTCAAAAAAATCAAACTTATGCTCCCGGACAGTCTTATCCAGTTGTGACGAATAGTTTTCAAGTGCTAGCTCTCTTGGGGCATGCAGGCCTAGTGGGATAAGCAGTTAAAGCCAACCCAGAAAGAGCTTGTCCTTTACCAGTTTGGACAGTTGATTAGATAGCTCAGTCAGTTGTTCCAGAGCCAGCTTGAGTTGGAGCTGTTTGTCCGCTTGGAATAGCTCAGCCAGTTGCCCTTTTTGGATCGCACTAGTAAACCAAGCCAGCGCCTGCTATTTTTTGTCCTGCACCCGGGGAAGAGTAGGCCAGTTCGGACTTAGTTACAAGGCCTAGATAAGTAGGGTAGGAAGGAATCATAGGACAGTGCTACTTGAACGACGACTAGAACGTGTAGTTTTTTTTTTTTTTTCCGGCGGGACTAGTTGGCTCAGCTGTAGTTAGTTAAGCTGGTTCCAAGCCTGGCGAGACAGTGGAATGCCTAGGGACAGCTTGATATGCACCAAGGAAAGTTGGAGCGAAATGGGCAGGTGGCTCAGTTGCTACAGGACTAGTGAAACGAGCAGTCAGCTCAGTCAAGAGCAGGTAATTAGTTGGGACAGCCAAGCAAACAGATGTGCTATTTTGGCTAACGCCCTTGCATCAACTACTATCCCCTAGCTTTCCAGGACCGGGTATATACCCTCTTGTCCTTGATATTTCATTAGTATGTAAGTACATTATATGTTCCCGAGAGATCTACTGGTAACTACTTGAACTAAGGTGCCGGCGTGATGCAAAAAGGATAAGAAAGCAGGAGAAGTCAGTAGTTCCTGTTGGACTTTCCTGAATAATAATATCCTCGATTTGGATGGTGGAAAGGCGGAAGCGTGAGATCATGCATTTATCTATAGAGGAACACTTTGAGTACAGCCCACCTCTATTTAGTAGTGCACGCTGTAGTTAAATCCTATATGATTATGTCTCGAGAGATTCTCCTTAAATTCATTCCACATCTCAGCATGACGTTTGCCCCCATCCTCGGGCTTATTAAAAGGATCACCACCGCACACTGTGCTGCAATAGATCTCGTAACATCTAACAATATCTGTTATTTTGACACTCCAACTTTTTCTCTTAGAATCACTTAAATCCTTTGGCATGAGGGACTCTAAATGTAATCTCAGATATGAACTAGGAAAAGGTTCCCCCATTCTATACAAAGAAGAATAAGTGCTACTGGTCCCCAAGCACTGCTCTTCTATGAAGCGTTCATCATAAGCATTAGAATCTGATAAGTCTAACTGTATGGCCTGTGAAAGAATATTATTATATATAAACTTATTGATGATTTGAAGTGGAGCTCCTAGAGTGGCAAAAACACCTGTATATATATTAGGAATATATCTTGCGTAAAGAACAGTGGTGATGAAATTATCGTGGACAGTGTACACCGGGGCTCCTCCTGTGTAACTATGAAATGCCTCTACCACCTTCTTAGCTATATAGGCATCTTTCTGATGAATAAAGTTAGCGCAGGTAGAGGTTATAGTCTTACGACTATCCCTATTATATGTAGGGACTCGGAGAGTTACCCGATGTTTCTTCTTGGTATGCCTATTATAAACCCAGATATATTCATTTTTGCTACACATATAGTCTTGCACTGTGGTAATATATGAGGTAGAATATAACACAGGTTTCTCCAAATTGGAACAAAACCAACCGATAAGGTTAAGCAAGTTCATCAAATTGACTATATCAGGATATTTATAGCAATAAAAATCATAGCAAAGTTTAGCGAGGTTATAGCATTCTTTAAAAGTTAGCGAGGATCCTTTTTCTGTATTTCGTATATCCTGAACCATGCTAAAAACTGTCTTACCATATACAAGTGGCATAAACAAACCTTTGACGAATTTTCTGGTTAACATAGAAAGTACGAGTTTGTGCTTATACTTACTAACTTCTAATCTTTCATCCAAGAATTTCTGAAGTTCATCCTGCAAGCACATGTACACGTCTTGGATTTTACCGTCTTCAGATGGTAGAAGATTCGTCCTCCTACCCATTTCTTGGTTAAGCAAGAGATAACTCATTATTTGATATGCACTAGCACTCGCATCTACGCTAACAGGAACCTTATAATAATTACTATAACCATCCAGAGAAAGGATCTTGGCGAGGAACTGAAATGGATCACTAGCTGACTCAGCAAATTGAATTAAACTTTTGTCCGAAGCAAACATTTTACTCTGGTGATTGTTATACCATGTAAGAGCATCATCTAAGCTCTCGAACTTTTGATACTTAAAGGCAGCAGCACATGCTAACTCATAACTGAGAGTCTTTTCCGACAGGTTGTTTTGTGTTTGAGGATAAACAGAAAAGAGTAACAAACTTTTTGACAAATCACGCTCATGAAAATGCAATACACCAGAACGGTATATTCTACCACGGAAGTCCATGAATGCTGGCAAATATAATTGATACCCTTCGTATGCTGACGCAAGTTTGATTACAAAATCTTCGTACCTAGCACGCTGTACACGCGTTAATAATTCCTTTAACAGTATGTGATAACTAGTTAAAGCCCTAATTCCTTGGACGTTACTGAAGAAAAAGTCTCCCAATATATCAGAGGCTTCTTTTACATTCACGCGAGCAAGAACATTAGGCATAAGAAGACCCAAATCCTCTAAACATTTACGATTCTTTTTCAGAAAGCTCAAGAGCTTTTTGTTTATTTCAAACGGTTGAGACTGAAGCCCATTCAATATATTACACATATGCGTGTATTCCACTTTGTCTAACTTAATAAAGAAGTTGTTGAAGTCGCGGGATGTTAATAGTCTAAACTTATTATAGATATCCCCGGAGGGTGTGCATAAGTAACCACCTATTAGATCCGATAACGTTTTAGGGTCTGAGATCCTCTCAGCTGGTTGCCAATCCAAGGGTCTACAAACCATCGGCAGATTGAGTTTGATAGGCAGCTTACTTAAGTCAAAATTACACGTCGCATAACAATATTTCTTTATATAAGCCTTACCTTTATTAAGAAGAACCTCTGGTTTATCATTTGTTACATCCATACCTGTTGACACATGTATCAGAGATCTTTCAACCATGAAATGGATCAATTGGAGCCCTATACTATAATCTGTACCCTTTTCCTTCTTTTGCTTTTTACCTTTTTTGCTAGAACCTTTGGTAACATCCATATCAGATTCATCCATACTAGTTAATAAAGCTTCAACCTTACCACTATTGGATTCGTTGTTAAACCTTGTTTGATCTCTAACAGTTGAATTAAGTTGTTCCAACAATGTAGATACCTTAACAACTGGGTATTCCTGAAGTGAGTTGAATACAACCCCTAGTACATGAATCATGATAGCCTCTAGTGTATAGCTACCAAACTTATTAAGCATAGGATAAAACGTAGATGGTAGCTGCTTGTATAGATATTCCTTAGCGCTAGGCTTATTTTGATTAATCAATAGCTTTATAATATTAGGAGTCTCCCTAAATATATGACTCTCATCAAACTTCATAGTATAATCTTCAATATGACTCTGTAAATCTATTAAATATGTATCAGATAATCTATTATTAGGAAGGTTCTGTGATTTAATCAACAACTTGAATACTTCATTATGATACATAGATAAATTAGTATTCTTGGATTTATCAGAACCCAATAACTTAGAGTAGTAAACATTCCAGAACTCTTCCATACATGCATTATTAGGCAATCTAGAACTCTCACTGCTAGGATCATACCCATTTGAAAAGCCAGGGGAAGACTCAATGCTCGTATCATACTCAAAGGTAGCATAAGACTCCTCTCGTCCACCCGCTTCAGACAAGCCTATCCACTCTCCTACTTTAATAAGTAACTTGCGTTGAAAACCCTACCTTCAACCTCTACTACCATTACTTCCTTCTTAAGAACTTCGACCCACATACCGATTTGAACTAGAATGAGAACAGGGGAAAGCTCCAACCATTACTTTTATGAAAACTTACATAAAAACCATGACTTTTCGTTAGTTTACCCAGCAAGTATTAGTTTATTCAAGTCAAAACCTACTCCTCGGCTATTGTAAGAGCTGACAAAAAGTACTCACACTTCCGACAACACGCTGAGAGGGTAAGTAGACCGGAAGTACACCCACCCCCTCACTAAGAGCATCTCCATCCATGAAATTGAGAGTGAAATTAATACAGCTGTCACAAGTTAATTGAAATTAATATTGGACATTTCACAACCCATACATTCCTGCAATTGCTATTAACGCCACGTCATTGAACTTTTCTCTTTTGATTTTTCCCGCGCGACCCTCCCTTTTCCATTTGACTCTCTTCCCTTTTATCCGTCTCCTTCACAGCTGCGCCCCCCTCCATAATAGCTTTTCTATTATTAATGCTCATCAGTGCGGAAAAGCATGAGTGAAATGAGCACTAGCCGCCCTAAGATTGAGGAGCTTCTGGGTAGGGAAATGGAAAGTAAAGTAGATCTTCAACCAGACCGTCCTTCAATTCTATTGCAACATTATAGTGATAGCCAGCGCTATACATTAGCACCACTAATAAAACTACAAGGGTCAAAGAATTCTATTGAGCACATCTTCTTTGCTTATATGTTGTATAGAAGGAAGATCCACTCTCGCACGAGTGAAAAGAAGCGGAGTGCTATGAGTTACTCTGACAAGACGAGCAGAGCAGTGAAGACGCGTGACGAATGTTCGGAGTGTGCAATATTCGAAAGGGTGGAAGGTGCGCCGATTCATTGGGTCATTTGCGTAGCTGCATATTAAGAACTTTTTCCTGAGTCGCCCGTACCGGCCGGAGCTCGATAAAAGAACTTTATACTGGCAGCCTCGAGACCCTCATTGGCGGCATAGTAGAACGCATCTCCGGGAAGCAAATGAAGGAAAGAGAGAACGAAAGGAACTGAGAAATTACTTTTGGGATTCTTTATTCATTTGAAAACGATACTCTCCCTTTTTCTTCTTCCCCAATCTACTACTTCAAAGAAAGCAGCGTTTCTGCAGTGTTCCTAAGACATCAGAGCTATGTCTGGTTGAGTGGCAACTTAGACTTTACCCTGGGGAGTCACTTGCTTTTAGCCCTCTACTTGCACTAAGAAAAAGAGTACCCTTAGGCACAATAGCTTCATTAGCAGATATATATGTTTAGCAACAGGTAAAGTAGAAATATGCGCTTCCTTTTCATAATCAAGTCAAAACCTATCTCCCGCTCAAACCTCTTTCTTGTTATGTTGTGCCCGGGGCGGCAGGCAGGCCGGTTTTTTCCTTTTAAAATAAGATTAAGAGGAGAAGAGTATATAAAGCAGAGCAGGTTGACAGGCTAATAAAAGAGTCAATTCAGTGAGCAAAGAGCTAGTATTTATAGCTAGGAAAGCTGGCATGATTAGTCCGGCCTCTTCTAGGAAAGGCCTATTTTCCCTGAGCAACATCGGTCTATTGGGGCTGCTGTTGCAATGCATGGATTACTTTCCTAAACTCCAAATATGAGGCGCGCAGCGAGGAAGGAGAAAAGACATCTAAATAACGAAAGGAGGACGACGACCCCACCCCCCCGACTAGAAGGAAACGATCTTTATGGAAACTCTTTTCATATATAGAGGAGGAGTAGTGAGCTATTCTTATGTTAGCTGGATAGATTTCATGACTCTACGAGCGTAGCTGTTAGGTTATTTTCACTTATTTAGTTTAGTTATTTTCCTAGATGAATTATGTATATACTCGGCCTACATCAAAAGACAGGAGTGAAATGTTGTATAAAGTTTCCTATCCTAGCGGATTGGTATCTATAATAATGACTTTCAATAAAGGCTATTGAACTCTCCTTGATAAATCAAAAGCCTTGGAACATGGAAAGGTCTTTTGAAAGGTATCTAAGTAGAAAGGATCAATTTTCTTCTTTCTTTTTTCATACTTTCGGAAGGAGGGAAAAACATGACTGGGACTTTTCTCGATAGGCGAATCCTAAATTGTTGGACTTGTCGGATAGTCTATTGAGGGCAAATCAATGTTATTACTTTTGACCTAGGTGAATCCTACAACTTCGATCCTTACTTTTGAATCGGAAATATCATAAGTGAACTTCACCCCGCTGCTTCTTTAACCAGCTATATGATACTATATCTCAATCACATATTATCATACTGATTTTGTTTTGGTTTGGTTATAAAGAGACGCAGTGTACATGTTACCTACTTGCTTTGGTAGTATTGTAGAGGCGCCCACTTGTTTTGTTTATCATACACCATGCTACGTAAGTACTGCTCCAGGCACTGATTAACCTTCTCCGTTTGTCCGTCAGATTGCGGATGGTAGGCAGTTCCCATGTTCAACTGGATTTCCAATTTAAGCATCAATTCACGCCAGAAACGGCTTGTAAAGATTGGATCCCTATCTGAAACGATATTAAGAGGTAATCCATGCAATTTATATACATTCTCCATAAATTCCTGTGCTACAGTAGCTGCACTGAAAGGATGCTTAAGTGCGATGAAATGGGAATATTTGGTTAGTCGATCCACTACTACCAAAATTACCTCATACCCCTTGGATTTAGGGGGGCCTGTAATGAAGTCCATCCCTACACTATTCCAAGCTTCATCTGGTATGGGAAGTGGCTGCAGCAACCCAGGGGAGGGTAAGTGCTCAGATTTGTTGAGTTGGCAGTTTACACAATGTTGTACAAATTGATGTACTGCTTCTTTCATCATTGGCCAATAGAAGTGCTTCTTTGCTCTTTGGTAAGTGGCAGTAATGCCTGAATGCCCTCCTAAACTTGAATCATGGATCTCCTTTAATAACTTCTGTCTCCACTCCCCTTGATTACCCACACATATCCTTCCTTTATACCTCACTATTCCCTGGTACTCAGTTAGGTGATGTGGATGATTCTGATCACTGTTTTCTTTTAGTTTCTTCTTTAATCCCTCAATCCAACTATCCCCTACATAGCTTTCCTTCACCTCATTTACCCACTGTGGTACCAGCTCACTCACCATGTTTAACTCAGCAATCAAATTTTCATCTTTCTCAGTTGGACCCTCCTTCCTTGAAAGAGCATCAGCCACTTTGTTTTCAACCCCCTTCTTATATTCAATTTTTTAATTAAACCCCAACAATTTACTTAATCCCTTGTGCTGCATAGGAGTATTTACCTTCTGTTCCAACAGGTATTTGAGGCTGATTTGGTCGGTTTTGATGATGAATTCAGCTCCCAATAGGTAGTGTTTCCACTTAGTAACAGCAGTGAACAATGCCATCAATTCCTTCTCATAGGTGGAAAGAGACTGATTCCTAACTCCCAACTTCTTGCTTAGAAAGGCCACAGGTCTTTTGCACTGCATCAACACAGCCCCTACCTTCTTGACTGGCATCAGTTTCTATTACAAAGGGTTGTGTTAAATCTGGTAGCTTAAGCACTGGTGCTGTCACCATAGCCTGCTTCAGTTGCTCAAATGCTTGTTGTGCTGCTGAACTCCAACTAAAAGCATTTTTCTTTTATAACTCAGTCAATGGTTTGGAGATAATGCCATACCCCTTTATAAATTTTCTGTAGTAACCAGTAAGGCCTAAAAACCCTCTCAACCCCTTTACATTCTTGGGTACTGGCCAATTTAGCATTGCTTCAATTTTGGTTGGATCTGTGGCTACCCCATCCCTTGAAATAATATGCCCTAGGTATTCAATTTTATTAGCCCCAAATTCACACTTGGACTTTTTAACAAACAGCTTATTTTCTTTCAAAATCTGCAATGCTAGTTTGAGGTGACCCACATGAGAATCCCAGTCCTTACTATAGACTAAAATGTCATCAAAAAAGACCAAAATAAATCTTCTCAAATAGGGTTTAAAAATAAAGTTCATCAAAGCTTGGAAGGTAGCTGGTGCATTGGTTAGCTCAAATGGCATAAAAAGAAATTCATAGTGGCTGGGTTTGAAATGCTGTCTTGTGCACATCTTTCTCCTCCATCCTGATTTGGTGATAACCCGACCTCAAGTCCAACTTAGAAAAATAATGAGCCCCATCTAATTCATCAAGGAGATCCTCAATAATAGGAATTGGAAACTTATTCTTTATGGTCTCATCATTCAACTTTCTGTAATCAATACACATCCTCCAAGTTCCATCCTTCTTCTTAACCAACAAAACTGGTGAGGCATAAGCACTGGTACTGTTTTGGATTAGGTCATTTTTGAGGAGTTCTTGGATTATCTTCTCAATTTCTAGCTTTTGGAAATAGGAAAATCTGTAAGGTCTTATGTTGATAGGTTTGGAATCAGGTTTAAGAGCAATTTGGTGGTCTATGGCTCTCTTTGGAGGTAAGGTTTTAGGTTCTTCAAATATGTCTTGAAACTCCTGAAGAAGGTTTGTCAGTTCAGGGTTCAATTTGAGCTCCAGTGGTTTTGAGGTTTCTTCAATTTTAAAGAGCTGTGCATAAAAGATTTGATTGCCTTTCTTGCTTTCTTTCACCACATCCACATCTCCTTCACACAACTTCACCTCAGCTTTAACCTCCTCGGTCACTAGCTTCACCTTCTCACCATTACAATCAACATCACCCCCTTGCTTAAATTCATTCCTATATCCCCTAAACTGGCTATCCAGTCAAACCCTAATATCACATCATAGCCCTCCCTAAAACCCTCAAGTTAGCTTCAAAGGGATAGCCTTGTAGTGAGAACTTCACATTCTGACAAAGAGTATTTGTGACCACTTTTGTTCCCCATGCTCCCCTCACATGTAATTTGAAAGCTGGTACTGTGGGAATTTGCAAAGCTTCTACCAGTGATGGGTTGATGAAAGAATGGGTGGCACCAGTGTCTATGAGGGCACAAATTGGTATGTGACTGAGTTTACCCTTATACTTAAGAGTTCTATTGAAGCCTGTACTGTTGACACCACTCAAAGTCACAATTTGGTGTTCCTCCTCTTCTTCCACCTTTTCAATCTCCTCATAATTCTCCTCCTGGTCTACTACCTGATTAGGATCATTATCCATCTCTCCTTCACCCTCTCCTTCCAGGACATGAAGCCCCCTTTTACATCCGTGTCCTTGGCCCCACTTGTCCCCACATCTGAAACAAAGACCCAAAGCTCTCTTCTGGTCTAAGGTGAGGTTGTTTTGTGTTTTGGGAGTTGGTTTGTTTATTACTGGAGCTTCAACATTCCTCCCTAACCCTCCATCAGGAATTTGACCAGGCCTATAGTTCTGAACTGCTTGAGGTTTGTAATTTGGTATGGTTGATGATCTGAGGAAACTAGGTTTCTTATCTGATGATCCTAATACTATCTCCATTTCAAGTGCTAGGTTAAATGCTTCGTTTAGGGTTTTAGGTTTGAACAAGTTGATGGAATTTTGTAACTCCTCCCTCAGCCCACAGATAAAACTCCAAACAAAGAAATACTCATTTTTAATTCCAGTCTCAGCCAGTAACCGTGACTTTGCCCTTTGAAACTCCTTTATATACTCATCAACTGTAGTACCTTGTTGCACCTTCTTGAATTGAACTACTGGATTGGTACTGCCTCTTACTTTAAATCGCTCAAAAATATCATCTACCAACACAGGCCACGGTGGATTGGGGTTTTCAACCCTAAAACAGCTATACCATTCCTTAGCATCCCCAACTCATTGTTGCCATTCGAGTTTTATACATCTCCGGGGTCCTCAAAGTAGAAGTTGTAATTTTCCAACCAATCAACCGGGTTCTCCCCACTGAAAATAGGAAAGTCCAATCTAGGTAAAAATACCTTTGGAGTAGCGTATTGGAACTCTTGGTCCCTATTTTCCCTTCTTGCATCATGAATGTCCTCAGATCCCAACTCAGACGGAGGTGTATGTCTGTCGCCCTGATCTTCTCCCCTATCTTGCTTATGATGCCGCATCGTTGAGTTACTGCCTTCACCTCCCTCATGCCTCTTATCAGCAATATACGATTTAAACAAGCTTGTCAGACCATCCACTACATCTTTGCATGAATGAGTTCAATGTTTAGTATATAAGTATATCATTAACTATTAAAGCTTCATACTAGTTACAGTGGTTCTTATGTTGACTGTTACAATTGTTTATATTCATATAGGCTTCATTATGGATTTGGATCTGAATGAGCCGTATGTTCAAAATGTTGATTTAGTAGAAGCAAACCCACAAGAGCATAGCATCATCATAATTTAACCCTTCATCTAAAATAAAGACCCTTGAAAATGCTAATGATCGAGACAGAGATATAAAGGTGAGACGCTCTTTTAAACCGAAGTTCATGTTTTAATCATTATGTATAATGTACAAATAACATATCTAGTAACTACTGCTAATGAAAACTGAATATATATAATCGTTTTGCAGGTATGGAGTTTGGATCTGTTCAGGAAGCCTTTCAATTTTATAATGATTTTTCCAAAAGACTAGGATTTGGAGCTGTTAAGAGGTCCAACCACAAAACCACCGACGGTTTTTGTAAGCACTATTCCTTTGCATGCAATAGATATAAGAAAGTAGAAGAGAGGGATTGCGAGAGCCCTCCAATACCCGGGAGAAAAAGACCCGTGCTTGCAAACGGGTGTAAAGCCATTATGACAATAGCTGATCCCGGTTTGGTCAATCGGTGGGTCATATCGAAAGTCAATTTAGACCATAACCATGAGCTCACTCCAAAGTCCTCTTTCCTAATTACAACCCACCGTGAGTGAAATTCCTCTACGTTTTTCCAAAAAGAATTGAAGGCTAACGAGGACCTCACTTTTTAACATAAAGCTTGTGATTTCGCATGCCGGTGGTTACGGCAAATGCACCTTCACTCCCAGAGACGCGCGAAATTATATGGATAACTGCAGGCGGGAGAAGTTGGGGCGTGTCAAATGTGGTGATGCACTGGCTTTGATGGAGTATTTTGAAAAAAAACAGTTGAAGGATCCGTCTTTCTACTATACGTATTCATTCACCGATGAGGATCGTGTTTGGAATATTTTTTGGAACTAATGGATTTAATTTTCTTAATTCTAGGACCTTTGGTCCTTTTTGTTGGAGTGAATCATCACGGGCAGTCAATTTTGTTTGCCTGCGCTTTGCTCTCAAGGGAATCTGAGCAGTCCTACACGTACACGTGGGTTTTCTCCAAATTCTTGGATTGTATGAATCGGGTACAACCTGGAGCGATTCTAACGGACCAGTGCAAAAGCATCGAAAACGGTATTCGCAGTACCATGCCAGGTATTTTACATCGTTTTTGCTCCTGGCATATTCTCCATAAATTGCCAATGAAATGGGGTCGTGCTCCGAACGAACAAAGAGGATCTCACTACCAAAGTGAAGTCAGTTGTGTACGGTTCAATAACCACTCAAGACTTCGAGGAAAGATGGCCCAATTTAATGGGGATATTGGGTATCAAGATGATACGTGGTTTGACTTAGTCCTAAGCTTCATTAAAAATTTCCTGTTGGTTAGACTACTTTTCCTAATACTTTGACCTATACTATAACAAGCCCTAGTAGGTAGAGTGACCTATTAAACTCATTAGACCCTGGTAATGCACTACTATTTCCCTTTCTTTCCGGAGTAAAATAAGAGAAAGACTTTCTGTTCAAAGGTCAAAGCCATTGAGAGATCATCCCTGCCGCTAGGGGTTCACTCTGTAATATGGGAGACTTTCATTCTTTATAACAGAAGATAGGGACTTACTTATGAGAGTATGAATGAGCTAGCTGTTTGCATTGGGTACATCTAAATCCTCATTTTTCAACCTTCATTTTACAGTGAAGCTGAACCTACTTTCGAATCGACTGACTCTCAGATAGGCCTGGAGAAGTTCCCCGGGGCCCCCTGAGTGACCAGCGTTGTAGTTGTATCTGATGCTCAGAGTCTCAGGCATGGTTTTGAATAAGAAAGCGGTGGTTGACGATCCGATCTTAGTGGACTATGCGTTCCAGGTTATGGATGATAAGATTTTTCGGGTTGGGTTCGGGTTTGGTTAAGGAAAGAAAAAGGAATGAAAGGAAAAAAAAAGCAATTCTATTAGACTCACTCATGAACTTAGGTTTATACCCACCAGAAAAGAAGGAAAATAAAGACAGTCTGGACGGTACCAGTGATGTCAAAAATGTTAGATATATACTATTTAGTCAAATATGTACAAGAAAGAAATGAGCAAAAATGACAGGAATGAAATAGATCTAAAGTCTTACCACAATCTAGTAGTAGCTCTCCCCTTACCGTTCTGCAGAGCAGCCTGAAGCTTTAAAAGCTGATGTCTAGGTCCCCAAAGAGGAGCAGCTAATATTTCGTGTAAGCTCTACCTTCAAACAATTGTGAAATATGTCTCTTTCTTAACCAAATTCGCCATGACCATAAAGAAAGTGAGGCGTGAGCCATAAGAAGAAGAGAAGAGAGCATTTTCTTATAGAGGTCAGTGACATGGATTGGACCGGCTTGGAGTTTTCCCGAGAATTGGCTGGCCCCCTTTCAGGACCCAACTATTTAGTTGCTAGGGCAGCGGCCATTCGTCCTTGCTGAGACAGTCAAGTCTGCTTGCTGGCCTTACTCAACAGTTTGGAGTGGCTTGCCTACTCCGCATGCCCCGTGTACAGTTCAATCAGTTTTGACCGGTACCACATTGACTCTCTGTTTTGACCTTCAAAATCTTACCGCCATTCCACTCTTCCGAAAAAGAAATCCATCCCGCTAGGAACGCTTCTCTCAGAACTCATACTTTACTTGGTCCCGGGCTCACTTACCCAACAGAAGGGAGTGAGGTTATGGATCTTCGTGTAGACTTCGGATAGTTTCAAAAAGACTGCGTTTAGCTCTCATCTTCGGAGGAAGATTTGGTGAGGTCTTATATTTTGCTGGATGCTATTCACATGCATGGACGGAGAAAATGTTCTTTAATGGATGGCTATTTGGTCTACTAATACTAGTATGCTTAAGTTGACGTACGGATAAGACGGATAACTATAGAGCTTGACCTTTCCTTTACAGCTTATGTTTTCCCCGCTTTCTCAACTTGCCTATTTTATAAAACCTCTAGCTTCTTTTTCATTTCTTTACCGGAGGATGGGATTCCCATTTGACTACTCACTTATTGCCTCATGAACTTAGGTTATCTTCTGGTCCTTAGACTATCCTCCACCCACCCAATCTTTGAATACCCTGCAATCCTCGATCTTGTGCCCTATTATTCGATGATACGAGCAAAAGTAGGGATGCCTTGCCTACAGTAGTTTCATTTCCTATTATCTTTCCATGCTTAGCGCCCTCTACCTCGTTTTCACCCTCCTTTTTTGTTGCCCTTTTTTTAATAAGTTTGGGGCCAAGAGTGTCTTTTTTTCCTCTCCTTACAGTCTATTAACCCGCCGACACAGGAAAGCCGTAGCTGGCACCCCCCTTGGCAAGGTTCGGGTGTTCGCCGAAGAAAATGGTACGTGAGTTGGGTTTAGAAAGCACTTCTCTTTTTCCAAGCACGGAACAGGCGGTATATCAATAAATATATACCTTTTTAGACCAGAGCAAACAAGCATTTGAACTGAGACGTGGATCACTCGCTTCGCTCTTGACACCTGGCATGACGCATACACTAGAGTTATGACGGAGCTACCTCGGCAACAATCGATCTTAATAGAACGGGAGTAAGTGTAGATCAAAAAACACATAGCTCATCTATCTAGCTATCGGAAGCTACCTATTAATACTACTAAGGATGTTCCGGCAGACAGATAACAAACACGGGCGGAGTATAAAAGATCTATTTTCTTGGAGAAAGACAGTGACTTGCACAAAAAACCTGGACTTGCTTGCTCAAATTCCTTAGGTGGAAGCAGCTTGGCTTGGGTAGAATAGCTAATAGGCGCTAAAGCCCTTTGTAGAAGCAGAGATACCTTCCGTCAGCCCTATTTTTTTCTACTTTGTCTGGAGTGCTCTCCTTTCCACACGAGTCGATCTTACTATCTATTTTTCATCTTCATCCCGACCTACGCAGGGACGGGCAAGGGAATTCACTTCTAAGTTTATAGCGCGGTAGCTTCATCGATGTTACCCACCAAATCAAAAGCTTGCTCGGGCAAAGCATCCTATTCTCCGCATCTGAGATGAGTTTGTTTTGCTTCTTTCTCTCTGGCTGTGGCATTCCTTGTAGAAGTAGTTTTCCACCCCGTCTCTTTGGTTTCGTTATAGTATGAGTAGTTCATTTTGTTGAGTAAGAGTTGGAAGCAGTGTCAATCTAGAGCTCTAAAGTAAGCCTTTACCTTGAAGTCTATTAGAGAAATAAGTAGGTATCCATGGGAGAATCTTAGGCAAGGACTACCTCTTTTGGTTCTATAGAAAGGGGGGCCACCATAACCCACATACTCGTTGACAAAGCCCAGAGCCAAAATGAAGGGCAAATCCAGTCAGAACTGCCATCTCGGCGGACGGACATAGCGAATAGTCGGAGAGAAGGAATAGACCTAGGAAAGAAAGCCCCTCGATACAAAGGAATTGTCCCCGGGCAGCAGGTAAGGTAATAGGAGATTTTGGGCCTACAAAGACGATCGCCCCTGCAACCTAATTCCTTCCCTCTCACCTTAGTCTTAATCTCACAGAAAGGGACTGATTGAAAAAAAATCCAATGTTAGAGGCTTGATTGAACCAAAAAGAGCTTGGGGACAGGGGCCTGACGCATTTCTGCTTTTTTTTCTTTTTTATCTTTTTCTTCTTTTCTTTAAGCATTTGTAAGCAAAGGACTAGCCGATTTCTCTGCTTTTATCAACTATTTTTTTGACTTTTCTTGTGTACAATTGCATTAGGATTTGAAATATGTGCTGATACCTTGGTGGGAAATGATATGATTAGAGGTCTCTCAGGTGGCCAAAGGAAACGTGTCACTAAAGGTACAGAAAATACCAAAAATACCATATGCTTTTATGATATGAATTGTCAATCCTTGGCTGAGACAACCAATAATGGTCAAACTTTCTCTTTTTTGAGGTGAGATGCTAGTGGGTGCCGCAAAAGCTCTATTCATGGATGAGAAATCGACCGGGCTTTACAGCTCAACCACGTACCAAATAGTGAACTCTATCAGGCAGTCAATCCACATCCTCCAAGGGACCGCCGTGATCTCACTTCTGCAGCCTGCACCAGAGACGTATGATTTCTTTGATGACATAATCCTTATCTCTGATGGCCAGGTGGTTTACCATGGCCCACGCGACAATGTGCTTGAGTTCCATGAGGCCATGGGGTTCAGGTGACCTGAGAGGAAGGGAAATCGTAATTCCAATCTATCTTCTTCCTGACTCGGTATGTTGGCCATTGGAATCAATCCGCTTGCGTTCTCTCTCAAAGGAAGTCTCTTTTATAAAAGGTGTGATAGGTGTGGATGATTCCTCTGTTCACGAAGAGTCTAAATCATATCATTCTGCAATGGGGGAGTAATAAACCTCTACTGTTGAGACGGTAGCTGGTGTTTTTCTTTTCTCTAATCACTATCATAAGATACCACGCCTGAAAGCACTATTAAATAGAAATCCCCAGTCTCAGTTCCATCACCATATGTTCCAATATAAATATTGCTATCTATATCTGTAGCTCTATATTCCTCATGTCATTATCATTCGTATTTCTTATTGTCCTGATTTCTCTTTTGTCTAACACGTTGGCTAGACTGGGTGTCAAGAGTTTGATAGTCGAGTAGAGAGAAATTCGACTCGTGATTTTCAATCCGGGTCCAGAATCCTGCTTTCTTCTATATGCAATCCTGAAGGTACTAGTGAAATGCTCAATCACTTCATTAATAATTAATTCCTCACTCAATCACAAGGGAAAAAAATCTACATTTTCCACGGGCCCGGGTCCGGATGGACATAAATACTCTTCTAAGGCGAAAGCAGCTGAGATCGCATTGGTCTCTCTCTTTGGTCCCACTAATTAATGTCCAAAATATTCAATGGTGAAACACATCAAGGGGAGTGTGCACGCTAGCGCTCTCCTCTAAGCTTCTAGTTAGCTAATCAAAAAAAGGACTCCCGGCACATGGCTTTGTGAAGATGCGTTGGTTGATCCGTAAACATGGCCACTACTGGCCTACGGTCCGGTCAGATTCCATAGCACATGCTCAGAGCTGCGATGCCTGCCAGTGTCAAAGAAGAAGAAAAGATGGGAAAGTTCGCTTTATCTCTATTCCTTTTTTGCTCGTTATGCTCAAGAACTGGTCAAAGATATGAATATGCTTGATTTATCAGTACATATGTCTTTCATCACCATTGAAAGCGCTTTTTGGTTATTTTTCCTCCAAAAGCGCCGGACTCTTATTCCGACAAGGCTGAACAAGAGGTTTGAGCAAGAGAGAAGAGCTGATTGAATTCTCACCCACGGAAGGAACTGGAGGCGGGCATCATTCTTCCGATAAAAGAGTGCTAGGGAGTCCCATGCTTTTTGGTTTAGTGGCACACAGGTTGATTGAGAGTAAACACGCTGCAATGGACTTGGCTGACGGATAGACCTAGCTGATCCAGTAGGCGTGGCAGAGCTAGCATGATGACTCGGTGATCCAATTCAATTCATCGATTCTGTAATGGTTGTTAATGTCAACTTCAATGAGTGCCTACCTGGGTGTCGCCCCCTTTTCTGTATAGTCTCACCTTCTTCTTCGACCCAGCGAGTAACGTAGGCACGAGCGAGTAACTACGGCATGAGCTCTACACTACGGCACGAGCGAGTAACTACTAATGAGCTCTACACTACTAACGTGTAGAGCCAAAAAGAGCCAAAAAGAGCCAGGAAGCCTACAAACTCTCTCCACAACACACGGAAATTTCTCTCTGTACAACGACCTACCGTCATTTTGTGAGGCAGTGCGAATCTGGTGCTCACATTCATAAAGATGGATCTGATCAACAAGGAGCGAGAGGATGTCATTAATAATGCAGTAGATATGGTATGCAATTGCATTTTCCTTTGATGGACATTTCAGTTTGAAATTTCATTGAATTTGGTACCGGTCTCTCTCTTTTGTAGAAGTTGATTTTGCAAGGGGTTTGGGTATAGATAACCATGCTAGATTTTTGGTTGTGTTGCTGTTCTTTCTCTTCATTATTTTCTAAGGGTGTATGACCTATCGTGTAAGTTCCATTAAGGATGTATGGCAAGCTCCCTGTGGCCTTCTCCCAACAGTTTTGCAGTTCGAACCCTTGAAGATGATATCCCTTCCTTAGTATATATTCTTCAGGTCTATACTATCTTGTGTCCCATACTTATTCATCATGTGCCGGGTTGATCAACAAAAAAGAAACAAACCTCCTTTTAGACATAAAAGGAAGCACCTTATGATATGCCAAATTTAAATTCAATGCATATTATAAATATTTTAGTACTTTGTTTTTTGTTCACAATCATGAATCAGTTTGACGCCAGAGATGTCCAGGTTATGTGGTGTGCAGGTTTGCTACGCACTGCTAAATTACCAGTATATACCACAGTTTATATCAGTGACCTAGCATACTGATACCGACTCTTTAATATGATTGTCTATCTGGCATGGGTACACATGTAATTCTTCTCCATGCAGGAGTAGATATCATGCCTCTGTTTTTCCTTCTATTTGTATCGTGTTTCTCTTATGCAGAGTACAACATGAATTAGAAGTTTCAACAAAGCAGGCTATTTTGGTGGATTCTAGCATCAGTGACACTATCAGGACATGTATTGTGCTGAGAAACCATCGGGCCGCCCTGAAGATTAAGAGTGAATTCTAGGTTAGTACTTGGCATCCCTGTGACCTGTTCATGGTTGTACGTCAGTATGGTAATACTTAGAATTTGCAAGTAAGTCAAGGGGTGGGTTCTTTTAACCGTACATATATTGACCGCCCTTGGTAATCCTGACTAAACAATAACTATTGAAAATCAAACTATTCCCCCTGTCTATTTTGTTGACTTAATGATAGATAAAGAGACACAAGCGGCACTACTTAAAATTGATCTGCCAGGCCGCCGTAAGACTTTCTGCTTTCTGCGTTGGATTGGAACCCGAAAAGAAAATAATGAATTGCAATCTGTGCGTGTGAGCAAAAAGGTGCATGATTAACAATGTAACAGTTTTTTCTCTTTGAAGGAGAGGAAGATGAAAATAGTGAGAGGCAGTCCCAACAAATGTCAAGCGAGAATTCTGACAATCCGCCCGCCCCAGTGCAATAGCAACAGAAACAAGGAAACAGATGGTGTGGGCTCTACTTCTTGCGGTGAAAGGCAAGGTATGCACACTGAAGATTAATATCTTATTAGTGTAGTACTGGTCTGTTTTGCAGTCATGATTGCTGGTACAGTATTTCTTTCTTTTTCTTAGTGTGCTAGAGGATTCCTTTAAGTGCTTTTGTGTACCCACCAAAACCATTTTAGCGGTTGGTACCAGTGAAACCCTTTTTTTCATGTTTGTCTGTTAGAGTGTTACTTTTGAACTGCCTTGTTGAGGCTTATTAAAGCACAGTAGAAAATATACAGCCGAGTGACTAGCACTTCCACAAAGGAAATGGGAAAAGAAGCCATGCTATATTTTCTCTTTTCCAACCGATCTCACGACGAGGAGTCACCCACATACTATACTTCATCAACTGAATCAAGCTCAGAGTGTTACAACTCACTAAAAATTAAGAATTCAGATATATATAGCTTGTGTCTTCTTTAACTGCTTCAGCACCGAATCTTCTTCCGGGCTATTATTCCTGGTAATACATCAGACTCATTAAGATTAAAAAGTTCTTGGGGGTTAGCTGCTTTGAATACTCTACCACTCCTTGTCACATGATTTAGGTCAGTCAAGAGTTTCCATTTCTTCAATCAAATCATCTAAATGAAGCACATTACATGACTCCTGGAACTTGGAATGATAAGTAGAAGGAAGGGCTCAATACCAATATCTGGACCTCCAATGAAATTCACTTGATTGTCCTCTTTCTTTGGTGCAGAAAACAAGGGGTTAGTGAAAGGCGAAAGCTTAAGAAGTAAGATTCCGAATGAGCAGTTTACTCTTGACCATGTAGTGTATTATCCAGAATCCGTAGATTACTTATTTGTTGAATCGATAGTAACTCTTACTATTTACTTCTTCCGAAATATCGGTGTTCTGTTCCAAAAATCCGATAGAGCGGAGCAGCAGAGTGGTGAGTTACCTACTTTGTATCTTTCCTATACATTTGCGTTTCTTATAGAGTATTGCCGTTTCGTTCTACTTTACTTGTAACAAGTGCTATCTTTTCTAGTCCCAAGCCATACATATTTTACTTCAAAGAATGAACTTCACTTTATTTTTTCCTTTACTTGACTACTGCTAAGAACTTTCCTATGTGTACTAATACCAATCTAGGACCACTGTCAAAGCTCTAGTCTACCTAGTTAGTCCGAAGTAATGCCTATTATACTTTGCTCCCAAGCCCTATTATACCCTCGTAAGCTGCAAGTCAAGGTCGGTCTTGAAGGGGGGGGGGAGGAATGGATGTGGTCCTTCTTCTCAGTAAAAGTCTGCCTCTGTGAGAGCCTATAAAGATATTGATTGAACAGAGGAAGAAGTCAGGCAAGGGAGCTAGGTGCAGAAGAAGGTGTAAGCGTGGGGCAAGCGGAATAAAACTCATCCGCCGAAAGAAAGGATGGCTGCCTTAGAGCACTCCAAGATATAAGGTTGTGGCCAAGGAATATACAGAAGCCGGATGTAGATCGTCTATCATCCGTTGACCCGGCCCAATCTGCGTCACTATAGGCATGTAAGGATAGTGATGAGTCGGGGGAAAGGAACAAGCCGTGACTGATAGTGCCATGTAAGTACCTCGGAATTCGTTTCACCGCGGTCCAATGAGTCATGGAGGGGTTGTGCATAAATTGGGATTGTTAACGGCGAAAGAGATATCGGGCCGAGTAAGAGTGGCGTATTGGAGTGCACCAACAACACTTCGATACAAGTGAGGATCCTCGAAAGAGGGGCTGTCATGCATTGATAAGGATGAGCTCGTGGTCATTGGTGTGGTACACGGTTTGGATTTGTGCATGTTAGTGCGAACGAGTAGATTGTGCACATATTTGGTTTGGGAAAGGTGCATGTCACTTGAAGAAGCTTGAACTTCGATGCCCAAAAAGAAGTGTAAATACCCGAGATCCTTGAGAACAAATTGGCTTTGGAGATGAGCAATGCACGAGGTGACCCATTGAGAGTTGCTCCCGGTGATGATGATATCGTCAACATAGACCAACATAATCGTAATGTGGCCATGTTGGTGTGATATAAAGAGAGAGGGATCATATTGAGAACCACAAAAACCGAATTCAAGCAAAACCGTGCTCAATTTATGGAACCAAGCTCTAGATGATTGCTTAAGTCCATAGAGAGCCTTGGAAAGTAGGCAAACATGATTCGGGTGGTCGGGATCAAGAAATCCGGGGGGTTGGTAGGAAAAACCTGGCTTATTTGCTTGCAAGAGGAATTTTGCAGAAAAATCATCGTTTCTAATATCATTATACGGTTAGCCATCTTTCTTAAACTATAACTATGTTTTTCACTTATTCTCTTTATTTTAATTCTTTATTTTATCGAATAGCTTTTCTTACTAACTTCACATCGTGTGGTAAAATGAAATCCACGATTTGGGGTCTTCGATCGATATCCCGAACTTCACCTTGAAGAGATTTCAATACTAAAGGCCCTTAACCAAAGATATGATAACTTGAAGAATTTGATAACCATTAATAAAAATACTCACTCTTCTTATTGATACCACATTAGTGAAAAGTTAGGGAAGCAAGCGCTTAGTATCCACTTTGAGGATCAGTGGTATATGCATTCAATAAAATGTGACTTCACCACAATATTATATTCCTCACATACATATCACTTGCAAAGGTTTTAACACATTTGAGGAAAACGAAGGCCGTGACACCTTTCTCGCACAGCATCCCGCCTGCCCAGTTGGGTCTGATGGGTTGATAATAAGCACACTTAATCTTCACCTTGTGGTGAATATAGACAACGCAACAATGAAAATAACCGTAGAAAGCAGGGTGACGCTATTGGTTTGCCTGGGGCCATATGCTAAAAGACTATGCCAAGAAGAAACTTTATCCATTTCCTAAGCTAGTTTCACGACTATCTTGTATATTAAAAAAATAGTGAATCTTGTATTTATTTTAAATTTGCATAAGTGTACATGCTATAACATGCAAGCTGACCATGCATGAGCTATAAAAAATGGGTAGGAAAGCGTAAAAACACCCGTCTGAAGTTGTCAATCTAATTTTCCCTTCGGAAAGTCGGGAGTTTTCATTCTTGTCAAAGTTGTACTTTTTGAACGGGCACTTCCCCACCCACGAGGGCTTTTCCTTGGTTTCATGGAGAAGCATGATCATTCCAATACAGTAAGAATGTTCCTTGTTCGAGCCCAGCTTTAGAAAGGATGTAGCGAGCTTATGGAATTGTCTGGAGCGAGCCAGAGAGGGAAGATAGGTCAAAATAAATCGTAGAAGAACCGGGCAATCTTGTATTGTTCCTTTTGTTCGTTGGAAAAGGTTTTCTATGAAATGCAATAGAATCCTTTTCTACAAGTAATAGATTTGTAGTCTCCACAATCAAGCTTTTTTTTCATTTTTTAATTTCACAATGCATTGTTATAGTGCTGGCACACACTTTTCTCCGCCTACGGCCCCTCACTCAAGCTTCCAGCAGTCAAAGAATGAAGTGAAGACAGTGTCAAATGTCAGTGGTAATCATCCCAGGGAAGCTTTGCTAGCAGTAGCACTAGTACCAGCACTGGCACCAGTACTGGCACTAATACCAGCACAGGGACCAGTACCCACTTTGGTATTTAGTATTAACACTTTGACCAGTATAAATTGAAATGTTCACTGAATCACTGTTCTGTATAATTTGACCATCCAATTACAATATTTTTAGATTTTAATATGAGGTGTTTAATGGTGGTTTCATTTATCTATCATGGCAAAACTGATGCCTATACATCATGCATGGCCAAAAAAACCCTTAAAAGCAAGTGAACTGGTCCGTAAAACAACAATTTTGGACAACCCATTGGTTTATATCCTTCTTTGGTGGTTGCCAACAATTAAGAAGACTCTCTATTTATTTGAGCAATATCTTATAAAGAAATTCTGGTGGGCAATTTCGACCTGGACTCTGGCGTGATTTCTTTTAGTTTTGTCTTTCAAAAAGAAGCATATGTTATTATCATTAGATATTTTTTAAAAGAGAAAAAAAAGAGAAGATGTTAAGGTACTTGGGTACCATATCTGACAACTTACAAGCCAGTCCATAGGTTTGACCTGAGAAATCTCTGTGTTTATTTGTGGTTTCAGTACTTCAGTCAGTAGCGCCTGAATTTTGTCACAGGAATACATAAATAAGATAAGAGAGAATTATAAAAAGGAACTTCACAAGCAAGGACTTCACAGGAATACATTCATATTTCATGAGTCCACACAGTTTTTTCTTTCCTTTCTTTTTGTGTGCTGTTTACTAAATCAAGATAAAAAGTGCTGCTGCGTAAATTCTGGGACGGTATAGCTGTTTACTAAAACTAGAATTTTGGGAAATAAATACAAAGGAAAAAGCGCCAGACTACAATTTTGATGCAAGCTAGCCTGTTATAGTTATCTTATGTTTTCTCATACAGTTCTTTTGAAAGTAATGGTTCTCTTTACTATATTAAGATATAATAAAAATAGATAAAAATAAATGGGTGAGATTTTCAACTGTTACAAGAGCTTGCGTGCACAAACAAGTGAGCATGGCAGATTCGTACTCATTAAAACGTGTTATGTCAAAATTACTCCACTTTTTTCACGAGACGATGTGTCCTTTTAATCGGTCTAATTATGCAGCCAACCTACAAAGCATTAATGGGTTTGGTAATATAATAAAGAGTACTCTCTATGTGCAAATTTCTTTTATTGGGTGGGTGGTAAGGTGATGGAGTAATCTCTTTTGTGCAATACCTCTTCTGCAACTGCACAATAACTGACCTTTGAATTGAGCTATATATGGAAACTAATCTAAAAGTCATTCACAACAAGCATTATGCTGACAAGGTAAACAATAAAGGAAATAAAATGAAAAAAGATTTATCCCAAATGCGCCAATCCACAGCATACTGAACGTGTTAAAAAAAGATAAGGATAGAAGAAGTTTATATCCAGAAGATTTTCTGCTTTGCACCAAAAACCAAATAACTTTTTTTTAGTGGCTTCCAAACTTTCCAAGAGCCGTATCCCGTGGTACCTGAAAATCACTGAACGGAGTTAGCTCCATCCTACAGTTCAATATTCGAATAAAAATGTTTCACCTTAGAGCATAGTATGGAAGAACCCCGTTGTAGAACATATTTCTAATTTTGACCATGTCGGTCCCTGATGTCATCTTGCAGTCAAAACATCTAATCCTTTCAATTTGAACATGACAAGAGTCATTTGTTAAGTCAAACATATCCTACCAAATAAGGACCATTCCGGCATTAATGCTAGTAAGTAATCTATATAGTATAATGGTTGGAACCAAGTGTATAATTTGGAATATGGAAGAAATGGGAATTTTGGAACTTTAGAGACCAAAACCAAAAATGTGTTATAGTTAAATTGCTGTCCATACTTGTATTGAGTTCACCATTAGCTATTAAGCTAAGAAGATAGTCTGACATACCTTGACACTCTTCCACCTTTTATGATGCTGCCCAGTATTGTAGCCAAAGCCCTCGCGGAGAAAGATCCTAGAAAAAAGAAAATGAATTCCACATTCGAACAACTATTGGTTCTCTAAAACAAATCCAAATCTCTGAGTAAGTAAGCAAATTCCATCCAGAGAAAGGAAGGTTTTGATACAAGCCATAGCAATACCATTGGATAAACTGTCGTCAACAAAGCAAAAAACATAAAATTCAGAAATATAGATTTAATTCAATATTCCCCGAAAACTAGCATGAATAGTAGGAATAAGAACTTTAATAAGCAGCAACGAAACATAATCATATAGATACGATACCGGATAAAGTGCACCCGAGTAATGCAAAGAGGGGCCGCCTTCCTTCGGGATGAAACTCTAGGATGGCCACCTCACATAAAGTAGTGGATTTCTTTCTTCAATGCATTCAATCATAGGAAAGGTTCAGGCCTGAACCTTTCATTTCAGCCTTGCGCGCTAGCTTGTAGTGGAGGAAAACGGCTTTCTTTTGCCCCAGCGAGTGTAACGGAAGTGGAACGAGCGAGCGGAACTCACTCTCCTTTAAGCTACCCACTTCGATCAATTAGCCTAGCCTATTATGTCAAGTTAAACTAGCTGTCCGTCTTCTTTTTTCCCAGTGCATTTTCCTCCCTTCAATTCAAGCTGTAGAACCCCATAGGATCGATGGAACTTATCTAGAACAAGACGGAGAATGTCTGCATAAAGTTTCTTGGTAAGGCAGTGGCGACTGAATTCAAAGAAGAGGCTCTCCCTGAAAGTATCTTATAAAGTTAAGCGGTCTTCCGCCAGACAACCTTTTCAAGTCTTTCTTTTGACTCCGCCTTACATACATATAGAAGAAGTACTTTTGTGCAGGTTGTCCGGGTTTTTGGGGAATTCGTGGGATAGATAACTCAATCCGTTGCTTGTTGCGACTCACCCTTGTTCTTCTTTCTTCTAAATGCCTTCAAACTGAAGCTTGCCGAATCTTGAACTTGACCACCCAAGAATCCAACGCACCGGGACGAAGCCCTTTTTTCTGGTAATAAGAAAAAACTATATTAAGTTTATACTTTTGATAAAGATAAAGATATAGACTGCTCTCTTCCCTTGCTCTAGCTTCCACATCCTAAATCCTTGCTTTATTCAAGGTCCTTTGCATAGCCAAGCCCAGTCTTTTCCAGAACCCGATTCTTTTACCCAAGTAAAGTATGTTAGGCAGCGTAGGCACATCCCTAAGGTATCCCTGAATTTATACCTTTAGAAAGAAGTTCTTTTTGGGATTTTTCTTACTAGGGAATTGGGAAGATCCCCATCAGTCATCTCAACATTGTTTTTATCTAAGAGCCCAAATAGGCCTGATCTACTAATATCCGGGTTGTGACCCTTTTGCTTGATTTTTATACTGTAATGGTAGAGTTTGTGCAGGTATCAAACTGGTGTATGCTAGCTGGATGGGCGTGTGTACCATTTAGTTCTCAGTTGTGTTGGTGTGATTTAAGTTGTATGCATGGAATGAGGATCAATTGTGGTGAAAGCGTCCTGGTAAAGAGAACTCCAAAATAACTATATCGACATAGAGCTGGTACTGTACCATAGAGATTTGGTATGGTGGGTTGATACATACCTGAACAATACGTACGGGAATAAATCAGCCAATTGAAATTTCTTATTGGCGCGACCCTTGAATTTATCTTTCCTTTTTAATCACGCAGACACCAGAGAAAACATTAGGCCAGATCTAGTAGACGACTAACTACCTTAACCTGCTAGATTGGGGGAGTTCTAATGTGCTATCAATCGCACTCTATGACACTGTCTACTTGTGGAATGCTACAAACGGGTCTACCTCTGAATTGGTGACACTAGATGACAGGGCCCGGTTACCAGTGTCAGCTGGGCCCCAGACGGCTGTCACCTTGCCATTGGTCTCGACTCGATCAATCGAAGAGGTTGGCTGCGGGCTCTGGTGAGCCAAGAGGATGAGAAGAGTCATGGATTGGCTGAATCTCTAGTGAATGCTTTACAGACGGGAAGGGATTTCTTTAGTTCTCTGATCTATGGATTAGCTTGTGGGAAGTACTATTTCCCCTGGAAACAAGCAATAGTTTGCATACAGTTATTCAGATGAAGTTCCGAGCATCATACAGTTCGTTCGTTGCGGATGTCGCAGGAAGTGCGTGCATAATTTCGAGAACTCTCTCTTTTTAGAGTATCCTCTCAACTATATGGGTTTTGTCAATAATAGCTACGCCGAGGGCAAGGCTAGCCGGATGCTATTCACATGCATGGGATGTATTCCTGCTCTGCACTTTGATGCCGAGAATCATATGCTATTTATCTTTCACCAGTCTCTTATCTGCTTTCTTCTTCAAGGCCCAAAGCGGAAGCATCAAGTCCACCATTGGTTTTTAGGAGCACCGAAGCTCAAACGTTTTGGTCTATCCAAACGAGCAACTTACTGATGGAAAAAAGAAAGTCCCTTCCGATATGGAAGATTGCTGTTGGGCCAATATGCTTATTTTTAGGAGTTTTGTGTGTATTCATCCTCTTATGTGCTCATTTCCTTCGTTCGGAGAGGTAAGTATTTATACTGTTTCTGTATTAAAAAAAGAGAAGAAATTGGGAAGGGAACCGGTGGCCTAGCCGGTATATTATATGTCACGGCTCAAAGTCTGTGAATCCCTTTCCATTAGCTAAAAATAGTTAGATCTGGTTCAGCCCAACATCCCTTCCCATAGCTCCTCATCTGAGCAAGGTAACCTCATCCTATTCTTTTTTCTCGATTTTTTGAAAATTAGCATCTCACTTATAGCTTATTAGAAAAGCCTTCCATCTGATAACCTTTTGGTATGTATTGCCCCCTCACTATAGATCAGATCCACCGGACGAGAAGAAAGCCCATTCCGCACTGCTGCTGAGTCGTCGGACTTATCCACCTCAGGGATTCGTGGAATTTCTTTTTTTTAATTGCGTTGGGGGAAATCTACCAAAGCTAGGCAGATAGATAAACTCCTTTCCCGCTGCTAAGGGGGAGCAAGAAACTTCATCATTTTCTTTTTTTTTTACCAGCGCCCTTTTTTTCGGGTACTCAGAGTCCTCTCACTACCAACCAGCATACATCATTATCTGGCTGGGTCTTGCCGGTATCAACAACGAGAAAGAAGAACCAAATAGAAACAGCAACTCACTATGGCTCTTGGCCCAGACAACGTCCTAGGCGTAGGGGAGATCAGAACAAGAGGTCACGCCTAGACGACGTGGGCTGCAGTAAGTAGATCGAGAGGTCGTTCCGCCCCTTGTCCCCGAAAATGGGTAATATGTTCTCATACAATCTTGCTCCAACTTGATTGATTCTAGAGGGCCTAGCTGGCGAGCGATCCCAGTCCGCGGCAGAGAACAAGACAGCAAGCGAGCGTACCTTTGTTCGCTTCTTTTCCACCAAGCGCAGAAGTTTAAGGATAACTGTAGGTCGGTGGCTACCTAAGGAAACTCTGATTCGATCCGCCCCCCGGCTGGGGGGCATCTACCTCATCCCGATCACAAGGAGAGGTTCACCATGATGGGGGGTAAGGTACTTGAATTCTTTCTGTTCCGGAAAGAATTCAATGCATAGGGGACCATCCTTTTTTTTTGCGGCATGCTCTCAGATTTACGGATTCCCAGGGAGGGTCGTAGGCTGACAATGAAAAAGGCTTGCGAAAAAAAGTAGCGGGGAGCGAAAGATTATACCTTTCTTTGGTTGTGAACAGCGGTTTCTTCTATGTGGGGTATTTCCCCTTACTTACTCTCTGAACGCCGAGCGTTGTGACTTTACTTAACGTAGTAGAATGAAGGCTACGTACGCACTGACGCTCTCGCTACGCCCTCAGCCTTTTTGTCGCTAACTCGCTCGCCTAATAGTAGGCGAGGCTAGGCTAAGGCAGCCGCTTACTTCGACTGTACTGTAGTGGGCCTTGCCTTTTCCTTGAAATTCTTTCATTTATCAAGTAGGCCGTCAGGTCAAACGTTTAGTAGTAGCGTTGACAAAGAAGAACAGCCGGTCAAAAGAAAGCTATAATTGGAGTTAGACGAGACAAGCTACCTTGACTCTGGATCTGAGGTGCGAAGATAAACATCTTTTTATGACTTACACTTATCGATCCCTAGGCCCGGAAACGTGACCGACCGGATGAATGAAAGGATGAGCCCTAGCCCTGTAAGCCCACACCTGTGTAGAGTAGATCGTTCAACACCCGCGGCACAAACCCATTTTGGACCAATTGGTCCGTCTATCATAGGCGACCGAACGGCCGCCCCCCGTCTTACTAGACCAACCTGCTATAATAATTCCATAAACACCTAACGAAGATATGGCAAACAAATAAAGTAGCCCTATGTTCAAATCGGACAATACCATACCATAATCAAAAGGTATAACGGCCCAAGCGACCAGACTTAACATAAAAGTAGCCACTGGAGCCATTCTAAAAAGGAAGAAAGACGCACTACTTGGTGAAATGGGTTCTTTTAGAATCAATTTCAAACCATCTGCTATAGGTTGTAACAATCCGAACGCTCCCACTACATCAGGACCCTTTCGACGCTGCACAAAAGCCATTACTTTACGTTCAGCTAGCACTAAAAAGGCTACTCCTAGTAAAAGTGGTATAATTAAACAAAGTATTTCCGCTGGAACAGCAATGTACATTTTCTATTTTCTATTCACTCTAGATCGGGCCGTCGACCCAATCATGGAAGGAAGGGACCTTTTCTCAAAAAAAAGCCAGCGAGTGAGGCCAGCGAGCTACAGGAGCGAGCCAGCAACATTTGTCAAACAGGCAGATGTATAAGGTGCTTTTAGGTTATTATCAACGATTCATTCTAAGGTGATATTTTAGATTTGATTTGGAAAAGAATTACTTAGCGTTTTTTGTCTCCTTGATAGCAGGGAGTTCTCCAAAAGTATGAAAGGCTGGAGGACTTTGTACCATCCATTCTAGTGTGGTTGAATTCTGGTCAAGAGCCCAAGGGCTTGGAGCACATTTTTGGTTGTTTCCACTGCTTAAAGTGATGGCGACGACCAAGAAGAAACAACAAATCCCAACTACGGATATATAAGAACCGAAACTGCTTATAGCATTCCATCCGGCGTAAGCATCTGGATAATCAGGAATGCGACGTGGCATACCCGAAAGCCCTAAGAAATGCATAGGAAAGAAGGTCAGATTCACCCCGAAAAAAGTGATCCAAAAATGTATTTGGCCTAAAGTTTCAGGGTAAGTCCGACCAAAGATTTTACCTACCCAATAGTAAAATCCTGCAAATAAAGCAAAGACGGCTCCCATAGAAAGTACATAATGGAAATGTGCAACCACATAATAAGTATCATGTAGAGCAATGTCTAGTCCAGAATTTGCTAGAACTATTCCAGTGAGTCCTCCTATGGTGAACAAAAAGATGAACCCTACAGCAAATAACATAGGTGTTTTGAAGTGTATCGAACCCCCCCACATGGTAGCAATCCAACTAAAGATTTTAATTCCAGTGGGTACAGCTATGATCATGGTAGCCGCGGTGAAGTAGGCACGCGTATCAACGTCTAAGCCCACAGTAAACATATGATGAGCCCAAACAAGAAATCCGAGAACACCTATACTGATCATGGCATAAACCATTCCTAGATAGCCAAAGACAGGTTTTCTTGAAAAGGTAGAGACGATATGACTAATTATACCAAATCCAGGCAGAATTAGAATATAAACCTCTGGGTGACCGAAGAACCAAAAGAGATGTTGGTATAAGATGGGGTCCCCTCCTCCAGCAGGATCAAAAAAGGTTGTATTAAAGTTTCGATCGGTTAATAACATTGTAATTGCCCCCGCCAGTACCGGAAGTGATAATAAAAGTAGGAATGCTGTCACTAGAACGGACCACACAAAAAGGGGTAATCTATGCATAGTCACTCCTGGTCCACGCATGTTGAAGATAGTTGTTATAAAATTGATAGCACCCAAAATGGATGACGCACCTGATAGATGAAGACTAAAAATGGCTAAATCCACCGCTCCCCCGGAATGGCTGGTAATACCACTTAAAGGTGGGTAGACCGTCCACCCAGTGCCGGTACCCACTTCTACTAAGGCTGAGCTTAAGAGGAGCAATAGACTTGGGGGCAACAACCAGAAGGAGATATTATTTAATCGTGGAAATGCCATGTCAGGTGCACCTATCAGAATAGGAACAAACCAATTACCAAATCCACCTATCATCGCAGGCATCACCATAAAAAATATCATTAAAAAAGCGTGGGCTGTGATTAAAACATTGTAAAGTTGATGATTCCCACCAAGAATTTGATCACCGGGGCGGGCTAATTCCATACGAATCAGTACGGAGAAGCATGTGCCCATCACCCCTGAAATGGCCCCGAAGATGAAATAGAGAGTCCCAATATCTTTGTGGTTAGTGGAGAAAAGCCATCTTTCGATTATTTTCATGATTCAAATAGTATATCTTTTTCATTTTGGGCTCTGCTCCAAAAAGCAACGGATTGAGCACACTAGCGCTAGCGCGAAAGCCGTTAGCACGCGCATCCCTTTTCTTGCTAAGAGACTTTTTGTTTAGATTGTTTTAGAAGGCCTTGGTTTTGTTTTGCCAGGGATTTTTATATAAAGGTAGCGCTCAGCCTTGCTTGACACCGACTCAATCTACAAAGGGAACTCTCCGCACCCAACCAACACTCTATCTAGGTCAAGGAAGGGACGAGCCAGAGGGCGAAGCTTGAGTTAAAAGAATAAAGCAAGGAGAAAAATATGAGTTGGGTGGGAGTAGGGAAGAACCAAGTACACAAGGTGTTGTGGAAGAGGTTCAAGTACCAACTCAAGAGATTTCGATGCAAGTCGATGAAGAACCTAACTCACAAGAGGTTGAGGAGGAGGGTGCAGCGGGGCAGGGATACTCTCAAAAAAAGAGAATAAAAAACACACTTTTTATTTGGCCCCGCCTCTAGTTATGTATGTTTAACCTTGAATGCAATTTAGAAATTCGACAGCGATAGTTCCCCGGACTCTAAAAGTAATAACAAAAATGGCTAATCCAATAGCGGATTCCGCAGCTGCCACTGTTAGAACTAATAAAGCAAATACTTGACCCATCATATCATCCAAAGAAACGGAAAATAGCAAAAAGTTCAAATTGACAGCTAATAACATTAATTCAATGGACATTAACATAATAAGAATGTTTCGTCTATTAAGTAGGATTCCCCAAATCCCTAAGATAAAGATGATCATAGACAAGGTGAAATATTTGATAGGATCCATTTCAGCCAGATTTCCTTTTTGACTCTGCTCCTAAAAGCAACGGATTGAGCACACTAGCGCATCCCTTTTCTTGCTAGGAGACTTTTTGTTTAAACTCAACTAGAAGGCCTTGGTTTTGTTTTGCCAAGGAAATCAAATGGGAGGAAAGGATAAAGGTAGCCAAAACGATCCCGTAAGGGAAAAGAAGGAATGAAAATTATACACTATATATGAGAAATAAGAAAGACGAGCCAAAAAGAGCCAGGAAGAGGAAGAGCTGCCGATTGTGTGCAGTCGGGGACTGTGAAGAAGGCTGAAGACTTGTAGGAGGCTTACTGGACGTCGGGCGACCCAGTCACAGCCATGGATTTCGCAGGTACGACTGGTGGTTTTAAGAAGTTAAACAACACCAACTATATATATAGGAAAGCCTGCATAGAGTCCTCTCTACAAGGACAGGACCTCTGGGAGGTGGTAGGCGGGTCAGAGACGACTCTGCCAAAGGTCGCAACCGAAGAAAAAGAAACTACCAGTGACCCAAAGACCAAAGAAAAGAAAGCTCTGGCCGCGGAGAATGAGGCTCTGCAGAAATGGCGTATTAAAGCCGGGAAGGCAATGTATGTACACTCCATCTGTTGAGGAAGAACTGCTTGAGTACATCAGAGAAGCGGTTAGGAACTGAATTTTGCATATATTTCGAGGGAACGAGCCGGATAGCGATGACCTTACCAGCCCGTTAGAGACTTCTTTCACTGGATAGATAGAGATTCCCCCTTCACCAGCTAACAAGGACCACTTGACGGGCAACTGCTGAGTTCAATTCAGACTTTTCAAGGCAGATTGATATCTATATAAACTGAGATAATAAAGACAAGAAAAAGAATCTGACCTTAATAATAGGTACACTACTACTCGGCAGGCACTATCGGGCACGTCGTCAGAAATTCGACTTGTCAATTCTTGGTATCAGACTCACTCGTCAATTCTTTTTTATTTCATTTTGAACTGATCAGATGTGATCAGTAGTCTCATTCATCCGTGTAAGAATTTGGAATTCCTCTTCCAACTCGTCCCAGAATTGGCGTTATGGCAAAGAACAAGAAGAAAAATACAGAAGAAATTTGTCCAATAGTAACAAAAGGTGCCTCTACAGGTTGACATCCGATCCAACCTAGTAGTAAGCAATCTGCCAAAAGCAACCAAAATATTCCTTGGTAAATGGGTCGAAAACTTGAACTACGTACATACATATTTTTAAAAAAAGGTAAAGCCAAGAGAGATATAAAAACTAGTGCTATTGCGGCTACACCTCCCGCTTTGTCAGGTATACTGCGAAGAATGGCATAGATCGGTAGGAAATACCATTCCGGCACAATATGAGGCGGGGTGGACATCGGATTAGCAGGTATATAATTGTCGGGATGCCCCAAAACATTAGGAGCATAAAAAATGAAAATGGAAAAAAAGATAGCAAAAGCTACCCAACCTACTAGATCCTTTACATACAAATAAGGGTAAAAAGTAATTTTATCCATCTCTGAATGTACACCCAATGGATTATTTGATCCATATTGATGCAATGCGGCTATATGAAGAAGACTGGCGCCTGCTAAAATAAAGGGGAGTAAATAATGAAGACTAAAAAAACGATTTAAGGTGGCATTGTCCACGGAGAACCCACCCCAAAGCCAAGTCACTATGGTATCTCCTACTACAGGTATGGCGCTAGCTAAGCTTGTAATTACTGTAGCTCCCCAAAAGCTCATCTGACCCCAAGGTAGTACGTATCCTATAAAAGCTGTCACAATCATTAAGAGGAATATGACAACTCCGATACACCAAACCAATTCCCTAGGACTGCTATAACTCGCATAATATAGACCACGAAAAATATGAAGGTAAACCACAATGAAAAACATACTTGCCCCATTAGCATGCATATAACGTAGCAACCAGCCCCCTTCCACATCTCTCATAATGTGTTCGACGCTGTTGAAAGCTAGATCAACATGGGGTGTGTAATGCATAGCTAAAAAAACGCCAGTCGCTATCTGAATGACTAAACAAAGACCAGCTAACGAACCGAACCCCCACCAATAACTCAGATTGATCGGGGTTGGATAATCTATCAAATGCTGGTTCAGTGTGGAGGCTAGAGGTTGTTTGAGAATAGAGAATCGTTGGTTCCTTAGAGTCATTTATCTTTTCTATCGTCAAGTACTCAGTCTCCCCTCTCGGAAAGGAGAGAATTTCATGCACTCAGAAACCGACGTTCGAGTTCATATGAGATTGGCGTGGGTTCTACCAACGAAAAACGTGGAACTTCATGTATGCGCTCCGACTGAACAAAATACACTATATATGATAAAAAAGAAAGACGAAAGAAAAAAGACACACACTTTTTACGAAAAAACCAATTCCAAATCACTAAAAAACTACACTATATATGTATTTTTTTATGCAAGCACAGATAGAACGGAAACAGCCAATGGTTAAGCACGAACTTAGATTGCCGACCAGACCCACTATGAGCCTAGGAACATAAGGAGGCATTACTCTTAGTACTCTATTAAACAGGGAGGGGTCTACTCATCTTTCTTGGGCTTGGTAGGATTCGGCAAAGCGTTCAGACTTCGCCTGCTTACTTCATTGAACAGCTCTAAACGAGGCCGCTAAGGAAGGGGCAAGAGAAAATTCACTACTAAACCCGCACGCATGAATGACCTTTGTTCCTCCGGTCAATGCCTATCTATCCCGCTATCTCGTGTCCCATAACCATATCCCTATTTTCCTTTGTCCTTTGATCATTGTCTATTTCTTTCTCTCTCGAATTGAGAGTGTTCAATGTTCCGAAGTGTAGCGAGATGAATATAAGTCTAAAGAAAAAAGAAGAACAATGAGAGTTTCTAGTCAAGAAAATTCTATGCGGGTAGGATAGATAGAATTAAGAAATCTAGCTAGATAACTAATGGAAAGGTAGGCTTTAAGTAAGGCTTGGATAAACTAGGCGCGGAGCGAGGCATTTATCCCAAAGCAAGTAGCCGGATTGCATTCAAAAAGTCAAATACTAATATTTCTTAATACCATATAAAGTGAATGTAATAATATTCGATGCTAGATGCTTGGCATATGACCTGTCAGTCTGTCTTGACAATTGAAGCACCTCTCCCTGGCAAGCTCTCGCTTTCAGTCATCATTTTATACACAAGATGTAGTTCTGTTCTCTGTATTTCTCATGCTTTGTCCATCTGTCTTATTAGTCAAATTGAAGTTGAAGTAAGCAATTAAGATCTAATTAAGGCAGTTCAAGCTTATAGAATAGAAGCACGTACTTGTGTAGTTTATTAAGGATGAATTAGTCTTTGAGCCCAGGAAGATCTGCTTACTCCATAGCAAGCATGCAAGAGTAAATTTTTAAAAGAGAGAAGCTCTTTCTCTCACAACTTTGAGCTCAACGAACGGGGAAAATGCATAATTTTCAATTGAACTTAGTAGCTTTCAATTTATTCCCTTCAGTAAAAATGTCCCTTCGTCTTTCTTTTTCCAATTTATGTAGGATTAAGTTGAGCATTAAATTCCAAGTATTGAAATAGCCTGACAGCAGCTACGTTATTATAAAGGCTACTACCTAATGACAGAAATTAGACTACCCCGCCACCTTGAAGAGTTACTCAAAGTATTAGACCAGCGGATTCAGTTTATTAATTCTTTATTCTGAAATAAAAAGAAGAGCTTAGAAAAAAGCAAGAAATCAATCTGTACCTCTTCCTTTGCTCCTTCCATTCTTCCACTTTCCTACGGGTGCATTGCTTAATTAGTGGTCTTTCTGCTTCGTTAGTAGCGGTTCCTTCTGATCCCGTCTGAAAAACCCGGCGAAGCACTGCTTTCTCCATCAGAGCTGCTTGAGGACTTATATTATAGGAAGTATGGACCCAGGGCAGTACCGTATGTGGCTTTCAACCTCATGTGGTACTGGGTGGGGGGTAACCCCTCAAAAGAGCTTCCTTTCAAGACCTTTGTGTCTTTAACACGTACCGGTCTCGATTTAGACCTCCTTTCTATAGAAATAGAATAAGATTAGGACGGACTACTCCACTCCACTGGTGGGTGGTTAAGCTCTTTCTTTGCGTTTATTCGCTATATAAACTAGACAAGCTCTTATTGGTGTGGCCGAAAGGTCCCAACCCAAAGTGACCTCGAAGACCATTCACATAAGAGGATATCGCCCGAAAGTGTTTGAACCGTCTTCATCTATGATCGAAGCTTATATTTCAAGGAAAATCCAAGTGGTTTATAGCGGATAGCAGGACTGTCAAAAGTTGATTGATGATTACTCTTGGGCAGGTAAGGGAAGTTTCGCAGTCAAATAGTTGATTGAACAGACCTACGAGTTCATTCACGAGCCGTGGAATTCTTTTTTTAATATAGAATCTCTTCTGTTACCCTACTGGTACCTTTCCTTGTCTACTGAAGAAGCTTGCCTCTCCTATCACAGCCAACCCAGTTGAATACATCATCATATAATGATACCTTCCAGACTGAATAGATAGAATTTAATAATAGCCTTGATAACACTTAAGACGCGTAATCAGCTGAAAGCATATAGAGAACTTGACTTACTTTCCTACTTGAATGCCTGCTTTTTACTACTTTCAAGCTGGCTTGGCTCTCAGACCAATTAACTTGAAACCTTTTCCCTTCGTTCTCGTACTTTCACTGTAAGACTTACTACTTCTACTACTGATCTACGGATGGATTTTTCCCTATTGCCAATGGAAGAGGAATATTTCGCTCTTATAGCCAATGATACATGGGGCCTTCCTTATCTGTTCACTTCATCTCCCCTCCCACAAGTATAAAACATTCCAAAACCAAGGGCTATTGCCAGGTGAAGAAAAGTCCGATATGAATGGATTACCTTTTTATGAAGGATAAGTCTCTGGCTGGAACTGACTGAACTGAATGTATAGCGTCAAGATAAGAAGCACGGTAGTCGAAGATGTACGTACCTTGTGGGATACAAGTAGACCAGACCAATGATGAAAAGCATAGATACGAGCATGGCCTGCCTGTCTCAAAAGCAGGTTTTCTGTGGAAGCAGGAAGAAAAGTGGTACAAAAAATAACCAAATATCATAGAAGAAGTCTTGTTAATGTCGTGAATAAGAACTTGTCAACGTGATAGATAGACTTCGTAAAAATAAAAGATAAGAAAAAACGAAGCGTATCCCGGAAGGAGAGTTTCTTTAGTGGGGTCACAAAGAGCTTATTTTTGCTCTGTTCCCGCCCGAGGCATGCTTTTCTAGAGAGGTGTAAGGCTAGCTTTCAAACAATGTCTGCAGAAACATCTATCTAAATTCTCACACGTAGTGGCACCCCATTTTCTTGGTCTTTTTCTTGCACCAGGCTTGCTTTGCTTACCTAGGAAACAAGTCCAAGATAGGATATGCTTTCAAACTGGCCTGCGTAAGGCACTTTCAAAAGCTTGATCCCACTCCCTGGATTGGCTAAATAACCTTCTTTCTTTACTCTCGTTCGACGGGACAGTCATTCTATATAGCCACTGCTTTAAAACCAACCTACTATGCCTAGAGCCTCATTGGAGTGTGTGAAGCAGATTGGAAGGATGGGAGAGAAAAACGGTACTAGGCTTTCTACCAAGGGTGAACCATAAATCGCTGAGATCGAGCCAGGTTGAACAGATCAAGGATCCCTCTCTCTAAAGGAATGGCTCACTCAAACCGGGGAACAAAGCCCGGCAACTAAAGAATGGAAAGCAGGGGATTTATATTTACCCATGAAGAAGAAAAGGCGAAGCCGATCACTCGAAACGAACTACATCACCCGACCCAATCTCGAAAAAAATAGAAGTAAAAGCAAGTACGAACGTGAAAAGATGCTTTCTCATTTGAACCGAAAAAGCTTTATTCTAGGGGGAGTTCTTCCAATCACTTTCGAAATAGGCTAATACTATTATTTCCACTGGATGGATCGATGGGATGGATAGAGAGAGTGCCCTTCTCCTCTCTTGCTTGTCCGAAAAAAGGTCTCCAATCCACTGACTAGCAGCGGGATAGTTTGGAGGAAAGAATCGCTATGAATTCGAAGACAGTAGCACCCAGCGAGTGTAATGGAAATGAAACGAGCCAGAAAGCGAGTAGGAGAGAATTCTGCCCAGCGTTTAGGGTCTTCAGAAGAGGAAGAGCTTCACCGGGCTAAACTTATTTTTTATCCAGCGAGTAACTACTAACGAGCTCTACACTACTAATGTGTAGAGCCAAAAAGAGCAAAAAGACGGAGAAAGTAGCCCAAGGGAATCTGGTAGCGGAGACACCATCGACTGACGAAGGAGGAAAAGGGGTATGACATAGTATCATAAATGAAGAAGTTCGTCAATTCATAAGTTTCTTCTTCCCTAAGACCACTACCCCTAATTGCTTCTTGGATCCGCCTAACGGCGATAGAGCGTAGGGTGCTGAAATAGAGTAAATTGATATTGAATTCATTGAGGATGATTTTCCTAATACTAATATTGGTTAAAAAAAAGCAAATCTTGGACGGTACAAGATTTAGAAGACGGTACTCTACCTAACTTGACAGCAAAAGAGGATGCTTTTCCTATGCCTGTTGAGGATAGTGGGAGTGACCAAAGAAATAGGGGGAGTGTTCCACTAGATGGCTCGCTGGAAAGATAATTACGTAGAAGTGAACGTGTACTCAAAAAAGGCTGCCAACCTTACTGGTCAAGTTGGAACCGACTTCATCAAAAACCTTCAAGTCAAGCCCATATGCATTTTGGAAGAAATAAGTAAAGTAAGCACAGATAAAGGAAATTTCATATAGGGACAAGCATATCACCTCATTAGCTATACCACAAGAGCTCAGTCGTGCTTGCTTCGATTATCTAAAGGTATCGGAAAGGAGGAACAGACAATAAAAGAAAGACGCCTTGGGTAAGAATAGCTACGTTGTAGAAGCCGAAAAGCAGAAAGGGGACTAACGGAGGAGCTATTCACAAGTGGCCGGGTCGATGGTTATAATTGAGATTAATGTTTCTCTTGACCTTTACCCAGCCAAACTAGTTGAAACCTTTCACTTGCTAAAAAGAAAGCCTATTCAGTCGGTTACGAGGACCCAGGCGACCTCAATAGCCAATTTTGTGGATTTCAGAGTCATTTATTTTTGAATTTCATTTGTCGTGAGCCCGGACTTTCAATCTCTTGTTGGTTGGAATCTACCGGACTCGGCAGCATTTGCTAGAACTATAGCAAGGGCCTTTTAATCACAGAGTTTTATCAGGTGGGTAGGAGTCGATTCTATCTACAAAGATGGATTATATTCATTATAAGTGGAAAACTACAATTAATCAGGCTTATAGGCCTGAAATGAGAAATATTAGATGCATTTTACTTCTTTGGAATAAGGCATATATAGGCTCAATTGAGATATATCCAAATCATGAAAGTAAAAGGCAGAAAAAAACTTATATATATAAGAATTTAGAATGTCCCAGAATGCTTGAAAAAACAAAAAAGAAAAACCATCTGGCCCTGGAGCCGGGATTACATGAAAACACTACAGATTTGATCTCCTCGATAGTAAAAAATTGTTCAAGACCCAAACACTGTTCCATAGACAATCTATCCTAAATATCCCACAAATCAGGCTGTAAAGAGATATCTCTATCAGTAGTAGTTCCTAAAAGATTTTTTAAAAAAGTAGTAATATGTTGTTTCAACACTTGTGGATCATAAACTGTTACTCCATCTACTTACAAAGACAAAATAGTATTTTTCCTTCTTCTATTAGATAGAAGCTGAAACATGAAAAAATAGAGTATTTAAGTCCCCTTCTAGAAACCTTTTCAACCTAGCCCTTTGTTGCCAATAAGACTCCTCTAAATTGTCTGACTCATTCCTAAGTTCAAAATCCTCAATTTCATGCAACAACTGTTTTTTAATCCTCTTTTGTTCTTTAATTTACAATTCCATCCCCTCAACTTCTGTCTTAAGTACTGTAGCTTAGCCCTCCAATTATCACCTATATTATCCAAAATAAGAAAACCAGACCACCAAACTTCAAACAACTCCTTAAAACCCGGACAGCCATGTTTTTTCAAACTTAAAATTAGAAGTTTTAGGACTCAAAGAATTATCTACCTTAAGAATTAAAGGGGAATGATCTGAAAAAACCCTAGGTAAAGAATAAATATAAGCCTGAGCATAAAGTCTCTCCCAATCTAAAGTGCAAAAAAATCTATCCAATAAAGCTAGGGATTTATAGGTAGCAGACCTAGCCCATGTAAATTGTCTATCATTTAAAGATAACTCTAACAACTGTAGATCAGAAATCAAATGATTAAATCTCCTACTCACCACGTGATTATAACTATTGCCTACCCTCACCTCCTTCTAACCATGTTAAAGTCCCCACAAAGTAACCAAGCATAAACTCCTAATTGAGAGAAGTTATTCAACTCAAGAAAAAAATAAGACCTCTGACTAGCGGCCATACACCACTGTAAATAACCAAATTTTCTTATTGTCCTTATTCCTTAATTGAACAGAAACTGAAAACTTACCAATTACTTTACTAACAATAGTAAATTTATCCTCATTTACTCCTACTAGAATGTCCCCTGAAGCCCCTTCAGCAGGCTGAACAATCCAAGTACTAATACTCCTACTTAAAGCATTAAGAGTTCTATCTTTCAAACTGTCCTTCTTAGTTTCTTGAATTCCAACTAAATCACTATTATGAGAAGTTCAAAGTTCACCTAAAAAACGTCTTTTAGCAGGAATTCCTAGCCCCTAGCATTCCAACAAAAGATACTCAGCATATCTAAACAGTATCATCACTCCCTTCCAGGTGTGTCTTACTCACATCCTCATTAAAAACAATCATACCTTTTTGAATGTAAGAAATCGAACCAAAGAGAATCCGACAAAACAGACTTCAAACTATCCTTTGAAAATCCCCTTCTTTTCCTAATTACTCTAAGTTTATCTACATACCCACCTCCAATCAAAAAACCCGATTTATCAAGCATTTCAACTACATAAGAATCCGCAAAATTTGAAAAAGGAAAACTTTCAACTAGAGAATCAGTACCTGAGCACTAGAAGAAGCCTTGGCCTTAGTCCCTTTACCAGTACCATCCTTCAACAAACACTATCCCTTTCTCCTTCAGCCTGGAACTGTGACGAGGCTCAGTTGGTAAAGTGTTTGACACCACCACAGCTTTCATAGACCCACTCTTATCACCAGTGACCTGAGGAAGCTCTTCCTTCTCTGAGCTATCAACCCAGGGATCCCATACCCCCTTATCAGAGCCTTCCTCTTGGAGATTAGCTAACACTGACAAACTATTCTTGTTGCCCACCTCCTTCTCCTTCAGACTACCCTCCTGAGAAACTCCCTTACCAGTAACATTTTTCAGACTATCCCCCATCAAAGCCTTGGCAGGAGCCAGAGGAGAAGACTCCTCACGACCTCGTTTAGGTTGCCAGAACTGGCGAGGTTGGCTAGGACAGGACCTCGTCCAGCAGGAAAATTAAGCCCTTCTACCTAAAAAGTAAGGTCATAGTACCTATTCTGCCTATTATCACCTAAAAAATGTAAACGCCTTGCCTTAGGAATGATCGACACATCCGGCACCCCGATCTTCAACCTAAGCACAGAGAAATCATAGTGACGGGTCAACATCTATCAAAAAACCTCCAATCTCCTCCGCCAGCTTACGAAACTCCACATGAGTCCATAACTTTGGAGGAAACCCCCTAATGTTCACCCAGGGTCATAACCGCCATCATGAGAGGGGGGATCGAAAGGTGCAATCGGAAAGGACACATCTCCCAAGACTCCTTTTCCTTTTGCAAGAACAGATGCTCTCCACTTAGCATCTGGAGGATCCAGTAAGTAAACGTTCTCAGATAATAAACGAGGCACCCAAGTAAAATGGAGAACCGGAAACTGCTTTGTGAGGTGCGATTGCAGATAAACCTCACCAAAACCTAGCTCATCCTTGAGAACCACTCCCTTCTTAATCACCTCATCAAACTCCCTGTTAGACTTGTTAGGGTCAAATTTGAGACAAGGCAAACGAGCTGCCTCTGCGCTCAAATCGGAGTAGAAGAAACGATTGTTGAGCTGCATAGTAACAGGCAATTGAAAGATCGATGCCCTATAACCTACCACACCTAAAACACACAACTGCGTTCCTGCAGGAATTGGCCCGGTGACCGCGATCACCGCACCGGAAACAGGTAGGAAGAGAGGAAGACGAAGAGTTGCGAATAGAAGAAAGTTTGGTGTGGACAGGATTTGGCTTGGGCAAGGGGTCAGATTTATAAGTAGACGCCCCCTGATGAGACTCCCCCACTGTCAAAGGAGCGGGTGAGACAGTGTTAGAGATCACTCCTCCCAGAGGCTTGGACACGAACGGTTCTTTAACAACCTCCACATACGATCTTGTCGGAAAAGAAGAGATGGTTGGCTGAAGTCTTGACCGAATCTTGATGCACCTCCCCCGCCGATCCAACGGAAGCACTGGAAGCAGCAATCAGAGGGGCGGAAAGTGGAAAAGATGGCCCACCAGCCATAGATTGTGGCGCTGGAAAAGAGGAAGGGAATGGAGACCTCCAAGTTATTATTCACCCCCATTTTTGGTCTCGACCAATTAACCTTCTCCCAATTCTTTGCTCCTCTCTCTTCCTCTTCAATCACAGGAGTTCGGTTACACGTGTGTGACAAATATGCAGTGCTTTATTTCTTCTTCTTTTTTTTTGTGTAATAGCAATTAAGTTTCAGGTTGGTGGCATCTTGTGAATTTAATATTACAGCTTCTCCAGGTCAGTTTTGCATTAGTTTGCTTAATTAATACTGCATGAACTTTTTTGTAGGCATGGAAAAACCAACCTCCGGCTCCATATGAAGGACAGCACTATCCAGGTGTGCCTTTAGCTTCTCAGTTCATCTTTTAGTAATCATAAAAAGCCATAATGGAGCACAGACTTTGTAGTGTATTGCTTTTAGTTCTCTTTGGATCCAATTTTTGGAGCCTTGTCCTATTGCGTGCGGATTTCCCAATTTGCTTTTTGTTTTAGTTGAAATTCACAATTCCCAATAGTAAGTTCAATGCATAAACTTAAAAATAATTATGAAGCTATAAATTCTATTCTAGTGCAAGTATTCCCCAAAATGAAGGAGAAGATTGGGCTGCAAAGGCCAAAGCTTGGGCTGCGGCCAAATCCACAACAGGGGCCCACAATGGAATACCTGTTGACCACAGTTATCTTCAAAAAAATGAAGTTAGCCGGAGAAACACCACTAGATTTTAGTCAAAAAATAAATGCAGGAGGTGGAGTTGCAGTTCCAGCTGCAGGTGCAGATCCAGCCACACTGGTTTCTCCTGTAAAGAATTACGACTCATTTTCTGCCGTCTATGAGCAGGAGGTACCTAGTTATTCTTCCTCCCAAGGTAATTTTCCTGTACGAACGGGTGAAACTTCCTTTTTGGTTTTTGGACCTGACACTGGTTCCTGTGGGTCAATCAATTAAATAACATTTTTAGTTTTTTACTATAAGCGAGAAAATCTTGCTTATAGTAATATCATGCAAAAAAAATACTCCTTTTGTTTCTTTGTTCTTTATGTAATGACTATTATATTATTTTAGGTAGCAAAGATATCTTGCTTCGGTACGACAATACTCAGGACCACCCGCTGCTGTACCGCCAGCTCAAGACCGGTACTATCACCAGCAGCCAGATCCTAGTTACATGGTGAAATATGGCCATAATACCCATGCAGGGGCTGTGGGAGTGGCAGGTCATGATCCAGTCGCTGCGCCCCATTTATGGGCTCCACCTGGCAGTGTGGGACCATACCCACCACCTACCTTGCCTCCTCATCCTGCACAAAAGGTTTCCTTTTTTATCATAAGCTAGCATTTTCTAATCTGTAAAGAAAACTTCTTACCAAACTGTGCTGGGGTCTTTAAGGTACTGGCAAGGATCTCTTTTATACTGTCCCAGGTTGGTACAATAGTAATAAATCATTGGTATGTTTCCAGGATTGCTATGCTGGCTACTACTGTTTCTGGTCTGGTAACAGTATGTACTATTTGTGGATTGTACGCATATGGCCATCGATTGACTTGAATTTAATCGTTCTTTTTGTTTATGAACTTTTTTGTTTGGTGTTTCCTGTCTGAAGTTTTTGAAAGTTTAGTGAGAGTGAAGAGTTATAGTACCATGATTTGCCTGTACCATGTCCATATGCTGAGTTTTATGGTGCCTTTTGGCTATTTTCTGTGGTACTTTTTACCACTTGAAATCCCTTTGCTGTTTCAGTATGATATTCCTACTGCAGTCCACCCATCTATGCCTGTACCAAACTATGGGCCCCCCAACATTCCTCCAGCTGCTTTTAATGCTCCTCCAGTAAGTAGCATCACATCTCCATACAGAGCTTTATTATGGAGATCTTTCAGCCTTAAACCAGGTCAAACAATCCGGTTGGTATGCATTGTTTCTGCTGATTTATATCTATACCATTGGACAGCAAGTGCTTCATGGCTCAGGCTGTACTAAGCATATGCTTTTTAAGTATTAATTCTGGAAATGGACCATTGGATTTAAGTGTTAGATTTTAACTAATCCTGCTAACAGTACTCTGGTGGGTACAGTGTGAGGAATATTTACTTGTGTTAGTTTCTTTTACTTGTTTTTTCCCTCTGAGGAAAGTGAGGAGCCCTTAACTGGTCTCTGTACGTCAGGTTGACCAGCAAGTTCAAGAAACCTTGATTCTATACATTCCATGGTATTGGACAACTTCTGATTGCATGTCATGATCCAATGAGTGTAGTCAGCAGTACGTTGCGAGAAGATATTTTGAAGAAAAAAACTACCATGGAGAGCAATTCATCAGCTCAGGTGGGATCTGATGGTGGTGAAAGATCACCAGAGGCAACTGATCAGACAGACAGCAAGAGTGTGGATTCGACCAAAATTGCTGAAGAGGAAGATGATGAGGTGCTGTTTCATATCTTTTCATGTCGATTTGTGATCTGGTGCTTTGCTATTCAAATTTTTCTACTAAAAGCTGTTAACTAACTTGCTTTATAAGGTTCAACATGTGCCCCTTCTGTGATCTGTTTGTTTTGTATGTGCTTCTTCGTAGCAGTCGTCTTCTTTAGTGTTGCAAAAGGCTTATGAGGAATTTTTAACATTCCTTTGGTTTTTATTGATAAATGGGTGGAAATGATTCGATGTTAGGTGAAGCTTGAACAAGTTATTGTGGGGCTTGCTTATGGTTAATACATGTCTTTTAGGAAGTTCTAGCCATAAAATTGGAAGTATTTCTTTGATTTTGAGTCCTGGGAATGGTTTATATGTTTTAAGATATTGGTTGTAATTTTTAGGATGAAGTCGAAGCTGCAAGAACAGTGGCAATCAACCAGGAGATAAAGCGTATTCTTACCGAAGTACTTTTGAAGGTAATATAATTTGAAACTATGATTGTTGTGAAATGTCTTTCTGCTTTGAATCATGTTCCTGCATCAATTATGTACTAAATGGTCTCTCTTTTATTTGTTCCTAAGGTCACTGATGATCTTTTTCATGAGATTGCCACCAAAGTTCTTAGTGAGGATGACATGGCTGGTGAAGGTTTGATTTTGCTATTTTTGCCTGTCAAATTTATCTTACTTTCTGGACAGCCTAAGTTTAAGCCCACTAGGAGCCTGTTATAGTAAAAGCATTTTTTGCTCTCTTATAAAAGAAAGATGTTGTAATCAGGGATTGAAACCAGTAAACATAAGATTATTTTTTTTTTACTGCAGCCTAAATAACTATGTAATCTGAACTTGGTTTCTTATTAATATCACCCCAGAGACCTTTTCAACTTCAATGTTCGTTCAAACCTTTTTTTTAGTTTTTCGTACCTCTGCTCTTGTTTCCATAGGAACTAGTGAGCCTACCTGAAATCCAAGTCGCACGGTTCACCACTATCTACTAGTGGTAATGCTAAGATAAAGGATAAAGGTGCCAATGGATCAGCTAGTATTGGTAAGGCTGTGGTACCCGCTGAATCCACCAAGGGAGGTGGGGTCCTTCTTGGTCTGATTATGACACAGATGATGATGGCGATGATGAAAATGCATCGACAGACAGAATTCAACAAAATCTGGAGCCAGAGACGAACAATTCAAGTTCCGTAATGAAAAAGGATCTGCTGTAAGATCAAAACTTGGTGAACGGAATCTACAGAACTGAACCTAAAGAGAGAAGACACTGAAGTACCTTCACACTCAGAGGGAATAGTTAATACGAAGTTTGAAGAAGAGTCTCATGCTAAAGTAAAGAGGAGTCACATGTAGAGGTTGAGACTGGTCTAGCTACTAATGGTGATATATCGCTGGATATATTTTTTGATGGAAATTAGAATATCGAAAAATCAAAGGTGATGATAGATAGAGAGGATGGGTTCAAGGATAAGAGAGAAGAAAGCAAAGAAGGTAGTAGAGGTGGTTTGAGAGATAAAGAAGAAAAAAGCAAAGAGGAGAAAGATAAAGATGAGATGATGGAAGGTAATATTTTTACAGATAAAAGGCAAAGAAGCAGAGAAGATGATACAGAAGAAGAGAGAAAAGATGGAGAACAAATTGGGTGATTTGAAAGGTAGTAAAAGAGAAATTAGCAAAGAGGAGAAAGACAAAACAACTGAGAAGGATGACAAAGAGGATACAAGGGAGAAGAGCAAAGAGGAGAAAGAGAGATGGTGGAGAATGTGTACCGAAAGCATGCACATCAATTGCGTGCATCTTGATAGCCGCATTCTCACTATTAAAGTAAAGAGTCTCTTTATTTGGAACTTCCCCCATTTCTTTTTTTTCATAAAAAGGCGGTCGACAAGCACCGAATTAATAATTCAAGGTTAGTTGTGCATTACCATCCTCCCATGTAGACAAAGATACCTGAAAGCAGAAACTAGATGGCATACAGCCCCCTCCCCGCAGCCTTAGTAAAAGAGGTTTTTTTGGCAGATTCGTCAGAGGCAAAAACATCATTTACAAGACCCTATGGCACTTATTCTCATCTCTCTTCCACTGATCCAATTCCCTAGAGCTATGGAAAGAAAGCTTATGTGTATGTAAACTTATGCAGGGGTAGACGCAACGTCAATATATGCCTTACCTGATTCAATGGTTCATGCCGCTAGCCGAGGAATAGGTTAGAGCCCCAGATAGATATCCGGATAGCCGGCAAAGAGTTGGCTGCCCGGGAGACAGGGCGATTCTAGAGGTGTAAAGTCCTCATCGTTTTGCTCATCAGTTTGGCTATGATCAGGTGATCCCCGGCCCAGGTCTTGCTCGTTCAACGCTTTACCCACAACCCTCTCTTTGTTTTGAGAGTGCTGGTTCTCGCTTGGGACGGGGGCATCCTTTTTCATTCCGCGCCTGAGCAGGCCAGTTATGTTTTCCGCGGGTTATCACCGTTGGTTTCGTAAGGCATTGATGGCGTACCACTCTCGCACTCCCCATGCCATATCTTCCATTACCTGTGGTCGTGCCGACTTTCGCAACATCCCACCTCGGGATCGGACCGGTGTTTCGGGACCAAGTAGGTGCAGTGGGCTGGACGCCATGATCGACTATACCGTGGACGCCACGAGACTGCAGGCGAGCTTGGCGGGAGGAGGCGGTGACCTGTCAAGCAATACCGGCCGGGTCTTCAGAGATCGTTGCGTTGGGAGAAGAGGTGGAACCACTGGAGTCTTGGGACGGCATTTTTGGAGAATACGGGCTAGATACCATGGCTCCTAGCGGTTATGCGGGGGCTCTCGACGTAGCGCATGACGCTGCTTCGCCTGGCCAATCTCCTTCTCAGCTATGCCTCAGTAAGTACACGTTTTCATCTTGAAGTTCTTCTTCATTGTCACTGCCTTCTTCTTCTTTATCGAGGCCCAATATGGCTTCTATGACCTCTTCGGTCAAGAAATCCAGGAGAGTGGCCGGTATCGGCGTTCCCTGCTCATATTCTTCGAGCGCCTGGATGTACTTCTGAAGTTCTGATGGTTCCGGAAACTCTACGGGCTTGACAGGCTTCTTGTTTTTATTCTTTCTGCCATTCTTGTTCTTCTTTTTGTAGAAGGTTTTGGGTCTCGGTGGAGGATTGTGGACCACCGGGGTTAGAGCATCCTCCCATTTAACTCTTGGTTCTTTCTGGAGTTGTTTGAGGAGCTTTCTGGTTTTCTTTGAGAGGTGTATTTCCCACGCCGCGTTTGACGGACCCTCTTCCTCTATGATGGTGTGGGACACCGCATTGGCTTGTTCATGTGGAGCCGGGTCTTGGAGAGCATTTTCAGTGAGCTCTATTTCACCCGCTTTGATTTGCTTCTCCACATAATCTGACCCAACAGTCTTCGATTTTGTGACCCAGCACTCTGTGATATGGGCAGTAGTTCGGGTCATCAACTTTTGCCGCTTCGGCTGGACGTTTGCACTCCGGCAATTGAAGTCCATCTTTGAGACATTGTTTGAAGATTTTCTTTACTTTATCCCTTTTGAAGGAATAAGGCTTGTTCTTCATTTCTGCCAAGGACCTTTGTGGTCGGGCGTTCTTGTTGCCCCGCAGGCTTGACTTGTTCTCCCAACCAAATCTGACTCCAAGATGGAGAAAGTTAGAGATTGTTGATTGAACCAAGCTTCACTCCAAGTAATAATAGTTTAGTTTTCATCTGTACCGCTTTAATGTGATATAAGGTTTTTAAGCAGGTACCACAATCTGATATGCACACATGAAATCGCCTCCCTGATGTGAAAAGTTTTTCAGTGTAGTGATATGAATTTTTGATGTATAAGTTCTTGGTATATTGACCTTTGATTATTAACAGAGTTTTTTCTCTCATAGTGATCAGTTGGCATTAGTTTAGAGTTCAAGGTTCATGGTTGCATGAATTCTTGTTGGCATTTCATCGAAAACTCATATGCAATGCTGAAAATAAGCAATCAGAACCACTCTTGTTTAGAAAAATCATGTTTTCGGGCCAATTAGTGTTATTATATTGTTTGGAGTGGCGCATTTTGCTTTTCTTTTTCAGGTCCACGTAATTCAAAAATGAAATTGAGATATGGGGGCTTCTTTCGACCTATCAAGAATGATCATAGGAAAATAGATTGTTTCGGCTCCCTAAAATGCATTTACGGTGATATGTTCTCATACAACTTCAATTAACTAATGGGATAGGTGATGAGGCATTATCCATCGAAGAGCAATCTAGTTTTCTCTATGCGGTTTGTCGACAAAGAGCAAACTTTTGTTTAACTTGACCCTGATTACAAATTTGCGGTGATGCTTTCCATGTACGAGGAAGATAAAAAAGTCACTATTTATGTGAGAGGAAAATTTCGATCGAAGCAATTGAAAAAGAGCAAAGGTCAACAATGAAGTTGGTGATGAGCCAAATAGCGAGGAAGGTTCAGACTTTTGTCCCAGTGAAGAAAACTATCATAGCCTTTATAGTAGTGATGATGAGGAGGAGTTGCCTAATTATGAGGGTGAATCTTATGGATACTACAAGTAAAGAAAAGTCCAATCATGAAAGAACACTAAAAATTCCCAAATGTGGTTGCTTTTATAAGAGCTTTGAGTCATCATGCATTGACAAAAGCGAGTACTTCATTGAGAAAAGTGAGCCGGCACGATTCAGGTGTGCACGGATTTTGAGTGGCGAATTCATGCTTCTGTCTTGCAAGATGGAGTTACTTTTTAAGTCAGTATATATTGTATTAAAAGATTGATAACATAACCTGAGTGAGATGTTGATTTTGATAGAAATGGAACTGCACCATGACAGTTTTTCTTTTTTCAGATTGTAGAAACACTTTCATGTACTCGAAGTAACAAATGCGGTAATAAGGCTGCCACACAAGGATGGATTGCTGATGTTGTGGTCGACAAGTTCGTTCAAATCTGATGGTGACGTCTCTGTTGCTGAGCTAAGGAAAGGGCTTATGAAGAATTACAATGTGGACGTGCCATAGATGAGAGTTTTTTGAGGAAAAGAACAAGCTTACACTGATATGTACGGTAAGTAGGAGGACTCTTTTTTTAAGATGTACGATTTGAAAGAGGAGCTTTATAAGATAAATCCAGGAAGTTTCGTGGATATTGATTTTTAAACCATTGATGACATTTCCAACGCTTTCTTTTTTTCGCTAGCTGCTGAAATGAAAAGAACATTCCGAGAAGAAATCTATGAAGATAAGCTAGATAAAGCCTTTACCCCTTGCCACGCCTCCCACTCCATGTCTTTTGTAAAGCATGCCGGTATCGTCGGCAAGAATGTGGAAGACTGGAAGCTCAGGTATGATGTGAAATCATGCGAGCGAGGACCCTGCCAAAGAAGCGAGAGTTCTGGTAGAGGGTTGCGGATGGAGAGGAGCTGGCTTCAATGGTGGCTCATAAGGCAGCACAACATGTAGAGAATTGCGACTTACCAAGGCCGACCCAAACTTGATGCTATTCATGTAGTGATCTGTATTCGGACCCATCTACGACCTTCTAATCTCCCCCTGGTAGGGTTTACTGGGGAAACGGTCCATCCCCTGGGCCTTTAGTAATATCGGCAGGCAAATCGAGATGGAAAAGCCATCCAGAGAGAAAGTTTCAGTAAGCTACACGAACGGGAAAGGAGATCAGTCAATAGCAACATAGCTGTCGATATAACTTAAAGGGGACGACGAAGGACGTAAAAAGAAAAAAAGAAAGTAAAAAAAGGATAAGCACAAAAGATAAAAGTCATTCAAAAGTAGGATGCCTACTTATTATGCAATTGATCATCAATTATGGAGTCACTTCCTATCTATCTAGAATAAATGTCAGTGATTGGCTGGTCTTTAGTTTTATAGCTCCGCTCTAGAACATTATCGTATCGTTATTGGTTTTCTTTTTTTTATTGCTTAGTGAATTGTAGTTTATTAAATTAATATATATCTTCTGTGAGAAGGTCGACATGGAAGCAAGAATCTAAGAAAAGGTAATGTCACCCGTCACATTGCATGGGTATCTTTCTAGTTACATAATGGAAGTCAAAGGCCCATATTTGATAATTGGGAGCATTATTATTTTGGTTTTTCGAGAACTTGATTGTTAATCTAAAGAGAATTCATTTGAACTAAATAAGGAAATAATCTTTGTTCTTTTTTATCATTTCTTAGAAACGTTGACTCTTCAATTGCGTCATATTTCAGTTAGGTAAATACACTGTACATATTGCTGGGAGGGACGGGTGACAACAGACAACGGAATTCGTTGAAAATTGCAAATTCAGATGTAGTGTTTATCATTTTCATTGTCCTTGTGCCAAATTTGACATAATTAGGAGTTTATTTTCATGCCGATCCAAAAGGTTTTAGAGATAAACCGTTTTATTTGCGATTAGTCCGATAGATAGCCATCTTCAAGTCACACTAAATTTTATGTGCGACCTATCGTGACAAATAAGAACATTTGGTTGGCAGGAACAAGATTACGTGACAGTCAGCATCGAATTTAATTAAAAATCTCAAAAGTAAATTACAGATGTATTGCTTCTCACTTATATGTGCGTGCGTCAATTTTGTTTAATTTTGAATTTGTTTCAGGTGATAAAACTTAACAGTTAAATCTTTTATGGTATTAAGTTTTCACGCCAAGTGTTGGAGTTAAACCCCTCCCCTAAATAGATGATAAGCTGTTGAGTCCTCATAACTCTCATTTGAGTTAACAAGCTCTCATTCGGACCGAGATCTTATATAGTCTCCTTACATTTGATAAACTCAGTCAAGTCCGATAGACCCTCACGTACAATACAATCGCTTCATAGCTGATAGACCCGGTGGAGGTCTGATAGACACGATTAGGTCCAATACGATTCTATCTAATACGTTTATTACATATAGGTTGGATAAAACTTCTATTTTTTTATTTATATAGATGGTTTAATTTATATTCATTTCATTAATGTTTGCTGATGTTTAACTGCATATTTAGAAAAGCTTCTTCCTCTTATACAAGTCACACAAAGCATTTGAAAAGGCGGTTTTATAACACTTAGAGACAAGGTCCTTCGCCTACCACCGAATAGTTAAAAGTCTGATAAGCTACTACAAAGTTATTAAACATTAGCATGAAGATTAATTGAGAAAGTTATTCAGACCATTAAAAGAGTGGTTGATGAACATCAAGAGACAAGGCTCTTCACCTGCTGTCGGACATTTGCAAGTCTTATAAGTTTTTATTGTTTAACTGCACAATTCAAACTTTAATTAATTGGGGGCGTTATTCTGAATAGAATTTAGCTCACCAATAGCTAGTTTGTGTCCAATTCCAGGGTGGAGGTGATTGCTGCATTTATTGGAATATAAAAGATGACGCTTAAAAAGTTATGGTGTTATTTTGACTAAAGTGGGATTTTTTTGTAGTAACTTATCCGCCAATATAATATAAAGTTCTACGAGGTTGCATTTTGAATACTAAGTAGATGTTATGCCCAAAAAAGGAAGCAAAAGAAGAATAGGTACTTGCCTCGACAGCTGGCATCAATGGGCTCAAGTCACGGAGAGACCGGTAAAGACGAGGTTAACAAATTAGTAGAAGCATGCTTTATTCGTGGGGTATACTACCCTGATTGGTTAGCCAACCCAGTCATGGTGAAGAAGGGAAAGGGTCCATGGCAAATGTGTATAGACTTCACCAATATAAAAAAAGGCTGTCCAAAGGATTGTTATCCGTTACCCCATTTTGATCAACTGGTAGACTCCACCTCTAGGTGCCACTTGCCCTTCTTTATCTCCGCTTTCTTGGTTTAGTTGTTTACGAGTAGGGTTTCTTGGCTTGCCCCCCATTCGTTCTCAGCAGTGGCACGTGGGCTCCTGCCCCCGTCTTCACTCCCCTTTTTGCTCAAAGCTTGCTTCTCCTTCGCTTATCCAACAAGCAAAAAGTAAAATGCAGTAGAATAGGGTAGGCCATTTAAGTAGGCGACTATTCGATTTGTTTGTACTTAAGAGTTCTCATTTGAGGTGAATTAATTCCAACATCGATTTTTCCGGTCCATAAGGCAGTGAGCGGAATAAACTTTTTCAATGGAAGAAAGAAGCGAAGAGGACGAGAGCCATGAGTGAATTGATTCGGTCAGAGTATTCTCCTTCCTATTATGTGAGCCAGGGATGCATTTTGAGAGGAATAAAGAGATAGGCTAGCTCGCTTGGATAGGCGTGGCAAGCTTCCAGTGAAAGGAAATAATTGGAGTGAGATGACTTACTTTTGTATATAAATTCTCTCTGTTGGAATAGAATAAAGAAGTGTTTGGCAATCTATTTTTCAATCTATCAGCAGCAGAATATAATGGTTTGGTAGCGTACCCAATAGTGAGTAAGTTCATAGGTAATGTATGTCAACTTTTCTTATGTAGGGAAATGGAACTTTTATTTAGTTATGATTGTATTTTTTTCTTGTTTGCCAAATGCAAGCATTTTTAAGGATTTTAGGCCGGATAGTGTTATGTTTATGGCTTTAAGGAAAGAATCTATTCTAAAAAGGGAACATGCCTAGATGTATACACTTTAACGGTAGCAGGATAAAGACAAGAAATTCATGTTGACAGGAGGGTCGAGTCTCTCTGCTTAGGAGCTCTTCCCTCTTACAAAAGGTAATATTTGCTACTAGATCATGATGCATGTCATAATTTAGATACTTTTACTTACCTTATTACCGCCCTAAAACCTATAAAAGGACTTCACTCTACCTTCTTTATTCTTTATATCTTATTCCTTTTGCTTCCACCAATCGAGCTCCTTCCTAAGGAGGGGTATGATTGCGAATTCCATAAGATAAAGGCTTTTGGCTTTGCTCCTGGTTAGGTCTTTTTCTATAAGCATTTCTTGGCCAACACGAATCATCACGAGTTCAAATCCTTTCTGCAAAGCCTGGATCCCAGCTTTCCACCTATTATTAGATTGCCTTGTTTGTCCACTTAAGCCTTGGGTGGTACCTCTGCTTCTAAGCGCTCAGTATGATCGGCATTGGAAAAGAAGTTTTTTTTTATTATAACATCTACTTTATTTTCATGTTCAGTTTCTCCCATGAGAAAATGTAGGTTGCCCTAACCCCTACCGTTCATTGGGCAGGGTAGCTCCTTTGAGTGAGGCGTCAGTAGTCATTGCTTTCTGTGGATCCTCTAAACGTTAGTAGAATAGTTCTCCTTAACACACCGATATCCCAAAGATCTATAGAGTGGGAGCTATTTCGGCGAAGGACAACCAATATATATTAGAACTCCTCTCACTTGCAGGAGTACATCTTGGATCTGTCAATTATGTTATGGTCGGAGTCCGTCCCACTCATGGTGATTTGGTTGAATTGGAAGAAGCTGTGGGTATTATGGCGAGTCAATCGATTGGGGAACCAGGAACTCAGCTCGCTCACATTAAGAACTTTTCATACTGGTGGTGTGGCGGTACTGCCCAACATGTACAAACTACTTTTCATGGAAAAAGTAAATTCAACGAGGATTTGCTTCATCCCACACGTACCCGGGGCATCCTGCCTTTCTGTGTTCTACAGATTCTATGTAACTCTAGAGAGTCGGGATATTAAAATGTGAGTATCCCCTCGAAAAGTTGGATTTGAGTTCAAAATGCTCAAAGAATCAGAACAAGTTATTGCTGAGATTCGTACTGGAATGTCTACTTTTCCTTTTAAAGAGAGAGTACAAAAACCTCTTTTTTCGGAATAAGGGGGAGCACTGGAGTACCGATGTCTACCATACACCTAATACATATAGTAATGTGCATTTCTTACCAAAAAAAAGCCTGGGGCAGGAAGTCCTTGCCGGTAGAGTGTCTTTTTCGGTCTACAAGGATCAAGATCAAATGAATGTTGATTCTTTTTCTGTTGAAGAAAGATATATTTTGATTTCTTACCTCTCAATAACTAATAATCAAGTAAGATATAAATTGTTGGATACTTATAGTAAAGGGGAAATTTTGGAGCATTCACGGACTGATCAAATCATATCGAACAGTCATTCGAATTTCATATATATATCCTTCTGTCTGCAAGTTCCATCCAACAAGAAGGAGTCAAAGGAGAACGTACAGGATGCGCTGATGAGATAAAAACTACTTTTTGACATTCAATCAATCAACCCCTCTTTCGCTATGATCCGATTCTAATCGTCAGGGAAATGGTTGTCCATAGCCACCAGGAAAACAAGGAAAGCACAACTCTGAAGTGGTGGAAAAGAAGTCTGTTAATCAATCTCACCCAACATATTATGTAAATATGGACCATCTTCCCGCACCATAGTTTTCATACCCAACAATGTAGACCGATGTCCACCAATACCAATAGAAGTCAGTGCCTTATTATTCTATCCAAACGACTCAAACCAATGAAAGTTGACCGACAGCAAGTTGATTGTTTAGCCTTCGTACCACCTTTTTGACGTCTTTTCGAAGGCACGAGCTTGCCCGCTGCCCCCGGGTGGGTCGGTAGTGTAAGTAGTGCGTCTCGTGAATGAATTAACTCGGTTTAGGAAATGAACCCCAACAGGCTGGAATCTACCACTTTGAGAGAAGGGAAAAAGGGCAGAGTTGACACAGAATCAGGAGGGAGTTTTTCTATAAAAGAAAGAACTGAATTAGCTTCTTTTATTGCTCCCAACCGGTATACCATGGCGAGCCTTTCCTTTATTTTCAGACTAATTACTCTTCCCTATCTACTGCTAGCAATGTTCATTGGGTTAACGATCGGGGGGTTCCCTCTTCAATGGTGTTCGTCCAAGTGGATTTCTTTTGATAGTGAAATAAATTCCATTCGTTCAATCGTATATAAATAAAAGGCTTCACGTGGAAATTCCTCGCGTTAAAGAAAGTATGTAGATTCAGCAGTAGTTACTGACAAAGAATCGGGAGTGGATAGGGATGAACAGGCAAAGGGACCCCTGATCTAATAGACAGAAATGCCAGAAATATAAGTTATCGAGCCACAAGAGGTCTCCCCTCATGAACCCTGGTTCAAGGCGGTTGTAAGGAATGGAAATCAAGGTTAGGTAGTGAATATCCATTCAGGAGCGGTTTCCCCAATCCACATAGGAAGAGAAGTTGACTGCCCTCCGATCTCTCCATTTCATGATCGAGCTGAAAAGAAAGGCTATTTTGGACTTGACACGAGCCTTAAATCGACTTGTTTGCCCGCGGGGATGCGTTGATATCTGCTTTCCCGGGTATCCTAGTGGTTCTACGGGAAGGGCAGCTGAACAGGGGAGAGAGAAATTGCAAGAGGCCAATGAGCCCTCAAGTGACCACTGAAAATGGAACGGTCAATAACTCCTTCCTCATTACTGATACGTTTACCTCCAAATACAAGGCCTGGGTTCGAGAGGGGCCTCCTTCTTACTCTTTGCAAGGAATAGTCCCTCAGGTGTCCAATCTTGGGTCGTGGGTCAAGGATTGCTTGCGATATTCTCGCTGGTACTATATGAATGACGGCACTTTCGCCTTCTCCCTAGAATACTTCTTCTCGCTTCCTCAGGTCAACCTCTTTTTCCTCTCTCTTTGATCGTCAAATGAGAATGCGCAGCTCATTTAGCAAGAAAAAAGATTACCCACGAAACGTTGAACAGCCATAGATAAAAAGAAAGAGAAGTTTCTTCGAGGAAGGAATCCAAGTTCCGAGGAGGTTTTTCATTCAATAGCCTGTACGTTCCCATGTCGAAGCTGCCCTAATAGCGATGAGTCTACAAGGCGGCGGGTGATCCAAAGAAGGGAACAAGCAGAATTGCATAGCCTCGACCTGCGGGAAAAACTTGAGACAAAGGGAGGGGACTGACAATATCGACAGACCGGTATTTCTGCTTTCTTTCCTTAACAGCTATAGGCACCTAAACTCCAATCGGACAACTACCCAAGCTTCCTAAACGTTCTCGGTACTTGAAAGATAGGCTTTGAAGGTCAAATTGGCTATCGGAACAAGAACTTCTCAGGCCGGGCACATCATACTCTTCAGGGGATTGTGTCATGTCAATTTTCATCTGTCTGAACCCATACTTAGAGCATAATTCGTAGCAAGGATTGGAAAGATCAATGAGAAAGATTCTCCAAAAGGGAGCTGAAACTCATGATAGAAGCCCACTTTCGTTAGTGAATATTCGACATGTCAAAAGATGTTTGTGCAGACCGCCCTTCTTCCAGCATGCCGTCTTAGCTATCAATTAGCTATAGAAGAAAACTACCCTAGAGTTTAGCTAGGTACCGAAAATAGCGAAGAAAAGGAATGAAATCGAGGATATTAATTTGTTAAATAAGTGTTTTCTAGTAGAGATTTCTCCACCTCAACGAAAGGTTCTTTACTCTTTCTTCTAAGGAAGGTGTACCACTCATGAGGTTTCCCGACTGGTACGGCAGGAAGTAGATCTCAAACCAGCGAAGAGTGAAAGTTGCACGTCAACGGGTTCCGATGAGGTTGTGAGATTTCGAACTCGGCTCGTACGTGACATGTCAATTTACATAGTGAATATCTGGCTGGCGTATCCACCCTGAAAGCGAGAGCTCGAGGCCAAGAGCTGATGTCTGGCTGGGTCACTCGAATTCTTCAATTGAAGATTTTTTTCTTAGAAAGAATATTTTATTTTATTTAATAGTAAGTAACTAAGGAAAACTTTATTCTTTTTTCTGCTTGTACACAAGGCAAAGCACATAAGCTTCCTCAAAGAATGTAGGCAAATTTTCCATTGATTTAATACATGTTGACCCGTGGGGACCCTATCCTATTCTGTACCTGGTTATAAATAAACTGTTTTGTTCACTTTCTTATTGGTTTTTCTTTTTGCCATTCTAAATGGACTTGCTTTATCTCAATTTAAATGCCTAGTTTCAAAATGTTCTCTCGTGATTGGAGTACTTTGATGCTGCACTCTGTGAGGGCTATGATAATCCTTCCTTCGTTGAATGAGCTTGACGGTTAACCGCTGACAAGGCCAAGAGAAAGAAAGCTTGCCTAATCTATCGTATCGCTTGTTATAATATGGAGAGAGATGGCAACAAGTCTCCCTCTTTTCTTGGTGTGTACCGGGGTAGGGCCTCCCATGTGGGGCACCCTAAGACCAATAGAAGGTTATTTCGAACTAAGCTAACGAAGGTGATTGGCTCCAACTACGTAGGGGCTGAAGTCCAACCCCGCTCCTCTTTCTCGTATGTAGATGCATTCTTAAAGGCCTATTATGTTTCCAACCAAGCTTCCCCCGGCTGTAAAGAAGCTATATCGGAAAAAGGGCTAAAGAAGTCCTTAATTCCAGAAAGGGGAAGTCACTCAAGCAAAGAGACCATATAAAGGTACTGCTACTTTATTTAAAGCTTAGGGCTAATAAGAAGAGAGTTAGATTCGTGGAGAGGTGTGCTATACTATGGATATAGCCTCAACCTCATATTGTGTATTCCAGTGACCAGGATGACCAGCAGATGATAGCAAGGCGTTAAAGATTCGTCTCGATCTTCTGAGGGAAGCACGTACTAACAGAAGAGTATACCTCAGAGCGATTGACCACAACTATCAATTCGTTATACGCGGGTATCCAAGTGGAGGATAGTCCTTTCCATCTATCCATGATCATAAGCCCCAATTGAAAGCGTGAAGCCATCATCGTGCATAGTAGTGCATGAACCAAATACCTCCTGCTTTCTTCGAAAAAAGTACTTCTTTCCTCTTTCTTAGGAGAAGTAAGTAGCCTCCATCTTTTGTTCCCCTTATAGAGTAAATATAGCTGACACTTGTGCACCTTATAGAGTAAATATAGCGCTTACACTTGTCAGACTCCTGGGGTGGCGGTAGGCTCCTTGGTACCTGACCTTTGCACTCAAGCAAATCGGGTATCTAACCTAATTGGATAGCGGGGGGATCATATCAAGCTGAACATCTTACACACGAAAGTCTGCTCTTTGGGTACCTAACCAACTCTTACCTTCTTCTCCTACAAGAAATAGGAATAAGATCCCAGCGAGTAACTACTAACGAGCTCGTAACTACTAATGTTACGAGCAAAAAGAAGAGCCAGGAAGCTGAACGAAGAGAGAGCAATTTCATTAGTAGTAATTCCTTTCGCTCAACAGTAAGTAGTGTAGCATAAGAGTGAGTGTTAGACAAAAACAGTAGCTTCTATTAATTTCTCTACGGCTCGGGTAAGTGGAGCTGTGAAAAGAAAGGCTGAACAATAGATACCTTCCATCTTTGCAATTCAAATATTTGATTATATAGTACGATCTACTCGCATCGCATTTTCTCTTCTCTATAGACATTTATTCAAAAAGTCTTTCTTTCAAAGTGAAGTGTTACGCTGAAGCAACAGGAGTTTAGAGGCTCGCTTCACATGCGCTACCTACATCTTCTAGCTCTGATGGTGAATAGGCTTGCTAGTAGTAGAAAGTGGGGACTTGCTTACCCACAGGAAAACATTCAAATAGACAGGGCGTGGCGGAGTCTTGCTTCACCAACTGTAGAGTAGAAAGGAGTCTTGAATAAAGCAGTCACCCTGAACCAACTTACGTTACCAGTCTTGCTACACTCACAGTAGTTTAGTTTTAATAGGGTACCTAAGAAACTAGAACAAGCAAAAGGCTAGGGTACCTACCTAAGAAACTAGATTAGTCTACGTACGGCTCATATCTTGGGGACCTCAGAAAAGAAACTATCTAGTCTACGGCGTATACATGCGTAAAGAAAGGGTAATTCTCTCTGCTCTTGTGCTCTTATGCTGAAGTGAAGTTCCGTTCTTCTCTGACCTTACGGTGTGCTCCAACCGAATATGGATTGTGATGCCCGCTTTCTTATCCTTCCTTTATTCTGAACAAATCCACTACTCTACCAGGAGTACTGGGTGGGCCTATTGCATGGTATAAATCGAATAGAAAAGCATGCGGATTCAGTACAGAAAGAAGGAAATTTACAGTCAAAAAGCATGCGGATTCAGTACAGAAGAGAAGGAATTTTCTTTTATGTGCCCCGGTGTCTCGTCTACTTCTTGCTCTCCATACAGCTCCTGTTCCACTTTCCGGAGTCTGTCTGTGGTCCAAAGAAAACACATAGTCGTCTCTGCCCCCAGGCTTTTTCCTGGCACAAACGGTATAAAAAGAAGGCAGGCTTAGTTCGACGTGGTCAACAGTCCTATCGGATCGCTTCTGCTTTTGTTGAACTCATGGGCAGCTGTGAAAAAGAAAGAGGAGACCTTCAATCCGGGCGAAGTCCTTGTCACTGTGTAAAACAGGTACTTTCCTAGGCTAGTGAATCAGATCTTCGGCTTGACCGTGTTACTATTCGGAGAATGGACTCTGTTAGGGGTGATCTCTCTCTATCTTAAGTCAGTCATTTCTAGGGTAACTTCCTGAAAGCAAGTCCCATCGATTGAGCTGTTGATGGAATGAATGGAATAAGGGCTGCTTCTTGGTATTCACTAAATGGGATTGGGGGATGGACCACATACAGATGGACTCCTAACCGCGGACATCTTCCTGCCATGCCAGTTTTAGGAAGGATCGGATTCCTTATCTTATAAAGATAGAGTTCATCCCGGACCAGTCATTCCTTTAGGCCTACGTTATTCTCTAAGGTCAGGCTAAGGAGTTTCAACGAGTAGGAAATCGGGAATTTCGTAATTTATGCATTAGAGTTGAAAATAAAAGTCCCGCAATATAAGACGCTAGCAGAGACTAAGAATAGGCCTTTTTTTACCAATATTCCTTCCTCCACCGAAATTATTATAAAAAAACTATTCATTCAAATCTACCAGCTCCCGCCACAACCAAATAAAATGCATTAGTTATTCCTTTTTCTTTTAGAGTTTCTAGTTTTATAGGCTCGCTCATGCTTATCCAGTGGTACACCTCCAGCACAGTAGGAAGGTTTTATCTGACCGATGAGATGGAGTGATCGGGTTTTCCAGAGAGAGAATAGGAGAATTCCTGCACTTCCGGGCTTAAAGAAGCGAGTGACTCTCCCGGGCATCTATCAACATATAGAGATGTCGCCCCGCCTTATTTCTCACTGTTGGTGCTTTTCATAGCGTAGTAGAGTAGCCACGGGCGTAAGCAAAATTATCCTTTGGAAAGGAAGAATCGAATCTTTTGCTAAAAACTCCGAGATTCTCTTATATTATAGAACGGCAATATCCCCTGCTGCTGCCGTTGAAGGAATAAAGGAGGCTACTATTTAGAATGCTCTAGTGGAAGTTCTTTCCTATTTCCCGCAAACGAATTTACCGAGTTTGAAAGAAGGCAGCTCGCTCTTTCGTTTTAGTGAGGTCATTAGGAGATTAGGACTCAGGGCATTCTCTTTAAGAAAAACCCCCGCCCGAGTGAAGGCGATATTATATAGCCAGGCCAGGAAGGATCAGAGTCGACAAACCCAGGATAGAGGTGAAAGGGGAAGAAAGGTCCCTATATTGCTGCTATTGGATTTCAAAGGCTACGCACCTTGTTTTTTCAAATCCAAATTCAAGGCATCTCTTATCCTTTCTTTTCTCGGTTATAAGCTTCTTTCCGTGCTAACAAGCCTTGTGACCCAGCTGCCTATACTTGACTAGCTAGCAACCTCGTACATACTTGAATGTCTAGCCCTCCCTCCCTAGTTAGTCCTAGTCCTTGTTGCCTGTCCCTTATACACCTTGACTTCTATACTCAAACTAGTAGCTTACTCTCTTTGGATACCTAGCTCCTATCTCTCACAAACTGGAAAAAACCGATTCCGAGCTGGAATTCCTTTTTCAGGTCTTTCTTTCAATAAAAGAAAGAATTTACTTTCAGCCTTGAGTAACAGGAAATCCTATTTAGGGACCACTAGTATTCCAATAAGCTGCTGAATGATAAGTGGGTATCGCTCTACTAAGAAGTAAGTCGTTAGCTTATCCATCTCTCTTTTTATCCTTCCTTCTTCCACTAAGGCCGATTTGCCTATCTTTATTCTTCTACGCAGCACCAATCCTAAGCTAGGGAACGCCAAGGAATGCTTCCCTTAATCATGGGTGGAAAGACAGGTAGGGGGATTGGCTGGCTTACTATGGGGAAGGGGAGAATAACTCCAAATAGTTTATAGCTACAGAAAGTCTTCCACCCGCCCTACTACACCAGGCCCATACTCTAGAACATAAGTGAATGAGTTACATGTAGAAAATAGGCACTTAGGTACATAACAAACATTGTATAAGTAATGGATGAAGCTGCCTCCCAGGTGCTTAACCTTCCTAGGGAGATTCTATATATTTTGGCAAATCCTTATAAGACGACTTCAAGACCAAAGCGTGGCAGGTAAAGGCACTCGAGAAATCTACAAATAATACTGGTCAGGAGAACCGGAAGCTGATTTCAAGCTTATCCTGGGTTTCATCGAGGATTGATGCAGGCGAAATCTTTCCAAGGTACCGCAAGGTGCTGAAGTGGCCAAAGCTGGACTTTTTTTGAATATACTTTTTAAAGCTTTATTCTTTTTTACTTCAACAGTTAACATTCTAGTGCGGCCCCGCCCTCAAAAAATCCTCTCTCTATGCTGCTATATTACATGCCCGAACTTCCCATTACTTTCACTTCCATGAATCAGGCCTTATCTATATATAAGATAAGTTTTGAACTTGGGCTATGTATTCGATTAGTCGCTTGGTTGTGGCAGAAGTGAATAGCTCCCTATGGTACTTACTCCCTTTTTTCATATTGAAAGAACTTTGAAGAGATTTGTAAAATATACTTAATTCGATCGACGCTCCGCGCCTCGCCAACCTTTCTTTGAAACCATCCGGTACCACGCACTGGTGGTTTGTTTACAGTCGATTAGAATTTCCTGAAGTTTCCGCCTCTCGCTAGACTACTTTCCAAGCATTTTAATGAAAAATTCTAAAAAAGAGGATTGAATTCTCCGCACAAAAAGTGGATTTTCGCTCGATTGACCAGGAAAGAACCTGGAGTTAGAAGCTACGAAAGATGGGAAGAAGAGAAGGAAGCGTAGCTGAGTCTTTCGTTATATCGAAGCTTTTTAACAGCTTTCATAGTGAATAGGCAAACAACCCAGCGCAGTACAAGGATGACCCTAAGATGGAAGTGGGTGCATCAATTTCAATGCCGTAATTTACGTCCTGTCATAGTTATTTTTTCAAAGAATTATTGCACGGGAATCTCACGTGAATCTTCAAAGACTCCCTCTAAAATGTTACATCGAGTTGTGCATGTTTGATCCGAATCAAACCGCTGAGATCGCATAACATAGTTGCTATGTCATCGCAACTATAGCAGCAACTACATATCTGTTCATACGGCACGATTTGGATTGAATTATCAAATTAATATCGGTATCGATTGACCGGCGTAGCGTACAGTGGGTGGGCCCCCCTTTGAATTGATGGAGCAGGGGTCTCCATACAATAAGGACATTTATGTATGGCATCATGGCCAAAATATATGGAGCACAACTTCCATCCCCTTCCCTCCCATCTAATCTAATCTACTCAATTAAATGTTTTTTTGCTTAATGCTTGCAGGTTGTGCTAGTTTCATTTTCTATTTTGATCTTTTGAACTGATGAGGTTGGATCGCATAGTGCACATAAAGATTATTAAATGATTTGGCTAGCGGATAAATTGGGTCCCTGCTCGCCCACCCACCATAGTAGCATGCGTCTATATATAAAATACTAAAAAGTGTGAACTTTAAACAAACTTCAATTTATATAGAGTCCACACTTTACAAAACCTCTATTGCATCAATCAATCCCTTTCTACTAACCTCAATCACCAACTTCACTGAAGGAGGGGCCTCTCTACTAGACATGGATCTACTAAAGAACCTACGCCATGACCCGGGGTAAAGACCAAATTTGTTGTAGAATTTTTCCTACTTTTAAAGAGCGATGCTTTAAAAGAGAGAGTGTTAATCTTCAGCCAATACATTGAGCCACTAAAGCTGATTAAGAAGCAACTCATGAGCATTTTTCAGTGGACGGAAGGGGCTGAGGTGCTTCAGATCTATGGAAAGATCCCCACAAACGAACGCCAACGGTTCATTAACAGTTTTAATTACATGAATAGTGAGGCTAGAGTTTTGCTTGCCTGGCTTGCTCAGAGGGTATCAGTCGTACCGGGGCCTCCGGAGTTGTCCTTTTGGATGTGGTTTGGAATCCTGCGGTCGGTAAACAGGCGGCTATAAGCCGTGCCTTTCGGATCGGTCAAGAGAGGGTTGTCTACACATACTACTTAATCACGACTGGTACGGGCAGATGAGGAGTTTCATTCATTACTTATGATATTAGTTATTGATGTTGAGTTGATGACTGGACCTCCTGAGAACCCGAACTCCAACTCTTAACATCTGGAAGAACAGTCTTATAGCGTTCGTGCCTTCCCCTAGAATTCTAATAAAGGGGTAACTTCACTCGCTTAAGAGTTCATAAACACCTCATGAGTCCTAGGTAAGAAGAACTCAATTAGTGGGGCGTTATGAGCTTCTTTTTTTATGTGCAAAAGGGGCATAACTTCCCCTACTCCTGATGGTTATTTCGGATTCTGTGCCTGGCTTTGATCTTATAACTCTTGATTCAACCAAGGCGCAAAGGCCTTCTAGAGTTGCGGCTAGCTCACTAGCTGATAGAGATGCTACCTCAGAAGCAGCAAGATACTAAAGGATGAAAAGCAAGGAAGCGAGCAGCAGAGCCTTGCTAATGACATAAGTCAAGACAGTTTGGCTAATAAGGCTAACGGACTAGGCTAATAAGTAGTCGCAGGAAGGTCAAGCCCAGTAAGGTAGAGAAAGAACCTGCCTTGAGTGGACGTATATAGCTCTTGTTCTATTGCTCTAAAGGGAGTGAAGGGACTAATGGGTATTGGGCCCGAACGGTATAACAAGGAAGTAGTTGAGCTTGTGTTCGAGTCTATTTCAGAGTGGAAGTAGTTAATAAAGAGTTCGAGTTCGATAGTGGATCAAGTTTCCTTCTCCTATCCCCTGTCCTGTATGGGTATAGGGCAGAAAGTTAACGATGCGGCATACGAAACTTATATATAGCAATAGCAAAAAGTCGGTACCATTGACTGAAAGTATCTCACAAACACAAGATCAATCAAGTCTCACATGTGAAGGAGAGGGAAGAGCAAGGAAGTCAGCCCCTGATTTCATAATTAGTTGATAAGCGGTCAGGTTGTTACCTGCATTACAGTACCTAACTAGTCCTGTCAGTTTCAGTCTCACCGTCCGGTTCGGTCAGTCCTTTCTTTTCCGATCCTAGCTAGTTACTGCTATAAGCGAAAGCAAGGGATACTAGTAAGCTCATTAATGCAAGTAGGAAGAGAACTTTGAGATAGAGACTACTAAGAAGCGAGGTTACGGAAGATGAAACACTAACCAAAGCAAGAAGAGTCATTACAAACCAAGTTCATAGAAAGTGGAAGTCCTTTTAGTCGTCTCGAGGTTGACGAGATGATGGATAAGAGATTGGGAAAAAGAGATACTTACGGAGAGGAATAAGCAATCAATGGATCCGGGAAAAGATAGACTGCAGTTTCGAGTGAAATGGCTGGCTGTAGCAAGACGGATTCATTCTTGGGGAGTATAGAAGTATAGGATGGAAAGTCAGGGTCAAAGTTATTACTTTCTTTCGGATCAAACCTAAGCGACCATGAATATTCTGGCAAGGCCCTTCTTACTGGGCGTCTCTCCACAAAGGCCCTTCTTTCTGTATGAGTTGACTTACCTACTGACAATGTAATAAGATAAGAGGGCAATGAAATAGAAATAATTCTCTCCCTCTGAGCGCTATTGTTCTTTTCTTTCCCACCCTTGAAATAGATTTGGAGTCTCGCTTGATCGGTCGAATGACCAGAAGGGGCTTGCTAAAATCACCGCCTTTGTTCGGTAGTTCGGTTCAGTTCTTAGCATAGGATATGGCCTTCCTTTCTTTAGTTATAGAGTTTTCTCGTAACATCGTCTGTTCCTACCGGACTCTCTTCTTTTCTTATTGTCACTGATCTCTTTCCGTCGTCTCTTTGTTTAATCTCCTGTTCTGGTGAAGTTCTACCTGTCGTTGTGCTCTTTGTCCAAGATCATTTTGGTCTGGCCTTTTTGCTCTACACGTTAGTAGTGTAGAGCTGGGTACGGAAAGTGCTTGGTAGCACTATCCAGTCAAGGGGTACGGGGGGAACCTTGTCTTGATATAGTTAGGTTCCTGATGGTAAATACCAAAGAACTATTCAGGGCGTACATTCCCGACTCAAAATCTATACCTTTCAAACTGGGGTTTTTAGACCATCCTGGTCATCCGGTCCAAACAAACACCTACAAGAACTCGTTAAGGGAAGCGTGTTGACCCCTCGTCACAGGCGCTTACACGATGGATGTCGAGGGTCGACGCGACGGCGTGTTTGACGCTCACCAAACCCGAAACTCTCGCTCGGATTGGACGTTCTTGGTTCGCACCGCAGTATGTATATCCAGGCAGGGAGCTTCCGATTTCATCCATCTTCTACTTAGAAGATCCTAAAATAATATATATATATTAGTGAGCAGAATGAATCAAAACTAGCCCTATTAGTTTAGTTGTCATCATCCCATGACTTCTGTTGGTCTAACCGAACCACCACTCTGATGAAACATTGCATGAACATTCTTCTTGATAGGAATGCCTGCATCATCGTTAATCTCTAGCTGCTTTCTAACCGATAATGGTATCTTCTGAAGAGCACGCATAAAACGCACATGGTCAGGAAAAACACCGTGATTGTGCGCTTCACAGAACGTAGTGATCATCCACTGACCTTTCTTCTCAAGATCCTTGGCTAGAATTTTGGCAGAACAGCCTGCAGTAAAAAGAGGTTCATTAGGAAAAAGAGGGACGTATTTAATAAGAACAATCTTACAATATAACTATTGTACTTTTATATGTTACCTGTCCAACATTTTGCTTTATCTGTACAAAGTTTCTATACAACAGAAAAATGTTGGATCAAAATTATTGCAATGTGCACAATTACTTATTTGGAAGGGAACAAAACATCTGGTATCCAATTTCGAAGTCATACATGTAATTCATAATAGAAATAACCTTTATATAGAATGCCACGTTGATTACGACAAAGCCGGCCACCCTTCGAGCGCTTGGGACGCGAACCAGCACGTATACATCACAACAGTTCGCACAGAGCCTTCTCTCTTATTCGTACGGCGAACAATGCCAAAACCGGCTAGCTAGAGCAGAAGCAAGGTAGTGCTAACTCAGCATCGATTCCGCGCATCTGAGAGTTCTTTTAACATAGACCCTCGATCAAACGATTGCCTTTTTCTTTTCTTTGCTGCTACCTAGGGCTCCTCTTTTTCAATTAGGCGGCTGGATCGCTTATTCACACTCGCAGCTCGCAGGCATGGTTATGTTTAGTGAGAGCTTCCTAGATTAGCCCAGTGGAATGGAATCAAGAGAGTTCCGTTCTCTTCAAAAATAAAGAATAGAAGGATAAGGTAGAGTTTCCCATGGGTCTGTTTATTTTCTTCTTTCTTTTCAAAACAAAATAGGAATGTGCCAAGGGTGTAAGCTCTCTTCTTTCTTTTCTCCTGAGTTAGTCGTTTCCGGACAATACAATAGGGAAAGGGTCATTACCAGATGAGTCAGCCCAGGAGGTGTTACCAAGCCTCCAGCCTACGGGTATTACCCCGTCGATGCCTGAAACCAATCAATCGGTGCAGCTCCTTTCTTTCCAGGTAAGCTAAGTCATAGCAGGAGCGATCTTTCAGTAGGCAAGTCTACCCTTTCAGTGAAAGAAGGAAGGAGTCAAGGTATGACCTATTTTCAAAAGTTTGAATCGAGTTGCTAGAGTTACTTTTTCTTGGAGCCGGAACTAAGGGTTTTGCCGGTCCTGGCATGAACTGCTCGGTACAAGGACGGTTACGGTCTTTCTTTCAAATCGAATCTCTCTTCCTCTTCTTGCTAACATCACAGTAGGTGAGTTGTGTCAGGAACACCCTTTCTTGAACAATACGTTTTATGTAACGACGGGGGTCTCCCCGGAAACCTATAGGGAAGTCACTAGCTCACTTGCTTCTTTGGTTCAAAGTCTAACCCTCTTTCTCTTCTCCCGGCGCTTGTATTTCCTCTGGCGGCCTAGAAAAAGCCCATCTTCGTCGAGCGTAGCCCTTTGGTAGAAATCTGACCTAGTGTCCGAAAGTCCCGAGGTGATGTTGAACCAAGTATCCTTTCTTAAAACAAAGTAGATGTGGCCCGTCTCGTTCAAGACTAGCTGTGTCCCGTTTCCAACAGTATTGCTGGCCCAGTAGGTGCCGTACTGGGCAGCGCCTGATATCAGGGCAATGCTTTATAATACTAGGGCTCCGTTTGACTGCACACTCATTCTGAACCTGCCGGTCGAGTAGTTGGTGGCCATTAGACGGGAAGTCCAATTGCTGTCGAGTTGCAGCACCTGTAATGGAAGTAGGGTGTCAGAAGGATGATCAAAGCTCTGCCAAATAGGCAACCCGGTAGAGTTGTAAAGAAGAAAGTTTCCCGTGTCCAACATCGCGGCATATGATGCGCTGCTCACACCTGCGCTCCATAGTTCCTGATGTCAAATATGCAAGCAGTTTGGTACTAGTTAGAAAATTCATTTAATTGTTGTTAGTTGCAATCACATTCTACATATGTTCTGTTCCTTTTGTTTCTCTTGGATTCCTCTCGGTAAGTGAAGAATAATGGGCAGCTCTCCCTACAGATGAGAAGGCTTGTTCTTACGGTATGTGCTCCCTTTCTTTTCCAATGCATAACTTTCGAAGATTCCTCATTCTGGCTGCTTTTATAGGGCTCGTTCATCACCTGGTTGAAGGAAAAGCGGCTTATCCTCATTCACCTTTCTCTCTCCCCAAGGAAACTTCGAATCTCCAAAACATTCGATGGTCTTTTCCAGAGGACCGGCGCCGCTTCTACCTTTTTAGGATCAACAGATATTCCAGCACCATATATCACATAACCTAAAAACATTACCTCACTTAGACAAAAGTCACATTTGCTCAGTTTGGCATAAAATTGATCTTTTCTTAGGATCTCTAATACAATTCTGAAATGCCGCTCGTGTTCTTCCCGACTTTTAGAATAGATCAGGATGTCATCAATAAATACAATAAAAAACTGATCGAGATACGGTCGGAACACTCTATTCATGAGATCCATGAATGCAGCTGGTGCATTGGTCAAGCCAAAAGGCATAACCAAGAATTCATAGTGCGACTCCCGGCGGGTTCTAAATGCGGTTTTTGGAAAATATTCTTCTCGAATCTTCAGCTGATGATAGCCCGATCTCAAATCTATTTTAGAATAAACTCGAGTTTATTAAGACTCGCTGATCGAATAGATCATCGATTCGTGGGAGTGGGTACTTGTTCTTTACCGTCGCCTGGTTGAGTTGTCGATAATCGATGCATAGCCTCATCGATCCATCTTTCTTCTTGACAAAGAGAACAGGAGCTCCCCACGGTGATACGCTAGGACGGATGCAGCCCTTCCTTATCCAAGAGCTCTTGTAGTTGCTTCTTTCACTCCTCATCTGATACTTTGGTTTTTCTTGACCTACTCCTGTACTTTTGATCGGAAGAGTGATACGGAGTGAAACGGAACGTAACTCCGAAAGAGCGGAACAAAGATGCAGATCACCAACTTCAAATCTATTCCAAAGCCAATTACACCTTGAAAAGAGATTCATTCAATAAAAGCGCCAGTCCAGGACTTCAAAAGCAGGCAGATCGGCGCTGGCCAGTACAATTTCGACCATTCATTGCTGCTTATTGGATTGCCTTTATTTTTCATATAGGGTAACCCAAAGTCGGCTTCAACAGAACATTCAAATAATCTCCTCTCCGACTGCGGTATGTATATAAGATTACCTCACGAGATGTCTTTGATGCAAGGGTGATGCTTGGAAGATTGGCTTATCGGAAGATGCCTCTGAAATTGGATTATGAACCTCCCACTTCTCCATGACTGGTGACCTACGATCTCTCAGGATTTTACTCGCCATACTCCTGGCATCAAGCTGCCCCAGACCCGCTCCTTGTCCACCCAACGACTTTCCTCTCGCCGGGTGCCTCGCTTTCGCTACCAGAGAAAAGGTGTTCCACACGCTTGCACGTGCTTTTCCCACTAAATAACTCATGATCTATTTATTTCTCCGGCGGAACGACAACCGGAACCTATATTTGCCATTGCCATAAGAGCGCAGAGGCAACTGGTCTTACGAAAGGTCTGCCAATTCCCTGTACTTTCGAATCAGAAGTCAGGTATGAGGGGGCAGGGCCCTAGGTCAGTCACACAGCCTAGAAAACGGAGCCTGTGCTCGAACCAATACGCTTCGCACTTTCCAACCCAGGGAAAAAATTCTGGTGATAGAAGGAAAGAAGGAGGTAATTGACTAATGGAACGCGAAGATTTGCTTAAAGGAGGGGTTGGGGAGGTACTTGAAGGTGATTGTTCGTATACGAGCTCAGATTGACACGATCTGGGAGAAGAAGAACTGGAGGAATATGGAACTGGTACATATCTATCTGTTACACAGGGATCTGGTACATTGCCAGCAATGGCGAAGCAGAGTAGAGGTCAAGATATGATTTTGGCGGTTCCTCCTCTGGCTCGCCCCATCGCCTGAACCAAGACGTAGTCTGAGACTCAAGCTGCAAGCTGGTGAGGAATCAATTCAAATCAAGGCGATTCAAGGTGCTAAAAAGAAATAAGTATAGGAGTCAGGTTCGGCAGGTACGAATCCTATTGTTGAGAAGTGCCCCCATGTGGTTAAAATGTTAGAGATTTGTGGAACTAAGAAGAAATTGGCCTTGCTTTTCAGAATTCCGATGCAGATCCTTCGATTACTAAGCTTTCCTTTCCCACCCATGCTAGCAAATGCATAGCCCATTCCAGAGAAGGGTTTGCAGCTCTTGTAGCTACTCAAAGTGAGCTTGACTCTAATTGATAGATTGAAACGAACTCCCTGGATCAGTTAGTCATGAACATACTCCACTCCTATGGTGCCGACTAGCCCCAATCAATGATCATTACACCCAATAAATGATCTACTTGACTCATTAAGTAAGCTGATTTATTAACTTCCTCTTTAGATAGATAACAGTTTCGTTAGACTTGAACTATTGCGTATCTTTACTACAAGAGAAAAGAGGAGTACATTTGATAAGCCCAGTCAGAAAGAGAGGTCATTATCTATAGGGTATTGGCAAACTGTCCAAACACTTGTTCTTTGTTAATTCTTTTCCACCCCCCGGAAACAAGCAGAAGCCAACGTGCCAAACCAATATGGAAAGTAACCCTACTACATGCTCGTTTAATGGGAGAAATCTCGATCCAATACCCTCAGATTCAACCAAATCAATTGAAGTTTCACTCCCCTGTCTCCCAGCATTTTTTGATGGAATTGGAACTGACAAGCGGTCCTACCAACCCGCTATACTCATCTGTCACCAGTTACCCACCCGAGCTGCACGACCCGTTTTTTCCTGTCAATGAACAACTTGTGAACGTGGACAGCTCTCTGCCGCATCCTGTTTCTGGCAATTTACTATGGGGCTATGATCTGTCCAACCAGACAGATTTGTCGGAGTTCTTGCTCTACTCTAATCTGTACTCATTTCTTTTCTAAAGAAAATAACGACCTCCTTTCTTTTTTAGAAAATTACACTATACTGAGTAGTCAAAATCTCTATTCTATCTAAAAAGAAGTAGGTTTGGTACGCATTTCCTACTGTCTGTTTTTCCCGGATATTGAAATGGGAAGTATTTCTTTCTAGATTCCCCGGCTAGCATCCTGGACTTCCTCTTATTCCTACCTGCTACGATATGGACTTATTGGAACCTGCTACGATAAGTCAAGACTTTATTTCACTTCTGCCCCTCACCTCTCCTAACCTTTGCTTCTCTGATCTCTAATTCTCCCACAAGTTCTCTCTATTCCTCTGAGGAAGAATCAGCCTCACTTTCTTCTCCCCCTATCTCCTCTCCCCCACAGGCCCCTTGAACCCCATACCAGCCTGTTTCAGTGCCATCAGTATCAATACCACCAGTGGGCAAGGCATTTTCCATGTCAGAATCATGTTTGACATCTCCAGCTCAGTTTCTACTTTCTTTTTTCCTTTATCTTTGCGTTACTTAGACCCCTCTCCCTTCTCTAAAAAGACGATGACTGGAGCGCTGATAGTTCATATCGGGCCTATCAATCACTAGAGGAAAAGGGCTAGGAAAGGCAGGACTATGGGAATGTAATGTAGGAAGATAGAGAGACCTCACCAAGAAAGGGGGACATGGAAGAAGATAGGAAAGTCCATTTGGTTCATTGGAAAAGTGTGTGTCTCCCTAAGCTTAAAGGCGGCCTGGGCATTAAGAAGTGGCAAAACACTTAGGTTGGAAAATGCTGAACATGAAGGGTTCAAGTGATGGAGAGCAAGTATCTAAGGGGTAGTAGCTTGCTTACTCATCAATTTCAGCAAGGTTTCAAATTCATTCCAGTGGCGTAGTGTTTTGCTTGGGGTTCCAACCGGAAGCACCTGAGATGGAAGGTGGGCAGGGCTCTGGAGGTGAAGCCAACTTTCAGTCCGATTGATCATGACGAGCGGGGGAAGTGAACTGACAGTCGACTAGACTTAGCGAGAGAGGGACTGATTAAAGCTCACTATCTGCCTGCTCTTTCAGTCAATAGTCCAAGGTAATAGGCTCGGGCCCATGGTATTATAAGTAGGGTAGTACGTTCCGTAGTCGAACCCTTGGAGAGATCCGTCCGAGAGGTTGCTTTTCTCACTCAATCAAGGTGTCTGAGGTCTAGGTACGAAAAGTCAGGGAGTATGTTTTTAGATGTTTAGGTTACACTAGACTTCTACTTAACTTAAATCCTTAACTTCCAGTAGGGGGGTACGGGTTAATTGAAGGATTCCCTTCATAACCGGACTAGATTGTATGGTTATGTAACCACAGTTTTAGTTGTTTTCACATTTAGAACAAGAACATAAATTCTGCTTGACTACCCTGAGCTTAGTGCTCTGTTTTCTAGACCGAACTTCAGTACTTGACCTGTGATATCTAGTTTCGTTAGCTAGTGACGTTCAGTTTACACCTATTTCCCTACTTTATACACCTATGCCAGCCAATCCGGGGCAGCTTCCCCCCTAAGTCCCACTGTCAATACCCTACCAATGCCCTATTCAAGCACTCTTTACTGCTTTCTGCCTCATTAGATAAGAGTAGGTTACCAGTTTTCCTCCCATATTGCATATCTTGACTATTCCAATCCATAACTTAATGAACTGTAGATGCATCTTCTCACTCATATTCTCAGAGTAGAGTAGCTTCTTATATAGTAGTATTACCTGTACCGACATCGGGAAGTGCCTCGGCATCATCTAACTCTAATACAAGAGATAACCCATTTTTCTCTACCCCAGGTAGCTTACTTAGTGCCACCAAGCCTTATGTTTACTTTTCCTATTGCGTAATTTCTTACTTAGAATGATATGAATTAACTTCACATTATATACGATAAGCCTGCCTATTCCAGGTAATTAATGCCCTACCTAGCCCGATTTGACTACTAACTGTACACTACCTCATCCACTCAATGGACTATTTACTACTTTTGTTTCCTTCTCCTTGCCGCCCTACGTAGATAGTCTTTAGTCAAAACTACTATTCCTATTTACCTACTGCAAAGCACGAAGCCAGGAGCGGAGGGACTTTTTCTAAGGTCTGATTTCCCTGCGTGATATAACTGACTCTCCTAACTGTCCCACCAAGCCGCCCTACTCTTTACTAGTTTCGGTCTGCTTATGGTTGTGTAGCACTACAAATGTTGCTTGCCCACGCGCGTGTTTCCTCCCCAGCGAGTGATTTCACGAGCCAGCGATCAAACTACAAGCGCGCGTTAGCGCTCCTTCGAGCCTCCGCTTGTTGGAGCTTGTTCCCGTTTGCTTCTTCCTCCGCTTGTTTGCAGGGAAATAATATGTTTTGGTGATTGTGAACTAGTCGCAATACTTGGGTTAAGCATCGGAATTGTGAAGAGCAATGAAAAGCTTATAGAAGTTATTCTTTCTTCCGAAAGAGCGGAACAAAAGAACAAAGAAAACAAAGCTATAGCACACACTCCTCCTCAACAAGTGCTAGCGCATAGCGCGATGCTAGGATTTCATTTTGATTTCCTAAACTTATAAAGCATACACATAAGCACCCGAGGATGCCGAATCATCCACTTTGGAGTAATCTAACTCTCTTTCATCCGAACCCACCGAAACATCCAAACCAAAAGCTCCTGTTTCCCCTAATCTTAAGAATCCAAAGCTTAAGCCAAATTTGCAGCTAGAATAGAGGGGAATAAAAGATTCCAGTAGCCAAGCGGGTCTATAACCACAATAGGGATACCCCCGGAAATTCAGCAGTTGAAGTTGATGATTTGTTTGAACATTTTGCGTCTGTGTTCAAAGTATGTAGGATCCGATCCACCTTAAGCTATGGGGCCTGAGCCTATTCCTAAAGCATAGTCCCCCAAAATATGACGTATAAAGACGCCTAGGCCGACGCCGAAGCTAAACTGAGGCATCCGAGTCCGCGGAATCAAAAGCAGAACAAAATGCTGTTTCATACGACACATCATAAGAAGCTAGAGATAGCTTTTCAGACGCTAAATTAAGCCGGAGATTTGAGAATGAAAAAAATCCAAATCCACCGAGTAAGGATATAGGGCATCCGAATACGTTGTTTCAGACGCCGAATCCGCACCTGCAGAATAGAAAAAATCTTCCAAATCAGAAAATGAAACTTGCAGCGATCTTACTCACACAATCAATCAGAGAGAACACATCAACAATTCCAAATGAGAATGAGAACAAATTTGCTGGTAATTGTAACTCAGTGTATAAACGATACAAAAGTCTCAGAAGAGAAATTTCCCAATTCTATAATGTTTTTCGATAAAAAATAAATCACAGAAACAAAGGCCTTATATAGGCGATGTAAGGTAAAAAGGAATTAAGATAAAACCATCTTTATTTACTCTTAATCACTGTACGGTTGCTATCTCAGTAGTGCGGCCATCAAAGAGCTGATGTGGCTAAACCGATTTCTAACGGCCTGACACTATAGGCGGACAGAACTCCTCCAGTAACCCCCTTCGCATCCTCTCCATTACTGTTGCTTTGGGTCCCTTTGTCAGTCTCAACGCTAATTCTAGCGTCCCCATCTGTGTTGGCCCCCTTGTCAGCGAACCATTCAATTAATACGGGCTGCCCTTCACTCCTGCCCCAGCGAGTAACGTAGGCACGAGCTCTACACGTAGGCATGTGTAGTGTAGAGCTCGCTAGAGCAAAAAGAGCCCGCACCCGGCGCTTTCAAGATCCCATGTTATTCTTTCGTATAAAGAAAAGATCCCCAGGTGAACGCGCATGAACGTGCGCCCGAGTCTGGCGCATTGACTAGCCACGTGAAAGTTCCAATATTCCGACTGCTTGACAATGCCTTACCTACTGGCTGCTTGACTCCCTGAACTTCACTCCCTTCGACGAGGAGGACTGAACTGAACTTCGAAAAAAGCCCTTCAAGGACGACTTTGGCGAGTTGGCCCTTCCATGTGCGGAGCTGAGCTAGCTTGGTAACCACTCTGTAGGAAATGCATAGCATAGGAAGTGGTATAAAGCAAAGCACCCGAAGTCGGCTCCTCGTGGGTGGGAGGGCAACCCATATTGAATCTTGGTCAACCAACCCATATCTATCTCATCTTGGGGTACGCTCACCATCTGCTTTTCCACGTATATCCCTCCAACGGATCCATCGAGCTATGACGGACGTTCACGAGACTTCAGTGTGAGTACCGGGAACAAGAGAGGTTGGTGGGCAAGCAAACTTTGGTGTCTAGAAGCAGTGGCTACGTAATGAGTTCCAATCAACTTCCTAGTCATTATACATTCTCTTCGAAGAAAAAGGATAGGCCCCAAATAGAAAAATCCATAGTCCGTTTGGAAGAAAAATAACCAAAGGAAACATGAAAGAAAGAGATTTTGGAGATGTCCGCCTATGTTTTTATGGCCAAAATGATGATAAAGTCAAAGAGGGAAAAACTTTGTTTTCAGGAAATTCAAATAAAAAGGAGTGTCTTTCAGTAGCCATCGCAGGTTTAGTAAGGTGGGCTTCGGTAACCAGATTCACAGTCCGACCCGGTACTTCTACAATGGCTTTCTTTCGATTTTGCTCTTTTGCTATTTGGATGATTGTTCAACATGATAGCTTTTCTTTGCTTTTCTTTTTGAAACATTTCACCAGCGATGCCGCCTGGAGGACGAGGCACTTTACTGGTGGGAAGCCGAGTTGGCAGCTAGGTTTGAGTGAGGACGATGAGATCGATTGCTTTTTCATTGGCACCTTTGCTTCTGACTGGCTTTACTGTTTGGGCAGACTGACGCATAGGCTACGCCAAAAAGAAATCCTTTCAGATGGCACTTGGGTGGGATCGGGTCTTTCCTAAATAAATCACTGCCCTGGTCATCTATTGAGCGAAGTGCAAAATAATTGATCCAACTTTCAGTTAGCATTCAAATGCTACTATATGCTTATAACCTTCGATGTAGCGGGGAGTTAAAGCATTCTCTATTCCCACCCAGACTTCTCTATACTCGTAAAATTAAGTTCTTTCAGTAGGAGAGCTGTAGTCACATCCTGTTTTCGCACTCCGAGTGGCGAATGAACAGTGAATTGTCAGACTGAGAAAAAAGGAAGAAGAAAGAGGAGACAAGATCTCAACCAAATGAGCCTTATCATAACAAGCTTTGATTAGATCAATCGTACCAACCTTATGACATTCCATCAGCCTTTGCATTCATATTTCATCTTCGGATCAGCAGAGGTATCCAGATACTGGTGCGACCCATCATATGACAGCCGATCTATCTATAGTCTCTTACCTCTCCAACAGGAACCTCGGGTAACGAACGACACCATCTGTGTTGGCAATGGTAACCATCTTCGCTGCGCGCCTCATGTTGGTCATAGCAGTACTGAGTCTGACCAATTTGGACAGAACTGACACCATACCATTCTGAGCTTCTCAGTGCTTTTATTTGTTGTTGTTCTCTCCATCATCATCCACTATCTTTTCTTATTCTCATTTTTAATATTACTAGCAGTCTAGACTATTGTTTTTGTTTGACATTTTCTTATTTCAACGATTCCCTTTTCTTAACTCCACTCCTTGTCCATCTACTTCCACTTCTCTTAAAAGCAGGAGCAGACGTCCTCAACTGGTCAAAATACAAAGGCTCACCCAGTAAGGATAGTTAGAATAAGTCAGATGCCAGCACCAAACAGCTTACTCTTTTGAGGTCTATTATTAATATTACCCATGCTCTCCAAAGTGCTATTTCCGAAACGAAACTCAAGCATGAAATCCCAGATAAAGCAGATAGTGGGCATATTGCATGCAGGAACGTAGTAATGGATCCGGGTTGCCGTACTGAAAATCCTTGTGTCAGTAGTTCTCAGCGTGCCAGCAGCCCTTTCAAAAGATTATTCACGTCATGCCATGCCAGGTGTAAAGAGCGAAGGTTATAAATAATAGCAGGACCCATTCTTTTATTAAAAAAGAACGAAGAGGAATAATCCGAGGATCTTGAAGCAATTTATTTGAATTCATAAATAAGCCTTTCTTTTCCAGTAGTGAAAATAGCCCGGTGCGCGCGGAAGGAATGAAAGATCAAGGTGTGTTCCTCTGTAACCGGTCTAATCTTTTTCCTTTCCTATCTATAAAACAAAATAAGAAATAGATGGCGGCGGCTTCTATTTTCATAGATCTTGGCGTGGGTTCTACCAACGAAACGTTGAACTTCCTTTTTTTTCTTTCTTTTTCTTTCTTTTTTCCCCAAAACTGCCCTTTACTTTCCTACACTACAATGCAAGAGTCCCGATTCTATGCTTTAGCATCTAGTCCCAAGAGATTCATTGCGGATATGGAGTCGACGGTTGATGTATCAGACTCGACCCGTCTTTTCTTTTTTTTTCTTCCGTAACTTCTTTTTCTTCTTCGGCTAGAGCTTCTTCGGCTAGTCTTTTTTCTCACGGCACTATTGCTCATTCTATCGACTACTGTGAATGAACTTCTTTTCCCTAGACCATTCGAATGAACTGCTTGCTTTTCACCATCAACTACTGATAACTCCTCTTCACAGGCTTTGCGGTCTTGAACAAACAAATGTAACTGCGGAATCAGCTAGTCTTTTGCATGAGAATTGCACTTCTTCTTTCTTTCCTACCTAAATCACACCTTCTTAGACTGCTTAGCACTGCTTTTGCCTGGTTTGAACTTTAACATTCTTCTATAGAAATAAAGTATAGAGGCTGCTTTCTTTGGTTGAACTGTTGCTTGAAAACTCCTTACTCTTTCGCAAGCAATAAATCACACAAATAGAAAGAACAAGCGAGAAAGAATTAACTGGACAACCTAACTATGGAATAGACTAAGTTAGGAATGAAATCGTAGGAAAACTGATATACAAGAATGGTTAAAGCTAGGTCTAGAACTATCAAAAGATAAGAAGTAAAGTCATTTGCTTAATTCACTGCGTGCATCCCGAGCTTGAATACTTGATTCCAGAAACAAGATTTGACTGAGAGAATTAAATAAATCAAACCTTACAACTTATCACTATCAAGCACTTTATTTACGGTTTTTAACAAAAGCATTCACTACTGATAACTGCCCAGGATTTAGTGATCAAAGGAATGAGACTGCTTTTAACGAGTTTGAACTTGCCCAGTATTGAACAAACGAATGTAACTTCTACCTTTCACGACTTTGCACTTCAAGAACGGCTTTACTTAAGGAACGGTTTTGTTTATGAAACGAATGTAACCGCTTTTTCTATATAAACTAGGTATTTCCTGTCTGGTGATGTCTTACCACTTTACTTCTTTAATGACTCACTCAAACCTGATTAGACTGCTTCTCCTAGAAAAAACTAGAACTATCCAGCTCGGGATTTCCCATTTGAAATCACTGCTTTTCTATCAACCTAACTATTTGTTGCAAAAGGAAGGAAATCTGTCACAGATAGGCAAGGGAAAGAGAGTTAACTACTTTCTAGGCGGCAAATCGGGTTTGCAATTTTACTGGATCTGGATTTCATTCCAACTGAGTATTTGTTTATAAAGGAAGCGGGATTGAACATGAGAAATTAACTGTTTCTTAGGCTAGTAAGCTAGGTTTGACTGCTTCTCCCTTGTTTTCCAATCGAGTGAACTACGAGTCAACGTTTCTTTCTTGCAATCTTGTTGTTCTAGTTGATTGTTTTAGAATAAACAAACGAGGGAATGACCAATAAAAGAAGCTAGTTCATAGAAGAAGCAAGGGACTGAGTAAGTGAGAAAAAGTCTGTAACTGGACAACCAAGCTATTTAATAGGCACGGATAGTCTTTCTTTTTTGCAAGGAACGCTAAAGATAGGAATGGTTTAAGTAAAATCTCGTTTATGGTTAACTAAGATATTTGGAAATCGTAACTAGGCTTTCGCTTTCCTTTCCTTATCAGTAAAAGCTAGTTCCGGGAAAGAGGGAAAGCAAACGTAGGCGATAGGCCCATAGGGCAAAAAAAGTACTTTATCTAGCTAGGCAAATCGATTGAACAAATCTTGTATTTTGATAGAAAGAGAGTAAGAATAGTTTCGGCACAAGCAAGGAAATCTGTCTAAGATACGGAATCAATAGAAAACAGAGTAGTTAAAGCGAAAAAGCATGAACTGTAAAACCTTTACTACTTAGTAACTTGAAACGGTCTTTTCTTTCACAAAAGCATTACACTTCTTCTTATTAGGCTAGTCTGTTTTCTTCTCACGCCGCTTCGGACTACTTATAAAATAAAAGCTTTTCCCTATGAGCGAGCCCGTTCACTAAGTCAATCAGAGCAAAAAAGATAGACAAGAGTTGATACAAGCGCAGGAGACTGGGCAAGCTAGTTAATAGAAAAAGTGAGAGAAGGAAAGTGAACCAGAAACACTTGATTATGGAATTCCTAAATAACAGCTATCAACTGAGCTATTAGGTGAAAAAGCTCGGAATTGGACATTTGAAATCGCTGCTTTTCTATAGGGAATTGTCTTTGTTTTACAGTTTTTTATCTCATCTAGTGGAGAAGTGGATAAAAAATTCTACTATTTACTTATGTGAAAAACCTTTATTTAATAGAATAGAACAAAGTCAGTAAGGGAGGTACGCTGCTTTTTACTTATTTGATTCCGAAATCACTGCTTTGCCAACTGAACTATTTCTTGATAAAGCAAGTGGTCTTGTTCAAACAAAAGAAAGTAACTTTTAAACTGAGCTATTGAAAAGAAAGGAAAGGAAGAGTTGCTAAAAGAATAAACATATACGGAACTACTTGATTTGGGCTTTACTGCTTTGAACTGGAATGGAAAGCGATGGATTTACCAATAAAACCTCTCTTTCATAGAACAAACAAAGGAAGTACAAGAAGTACGCATCTCTTTTCCTGATTGCATGACTCAATACCTGATGTCACTTCTTTTCCCCTGTTTCAAAAGCTCCGCAAGAATGAACTGCTTTTCCAACTGAGACTTCTTATTCGGCTAGTCTTTTACTTTATCATTGAACTCCTTATTATTGGGCTAGGTCAGTTGTCTTCTTATTTCACTTCTTTTTACTCCTCTGCACTTGGTTATCTACGGTCTTGAAGGACAGCATACAATAGTTCTAATGCCGTGTTATGAACTGGCTTTCTCGGTCTGGAACAAATGCACTTGTTAGGGATAAGGCTGCTGCTTTCCACTTGAAAGGAAGTACGCTGCTTCGGCTAGGAAGGCAGTTGTAAATGTAATTGCTTGCTTCTTTCGTAAGTAAGTTTTCCATGCAACTGCTGAATCTGCTAGGCTAGTTGTCTTATCACTTAACTGCGTATTCGGCTAGGCTAGTTTGAAATGTAAAAGCTTTGACAACTGCTCTATTTCTTGATAAAGCAATGAAATCAGTAAAAGATAGGAATAAATAAGAGTTTTCCCTTGTTTTCACGGGATTGTTCGAATGGAACTCCTACTTCGGCTAGCATGTAACTTATTCTTATAGAAACTGAGCAGCTAAGCTATTTCTTTGTTGAAAAAGAAAGGAAATCCGGAACAGAGCAGGCGGAATCAATTGAGAAAATAGTTTTGAAAGCGAGCGCTCTAAAGCACTATAATTAACTGCCTTTTCACTTGCAAACGCTAATACTGGAAATAAAGATCTGGAACAAAGTAATTCTATATAATCCACTTGTTTTAACTAGGTTTGCAGCTTGACTTTTGCATTCTCACTTAACTGCTACTTCGGCTAGTCTTTTTCATTCGAATTACACTGCTTATTCTAGAGGAAGTTGCCTAGATTTTACTGCTCATAG